GATTTAAAGTTTTCACTGAACTACCTGGTAACGGGAGGTTTTTAATAAGAGGTATTGAACGACTATGTCCAGGTAAAGTTGTATATAAAATGGGAACTTGAACAGTAGGATTTTTAAATAAACTACGGTAAAGTTGTCTCGGTCTACGAGTTCCTGAGGTTTCAAAGTTATTTAAAAATTTCCACTCTTTGTTTCTTTGAGAATAACGAGAATTATCTTTTAAATTCTGAAAAAAACTAACAGCCTTACGCTGATCCGAGAACGTTTGAAGAACTGTAGGTGGTGATCCGGATTTTTCGAATGTACGTTCAAAAGAGTTTTCGTTTTTCTGTTTGAAATTTTTAGACGAAGTTACGTTTTTAAATGCTATATTTTGATAATTACGGCGCCAATAATTTAATTTATTTTTAAAAGTAACTCCTAAACTTCTACGACGTAATGGTTTATTTTTTGGTCTTAAATATAATTTTTGTCTGTATTGACGTTTTGTTTTTTTATAATTTTTATCTCCACGTAAACGTGGATTTTTATTATTTCCACGTTTCTTACGTTTTCTAACACTAAAACGAGTAAAAGCTTCATTTTGTGGCATTCCCCAGAAGTTATTTTGTTTAATACGTTGTTTCTTTCTACGAGCTAAAACTTGCGTTGTTTTCCATGCTGAACCAGTAGGACGAAGAGTTTTTTGTAAACGACGGATATAGGCTAATTTAGTTTGTGCCCGATTACCTTGTCTTAAATTACGGAATAACAAAATTTTTGTTGAAAGTTTTTTGTCAATCGAATCTGGATTTACTAATCTCCAGTAGTTAGCATTGTTATTTATTTTTGAAAAAAAGAATTTTTTGTGCCCTTTTTTAATTTTTAATAAATTAAAAATTAAGAGCTTTCGGCTTGTAAATGGAAAACCGTCGGATTTATAAGGTCGGTCTTTTTGATTACCAATTTCTGGTTGATTTAAAACTTTCAATTTTTTGAAATCTGTTGCTCCAGATTTTCCAACAAATAATGCATGGCGAGCCATTTTGCGAGTTGTTGGATTTGCCAAATTGCTAATCACTTGTCCAGATTGACGAAGACCGATTTGCTCGTCATTTTTTGATGATTTAATAAAACTTTTAATTCGATTCATCGCTTTAAAATTTAGGTAACTTGCTGTATTTCCCATGGATTTTGTAAGAGGAAAGTTTTCCTCACCTTGGTTGTTTTGAGTTTCATTAGTAGATTTTTGTTTCCATTTTTTATCAAATCGACCTCGGAAATATTCTATATTTTCGAGCCATAAATCATTTTCAGAGTTATTAATTGTTTGATTAGATAATTTATTAAGATTAATAGAGGTTTGTAGATCATATTTTGTCCCAGATTTTATACTTCGAATTCGTTCCTGCGAATAACTTAAATTTGTTTGTGGCGCCGTCATAAATGGAAATTGTGAAAATAAAGTCGTTGCTGAATTTTTCCCTCTTAAAGGCCAGAATGCAAAAATAATATTTTGTTCATTGCCTGTTGTAGTCGAGTCAGCCCCGTTTCTCGAGCCTAAAGATAATATTTCTGAGTTCGAACTGTCAGTATTATCAAGTCTAAAACTGTTTGAACTTTGGTAACCAGCTTCTCGACGATTTAGTAAACGATTTGTTAAAACAAATTTCCGTAAACTCTCATCCCAACCAGCATAAAATGGCAGATTTGTAGTATTAATTAATAAAGGTTTCATTGCAGTTTCTCGGTCACCGATGGAAGTTGCTTTATTAATTTCTACAGGTGGAGAAGTAATAAAAATGTCTTTATACAGGGTTTGAAGCATATCAGCTGAGCTGTTTGGCGCTAAAACTAAGTTCGAATTTAAAGGTTTATATTTTAACTTTTGTAAATCTGTAGTGCTATTTAGTGAAGACAGTTGAGGGGATGTTTGATATGACTGTATTAAAGTTGTTGGATTTCTTTCCCAAAAAGCTTTCGTATATTTAGTTTTCTCAGAAATGAACGAAAAATTTTTCCATTTTTGTAAAGAATGTCGAATATTATAAAATGTTTGAATTTGATCAGAACGGAATTTTAATGGATGATCTTTTAATGTTTTTAATCGTTCTGCTCTTTTCATCCGTATTATACGACGTTTTTTCAATTTTTTACGAATTTGTTGTCTTGAAAGTTTATTTTGATTTGTTCGGGCAAAAATTATATATTTATTTAAATTAATTAATCCATTTTCTGATTTTTTATTTACTTTTTCTGATAAACTTTGATAACGAGATTCGCTACGACCTCGAAAATCGTTCGGATCCAACTTGTTTCTTCGGATTAACCAATTTTTTAATAATAAATTATTTATAAAACTCATTTCAGTAGTATTTAATTTGTGAGTTGTAAATGGTTCTGTTTTGTTCCCGACCATTGCCGCTTCTCTTTTCGGGATATAAGTTCCTAAAGAAAATTTCCGTAAAGTACGACGTAAACTACTTTTTTCATTTTCTACTTTCGACGAAGTATCAAAAGTTTGTTTTAATTTATTATTTAAATACTTTTGAGTATAGTCATTTTTATGTTGATTTAAAATTTTATCAATAAATAAAGTTGATCGTTTTGATGATTTTGGTTGCAAAATCCGAAAGATTTTGAATTTTGTCTCGGAAATAGGGAATATTTCCGTAGATTTTTCCCATCCTGTAGAACTTTCCGGTTTCTTTTCAAAAATCATTTTTGACTGTAGATTTTTGTAGGAATTTTTTGATATAGTAAGCCAACGAAGAAAGTTTAAAACTGAGTTTTTTGCCCCACCCCCTAAAACTCGGTCCGATTGTTTCCAAAAAACTTCAGAATTTTGACTAGCTTCAATTAAACCAGTATTGTTTTTCAATAAATTCTTGGAAATTAAATTCCTATCATTTTGTTTATTTAAACTCATTTCCGAACTAAGTGATTCCCCTTCTAAACCTGTTTTAACGTCAGAAAGAAATCCGATTTGATTCAAAAATACTCGTTCTTGAAGTTCATATTTTCGGTCCAGAACCGTTCGTTGATTGTTAATTTCTTTTGTTTTCAAAAATAATTTTCGTCTTGATTTTAAGTTTAAATGACGCTTTAATAAAGAGCGGGTTACAAAATCTTGTTGACGTTTTCGTCCAAACTTTGTAATACGATTTGTAATTGGTTGTTCGATTTCGTAAATCGACTTCAGAAATCCTTCGGATTTCTGAACCGATTTACGAGCCGAATTTTGATTTTTCTGTTTTGATAATAATGTTTTTGTTAATTTTTGAATAGCAATAGTCTTTAATCCAGCACTATCTCGTAAAGAAACATTAGTAACGTCAAAAAATGGAACTGCTTGTCGAAAATCTGAATGATTTTCGGATGTAGGACTGATTAATGAATCCGGCGATACAAGGTAATCTCGAGGTCGATTTGGAGTTTTATCCTGTCGACTGAAATCAGTTGTTAAAATTTTTTCATTTTGATCGTTTATTAATTTTGTTTGTAATGTTTTGTCTAATTTATTTGATACTAATTCGGATGAATTTCGTAAAGTATTAACAAAAAATTTCCATTTAGAGTTTAATATTGAAAGATTTGAGAACCCCCCTGAAGACTCCCATGTTTTCGAAAAATCATCTTTTGGACGCAAATCGTTTATATTTGCACCCACCAAATTGTCCCAATTTTGACTTGGTAAGCGTTTATCAGCCGTTGGCGGAAAGATTTTTTGTGCAATTAATTTTTCATCTAATGGTAGAGAGTCGAACCATTTACGATTTTTATAAAAAAGAATTTTTATATTTTTATCCGAAATTGATGATAAAAAATATTGATTAAAACCTGATGAAGCATCTTTTAAAGAACTTTTCCCAAAAAAAGAAACGGAGCTTCTCTTTACAGTAGCATCATTTGATTTTACTGAAGCAAGTTTATCATATAATGCTTTTGTTCTTTTTCCTGGAAGTGGTCTCAATTGACTTCTTGTGAACATTGTAAAATTATCGTTGACTAAAAATTTTTTCATAAATACATAATTTTGAACATTAGAACGTTCTTGTCGAATTTTGTTAATTTCGTATAATTGGATATTATTTTGAGTAGATAAATCCTTAGAATGATTTAAAAATTCCCAGTTTTTTACTCGTGAATTTTCAGCTTGAATATGGATAGCATTTTCTGCTGGTTTTCGTGGCAACCTTAAAGTGTTAAGCGCTCGATTATTAATAATTTTTTGAAGTTTAATATTAAACGATCCAACATGAGAAAGGAAAAGGACTTTGTGGGCTTCCGAATTTTGTAACCGAGCCGAGTTTGCTTGACTTTTTTCGAAAAGAGAATTGGGTTTACTAAGTTTAATTTTTTGAATTAGAAAGAAGTTATTTTTAACTAATTTTTTATATTTATGCTTAATTAATTTCCGTGTAAAAATATTTTGGTTAAAAATTTGTTGTGCTCGGTTTAATTGTTTAGAGGTTTCAGTTTTATCGTTAAAAAATTTATTAGCTAGTAAAGAATTTCGAGAGAAGTTATTTAGAGTTGAAATATTTAAGTTTGAAGTGTTTGAAGAAATAACCGAAGAATTTAAAACGCCAAATAATTTTAATTTTTTGATTTGTAACAATTTTCGACTGACCTCGGATTTTGAAACCGAGTCGAACGGAATTGTTAAACCCATTGTTTGTTGGGTTGAATGAGTCTCCAATTGAGGAGCTACAATAGGGATCGATTTTGCTTCTTGCATGTTTGAACGCAACTTCCATTTTTTCCATAAGTTTTCAGAAGCTCTTTTATAGTCTATATTCCACTTTTGTTTTTTTCTAAGTTGCAAAATTCGTATCATTAATTTTTTTTGAAGATTATTTTTTAGAATTTCATTTTGACTAGTGTTTTGAGTTAAATTTCTACTAAACATATTAGAAGTATTAGAGTCCTTTGACAAATTTCCTTCTGAACCATACGTTAAATTAGTTTTCCAAATTGATTGTTGTAAGTTTTTTGATGACTCTTCTAATAGATCTCGTGGCAATTTAGAACCAATTTTTAATTCTTCATGCGTCCAATTTGGATATCTGCCATTTTCATATGGCCCTGAACTAAATTGATTAGAACCATCAGAATTATAGAGTGGTCGATCAAATTTTAATAACGAACCATTACTGACACTTGGGGTTAATGAAAATAAATGTCTAACTTTATGAAATGTTCCTTTAAATTGTTGATTATAAAGTTTATTTGTAAAACTTTTTGTGCCACCAATTGTATTTTTCATACTTCGATAATTTGTCATATATGTATACCAGCGTAAAGTATCATAATACTCAAATAATAAAAATCTACGAAGATGTAGTAAATTTTCCTCAGTAGTTGTTAGGAAATAAGAAGAAGGTTGACGTTTCATAAATAAATCCACATCTGTTTTCATTATTTTCGCCCAAAGTTCATTTGGATCATAGTGTTGTCGCGCAATCCAAGTTTCTAAACGTTTTCGACGCGCTAAAAATCCACTTTGATCGATCCATTGACGTATCCAAGGTGTATTTGACAAAATTTTTGCTCTTTTTAAAAGCTTATTTGAATAATCACGACCTTTTCGTCTTGCACTTGCACCCATACCTAATTGACGTTTCATTTTTGTGTTTAAGACATATAATTTCGTTTTTTTATAAGTTTGGAAATACGTTTTCAAATAAAAATTAAAAATTGGTAATTTATTTTTATTTTTTCGAACTAATAAATTTTTGGACACAAATTCTCCCTCGCCAAATTCGGAGGATTTGGCAACAGAGTTTTCGGCTTGTAAATCCTTCGGATCTACAAGGTCGTTCGATTCCAACTGAGACTGTGATTTTTGTCGACCTGGAAGACTAAAAAATTGTCGATTTTTTAGCACTCGAGGTCCAACTTCTGAATTGTTTAAATCTTCAAGTTTTGGGTTAATTTGTTCTAACAGTTTCTTCGTGTCACTAAATGAAGAACGAGTCTGTACATTAGAAAAGTTTCCAGTAGAAACATAAGATATATTGCTTACTGCTGAACTACGACTATTTTTAACACCGTAAAAACTTAATTTTCTTTTGAAAGTTTGTTCTTTATGTAAATAATATTTCACAGGGTGTAACAATGTTGAAGAACTTTCTACTGAAGGTAATCGCTTCTTGAACTCAAATCGTTCCGAGAAATCGGAACGATTTCCTTTTTTGTAACCGAGCCAAAAACCGTCGAGATTAGTATTTGGTATATTACTAGTATTTGTCTGAGTATTTATATTTCGAGTAACAGTTAATAGTCCGTTTGGTTGTAAAAATTTTAAACTTGTTCCTAATTTTTCTTGCTCAAATAGAGTCGCTCTTTCTTTTTTTTTAGCTTCGCTAAAAAAATTCACAAATTGGGAATCGTTTTTTAAAGATGTATTAAACATTAAAAACTGTCTTCTTCTATTTTGAATTTCAAAATATTTGGCCTGAATTTTTTCAAAAGTTGGTTTATTCTCAGATGTTTTTATAAATTTTGGTAGTTTAGTTTTTGTGTTAAATAATAAGTCCCCTTGCTTTAACCCTGGAATAGCCGAAAGTTGAGTTTGTTTTGAATCTAGACAAAAATCTGAACAATTTTGTGCGGATTGGTCTTGGAAAGTTGAAAAACGACGCCACCATACTATGCTATTGATATTCGCTAATAGTGTTTGAAATACTGTCCAATCCCGTAAGCTTGGTGTAATTAATAAACTTTTGATTCGCAAATCATTCCCATTTTTAGTAGTGAATGGTTCTGAAAGAGGAATCCAAATTGGTTTATTTTCTAATTGTTCCGAAACTTTATTAATCTTTGCTAATTTGAAACGAGAAGTTAATTTTCGAACAAATTTTCGAAGAGTCGAAAACTCTAAATTAAATTCTTGTTTTTGTAAATTTGTATTTTCCGAATAAAGTGAAATCAAACGATTTTGCGGTTTCCAAAAATCTTGTTTTTGAGTTTTTGACTCGGAAATCGTTCCGATTTGCGAGTTCGATAAACGTACATTTTTGTTTTGCTGGAACAAGTTATTTTGACTATTCACGTCAGGTAAAAAAGCCCAGGAAGATAGTTTCAAGTCATCTTTATTTGAAAGCCATTTCCACCAAACATCATTATCACTTACGTTAAAACGACTAAGATCATTTAAGACCGTATCTGTTTTAGTTAAACTTTGTTTATTTGCTAAAAATTTTGTTGTCCAATCTGGGTCTGGTCCCCAAAATGAATCCCAACTTTTTGAAATAGATTTGTTTGGAGCTAAAAAAGTTTCTTTATTTGATTGTTGATCCCCCGCACCAAGTGAAGCTTTACCAGTATTCAAATCGGATATGTTTGGAACATTTGTATTTGATTTTCCAATTGATGTTGACTCTTGGATTGGTATCACTTGTTGGTTCCCCTTTTCCACACCTCGTGCTGATTTTTGTCCCGGGAAAAATTCTTCAAAAACCAACTTATTCCATATAATGGGCGCTTTTGAGTCCCAACTATATTGATACATATTTAATATATCGTTTCGCCAAAGTACATTTCTACGGGACCAGGTTTTTGTAAATTCCCATAATCTATTTGCCCAGTTTCTTGGAAACCAACGTAATCTTTTTAAACGACTACGGATTTTTATTTTATCGGATCTGCGTCGCATCCATTCATAATCTTTTCCGTAACTTAAATCTTCCATTGTATATAAACGGTAGGCTCCTTGATCATATAACGAAGTATCTAGTGGAATATTCCTATGGTAATATTCTGCCCAATCTTCATAACGAAAGAATTTTTGGCGTGGAAAATTTAATCTTGAACGATAATAAGCCGGAGAGGTTGAATGAGTTAAAAAACTTGTTTTTTTAAATTGATGGAAAACTTGATCATTTGGTACAAAACCTAATGGATTTGTTACTTGATATTCAATTCCAAAGTAAGGTAAACTTGAAAAAGCAAATAAAACAGTTATAGATTGAAAAAATAAATGAACAGGTCGAACAATATCTGCAACACGTAATTTTTTAAATTTATTCATAATCCAGAAATAAAATCGATATGCTGGGTCTTGCCAAAACCAAGATAATAAATTTATTAAACTATAACTCCCAATGGCAATACCTAATAAGTAACTAAAGTGAATTAATGTAAAATCAAAAATATTGTCTGATGGGAAACCTTCTAGTAACGTTGATTGCGAAGAAATAGAAAAATTACTTAAAAATGGATAAAGACTTGTTTGTTCGGTTAATGCTAATAAAAAGTGAAAAGCAAAAATATTTCTTCTTGTTTGTTTACCAAAAACAGAATTATGTTTAACTTCCTTGTAGGCATATCTATTATCCCAGAAATATTTCATTAATAATAAAAAGCCTAACCAATAACGAACTAAATCTAAACTCATCCAAGGAACAACAATAAACCTTAAACCAAATATGATACTTGTTAACCAAAATAAGGTTGCTGCCATTGTACCTAGCGCGGCTGAATAACCAGCTTCAACACCTTGCATAATAAATCTTCGAAAACAAATAAATGTCGCTGTCGATGTAGGTAACCAAATAAACAAACTATTAATTAAACCAGTAAAAATTTTTTCAAAACATGTTAATGGAAGATAATAATTTCCATAAACTATATTTCCGGCGGCAAGAGGTTTATCTAAAACTGTTAAAATATTATGGAAATTTCCATCTAAAACAGAAATTTCTTCCAGCATTGATGTTGCAATTTCTGGTACAATAATTGGAAAATACCAAAGTTGTTTTAACCATTCAAAACTTAAAAAGTTTATACAAAGTTGTTTAAACGAGCTAAGCCCAAAACTAAGAATAGTTAAAGAATCTGTATAAGTTGAATGTTGTAAAACATGACTTGGTGAAGTTTCAATTAATTTGTGTACTACTTCTATGTAATCTTTAACTAAATAAAAAAATGTCATACAATTAATTTTTAAAAATGCTAGGATTATTATAAAAAAAAAAATTATTCAGTTTAAATAATTTAAACGAACTCGGTCAAAAATTGGAACACTTTTTTTGGTTTATACACTTTTCCAAATGGGAAATCTGCATTCTTATGCAGTTAAAAAATTAAAAGTTTGTGTCTTTCATATACCCATTTGTGTCCTATTATTCGGACAGCGTGCTTGATCAATCAACCTTAAAAACCGATTTGTGACCATTTTTACTTAACTATGTTTTTACAATTTTTTATTTCAAATAACTGGTCTCATATTTTACTCAATTAGTAAATATGAAGTTTCTTTATCACGAATTTATAAAAAAAAATCAGCTCTTTGCTCCCAAAGTAGCTGTTGAAAATTCTTGTTTTACAATTTTTTACACTTTGTTAGAAAAAAATCTTTTTGATTTTTCGAATTTTTGTCAGTTTTTGTCTCGTAAATCGGTTCAGAAATCCGAAGGATTTCTGAAGTCGATTTACGAGGTCGCTTTAATTTTTTAATTTAAAAAAATTAAAAAAGACCTTGGAAATCGGAGGAGGAAAGCAACTTTGGTGCTTTTCTTTCTCATCTTGTAAAAAGAAGCTTCGCTTCTTTTTTCGAGGAAAGCAACTTTGTTGCTTTCCTTTCTCATTCCAAGACAAAAAAAGGAAATATGGAATATTTCCTAGGTCGCTTTAATTTTTTAATTTAAAAAAATTTAAAAAAAGACCTTGTAAATCGTCGATTTACAAAATAAAAATTCAAAAAAAAAAATTTTAAAGATTAAATACGCCAAATGATTTTGAAAACTGAAAATAAAAATCCACGGAGAGAATATAGAGAGTATATTTCCCATTTTTTTTTTTTTCAACCCAGCATTTATTTGTAGCGAGCTTTAGCTTTTTTTTTTTAAAAGCTTTTGATACAAACATCGCAAATACCTGATAAATCTTCTACCAAAATAGCTGAAAGCGGAATTCCAGCATCATGTTTAAAGATCTCCTATTTTAAGTGATGCCGAGAGATAATAGGTAGCCTAGCGTTGAAAATTCCATTACTAACTTTCTCAAAATTTGTTTTTATTTTTCTGTCGGAGAGAGAGGGATTCGAACCCTCGGTACGAAAAAACTCGTACAACGGATTAGCAATCCGCCGCTTTCGACCACTCAGCCATCCCTCCACAAAACGACTTAGATATTTATTTTGTCGAAACTATTTTAGTTTTCTCGTTTTTCATCGACTGTTAAATAAATTACCTAAATTACTTATTAAGATAGTATAACATAAAGGCATTAAACAAACAAGAAGTTTAGTTTTTTAAAGTCCACAAGTTCTTGCAAACTAGTCCGGATTGAAGACGCCGAATAACGTGGTTACAAACTCTTGTAACCACGTTATTCGGCGTCTTTAACGTACATTAATTAAAATGAGAATACTAATGGATCTGGGAAAAATCTATTGATTTCAATGATGAAACCAGCAGTAAAACTTAACCAAGCAAAAGCAACAACTGGTGCTGTAGATAAATAAGTTGTAAAATCTTTCATAAATTATTTATTTTTCTTTGTTTTCAAAAATTTTGCAATACGATTTTTAATATTAATATATTTCTTTGATTTTGTCTACTGACAGTTTTTGTCTTGTAAATTGAACGACCTTATAAATCCTCCGGATTTGTAAGGTCGTTCAATTTACAAGACAAAAATTCAAAAAGGAAATCGGAGATTTCCGAGTTTGGAAAAATTAAAAATGCTAATTTTTTTTTCACCTCTTTAATTTTTAATGTTTAAAAATTAAAAGTTAAAAAAAAAAACGAGAAGCGAAGCTTCTTTTTTCTAGGCTCCAAGAGAAAGTTTACATAAATAAAATTGGAACAAGTTTGCAACTGATTTATGTAAACTCTTTTCCCAGTTATTAAAAATTTAAATTTCATGTGTGTAGAATTGACTGGGATATCCCAGTCAATTCTAGTTTTAAAAGAAAGTTCTATAGTACTTCTGGTGCTAAAGAAACAATTTTTGTAAAATTACGATCACGTAATTCACGGGCTACAGGACCAAAAATACGTGTTCCTCTTGGATTTCCTTCTTTGTTAATCACAACTGCTGCATTATCTTCAAAACGAATAAGCATTCCATTTTCTCTACGAACACCTTTACGTGTACGAACAACAACAGCGCGTACAATATCTGATTTTTTAACAGCTGTATTCGGTAAAGCATCTTTAACTACTGCAATAATCACATCACCAATATTTGCAGTTTGACCTTGAATTCCCCCTAAAACACGTATACACATAACCTTACGAGCGCCGGTATTATCGGCAACATTTAAAAAAGATTGAGGACGAATCATAACTTTTTAATTTTTACTAAATATATTTATAAATCTGAAACTTGGATTAAATAAAGTTAAAAACTTTTTTATAAAAAAATAACCAATAAGAGTTATAAAGAAGAAAAATCGACAGTTTTTGTCGACCTTGTAAATGAGAAAGAAAAAAGACAAAGTACTTTGTCCTTTTTCTTTCTCATTTACAAGACGAAATCTCCGATTTCCAAGGTCTTTTTTAATTTTAAAAAATTAAAAAATTAAAGCGACAGTTTTTTTAGCGAAGCTAAAAAAAGGAAATATTCCATATTTCTGAAGTCGCTTCGCTAAAAAAATTCAAAAAGGAAATTAGAAATTTCCGCTCCGAATTTTTTGGTCAGAAAAAAGTCGGTCATTTCACTTTTTTTCAGCTTTTTAGTAAATGGATTTCGGAAATCTGGCTCTTATTAAGAGCTTACAAGGTCGTTCGATTTTCGAATTAAACTCTAAGATTTCTGAGGTCACCAAAAATCGTTAACAAAAACCAACTAAAAATGAAAAATTCCCATACCCAAAGAAAAGTTTTTTCGAAATAAAGAAACTTTCTTTGTAATCATCATCATTTTTCTTTTAACTATAAAATCTTTTGCAATTTAAAGTGGTTTTAAAACTTTTGTTCTAACAGGCATTTTGTAGCCAGCAATTTTTAAAGCACGTGTTGCAATTTTATCTGAAACCCCTTTCATTTCATAAATGATACGACCTGGTTTAACTACAGCTACCCAGTACGATGGAGCACCTTTACCAGAACCCATACGTGAACCTGCTGCTCTCATAGTAACAGGTTTATCTGGAAAAATTCGAATCCATAACTTTCCTCCACGTCTAACAAAACGAGTTAGCACTCGTCGACCTGCTTCAATTTGCCTTGAAGTAATCCAACATGGTTCTGTAGCTTGAAGTGCAAACCCTCCATATATAATTTTACTTCCACGTAAAGCTTTTCCTTTCATACGACCACGATGATATTTACGATATTTTGTTCTTTTTGGACTTAACATAATTACTAGAATTTAGAGTTTTTTACCATTATCCACTATAATTTTAGAAGTAAAAACCGTTATGTTTTTTTTTTTTTATAATCTAAGATTATAACTATGGAACTATTTTTATTTATCAAACTAACTTGCTTATCAACTAGAAATACAATGACTATTCTACGCGAGTCAAAACCTACCCCTATGATCGATTTTTAAAAAAGATCCAATAAATTTTGGAAAACGAGTACAAAAAATTTGACATACAACAGTATCATAAAAGTGTGGGTTCCGTTATACTAGAACTCAAAAGAAACAATTTTAAATTCCACGGACTTAGATTCTTCGTTACTTTTTCGGCTCATAAATCGTAGGTCGTTTTTCTTTTTCGACGTTTTTTTAGCGGAGCGAAAAAAAAAAAAAAAAAATGTCACCGTGTTCTGTTTTAGTTTTTAATAAATTTAAAAAGTGAGAAACCTCGTAAATCGGCTCGAAAACAAATCGGTTGCAAAATCCGGAGTTCGACCTCGGTTTACAAAAATCGGTTGCTGCGACCTTGGAAATATGGAATATTTCCTTTTTTTGTCTTGGAATGAGAAAGGAAAGCAACAAAGTTGCTTTCCTCGAAAAAAGAAGCTTCGCTTCTTTTTACGAGTTGGGAAAGAAAAAGGGCAAAGTCCTTTTTCTCGAAAAAAGAAGCGAAGCTTCTTTTTACAAGATGAGAAAGAAAAGCAACAAAGTTGCTTTCCTCCTCGGATTTCCAAGGTCGAAGATTTTGCTTTTTTTCATTTTTAATAAATTAAAAGGAAAGTAACAAAGTTCCTTTCCTCGAAAAGAGAAGCGAAGCTTCTCTTTACACGTTGGGAGGCTCTCGTAAAAAGAAGCTTCGTTTCTTTTTACGAGAGCCTCCCATTTCGTCTTGTAAATCCGAAAAATTAACAAGGTCGACAAAAACTGTCTTTTTAATTTTTTAAAAAGACAGTTTTTGAGTTTTTGAATTTTTTTAGCTTCGCTAAAAAAAAAGGGAATCTCCGATTTTCGAAAAGGAAAGAGACAAAGTCCCTTTTCTTTCTCACTTTTTTTAATTTTTTAAAATTAAAAAATTAATCGCGACCTTGGAATGAGAAAGAAAAGCAACAAAGTTGCTTTCCTCCTCCGATTTCCAAGACAAAAAGTAAATCGGTTCAGAAATCCGACGGTTGTTCTCATTTCGGCTTATAAATCCAATTAAAAAATCAAATGATTTTTTAAACGGAGAAAAGCAACAAAGTTGCTTTTCTTTACCATTTATAAGGTCCGTCAATTTACAAGGTTTCTCACTTTTTTAATTTTTAAAATTAAAAAATTAATCGCTAAAAAAAGGAAAGCGGAACTTTCCGAGCCAAATTAAGCAACCGATTTTTGTAAGCCGAAGTCAATACAAGTAATGTCATTTGTAAACGTTCAAAAAAAAATAAGATGTTAAAAGTAATAAATCTCAATAAATAAAAAAGCAACTTCATAAAAAAAAAAGAATACTAAATTATTGTTTTTCACAATACCCTTAGTTTTTCTTTTTAAATCTTTTTCTAAACTTATTATTTGAGTTTTTCATAATAAAAATACTAAAATCGAGGATTGAAAAGTAAGTAATCAGTTGTCGGAGGTTGCTTAATTTTTTAATTTTAAAAAATTAAGCAACCGATTTTTTTAAACCTTGTAAATCGGTTCAGAAATCCTTCGGATTTCTGAAGTCGATTTATAAGGTCGCGAAGCTAAAAAAAAGACATATGTTCGATTTCATTTGTTTGGATTTAATTTTTAATTTATGAAAAATTAAAAAAAAAAGGAAAATCGGTTAAAAAATCGAACGATTTTTTAAAAGAATTTTGCAACCGATTTTTTGTAAACCGAGGTCGAAGATTTGTTTAACTCACAGTTTTAATTTTTTTTGATTTTGACGTTTTTTTTGTTTTTTAAAATTAAAAAACAAAAAAAACGTCAAAATCAAAATTGCGTCGAACAAATGAAAATATTAAGGATTATATTCTGTAAAACGAGCAATAAAGAAATTATTAAAAGTAATATGGAATTGATTATCTAAACGTTTATCAAATTTTTGTTTTACTTTTTGTAATGCTTTTGAAACTAAAGAAACATACAGTTGACTAAAGACTTTTTGTTGATAAAACTGTAATGTTTCTTGTTTATACTCATCTAAACGCGCTAAATCTTGTTCATATTGAGTTAAACAATTATTTTTTTCGATTGTAGCTTTTAATACACCTTCTTCACGGATTTGTTTTGCTTTTTGTTCAGCAAGTTCTAATTGTTCTTTTGCTTTATTAAACTTTTCTCGTGCGTCACTAGCTCGTTGATCAGCTTCTTTTAAATTATTTAAAATAGTTTGTTGGCGTGTTTCAAGAATTGCTGTTAAATTTTGACCTACAAAAAAAACAACCACACCTACTACAACAGCTAAATTAATAACATTTGTTTCTAAAATATTATCATTAAATCCAAAACCTCCTTCATGGGGAAGGGACATTACTAAAAGTGAAAAATTCATATTGATTGTACAAACAATAATTTATAAAAGAAGTAAACTGGTGAAGAAAAAAGGAAACAATTTAACTTCTTATGAGCATTCGTAATGCGTTATTTTGAGCAGTTCCAACAAGTGCGGACCTAAAGGCGAATGATTTTATTGATTCCTAGAATGTTTTTCGGCCAAATTGTTGTTTTTTAATTTTTACAGCTCAGTTACTTCATTTTCTTTTTTTTAGCTTCGCGACCTTGTAAATCGAACTCGGAAAGCTTCGCTTTCCGAGCCAGATTTACAAGGTCGCGAAGCTAAAAAAAAAAAGGAAATATTCCATATTTCCGAGGTCGCAAAGCGACCTTGGAATGAGAAAGCAAAGGAATATTGTTGAATAAACAATGTTCCCAACTTGTAAAGAGAAGCGAAGCTTCTCTTTACAAGTTGGGAAAGAAAAAGGACAAAGTCCTTTTTCTTGAAAAAAGAAGCGAAGCTTCTTTTTACAAGATGAGAAAGAAAAGCAACAAAGTTGCTTTCCTCCTCCGATTTCCAAGACAAAAACTTTCAGTTTAAAAAATTAAAAAGACCTTGGAAATTAGAGGTCATTAATACAATTTTTGTAACCAAGTAATGTTAGTAAAAATTAAAACAACAACAAGAACAATTCGACCGAAAAATATAAAATAATTTTAGAAAAATTCAAAAATAAAAAATCTCGTTTTGACCAAATAGAAACCTTCCTTAGTAAAATTTATAAACCCCAAAAAAGTTAGTTTTATGCTAACTTCTTTTTATTGCTAAGATTATTTAGAAGCTAATGAAGCGGCTTTAGTAACGGCCTCATCGATGTTTCCAACAAGGTAGAAAGCTTGTTCTGGAAGGTTATCTAGTTCCCCACTGAAAATCATGCCGAAACCACGAATAGTTTCTGCTAGGCTACAGTATTTACCCGGTGACCCTGTAAATACTTCAGCAACAAAGAACGGCTGTGACAAGAATCGCTCAATCTTACGTGCACGAGCTACTAAAAGACGATCTTCTTCTGATAGCTCATCTAAACCTAAGATTGCAATAATATCTTGTAACTCTTTATAACGTTGTAATGTTTGTTTTACTTTTTGTGCAGAACCATAGTGTTCGTCTCCAACGATCCACGGTTGAAGCATTGTAGACGTTGAGTCTAATGGATCTACTGCTGGGTAAATTCCTTTTGCTGCTAAACCACGTGACAATACAGTAGTTGCATCTAAGTGAGCAAACGTAGTTGCTGGTGCTGGATCCGTTAAATCATCAGCTGGAACATAAACAGCTTGAATTGATGTAATCGAACCATCTTTTGTTGAAGTAATACGCTCTTGTAATCCACCCATTTCTGTCGCAAGTGTAGGTTGGTAACCTACAGCACTAGGCATACGCCCTAATAAAGCTGATACTTCCGAACCTGCTTGAACAAAACGGAAAATATTATCAATAAATAATAATACATCTTGTTTATTAATATCACGGAAATATTCCGCCATTGTAAGAGCAGTTAAACCAACACGCATACGAGCCCCTGGTGGCTCATTCATTTGACCATAAACGAGTGCTACTTTTGATTCAGATAAGTTTGATTCATTAATTACACCTGATTCTTTCATTTCCATATATAAATCATTACCTTCACGTGTACGTTCGCCTACACCAGCAAAAACTGATACACCACCATGTGCTTTAGCAATATTATTAATTAATTCCATAATTAAAACTGTTTTTCCTACACCAGCACCACCGAATAGACCAATTTTACCACCACGACGGTATGGAGCTAATAAATCTACAACTTTAATACCTGTCTCAAAAATTGAAAGACGTGTATCTAAATCTGTAAATGCAGGCGCCGAACGGTGAATTGGTAATTTTTGTTCTGTTTCTACAGGACCTAAATTATCAACTGGCTCACCTAATACATTAAAAATACGACCTAATGTTGTTTTACCTACGGGAACCATTAATGGACTACCCGTATCTAATGCTTCCATACCACGCATTAAACCCTCTGTAGGGTTCATAGCTACTGCACGAACACAACGATCTCCTAGTAATTGTTGAACTTCACATGTAACACGCATATCTTCACCTGCTGTATTTTTTCCGCTAATTACAACAGCATTATAAATATTAGGTACATTTCCTTGTGAGAAAGCAATATCTACAACAGGACCAATAATTTGAATAATGCGACCAACGTTCTTATTTTTTGTTTCAGTATAAATATTCATAAAGTTTTTTATTAGATATATAGATTTTTTTTTTATTATTTAATAATTAACCAGAAAGGTAAAAAAACTTAACTAAAGTGTTAAAAAAAAGCGAATTTTGAAAGTCACTAATTGATTCTACAAAATTCGCTTTAAACGATTACCTTGCAGATGTGCAAAAGAAAAGCTTGAAAGAGAGTGTGTTGCACTCCCTTTCAAGCTTTTCTTTTGCATTTTCTTTATCCAAATTTTCAACAGTTTTTGTCGACCTCGGAAATCGATCGATCGCGTAAATCTGGCGACCTTCATATTTTTTTTTTTTTCATTCCGAGATGGCAGTATAAAACGAAATTGAGAACAAACCCATTCGTTTTACACTTGTTTTGTCTGAATGGTAAACAATTCTTTTTTACAAACTTTATTAAGTTAATTTCTAAAGTTCCAAATAGAAACCTTAAAACGAGAAAACCACTCGTTTTAAGAGCTCACAAATTTTACTATTTGTGACTAGGAGAAAAGGTTAAAAAAGGTTAACCGTCAACCTCGATAGTCAAAAAAAAACATCTTTTTAATTTTTCTTTCCCATTTACAAGGTCGTTCGATTTACGAGCCGGATACACTCTATTTAGTTTTGTTTTAAAAATAATTGACGAGAAAAATGTACCGTCATCAAGCTAATTTTCTTACTCTTATTTATTAGTTTAGATTGTAAATCTGTAAAACCAAGCTTGCACAAACTCTATTTGTGGATTTGCTAATACCACACATGACTCCAATAAGTTTTTTGAGCATAACACAACAGAAATTCAACTGCGTGCGCTTCCATCTTTTTATAAAAAGTTTGATCCGAAATTTTTAATAATTGAAAAACTAAATTTTATAGAAATTGGTTTGAAAATTTAAAAATCTGCGATTATTTTTATCCACCGTCGGTGGATAAAAATTAAAAAAAAAAACAAAATCGGTTAAAAAATCGAACGATTTTTTAAACGGAGAAAAGCAACTTTGTTGCTTTTCTCTCTCATTTTGCAACCGATTTTTGTAAACGAGCTAGGGATAATTTGTTTAAACTCCAAGGTCGACTGCATCCAACTTGTTTCACAATTTGGATGCAGATGATTTGTTAATTGGAGGTTTTGTACCTAAAATGTCAAGCTCGAAGCTGTTTGGTAAATTATACCTGTTCAAAAATAAAGAAAGTTTTGGAACTCATTTTTTAAAAAAAGGGGTATAACAAAATTATTTACTTTTTTTATAAAGTTATAAAATTAAGCCTTAAAAGGTAGACCAAATTCTTTTAATAAAGCTAAACCTTCTTCAGAATTTCGAGCAGTAGTAACAATTGAAATATCCATACCACGTAATTGGTCAATTTTATCATATTCAATTTCTGGGAACATTAATTGTTCTTCTAAACCTAAACTATAATTTCCGTATTTATCAAAACTTTTTGTACTAATGCCTTGGAAATCACGAATACGTGGTAATGCTAAATTGATTAATCGATCTAGAAAACTATACATACGATCTCCACGTAAAGTTACAAATACGCCTACGGGCACTTTTTGACGGATTTTAAAACCTGCAATAGCTTTTTTTGAACGTGTAATAATTCCTTTTTGTCCAGAAATTAAATTTAATTCTTTTAAAGAAGATTCTAGAACTTTATTACTTTGAGCTGCTTCACCTACACCACGGTTAATCACAATTTTTTCAATACGGGGAACTTGATGAGAATTTTTATAAGCAAATTTTTCCATTAATTTTGGACTAATTTGTTCAAAATATAATTTTGAAAGTCTTTGTGCCATAATAAATATTACTTTTGATAGTATGTCTTTACACATTCATGTTGAGACATACTATCCAAATTTTTTTTTTAATAATAAAAATCATTTAAACATCATAAGAAAAAGTTTTTAGTAGTTTGGCTTTTTAATGAGCTCGGAAATATAGAATTTTTCGGCTATTAATTTTTAATTTATTAAAAATTAAGAGCTTTCGGCTTATAAATCCAATTAAAAAATCAAATGATTTTTTAAAAGGATTTATAAGGTCGTTCAATTTCCAAGGTCTTTTTTAATTTTTTAAAATTACAAAATTAAACGACAGTTTTTTAAAAAATTAAAAAAAAAAAATAGATCGACCTTGGAAATATTCCATATTTCCTTTTTTTTTAGCTTCACGACCTTGGAATGAGAAAGAAAAGCAACAAAGTTGCTTTCCTCGAAAAGAGAAGCGAAGCTTCTCTTTACAAGTACCTCCTATTTCCAAGACAAAAACTGTCGACGACTTTTTTTTTTTTGAACTCCGATTTTGCTTTTTTTTTTTTTAATTTTTAATAAATTAAAAAAAAAAAAAGCAAAATCGGTTAAAAAATCGAACGATTTTTAAAACGGAGAAAAGCAACAAAGTTGCTTTTCTTTCTCATTTTGCAACCGATTTTTGTAAAACAAGGTCGACAGATTTACGCGGTCGCTAAAAATCTACCTAACAAATTAAAAACTTAATACATTTCATCATTACCATCTGACTGTTCGCTAATAGCTTTAACAATTTTGTCTGGACGACGTGAATTCATTAAATTAGATAATGCCATTTTATGTAATTCTTCTTTTTTTCGAAAAGCAGTACCATTTTTATTTGAAGCGTCTGAAATTTCCGCATATAATTTTGAAATCATATCTTTACCGGCTCTTTTTTGACATGCGCCAACAATCCATCGAATAGCAATAGCTCTAGCACGTTCTGTGGACGGCATAATACGTGGAACTTGTTGGATTGAACCTGCGCGACGACGTGGTTTTACTTCAACACGTGGTTTAACATTATTTAATGCTTTTTCCCAAATTTCAACTGGATTTTGATTTGTAGTTTCAGAAATTTTGCTAAACACACTATAAACAATTCTATAAGCTATAGATTTTTTACCACTTTTTAAAATTCTATTTACTAACATATGTACAGATATTTTATTATAAATAGGATCTGGTAATAATAAACGTTTTTTTGGTGCACCTTTACGAGCCATAAACTTAAAAATTTTAAACTAAATGAATATAATGAAATATTTGGGTCCAAGTAGAAATGTTCTACTCAAAGAATTAAAATTTCTTTTAAAGTGTTTCATTACATATATTTGACAAAAAAGACTATTAAATTTTTTATTTTTTCACTTACTACAAAGTTAAAATAACGATTTTTTTGCCGACCGACAGTTTTTGTCTTGTAAATAAAACGATCTTATAAATCTGGAGGATTTATAAGCCGAAAGCAGAGCTTTCCGAGCCAGATTTCCAAGGTCGGTTCGCTAAAAAAACTGCCGCTTCGCTAAAAAAATTCAAAAACCGAGGAGAAAAAGTACAAAGTCCCTTTTCTCCTTCTCATTTTCTCTTCTCTTTCCTTTCTCATTCGCAGATGGCTTCGCGACGGTTTTTGTACTTTTTACTTGCCGGCTGACTTCGCTGAAGCCTTTTTAACACCATATTTTGATCTTCCCTGAACTCGACCTTTAACACCCGCTGTATCTAAAGTACCACGGACAATATGATAACGAACCCCTGGTAAATCTTTAACTCTACCTCCACGAACTAATACAACAGCATGTTCTTGTAGATTATGACCAATACCAGGAATATAGGCTGTAACTTCAAAACCTGAACTTAAACGTACCCGAGCTACTTTTCGTAACGCTGAATTTGGTTTTTTTGGTGTTACAGTATAAACACGTAGACAAATTCCACGTCTTTGTGGACAAGATTTTAAAGCTGGAGCTTTTGTTTTATTCACAAGTTTTTGTCGCGCAGATTTTACTAATTGTTGAATAGTTGGCATTTTTTTTAGTTCGATTGAATTAGATATTTTTTTTTTTTAACAAAAAAAATATAACATTACGTTTAGTGTGTTTAAATGTTAAAACCTGGTAACTCTTAAATACACAACTTTAACTCTAAACTAAATTCTAAACGTAGAAAATATAAAACTATGAAAATTTCTCTAAGTACGTATAGTTAGTGCTAGATTACTAACTAGCAATCTAGTTCCCGTAATATTTTTTTAAAATTACTTACGGTTTAGTAAACTGAAAACCTATTTAAATTACCAGTTGTGCGCATAACACAAATTGGGTAGGCTATCTAGGACTTCCACAACACAAATAGAATAACCAGTATCCTATTTGTGAAGACAAGAAAACAAAAGCTTTTCGGACCCAAATTGAGGAGAAAAAAAGCGATCGACCTTGTTTTACAAAAATCGGTTGCTGCTACCTTGGGAATATTCCATATTTCCAAGGTAGCAGTGTAAAATCGGATATCCAAGCCGAAATTGTAGTTCTCATTTTAATGGCTCGTTTACAAAAACCGTTTTTGTCGACAGACAAAAACAGTCGCAGTCATCGAACTTGGAAATATTCCATATTTCGGCTAGTAAATCTGGCTCTTTACACTGTTAAAAAAAATCGGCGACCTTTTAAATCCAAAGGATTTAAAAGACGAAAGTTCCGCTTTCGTCTCGTAAATGAGAAAGAAAAAGGACAAAGTACTTTGTCCTTTTTCTCCAATTAAAAAATCGAAGATTTTTTAAAAGGATTTGCGAGGTCGGTCGATTTTTGAATTTTTGTCACTATCGCAGTGTCCTTTTTTAATTTTTAATAAATTAAAAATTAAGAGCTTTCGGCTTATAAATCCTCTAGATTTATAAGGTCGTTCGATTTACAAGACAAAAACTGCTGAAGATTTTGGGAAACAAGGGTCTTCGGTCTCCGAGTGTGGAAAAATTTTAAAACGCCGATTTTTTATTGAAAATCAGATGTAGGAAAAAAAGTTTCGCTTTTTTCTCCTACTTATTAGTTCTTTGTCAACAAAAATAACTAACGCTGTACTGAAAGCAAAATAAAAATTAAATGAACTGGAATTTTTTTTTCTATTGGTTCTCTTTCCTGATTAAGAAAGAGTAAAAAAAAAAAATGACTCTTATTTTATGCTTTTTTTTCAATCCAAATTTTGAAAATTTGGGGGAGTGCGGTATTAATTTTTTTACTTAGGATATAAATCCTAAGTTGTTAAAAATTAGAATTTTTTTGAACAACTTAGAATTTATATATTAAAAATTAAGCTCCAGCAAAAGGGTTAGCAAATAATAGAGCTAAAGCAACAACCAGACCGTAGATAGATGAAACTAAGCAGCCATAATTTGTAAGATCTTGACAACTGCTCGTTCCCGAACCGTACGTGATAGTTACCCATCATACGGCTCTCCAACCAAGTTGGTTACAAAATATTTAAGTAAGTGAATTATTATATTGGAAAAAGTATTATATTGATCTTTTATTTCTTTTTGATTCTCTTATCAGTCCTTACTTAATACTTTTGGGTTAGGACTTTTTTATCGTATTGGTCTTTGTATTTTGAATATTCTTTCTTTTTAAACTTCATTTCGTAGTTTATAGGTAATTTTTGTACTACATGACATTATTTTTTTCCCTGTTCGGCTTTCTGGGATTTCGTGGTATTTTGATTTTCGGATGTGTCTTATGTGATGCATTTCTATATTCTCAAAGGAGACGCAAATGCATCATGGTAACGATAGATTTGCAAATGTGTGCCAGTTCACGCAGTTAATGGTTCGATTTCCGAGGTCGAACAATTTTGTCCATTTCTTTCACTGCGTAATTTTCTACGTCACTTCTCATGGCCTCGTAATAGCTGATATCATGAAAAGATTTAGCTGTTTTTCATGATAGGTAATAATACTTTTGTGTTTTTGTTTTGATTTCATATTTTAGAGTTTCTCACTTAAAATTCTCCCTCGCTAGGGATTTTGTAACTTTATTTTTGGTACACAAATAGGGGAAGAGGTAACTCTTCACCCCTCTTGCAGGAATTCTGCGATAACCTGTTTTATGTAGCCAATTTTTTCCTTGATATATAGCTCCATTACAACTCTCGGGATAGGTAATTAGTCTATCTCATTATTTGTTTCCAGGTAAGTCTGTAACGCTGTAATCTAAGGAGAGAAAGATTTGAGCTTCTTCTGGCAATTATGTTACTCCCGTAATGGCGAGTAATTCAATTACGTGAAATTTGCGATATCTCTTGTAATTCTACCTTCGTTATACTCACTCGAAGGGTTAGCCAGCTTGTGTGTTGGTCAGATACAACTTTGTAAGAGGGATGCAGCTAGATGATTGACAGATCTTTCTTATCTGTCATACGTGAATTCTCCGTTAGGAGGACACATACCCGGGATCCTTCAGTCCTAGTTGATAGCCTCTCACCTGCTATCATTTGATATTGTCCCTTCTCTCGCGGTCGTTGCTGCTACATCGACCATAGAGATTATATTGGAGATTGTACAGGCTCATCACTTACTTAGGGTTAAACCTTCATCCCTTCTTTTTTACACCCCTTACCTTTGAGCAAGGCTTACTAACATGCTATGTTTTCCCTAGACTTTCGTCGTCTTTACCTTGTTTATTTTTCTTGTTCAAGCATTTTTCTCGTCACTTCGGGATAAGTTAGTTGGGTTCCAATTTAGGACTAATGTGTTAGCATCGTATCACGATGAAAACATAGTGATACGATACTCAGTCTGTATCTTATAGCACATCGCACTAAGAGACTCCATGAACGCAAAGCTTAATAAAAGAGCACCACGAATTTTACCTTCAGCTTCTGGTTGTCTAGCGATCCCTTCAACCGCATAACCAGCAGCAGTACCTTGACCCATACCAGGGCCAATAGCAGCAAGACCAACAGATAAACCAGCAGCAATAACAGAAGCAGCAGCAATAATAGGATTCATGATTTTAACCTCCTTGTAAAATTTTTCCGTTTTAATAGTACCAACCCAGTTCTTTATAAAATATATTTTACGCGCAAAAATATTTGTTAATCCGAAAATTTATACGGAAAGAGAGGGAGTCGAACCCCCGATGACCGTAAGGCCACGTCGGTTTTCAAAACCGATGCAATCAACCACTCTGCCATCTTTCCTCAACTTTAATTATACTTTATTTCTTGTTTAAAATCAAAAAAAAAAAAACTACTCTATAATTACAAAAAAATACAAATATCCTTAAATGATTTCTAACATTTCTGAATTTGTACTATCTTTTCGGACATTGCAACAGTTTTTGTCTTGTAAATCTGGCTCTTTTACACAAATCTTCGACCTCGGAATGAGAAAGAAAAGCAACTTTGTTGCTTTCCTCGAAAAGAGAAGCGAAGCTTCTCTTTACAAGTTGTGAAAGAAAAAGGACAAAGTCCTTTTTCTCCTCCGATTTATAAGACAAAAACTGTCGGAATGTCCGAAAAAGGACTTTGTCCCTTCGAGAAAAGAAAAGCTTCGCTTCTCTTTATAAGTTGGGAGGAGAAAAAGGACTTTATCCTTTTTCTCCTCCCAACTTATAAAGAGAAGCGATTTACACGGTCACAAGGTTAAAAACCTGTTGCAGTGTTTTTTAATTTTTAATAAATTAAAGGAGCAAAGGGTGGGATCAAAGGTTGTAAAAAAAAGAATCTTTTTTGTTACCCTTTGCTCCTACCCTTTGCTCTCGTGAATACAAATCGTCTGGATCTAAATTGTTTCACAATTTGGATTTAATTTTTAATTTATTAAAAATAAAAAAAAAAAGCCAAATCTTCTACAGTTTTTGTCTTGTAAATCGGTTCAGTAGCAAAATCGGTTGATTTTTTAACCGATTTTGCTACTGAACCGATTTACAAGACAAAAACTGTCTGTTTAATTTTTTAAAATTAAACAATTAAACAACCTTCGACTTCGGAATGAGAAAGAAAAGCAACTTTGTTGCTTTCCTCCTCCGATTTCCTTTTCTTAGCGAAGCGATCTCGGAATGAGAAAGAAAAGCAACTTTGTTGCTTTCCTCCTCCGTTTTCCGTGAAGCGACCTCGGAAATCGGAGGAGGAAAGCAACAAAGTTGCTTTTCTTTCTCATTCCGAGACAAAAATTCAAAAAATCGTAGATTTTTTGTCAGTTTTTTTAGCGAAGCTAAAAAAAAGGAAATCTGGAATATTTCCAAGGTCGCAGTGTCCTTTTTGGCTCGGAAATCGAACTCGCAAAGCTCCGCTTTTGTCTTGTTTTACAAAAATCGGTTGCAAAATCTTTTTAAAAAATCGTTCGATTTTTTAACCGATACTGGGGGATTTTGGGAGGAACACTTTCCGAGGTCTTCAGAGTAAACAGGCAATTTTGAGTTGGGCTCAAAAATATTACCTATTTTGGACCAAAGGATCATTACTAAAAATAATTTTTTAACTTAACCAGCCGTAACTATGAAGACCTTTTCCTAACAGATTTACACCAATAAAACAAATCCAAACAATAATAAAGCCAAATGAAGCTATTATAGCAGGTTTTTTACCTTCCCAACCTTTTGTTAAACGAGTATGTAAATAAATTGCGAAAACTAACCAAGTCAATAAAGCCCAAGTCTCTTTTGGGTCCCAACTCCAGTAAGATCCCCATGCTTCATTTGCCCAAACTGAACCTGATAATATCCCAATTGTTAAAAGCGGAAAACCAATTCCTAAAATTCGGTAACTTAAATTATCCAAATTTTTTGCAATACTCCCAGTTCCAACGGCAGATAAATTCGTTGTCTGTAAATTGTTCAAATCTATACCATTCTCAATATTGGTAGTTAATATCAAATTATTTCCTAAATTATTTGTTGCAGAATTTAATGGAATCTGGGCTATCTCGGAAATCGAAGATTTCTTTTTTTTAGCTTCGCTATAAAAATTCGAAATTTCTTTAGAAAAAGGTTCATTATCATTACGTGTAATAATTAAAAAAGCAATAGAAAGTAAACAGCCACAAATTAATGAAGCATAACTTAAAAGCATAATCGTTACATGCATAACTAACCAATTGGATTGGAGAGCTGGAACCAAAGCGGATGTTTTTTGCATTTCTGGAGGTAAACTAAAAGTCGCAAAAACATAGGTAAGTAATGCACTTGGAGCCAGTATTGCCCCAATAAAAGATGCTTCCTTACCCAAAATCGAAGTAGCATTTTTATTTTCAATAACTATTTGAATAAAGGTTAAACTCCAGGCTAAAAATATTAAAGATTCATATAAATTACTTAATGGAAAATGCCCCGACTCTTTCCAACGGAATAACAAGAAAATAAAAAGAGATAAATTTGATACAATTATACTACTTCTAGCTATTAACACTATTTTCGAGGCTTGGGCTGACCCAATTGCAATCCAATAAACTAACATGGTTAAAAATAATAAACAGAAAGCAAGATTTTCTAGAAAATTTTCAACATTGAAAAGCATAGAACTGTGTATATTTCTCTTATGTGCCCCTATGGTCTACTGTAACATTGAGATATTGCAAAATTGTGCTTAATAAAAAAAACTAAACAACTAGATGCTAATATTAAATAAAAAAACTGTGAAAAAGGAAGAGCTTAATTTTTCCTTTACACATAGATCTCTTTTTAATTTTTAATAACTTTGTCGACGTTTTTTTGTCGACAAAAAACGTCAATTAAAGCAGTGTGAGCGCTCTGTTTTAAGCTCTTTTTCGTCTATAATTTTTTACATATTTTAAATAAACCTATGATAAAATCATGGCTAAAAATCAGGTTAATTTTTAACAAGTTTTACGTTGATTTTGCTTTTTAATTTTTAATAAATTTAAAATTAAAAAGCAAAATCAACGTAAAAATAATTTTTTATAAATTAGTTATTACTGTTGTGATAACTGTTTAACTTGTTCTAATGCATTGAAACGATCTGTGATTAAAGGAGCGTCTTGACGATCTTCTGTAAAATATTCATTCGGACGTGGGCTACCGAAAACATCATACGCTAAACCTGTACTTACAAATAACCAACCCGCGATAAAAAGAGAAGGAATTGTAATACTGTGGATAACCCAGTAACGGATACTAGTAATAATATCAGAGAAAGGACGCTCATTTGGTTTACCTGACATAATTAAGTTCTTTGTTACTTCCGTAACTTCTTCTTTACGATTTGTATATTATTTAATAACGAAAACTCGACTCACTATTTCTTTTTTTATTTTACCAAACACTACATAATACTTCACCGCCAATTCCACGAAAACGGGCTTCACGGTCTGTTAAAATCCCCTTAGAAGTAGAAAGAATATAAATACCAGTTCCTGCTAGAACTCTTGGTAGTTCTTTCTGATTTACATAAATACGAAGACCTGGTTTGCTAACTCTTTTTAAGTTAGTAATACAAGGTGTTTTTTTATTTCCTTGTTTACCCTTTAAAAGTTTAACTAAATTTTTAAAATCACTTAAAGCTTTTTTATTTTTTATAACAGTTAATTTATAATAATTTGTTTTATATTTTTTATAATATTTTAAATAAATTTTTAGTAATTTCAAATTATTTGACGAAGTAATTTCAAAAGATAAAATATACCCCTCTTTTTCTAAAATTTCTGTAATTTTTAAATTCATTTTTGTATAAGGAATTAAAACAATTTTTTTTCGTACACTTGACGCATTCCTAATACGTGTTAACATATCACTAATAGTATCATTAATCATAAATTAAAGAAAAAACTATTTTATTTTTATTATTCATTCTGAAAATATCTATTTCTTTAGACTATTGAAAAGTTAAACTTGAGACTCAATTGAAAAAGAAAAATAGTTTCCAAATATTCACAATTTACATTGTAAAAATACTACCTTGGAAATCCTTCGGTAGCAAAATGGGTTGACACTGCGGTTTTTAAATTTTTGTCTTGTAAATCGAACGACCTTATAAATCCGGAGAATTTATAAGATTCTTCGATTTACAAGACAAAAATTTAAAACGGAAATATTTCATATTTCCAAGGTCCAAGAGTTCTAGAAGCGAAGCTTCTTTTTTTGGTTACACAACTCGTCTGGATCAAAATTGGAAAAAATTTTGATCCAGACGAGTTATGTAACCGAGGTAATTTTTTATTTATTAAAAATTAAAAAAGACGGATTTTTGTCAACAAAAATATGCGATTTTTTTAGCCGAATCGGAGAAGCGAAAGCTTCTCCGATCCAAATCATTTCTTTTGCTTTTCGCCTCTTTTCGACAAATTTAAAGAATATTTGCAAAACCCTTTTGACCAGCGTTGTCTTTCTGGTAAATCCCATCAAAAAGAAAAAATGTCTCACATGTTTAATCACCAAATAAACTTACCTGATTCCTTTGAGTTCTTCTCTTATTTTAACAAACACAACATTCACTTAAGACTATCTAAAAAAACTTTTTTCTTTTTTTACAAATGGTAATAACCCTAAAATTCGTGCTGTTTTAATAGCTTTAGTTAAATAACGTTGTTGTTTTGTTGAAATTCCTGTTTTGCGTTTTGGAATAATTTTACCTGTAAAATAGATGTATTCTTGCAATAAACTACGGTTTTTATAATCAATAATTTTACGATCATAAATTTTCTTATTTCTTGACTTTAAAAGAATAAAAATAGATTTTGGTGGAATTACAGGCATCGTTAGAGTATTACCTTTTTTTCTTTTTGAAAATTTTTTTCCTCGTTTTTTTGTTTTTAATGAAACGATATTTTTATATTTTTTACGTTTTGGTAATGGAACTTGTTTTGTAATTGACATAGATACTTAAATTAATTTTTTTCTTCAAACTTTTCGAGTACGCTTTCCTTTCTATTTATTAGACTTATGTCTTTAGTTGCATTCTAAATAATGTTTCAGAAACAAATTGTGAAAATTTGTTTCTGAAAAGTAAAAACCTAAAAATTTAGTACATAGTTTTTTTTTCGGACACAAATTAATTATTTTTTTAATGGTTAATAAATTAAAACTGAGAAAAGGGTGAAAAAATCGACCTCGTAAATCGAACGACCTTGTAAATCCCACTTTAACTGCGACCTTGGAAATATTCCCTATTTCCAAGGTCGCAGTGTCTGAAAAAGGACAAAGTACTTAGTCCTTTTTCTTTCTCCGACAAAAATCGTCCTCCAAATTGTGTAACAATTTGGATTTAATTTTTAATTTATTAAAAATTAAAAAAAGCAAAATCCGAAGTTCGACTTCGTAAATATTCCATATTTCCAAGGTCGCAGCAACCGATTTGTGTAAAACAAGCCGAGCCAAATTTACGAGCCGATTTGTATATTTTTAAGTTGTTGACAAAAACTGTAGACAAATGTATTAAATATTAAACAACTAATTTGTCTCATATTAATACCTTGATCAATCCTGTCATAACAAATTCGTGGAATTTTTAATCCCTAGGCAACATCTTTTGCAAAAGATTTAGAAAATCCGAATGCTTTGAAAAGAGAATATTTTTGTTTATTCTGACTACACAAAATCGGTTTATTTTTCACGTTTCTAGAAATCGTTAACTTAACGATTTCTGGAAAGGCGAAAAGGACTTTGTCGCTTTTCTTAAACGCTTTTTCCAAGTTTGTAATTTTATTTTTATTTATTTTGTTTTATTCAATAATAAAAGATTTAGTTTTTTTTGTCAAAAAAAAACTATTTCATGATTTTCTTGTAAATTTTAACTAATAGCACTTTGGCGAAACTCAACTCGGCCAGGGGAGGAGAAAAAGGACTTAGTCTTTTTTCGAACACTTCAACAGTTTTTGAATTTTTTTAGCAAAGCGACCTCGGAATGAGAAAGGAAAGCAACAACGTTGCTTTCCTCGAAAAGAGAAGCGAAGCTTCTCTTTACAAGTTGGGAAAGAAAAAGCACAAAGTCCTTTATCTCGTAAAAAGAAGCTTCGCTTCTTTTTACGAGATAAGAAAGAAAAGCAACTTTGTTGCTTTCCTCGTAAAAAGAAGCTTCGCTTCTTTTTACGAGATGAGAAAGAAAAGCAACAAAGTTGCTTTCCTCGAAAAGAGAAGCGAAGCTTCTCTTTACAAGTTGGGAAAGAAAAAGGACAAAGTCTTTTTTCTCCTCCGATTTCTTTTTTTTTAGCTTCGCTAAAAAAATTCAAAAATTCAAAGTCAAAAAAGATTTCCGAGCCAAATTGACCCCACCGAAAATATGTAAGGAATAATATCTTTTTTGACTTAAAATTTTTTTACCTTTTGCAAAATAAGATATTATGCTTAGTATGATATTCAATAAAATTTATATGTGTTTTATAACCCTTCTACAGAAACTTGTAAAAATTTTGCAAGTTCAGCAGCTTGTTTTTCTACTTCTTCAACGGTTAACGGCTGCCCAATCTGACTTAAAGGAATTTCACGTTTTCCTTTAACACGTAAATAAAGAGTACGTTGAGGGTTAACACCCTGTTTGAAATCTACTTTAATTGCTTCTACTTCTTTTAAAGAATAAGAAATATCAATACAACGTGATTTACCAGGAAAACCCCAGCGGAAAATTCTAATTGTGCCATCTTTTTTATTAAATTCATTAAAACCACCCCCAACATTCCAAATGATAGTTAACCACAAATAGATACTTAATAAAAGGCCTAATATACCATAAAATGACATTACTAAACCCTGTGGGAAAAAAGCAATATTTTGAACTTGAAGAAAAGGAAGTAAATTTTGTCCAAAATAACTTGACAATCCGGTAAATAAAAAACCAAGTCCACCAAAAAAAACTACAGAAGCCCACCAATAATTACTTAACCTACGAGAACCTGTGATTACATATCTACGTATCAAATTCATTTTGATCTAAATATATTATTTAAAAATCATCCTCACTATAAATTAACAAACAACGTTGACCTCGGAAACCGGAGGTCAACGTTTTCCTAAATCGGTTTCAAAACCCGTCGGAAAAAGGAACAACTCATCTGTATCCAAATTGTGCACAATTTGGATAGCAAAATCAGTTAAAAAATCGGTCGATTTTTTAAAAGGATTTACCGATGTGTTTTTTAATTTTTAATAAATTAAAAAACACATCTTCGACCTCGGAATGAGAAAGAAAAGCAACAAAGTTGCTTTCCTCGAAAAAAGAAGCTTCGCTTCTTTTTAAGAGATGAAAAAGAAAAGCAACAAAGTTACTTTCCGACTCCGATTTCCAAAACAAACATTCAAAAATCTACGAGTTTTGTCTTGAAAATATGGAATATTTTCAAGATCGCAGTGTCCGCGGTTAAAAAATCCTCCGGATTTTTTAAATGCTTTCCGTTTTTAATTTTTAATAAATTAAAACGATTTACAAGACGAAAACGGCGCTTTCTGAGTTGATTTTTTGTCATGAATTTTTGTCTTGTAGATCTGGCTCTTTTACATAAATTGGTTGCTGAAACCTTGGAAATATTTCCTATTTCCTTTTTTTTTAGCGATTAATTTTTTAATTTTAAAAAATTAAAAAAGTGAGAATGAGAAAGGAAAGGGACTTTGTCCCTTTCCTCCTCGTAAATCGACTGACCTTATACATCCTTTTAAAAAATCATTTGATTTTTTAATTGGATGTATAAGCCAAAATGAGAAAGAAAAGCAACTTTATTGCTTTTCTCCGTCGGATTTCTGAACCGATTTACTTTTTTTTTAGCGAAGCTAAAAAACTCAAAAACTGACAAAAAATCGTAGATTTTTTGTCTCGTAAATGTAGCAAAATCGGTTAAAAAATCGACCGATTTTTTAAAAAGATTTTGCTTTATGTAAACAAAACAATAACATAACAACAAAATTTTTTTTATAATTTCTTATATTTTTCATAAAGTTTTTGAATTGTTTGACTATATGTTTTATTTGTCTCAATGAAAGTATTCCCCATTATTTTTGCATGTTCAAATTTAACAACAAGATTTGATAAATTCTGGGCTGCTTGTTTTAAAGCTGTTCGTGGTAAAATACTTCCATTTGTCCAAATTTCCAAAATAATAATATCTTTTGGAAATTGATTAAAATTATCAAAAAGACGAGTATTAAACTCGGAAGAAAACAATAACCACGATTCTGTTGAATTTAACCAATTTTTTTTAAAATATAAAGCTAACTCAGCTTTAGTTTGTTTTGTTTCATTCATGGTTTGTTCACTTTCAACCCCTTTAATAAGAGAAGTCTCAAAAACAGAAATACTAGTATCCCTACCTGACAAAAAATCATTTTGATTATTACCAAAAGTAGAATTCATTTCTTTCTTACGCTTACCTTTTGAAACATTTACTTGATCAGAATGGGTTGATAAATCGTTCTGATTTTGCAACCCATTCTGTTCCCTATTTTTTGTCAGAGAAAATTTTTTCGGACCCAAATGGTTTCGATTTGGGTCATCGGACCCAAATTGTTTCGATTTGGGTAAAGCAAAATCTTCCACCATTAGGGAATCACCAAACTGAGAAAACCCCACTGTATGAGGGTCCATTTTTTCTTGTTGATAATCCGTACTTAATTCGTTGGAAGAGTCAAAATCGGCTCGGTTCCACAAATCGGTTGCAAAATCCTCCGGATTTTGTAAGGTACGATTTGTGTTTGCAGAACTTTCCAAGGTCGAATCTACCAATTTTTGCCTACTTTCTTCCAATGTATAATTAACTTTTGTAACAGGCATAAAAACTGCATCTATAAATAAAGCCTTAGTTTTAACTTTAGGATTAAAAAACATTGATGAAAATGAGTATCCCTCCGACCAAAAATTCGTTTGTGTCCGAAAAAAACTATCTCTGGACCAAACTCGGGAATTCTTACGAGATAATGAATTTTCTAGATCATTTTTCGAATAATTCTCATAATTAACTCTTATCCCCGCCATTTTTGCTGCTAAAATAGATAAAATTTGTTTTTTAAATAAATGTAAAAACAATTCTTTATTTTTTGAATTTTGAAACAAATTCTTTAATGATCGATAATTTTTGAAAATATTTAATTTTTTGCGAGAAATCTTAACAGATGAATCTGAATATTTTTTAGTCCTTGTTAAACAGACTTTGTATTTAAAAAATGGGATTAAAGTCTTAGTTTTTAAATTTAAATTATTACGACCACTAGAAATTGGTTCTCGTATATTCATTAAATTTGGTGTCTGAACTAGATAATTTTTACCTTGACGAATTATTAATTTAATTTTTAAAAAACCATCAGAACTCAAAGTTGCTATGTATTGTTCCGGGTCTACACACTGAATGGTTGCCGGTAAAATCAAATCACCTGCACGTATTGTACCTGGACCTTGATAATAAAGATATGCTGTTTGGGGACGTTTTAAAGATTGTTTTGATTTTAAAACGATTTGTTTTAAATTTAATAAAATATCTAAAACAGATTCACGCACACCTTTCAGTGTAGCATATTCATGGGTAACCCCTTCAATAGATACTGAAGTAATTGCTAATCCAACTAATTCAGACAATAAAGTCCGACGTAAAGCATTTGCTAAAGTTAACCCTTGACCTACAGCTAATGGACCTATATAAAACTTTCCATAAAAACTTTGTTTAGTTTCCATAATTGATTCTCGACAAGAAACTAAAATTGGATTGGTGACTTTTCCTGAAGAAACTTCTGACAAATGCGACTTTAACATTGTTAAAAATAAAAAAAGATGTAATGGCGATTACCCTGTAAACTTAAAAGAAAAATACAAAAAAAGTAGTAATTGAAAATGTTTGGTTCGAAAATATAAAATATTTTCGTTTTGAGTTTCCACAACTTGTCCGGATCCAAAATTTAAAATTTATTTGGCGACATTTTTTGTCTCGTAGGCTAAAAAATGGGCTCGTTTATACAAATCGGCTGCTGGTTCGGAAAGCTCCGCTTTCCTTTTTTTAGCTTTGCGACCTCGGAAATCGGAGGAGAAAAAGGACTTTGTCCTTTTTCTTTCCCAACTCGTAAAAAGAAGCTTCGCTTCTTTTTTCGAGGAAAGCAACTTTGTTGCTTTTCTTTCTCATTACGAGGTCGCAGATTTGTGTAACTCACTTTTTTAATTTTTAAAAAATTAAAAATTTAGGAAAAACAAACACAGTGGTTTTTTAGCTTCGCGACGCTAAAAAAAGGACTGAGAACTAGGATCCCTCCTTTTCCTCCACGTTCTCAGTCCAAGGTCGATGGAAAAACAATCGCCTCTTTTTGATCTGCCCTCTTTCACTGGAAGAATTTTTAGAAAATTTTGTCGAAACTTTGGAAATTAAAAACTTTTCTGCTTTTTTTGTTCTGAAGCTGCATTCTAATTAGAGAAATTTTTATAAAATAAATTACATGACCGAAAGATTACAAAAAAAATTAAATTAACGAAAATGTATAGTATACTAAAATAATTACAAAGACGCTAATTAAATTAACTTAGAGGAAAAAATTCGACCTCGGAAATCTAACTCTTAATTTTTAATTTATTAAAAATAAAAAACGGAAAGCTCCTAAATTTTTAATTTATTAAAAAAAACTGTCGCAGTCGGCGACCTTGTAAATCCGACTTTACACTGCGACCTTGGAAATATTCCATATTTCCGAAGTCGCAGAGACGATTTGTGTAAAGTCTCATTTACAAGGTCGTTCACTTTACGAGACAGAAATATAGAATATCTTCGAAATCGTAGTATAACTTATTTAGTCTCTTTAATTTTTTTTTTTTAAAGAAAAAATTAAAGAGACTAAAGTCTTAACTTTAATTGATAAGTAATAGCCATTAAAGTAAACTATGGAAAAATAAACAAAATTATTTTCTGCAATTGTCTCGGATAGCTAACCTGAGGAATTTCATTACTTAAAAGAATGCACTGATTATATTAACGTTTATGATATTGAGAAGCTTTACGTGCTTTCTTTAAACCATATTTACGACGTTCTTTAATTCGAGAATCTTGTGTTAATAAACCATTATCTTTTAATGATTTACGATATTCAATTTTAAATTCACATAAAGCACGAGCTACGCCTAATTTAATCGCATTTGCTTGACCAACTTTTCCACCACCTTGAACTTTAACAATAGTATCTAAATTTTGCAGAGATTCTTTGTCTCCAGTGTGATCTAAAAAAATTTGTTGAAATGGTGACTCAATTGCTAAAATCGAACGTGGATCTTCTTGTAAATACAAATTTGCTGGAATACCGTTTATTATAAATTGACCTGAACCAGGTAACAACTGAACTTGAGCTACAGCTTCTTTACGTCGCCCAATACCCCTACCTAAAATATCTAATTTTTGAGACATTTATTCTCCTTCTTATGTTTACAGTAAAGACGTTTTCGATAACTAATAACGTAGGCAACCCAGTTTTATATAAAGAGCAGCTTTGTTGCAATTTTAAATTTTTTTGTAAAAAAAATTAAAAGTAAAAAACAATTATTTTAGTTATGAAATACTAAAAACTCAAAGTTTTTTAATAAATAAGCGTTATTAGATGAGAAAATAAAATCTACAAAAGCATTAAAAAATGGGACGTAGATTTTTAGTTAAATAAAAAACTTACATAAAATAGAATTTAACAAAACTCATGTTGGTTTCAAATTTTAGAAAAAAAGTCAGAATATAAAAACTATGAAAAAAAAAGCTCTGAAAATTATTAGCCTTCAACTATGAGTTTCGGTTTGTGTCGACCTGGGAAATATTCCATATTTCCTTTTTTTTTTAGCGAAGCGACTTCGTAAATCGAACGACCTTATAAATCCTTCGGATTTATAAGCCGAAAGCGTAGCTTTCCTCTTGTAAATCCGAAGGATTTACAACGTCGCCAGATTTACGAGACAAAAACTGTCGCAGTGTTTTTTAATTTTTATTAAATTAAAAATTTAGGAGCTTTCCATTTTTAATTTTTAATAAATTAAAAATGTGAAAAAAGAAATATCCTTCTCGGTTACACAAATCTTCGACCTCGGAAATCGGAGATTTCCAAGGTCGAAGTGTCCGCGATTAAAAAATCCGGAGGATTTTTTAAATGCTTTCCGTTTTTTAATTTTTACTAAATTTAAAATTAAGAGCCAGATTTCCTTTTTGTCTTGGAAATCGGAGATTTCCAAGGTCGCGATTAATTTTTTAATTTTAAAAAATAAAAAAAAAAAAAAGACCTCGTAACTCGACTTCAGAAATGATAAAGAAAAGCAACAAAGTTGCTTTTCTCCGTCGGATTTCTGAACCGATTTACGAGACAAAAACTGACAAAAATTCAAAAACCTATTTAATTTTCTTAGGTATTTTTATTGTCTATTTTAAAACTTCAAAATTTACGCGTTTGAAGTTTTAGAGTCAGTTTCCGGAAGGTTTTTTAATTCTACTTGTGCAATAAAAAGAGCTCTTTGTACTTTTTTTTCAACTTTTTTCTTCCATACAGTTTTTCTTAAATTTTTTTTTGATTTTGAGGTACGTTTTTTAGGTACAGCCATATTAAACGATTACTGATTTACTGCTAAAAGTTTTAATGTAAACTTTTCATTACCGTATAAATATAGATATCTTTATCTATGTATCAACTTTCCAAAAAGATTTGGACCCAAACGGGCGGTTAAAATTAGTTAGAAAGCGAAATTAAAAATAATACTAAATAATAATTAGAATACTAACAATATTCAGTTTTCTAATTACCCATTGACTTCAGACTAAGAAAATGGGGAAAGAGAGGGAAACCTTCCATTAAAAAAGCATTTAAAAAATCCGTCGTATTTTTTAATCGCTTTACTTTTCGGACACAAATAATCCGGCTGCAAATTGTAACACAATTTGCATGTAGCTAGCTAGAAAAAATCATAGGTTTTTGACCGACCTTTTTTAATCACCTCGATTTACAAAAATCGGTTGCAAACTCGATTAAAAAATCAAACGATTTTTTAAAAGGATCCAGACGATTTTTGTCTGAGAAAAAGGACAAAGTCGAATTTTTTCTTTCGCATCTTATTTTCGCAACTTTTCAACGGTTTTTGTAGACCTAGTAAATGGTAGAACCCAATTTACGAGGAGGAAAGGGACAAAGTCCCTTTTCTTTCTCATTCTCACTTTTTTAATTTTTTTTAAATTAAAAAATTAATCGCTAAAAAAAAAGGAACGCTCCGCTTTCCAAGCCAAATTAAGCGACGATTTTTTTTTAGCGAAGCAACTGTTTATAATGCTTGGACACAAAGGAGAGGGAAAAGAAAAAAGCTTTAAAGCTTTTTTCTTTTCCCTCTCCTTTGTGTCCAAGCATTATAAACTTAGTGCGTGTTAACATTTAGACAATTATTGACCATAGAAGGTTTAAAACTTTTTAAGAGCTAAAATTAACCCATAGTAGAAACAGTAATTTGTTTTAAAGCATTTGATGGATCTGATTTATAAATTCCAATATCTAAACATAACGCTTGTAATTCACAAATTAAAACTTTAAAAGACGCTGGAGTACCAATATATAATGGTTTCTTATATAAAATATAATCCCAAATTGTTAAACGTCCAGTAACATCATCTGATTTTATTGTTAAAAGTTCTAAAAGTATAAAAGCTGCACCATAAGCTTCAATTGCCCAAACTTCCATTTCTCCTAATCTTTGACCACCATGTTTTGAACGCCCCTTTAAAGGTTGTTGGGTTATTAATGAATAAGGGCCAGAAGATCTTGAATGAATTTTTTCATCAACTAAATGAACTAATTTGATCATATAAGAATATCCAGTTGTAATAGGTTGATCATACCGCTTTCCAGTGCGACCATCAAATAATTTTAATTTACCAGGATTAATTGGTTGAAATATCCAAGACTGACCAGTTTTAAGTCGTGCTTCATAAAGTTTTGAAAAAACAAAACTTCTTGATGCTTCAGAGCCAAATGATTCATCAAAAGGTTTTATTCTATAGTGTTCCCCTAAATTTTTCCCCGCTAAACCTAATAAACATTCATAAATTTGGCCCACATTCATTCGTGACGGAACCCCTAATGGATTTAATGCAAGATCAATAGGTGAACCATCGGGTAAATAAGGCATGTCTTGTCTAGGCAAGATTTGAGAAATAATACCTTTATTACCGTGACGACCGGCCATTTTATCACCTACTTGAACTTTACGTTTTTCTGCTAAATAAACATGAACTGAAGTAATAGATGTAGGGTTGATTGTCTGATTTGAAATCATACCGGTTTTTGTTTTGCTCTTGTTTGACTGTCGCGTCAACTTTTTACCCGACTTTGTCAAGCGAGTTTCTGCAGTCAAAACTTGGGAAGATTGTTGACTTGCTAATTTTTCGTTTACACGGCGACCTTGAAAATGGGGAAGCGTCGGATTTACAAGCCGAAAATCGTTCCTCGAAAAGTTTGCAACGCTTTTTGACGTTTTTATTTTTTTCGTCGACCTTGTAAATCCGTCGGATTGACAAGCCGAAATTGTTTCGATTTTCGAGGTCATTAACAGTGAAATGTTTCCTTCGACCTCTGAAATCGTTCCGATTTCAGAGCCAAAAAATCTACAATTTTTTTTAGGCTCTGAGCCAAAAAACGTCGCAGTTTTTGCAACCGATTTGTGTAAAACCCTTTTCTCAATGGATTTATTAATAAAAAAGGACTTTTGGTTAATCAAAGTTTTTAAAAAAATTGAAGAAACTGTAAAAATTGTTTTTTTGTTTTTTGGCGACCTTTTAAATGGTTTACACAAATCTTCTAAAAAAATCTTGGATTTTTGTCTTGGAAATATTCCATATTTCCAAGACAAAAATCCAAGATTTTTTTTAGCAGTATTCGAAAAAGGACTTTGTCCTTTTTCTCCGTCGGATTTCCGAGGTCGAATTCGTTGAGAAAATAACTTTTTCTTTATTTCCATCCCGTGATCCACGGTACATAAATATATTGGTTCTATTTTCCTTTTATAACCTTTGACGCCCTTAAGTCTTAATGACGATTTTTTCTTCAACAAAGGGAGTGGAGTCATTCTAGTTTTCTTTTCTGGAAACATTTGTACTCGTATTACTTTAGCTTCTAAGCCACGTGGAACACGTAAAGATGTATCGCGAAAAGAGTAATCCATTTTTTTACCTAAAATATCGTTATAAAGTTGGATATAACGTGCAACTTCTTTTTTTGGCTCTGTGGGGGTAATTTTACCTACTAAAATATCACCTTCTTTTAACCATGATCCTAATTGAGCAACACCATTTTCATCTAAGTGTTCTAATTCAGTAGTCTCTTTTAATAACATTATATCTTTAGTTATAATTTCATTTCCATAAGGGGTTTTTTCTGTAGAAATATCATAACGTTCAATATGAATCGATGTGTATAAATCATCATAAACAAGTCTTTCACTAATGAGAATCGCATCTTCATAATTGTAACCTTCCCAAGGTAAATAAGCGATCAAAAGATTCTGACCAATAGAAAATTCACCCCCAAAACTAGATCCAGCATCTGAAATTAAATCTCCTGCTTGAACCCAGTCTCCTTCTTGGACTACTGGTCGATGAACAAGAGTTGTATCTTGGTTTGATCTATAATAAGTTTGTAAGGGATATTCAATTGGAATAATATTGAAAGAATTGAAAATAGACATTACAACTTTAACTGTGGAATTCAGACTTCAAATCAATAAGTCTTTTGAATTGGAAAAAAAAAAAATAAAATTTCGAATCTTGATGACAACTAGAACGCAAAAAATTAAACTAACTCTCACTATCTATTTCCACGATGACAAAATGAAGAAAGAACATTTACCCAAATTGAGGAGAAAAAAGCTTCAAAGCTTTTTTCTTTTCCAAGAAATAGAATCGTAGCTTCTAGGGACAAAATCTGCAATGGTTTGTATCGAACTCAGTTTACAAAAATCGGTTGCTTCGACCTTGGAAATATTCCATATTTCCTTTTTTTTTAGCTTCGCGACCTTGTAAATCGACTGACCTTATAAATGGTAAAGAAAAGCAACTTTGTTGCTTTTCTCCGTTTAAAAAATCATTTGATTTTTTAATTGGATTTATAAGCCGAAATGAGAAAAAAAAAGCACCAAAGTTGCTTTTCTCCTTCGGATTTCTGAATCGATTTACAAGGTCAGTCGATTTTTTTTCGCAGTGTAAAAGAGCCAGATTTACAAGACAAAAACTGTCGCTTTAATTTTTTAATTTAAAAAAATTAAGCAACCGATTTTTGTAAACCGAGGTCGGTCAATTTTCTTTTTGTCTCGGAAATATGGAATATTTCCTTTTTTTAGCTTCGTAACCTTGGAAATCGACTGAACTTATAAATGGTAAAGAAAAGCAACTTTGTTGCTTTTCTCCGTTTAAAAAATCATTTGATTTTTTAATTGGATTTATAAGCCGAAATGAGAAAGAAAAGCAACAAAGTTGCTTTTCTCCTTCGGATTTCTGAACCGATTTACAAGACAAAAACTGTCGCAGAGCTAAAAAAATCTTCGACAAAAAAGGAAATAGGATAGATTTCCGAGATTGACGGGAAAACAGAAAAATTCGTTTTTCACAAAATTAAAGGAATTTGACAGTCTTTTATTTTTTTTCTCACTATTTTTTATATTTTTTATTTCATTTTCTAAGTTTTTATTATTTCAAATTTCCATTTCCTTATTTTATAGCACAATATATTCAATTAATTTAACAAATGCTTAAAAAGCGACCCATTGAATAATCGCCCGATAGCTTTTTAAGCAATTAATAAAAAATTAAGCTTTTGATAAATTTTTAACAACTTGATAGCGTGCTTTTGCACGTTTAAATTGTGTATTAGCTTCAACACGTTGTTTTGTACTTTGTGCTTGTTCTAATTTTTCTTTAGCATTGTTAAATTCAGCTTCTGCTTGTTCAGGATTAATTGTATCAGCTGATTCAGCTTCATTAACAAGTAAAATTACACGATTTTGACCTACAATACCAAACCCACCCATAATAGCAACAGAAGTCCAACCTTTTTCTGTACGAATTAGCATTGCACCTACATCTAAACCAGTAATAATTGGAGCATGGTTTTTTAATACTCCCATTTCACCAGTATTAGTAGGTAAAATAATCTCAGCTGACTGTCCATTCCAAAAAATTTTCTCAGGTGTCATTACACAAACTTGTAAACTCATAAAATAAAAACTTCTTCTATCTCTATTCTTAAAAAAAAACAAACTTTTATAATATGCGTGAAAATAATACGAAAAAAAATAGTTATTCAAAATTTAAACTACTAAAGCCAATAGTAAGTTTCGTTTACAAATACTCAGAAAAAGAGCTCCGCTCTTTTTTGGCTCAGAAATCCGTTTACACTTCGACCTTGGAAATATTCCATATTTCCTTTTTTTTAGCTTTGCGACCTTGTAAATCGACTGACCTTATAAATGGTAAAGAAAAGCAACTTTGGTGCTTTTCTCCGTTTAAAAAATCATTTGATTTTTTAATTGGATTTATAAGCCGAAATGAGAAAGAAAAGCAACAAAGTTGCTTTTCTCCTTCGGATTTCTGAACTGATTTACAAGACAAAAATTCAAAAAATCAATCGATTTTTGGATCGGAAATCGGAGATTTCCAAGGTCGAAGTCTTTTCGACCGTTTTTTTTATTTTTAATAAATTTAAAATTAAGAGCTGAGCCAGATTTCCTTTTTGAATTTAAAAGCTAAATAAGAATTTTAACAAATTTCGTAATTAAAATAAAATTTGATTTTCTCTTTTTTACTTATTGCTTAATAAGATTATTTGTTAAACTTCCTGTACCCGCTGAAATTAAATTTCCAATAATAACATTCTCTTTTAACCCATTAAGAAAGTCAATATTTGTCTTAAAAGCTGAACGACTTAATACCTTTTTCGTATGTTGGAAACTAGCAGCTGATAAAAAACTATTAACTTCCAAAGAAGACCGACTAATCCCTAAAAGAATAGGCTTATAACAAATTTTTTTTAACTGGGGATGCAGTGAATTCCAAGTTTCAACAATATATAAATCAACATATTCCCCACGAAAAAAACTTGAATCACCACGACTTGTAATTTGAACTTTACTGGTCATTTGTTTAACAACGACTTCTAAATGTTTATCAGAAATATTTACTCCTTGTGATCGATAAATCCGTTGAACTGAATTGACAAGAATAAGTTGAATAAATGAAACAGCTTTACGAACCGATAATTTTAAACTAAATTTCTTCTTATAAAGTTCAAAAACATAGATTAATAAGGTATGTAAGTTATCTTCCTCTTCTTTTCCTTTAAAAGTTGAACGCGCTTCTAATAACTGTTCCACTTTAGGAATACCTTGAACAATATCTCCCGTTTTTAATTGCTGGTAAGGTAAACTTAAAATAGATTTATTTTTTTCAACTAAATCACCATGAGCGTAATGAAAAATACAATTCGGGGATAGGAAAAATGACTGAGCTTTTCTTAAGGTTATTTTAAATTTATTATAGTGAATTAAAATTCCTGATTCGGAACTAATAATAACATTTTTAGAATTTAATTTCAAATAATCTCCTTTATTTATAAACTGTCCTACTAATTTTTTTTGTTTTGTTTCACTTACACAAATCGGTTGCAAAATCGTCCCGATTGTGCTAGGGACGATTTGTGTCCGAGAAGCAAAGCTTCTCGGGCCAAAATCGTCCCTGCGATCTTGGAAATCGTTCTGAGGTCGCCCAAAATCTCCCATTTTTAACTCAGTATCGACAAAGTACTTTTTACTATAAAATGAAATTTGATCAGTTTTTGTTAAAAATAAATATCTATTTCTTTGAGTATTTTGCGACCAATAATAACTTTCATGACGTAAAATTTCTCCTTTAAAAGGACTTAAATAACTTGTTAAAACCAATTCTGAACTAGGATGGTTAATAAAAGGTCGTTCCGAAAATTGTCTCGAAGAATTTGATATTCCGGACGATTTGGGTAACGCAATACCAAGTTCAGATTCTAAACAAAAACCTGAGTTAAAAGCCATTTTTGTTTTTAAACCTTTTTTTGATAATTTTAAATATGGATTTTCAAGCATTAACTCATTATGACCAAAAGCAACTTGACTTGAAAAAAAAGCATAGAAACAAGGTTGTTGAAAAAAAACAGCCAGTAAAGAAAAATCATGATTAGATGGAAAAACAAACTCAGGCAGATTTTTAAGTGTTAAGTTTTTTCTTTTAAAATTTGTTTGATTGTTAAAACCAGAACTATTATTATTATGGAAAATTGATAAAAATTGAGAAAATAAACTATAACTTTTAAAATTGGGGGATATTTTTATTTTCTCGTCAATCTCGAAAATCGTTTCTCCAACTCGTTTGGATTCAATCCAAGTTAGATCCTTAGTATTTGTTGAACGTTCTTTTCTCACAAAATACGAATTTCGTAAACTAGGTTTAAAAAAATATGGAAAATGCGTTTTTTGATCATAATTAAAATAAAAATTTGGTTCCCAACTAACTTGAGATAGCTGATTTGGAAAAAGTTTTAAATTTTCAAGATAATAGACTGTAGTAGATTTTTTTCGAGGTAAATATTCATCAAATACATCATTAAACAGATTTTTGCTAAAAGATTTTTTATAAGTCCCCCTACTAATGCGGACTAACCTAGCTTTGTTAACCTCGGAATAAGACTTCGATTTCCTTTTTGTCTCGGAAATATTCCATATTTCTGAGGTCGCTTCGCTAAAAAAATTCGAAAAGGAACGAGTTTTTCGAACATAAATTGGCATCATTTTTGTCGAATCAATTAATTGAATTTTGGCGTTTTTTATTTTTTCAGCTCGGTTGCAAAATGGTTTACACAAATCGAGACGATTTGTGTCCGAAAAAAAACTTTGTTCCTTTTTTCCAACGGATTTTGTTAAGGAACGATTTCCGAGGTCATTAAAAGTGAAATCAAGAATATTTCCTGTTTTTGTCGACCTCGGAACAAGTTTCGAGGTCTCTACCGAGGTGGACTGAGAAAGAAAAGTGGGAAAAAGCGAGTGCGTTGCGCTACCTTTAAAACGTTCCTCATTGATTTGATCAATCAAGGACATTTTTTTATCTAAAAATTTAAAAAATGAAAAATAATTTAAAAAGTGATTTTTATAGTATTTATTTTTCTCATTTACACAAATCGGTTTCTGGAAAAAAGGAACAAAATCCCTTTCCGGGTACAAATCGTCTCTTCGACCTCGGAAATATTCCCTATTTCCTAGACAAAAATCTACGATTTTTTTTGCAGTGTAATTCATCTTTTGAAATTGTTTCGCAATTTGAATCCGAAGAATTTTTGTTCCAAAAGGAACTTTATCTCTTTTCTCAGTTGGACCAATTCCATTTGAAGAACTTATCCAAATATAGTTATTAACAAACGGAAACTCCGATACTGCAAAAACTTTTTCGGCTCGATTTCCAAAAATCGGTTGCAAAATCGTCCCGATTTTGATAGGAACGATTTTTGTCCGAGATGTCGGTTGCAAAATCCTTCGGATTTTGCAACCGGCGTCATTGGATAAATTTGTAAAATTTCTTAAACCTCCTGTTAAATTAGTTTCTTGAAGTCTCTCTGTTTGCATTATAGGTAAAAAACTGTTAGGTCCATTCTCTAAAATCACTAAAATATTTGACCCTTGACGAACTTTATTCGTTAACAAATTAGTGAAATTGTTTAGAGGAGAACTAGACATATTCCTTTTTGCAAATCGTTGGAATGAAAGGTTGGATAAAGTAGAGATAGTCATTGACCCTCGTTTATTCCACAAATAGAATCGACTTCTTTTAGTGGGATTTAAAAGAAACAGATCGGCGCTGGTTCGCTTCCCCAACTCGCTTGCAAAATCGGTTGCAAAATCTGGAGTGTTCTCATTTTGCGAAGTACGATTTATGTCCGAAAATCCGATTTTCTTTTTCCAGTTCTTAAAAAGACTATCTTGACACGGTAGTAAAGTTAGGAATGGATCCTCACAAGAATTAGAAAAAATTTTTGGCTCGGAAATATAAAATATTTCCTTTTTTGTCGACCGACCTTGTAACTCCTTCGGATTTACAAACCGAAATCGTTCTGATTTCCGAGGTTGCTGACTTAGACCTTGGAAATTGTTGCGATTCTCGAGCCAAAAATCTACGATTTTTTTAGCCGAGTCGGAAAAACTTTGCTTCTCAGACATCAATTGTCTGGATTTGAATTGTTCAAAATTTGGATAAACCGATTTTGCAACCGATTTGTGTAAACGAGACTCCAATTTTGACTCGGGAATCATTCCTTTGATCTTGGAAATTGTTCCTTCGACCGCGGAAATATGGAATAGTTCCGAGCCAAAAAATCGTAGATTTTTTTTAGCCACCAAGGTAGACACCGAAGTCGCCAAAACCGTCGAATAAATGTTTTTTATTTTTAGCTCATTAAATACTCGTAATTGAATTGCTTTCGAAACTTTTTTAGTTTGTTTAATTTTTAATTTATCAAAAATTAAACGAGAAATTTCGAGCAAAGTGAAAGGCTTAACTTTACCTTTCATAGTTGATTTTAATATAGATTCGTGAAACGAATTATATTTAAAGAGTTTTTTCTTTTTACATTTGAAAGAAATTTTTTGACGTGCACTCACTTGACATGTTAATAATTGTAGCGAACTTTTAGTTACAAATTCAATATGAGAACTTTTTAAAAAACTATTTCTATCAAAAATCGTTGAATAATACAATTCAAAGGCTCTTTTTATCTGTGAATGACTATCAAAACTTCGAGTTTTTGTTTTAGTCGGCGTAAAAAATTGTTCTTCGCTGGATCTTTCGGAAATTGATTTTGCTCGAAACAATTTTTTGTAGCCAACGTAAAGTTTACTTTCAAACAATCTAGGCAAATTTTTGTCTCCAGACTTAAAAAGAAATAAAGCAGCACGATTTTCTACAAATTTTAATTGTTTTGGCTCGATGGCTCGGAGAAAAATTGGCTTAATTTGTGTACCGAAAAGGGAAGAGTTTGGAACCAAAGATCGACGATTGTTTGAGACAGGTAAGGCGGAAATTCCAAATTTAAATTTTTTAAGTAATTCCAATTTTCGCCCTCGGAAATAGTCTATATTTCCGAGCCAAAAATTAAAGTTAATTAAATTATTTGTCAAATTTCTCATTCGACGATTATTTAAGGCTTTATAACTGATATCTAAAACTAAATCGAGTTTTGAAAATTTTTCCAAAAGCCTTAAACTAGGATATTGTTTATTTAACAATTGAGTTTGATAATTAGACTTATCAATTTTATTGCATACTTTACTTTTAAACTTAAAAGAAGTATTTTTCTGACTCTGATAAAGAATTTTCTTATAATAATTTGGTTGATAAACTGGATATTCTCGAATTTTTCTGATTAGTAAAATAAAATGACTATGTTGGTCAACTTGAAATAAACCATTTGGAATAAAACTTGTTATTGATTTGAACCTTATTAATTTATTTGAAATAAATTTTTTAACGCAAAATTTAACTTTTCCAGTGGGAACGTTTACTTCAAAAGGAAATAAAATGCGTTTGTTTTGACTACTTGCTCGAACTTCTAGTTTTGACCCCATTTGGCACTTTTTATTTTTTTGTAAATGAGTCTCACTTTCAGGAAAACATTGAACATAAACTAAACAATTATCAAAAGTTACATCATCGACAAGTTTCTGTCCTGGAAAAACGATTTTTTCATGTAAAGAAATTGCACTAATTAAATTCTTTATTTTATAAATAAAAATATTATTGTTTAAATTTTCCTCCTTTTGTGAGGTGAACACAAATCTTCGACTTTTGAAATCGTTCCGAGCCGATTTTAAACATTTTCTTTTTTTGGACCAAATTGTCGCAATTTGGTCGTCTCTGGATAAACAAAGGGTATCAATATGTTTTGCATTTTTCATTTTTGAAAAATGTGAGTTACACAAATCAAGACGGCGACCTCGGAAATCTCCGATTTTCCAGCCAGTGTTAGAATGATGAAACATTAAAATGTTTTTTTGATTAATTGAAAAAAATAAATTTTTTGTACCAAAATTGTTTTTAACAATTTTAGTAAACCGTTCAGGTTTATTTACCCATTTTGATTTGAAACAAAACGTTTTTAATGTTATATACCCCTTAGGGACTATTTTTCGCAAATAGTGGTCTCTTGGCAAAGAAGTTTTACTCTCAAAAATATTCGCGAGTTGTGATTGGCGAAAACTTTTCTCGTTTTGTTTGCGTAAGCCGAGATTCGTAACTAGTATACGTGTTAAAAATAAAACTCTGCTACTAAACAAATAATGAGAAAAGTTTAGTTTTGGAGACGAATTTCGTTTAGGCGTCTCGGTTGCAAAATCCGGAGGATTTTGCGTCATCCAAATTGTTTCACAATTTGGATCCAAACGATTTGGGCCCAAGAAGCTTCGCTTCTTTTTTTGAGGAAAAAGTCCTTTTTCGGACACTTCGACAGTTTTTTTAGCGAAGCTAAAAAAGGAAATCGGAGGATTCTCATTCCGAGGTCGAAATCTCGATTTATGTAAACCATTTTCAAGATCGGTTGATTTACATGTCGTTTTATTTAAAAGTGTTACTGTGTAAATTTTCCTCTTTGGAGAATATTGATTAACCCAGAAAATTCGAGCGGTAATTTTTGCTTTCAAGGAATTCCAAGGTTTTGATGGCAGGATTTTTTGCTCTGAACACTTTTGATCCCAACATGTGTGTTGGACTTGAGAATCATGGGCTAGGAAATTACTATAGTGGGTTAAAAAATCATAATTAAAAGAATAAATAAAAATACCTCCTTTCAAACTTAAATATTTTTTCGGAAACCAATGAAATAAATCTTTTGAAAGTCGATTTTTATATTTGATGTTCAACGTTGGAGTAGAGGAAGAAAATAAATCTTTATCCTCTGCTTTTGCAGTTTCTTGTGGACCGTAATTTTTTTGCCAAAAATTTGTTCGTTGCTCTAATAATTTTGGTACAAAAAAACTGTCCGTTGATGAAGCAATAGACGCTATTTTTAATACTGAAAATTTTGCTTTTTGTGTCGGATTTCGGCTCGGTTTACGAAAATCGGTTGCACCATCCGGCAGATTTTGCGTCATCCAAATTGTTTCACAATTTTGATCTAGACGATTTTTGTTCGAAACGTAAGTGGCAAAGTTGAACAACAAAGTTTTCCCAACTTTGTTCCTTTTTTCCGTCGAATTTTGCAACCAAGGTCGGTGAAAAAAAGAAAAGAAATATCCAAAATTTTTATAAGAAATTTTCTCAACATTTAGTAATATGACTGGTAAACTAATATTAATTTTATTTTTTATCGAAAAAAAATTTTCGATTTTAGATTTTGTTTGGGCTTGAAAACAAATTGTCTCAATTTGTGGAACGGAATTCGACATAATTTCAGAGCCAAAAATCTTCGATTTTTGGCTCGCAACTCTAGACAATTTGCGAGATCCAGAATTTTGAAACTCAGTTTTTTGACCGTCAATCTCGGAATAGAACTTCTCTTCACTTTTAATCACCTCGGAAATCGTTCCGTTGCAAAATCCGGAGGATTTTGCAACCGAGTCAGAAAAATTAGAAACGCCAAAATTGGATTGCACATTAAAACGTTTAAATCTAACGGGACTTTTTACTAAATTTAACGCAATTTTTCTATCACTTTTGCTTCTAAAACTTTCTACGGAACTTAGTTTCATTTTTAACTTAAATAGTAACGAACGATCACTCTCAATACAATTAGTACTATTAATAAATTTTTTTTGAAAAGTTAACAACGGATTTGTAAATTCAGGAAGAATATGCCCCAGAGATGAACGTAAATTCAATTCTGTTTTTCCAGTACAGAAATGGTTACTTTGAGTTCCACAAATTGGTTTGACTTGTGTTCGAAAAGGGACTTTTAAATTAAAAAGAGAAGTTAAATTTTCTAAATTTCGTTTATAGGACCATTTATTTTTATTTAAATAAAAGTCATAATAACTTTCTTTTTGGCGACCGCGGAAATTCTCCGGTAGCAAAATCCCCTGAATTTTGCTACCGCGATGAAATAGAGAAGAATTTCGCGGTCGTGGTTTGATAACGGAATTTGTATCCAATAATGTTTTTACAGGTACAAACCATTTAACTTCACTTAATACCGAAGTTTCATCAACCAAATCTCCTGGTAAAGCAAAAAAAGCAGAATTGAGTGGTAATTGACAAATTTTTCCAGACAATAGCCACAGAGTTCCCCAATCTGTTGATTGAGTGATAACATCATTATAATTTGTATATTTTTCTACGAGATTAATTGAACCACTATAAATCTGTCCTTCAAGTTCAGATTTAAGAATAAATTCGGCAGTTTCTGATTTTCGAGCAATTTTTGAAGATAAAAACGCTAATTCAGCAATCAGCTGATCTTTTAACACTTTTTCATTATTTCTTTGAAACAAAACTGTGTAAGGAGGGAGTCTAAAAGATTTTACAGAAACTTGGCTTATGTCTTCTGGCAAAAGATGGGACTCAGCTTTACAAATAGATAATTGGCCCTCACCTTTTAGTAAAAAAGCAATTTTACCCTGTGTTGTACGAATAAGTGTTCCCGGAACAGGAGCAGAATAAGTAATAATAGCATCATACGGAGCAATTAATTGATCAAACATTTCTCCTGAAAATACACCACCTGTATGGAAAGTTCTCATAGTTAATTGAGTACCAGGTTCACCAATGGATTGAGCGGCTATGATTCCTACGGCTTCACCTATGGATACTAAATACCCTTCTGATAAACTCCATCCATAACATAATTGACAAACTAACCGAGGAGTTGCACATGTTAATGGTGAGCGTATAAAAACTTTATTTGTCAATTTGGCAATTTTTTGTGCTAATGGCTCAGAAATTTCCTGGTTCCTATTTGCCACAACTTCTCCCTCTTTTTTACTCATTTTTTTGTGTAAACTTGGTTTTAGATTATAAATATCAGCCGCAAGAACTCTCCCAATTAAACGTTGCCGAAGAGGATATAACGTTTTATTGAAAGTTGTCATTTCTGTTAAATAGAAGCCTTTTTTGGTTCCACAATCAAAATTTAAAACAATTACATGTTGCGCAACATCAACAAGTCTTCTTGTTAAATAACCTGCATTTGCTGTTCTTAGTGCTGTATCAACAACTCCTTTTCGAGCTCCATAGCATGAAATAACATATTCGGTTAATGTTAATCCTTCACGGAAATTACTTTGAATTGGGAACGATAAAATCTTTCCTTGCGGGTCAGACATTAAACCTCGCATAGAAACAAGTTGACGAACTTGAGAAACGTTTCCTCTAGCCCCTGAAAAAGCCATCATATAAACCGGATTTAAAGTATCTGTTTTACGAAAATATTCAATCATTTCATCTTTTAAAGTTTCACTAGTTTTATGCCAAGTTTCAATAATTCGTTGGAATCTTTCTAAACCAGTTAACTGAGCTTTTTTATAACCTAAAAGACCGCTTTCAACATTTTTTTCAGCGTCTGTTAAAAGACTTGCTTTTATTGGAGGGATTTTTAAATCATCAATACTTAAAGAAATTCCCGCTTTTGTTGCATAACTAAACCCAATAAGTTGTAATTTTTCTAAAATTTTTATAGTTTTTGATTGACCATAATTTACAAAACACCAAAAAACAAAATTTTTTAAAACACCTTTATTAAATGCTAAATTTAAAAAAACCTGTGAGTTAGTTCGTAAATCTTTACCCAAACCGCTTTTTCCGCCACGGAAATCGTCCGAACTAGTGATTTTCGACGTTGAAGGGTTCGAAAGATTTTTACCATTAGAAAACGTTAAAACTTTGTGTTGCAGTTTAAAAGTTTTCTTACGGAATTCGACCTCAGTTGCAAAATGGTTTACACTGCGACCTTGGAAATATTCTCTATTTCCAAGACAAAAATCTCCGATTTTTTTAGAAGAGACAATTTGTGTCCGAAAAGAAACAAAGTTTCTTTTCTCCGTCGGATTTTGCCACCGAGATTTCCGAGCCGAAACTAAACTTGCAAACCGTGAAGAGTGAAAAGCATTTTTTTTCTTCACAGCAAGACTTCTAAGATACTTAAAAGACATTTTTTTTTCATACTTCCAATTTTTGTACAGTTAAGGACCCGACCCCTAAATTTCTCGTTTACACTGCGATCTTGTAAACCGTTTGGTCTCGGAAATCGACCGACCTCGTAAATGAGAAAGAAAAAGGACAAAGTACTTTGTCCTTTTTCTTTCTCATTTACGAGACGAAAGCTCCGCTTTCGTCTTGGAAATATGGAATATTTGCTTTTTGAGTTTTTGAATTTTTGTGTTGGAAATCGGAGGAGAAAAAGGACTTTGTGCTTTTTCTTTCCCAATTTGTAAAGAGAAGCTTCGCTTCTCTTTTCGAGGAAAGCAACTTTGTTGCTTTCCTTTCTCATTCCGAGGTCGCTTCGCTAAAAAGCTCTTAATTTTTAATTTATTAAAAGGCAAAAATCGTCCTCCAAATTGTGTAACAATTTGGATTTAATTTTTAATTTATTAAAAATTAAAAAAAGCAAAATCCTCTGTTCGACCTCGTAAATATGAAATATTTAAGAGACAAAAAATCTACGATTTTTTTTAACAGCAACCGATTTTTGTAACCGAGCCAAGCCAGATTTCCAAGCCAGAAACAATGTGTATAAAAAGAGAAGCTTCGTTGATCCTAGGAGGAAAGGGCCAAAGTTGGGAAAACTTTGTTGTTCAACAACGTTCCTTTTCTTTCTCGTTTACACAAATTGGTTGCAAAATCCGGAGAATTTTGCTATGTACAAACCGCAACTACAATAATTTATATCCGGGTTCATTTATGGTATCAGATTGGAGGATTTCTAATCTTGTTCAAAAATTTTTTAATACTGTACTCAAAGTTCGTATTCATATATTTTAAGCTTTTTAAGATCTAAACTATTAAAAAAAAAATTTAAAAAGGACGTTTAATATAAAGTTTTAAACTCATTCCTTTTTTGTTTACACAAATCGGTTTGTGTAAACAAAAAACAAAAGAAACGTTGAAAGGGAGCAAAAAACGCTTCCTTTTTCTCACCCTTTTTTCCGCCTGCTTATTGAATACTATTTCCTGATTGAAACGCTGGTAAAAGGAGAACAAACCAAAAAACTAATAAAACTAACACAGAGTTAGTCGCTCAATAAGCTTTTACTGTAATCTACAGAAAGATTCTGTAATAGTTGTTTTTTTGTTTTCTTTGGCTCGGAAATCAGAGATACTTGTAAAGAGAAGCTTCGCTTCTCTTTTCGAGAAAAAGGACAAAGTCTTTTTTCGGGCACTGCGACCTTGGAAATATCTCATATTTCCTTTTTTTTTTTAGCGAAACGACCTCGTAAATCGGTTCAGAAATCCTTCGGATTTCTGAACCGATTTACGAGACAAAAACTGACAAAAAATCTCCGATTTTTGAATTTTTGTTTCGGAAATATGGAATATTTCCTTTTTTTTTTAGCTTCGCTAAAAAAACTGTCGCTTCCCTAAAAAATTGGAGATTTCCGAGGTTGAACTCTGGATCTAAATTGTAAACACTTTGGATAGCAAAATCGTTTAAAAAATCGACCGATTTTAAACGAAGAAAAGCAACTTTGTTGCTTTTCTTTCTCACTTTGCAACCGATTTGTGTAACCGAGGTCGAATTAAAAGAAAACAAAAAAACAATTATCAAAAATTTAAATTAATTTAACGCCTTTTAATAGACCTAAATAAATAACTAATGTAAATGTTAATGCACCTACTAATAATACAAGATAACTAATAATTGTTAGCATAAAAAATGGAAATTTTTTTTTTTCAAAGATCCTTGTAATTTAATTTACAAATAAGCCTTAAAAGCACAGATTTAAAGGTCGCCACAAATTAAAGGCTACTTTTGAACTGCAAAAAAACCAGACGAATTTCTCAGCGAAAATGGACGTACTTTAAAAAATCTTTCAGATTTTTTTTTAAACCACGCAGCAAATTGGTTGCAAAATCGTTCCTTTTAAAATTAAAAAAAAAACAATTAAACAGATTTGGGTCTGGATGTCGGCTTTTTAAAATCACACAAAATATAAAAATAATAAAATTACATCAGGATCGAATTAAACCGTATTAATAGTAGGAATTATCAGTCTGGGGCGGAAGGACTCGAACCTACGAATGGCGGAACCAAAACCCGCAGCCTTACCACTTGGCGACGCCCCAATTAAAATTAAATTAAGAATTAGAGAATTTTTTATCTATATATATATATATATATATAGATAAAAATGTTATTCCAAACATAGAAAAAAGTCAAGAAGGTTCTTTTTATAGTTATTTTATAAAAAGTTGTTTTCTTTTTTTTTGAAATATTTGTAAATTTTTTCTCATTGTTGCAGCTGGACTTAAAGCTTGGAAAGCTTTTATATTTCCGAAAAAAACTAAAAAATTTTCCAGTTGTTTAAAAACAACTTATTTTATGCAAGTCGACGACCTTGAGAAGATTCTTTACTTCTGTTTCAGAAATGGGAAGAATTTCCTTTTTATCTCGAAAATCGTCGATTTCCGCAGTCGATAGCAAAGTTAAAAAATAAAAACTGGCGATAAAACCGTTGAAAGCCTTTTTATTTTTCCTGTCAAACTACTTAAAAAGTTTCTTTTCTACTCTTTAGTAGAAAAGAAACAAAAAATGAAATTAAAAAATAGTGTTAGTTTTAGGTGCTTAAGTACGTATTTATTTAAGCACCTAAAACTAACATTAAAATATTAGTATGCAAATTTTTTCTTCTCGACTTAACAGTAAAAAAGAAAAAATCTTTTTATAAATAAATTAGCCAAATTTACCAGATGTTGAGGCAATTAAGAAAGCTGCATATGTAAAGACATAGCCAACTGAAAAATGCACTAAACCTACTAAACGTGCTTGAACAATCGATAAAGCAACAGGTTTATCTGTCCATTGTACTAAATTTGCAATTGGCGTCTTTTCATGAGACCAGACAAGAGTTTCAATTAATTCTTGCCAGTACCCACGCCATGAGATTAAGAACATGAAGCCTGTGGCATAAATTAAATGACCAAAAAGAAATACCCATGCCCAAACAGAAAGGCTATTCATTCCAAAAGGGTTATAACCATTGATTAACTGTGACGAATTTAACCATAAATAGTCACGTAACCAACCCATTAGATATGTAGATGATTCATCAAATTGAGCAACGTTCCCCTGCCATAATGTTAGATGTTTCCAATGCCAGTAAAACGTAACCCAGCCAATAGTGTTTAAACTCCAGAAAATACTTAAATAAAAAGCATCATAAGCACTAATATCACAAGTACCGCCACGACCTGGACCATCACAAGGGAATGAATAACCAAAATCTTTTTTATCTGGCATTAATTTAGATCCACGAGCATCTAATGCACCTTTCACTAAAATTAATGTAGTTGTATGTAACCCTAATGCAATCGCGTGGTGTACTAAGAAATCACCAGGCCCAATATTTAAGAATAATGAGTTGCTATTATTATTAATACCTTCTAACCAACCTGGAAGCCATAATGATTGACCTGCAGCAAAAGCTACACTTCCAGATGAAGAAAGAAGAACATCAAAACCATATAAAGCTTTACCATGCGAGGCTTGGATCCATTGTGCAAAAACAGGTTCAATTAAAATTTGTTTTTCCGGTGTACCAAAAGCTTGGACTACATCATTATGTACATATAAACCTAATGTATGGAACCCTAAAAATAAAGATGCCCAACTTAAGTGAGAAATAACAGCTTCTTTATGATCTAACATACGAGCTAACACATTTCCTTTATTTTGTTCTGGATCATAATCTCTGATGAAGAAGATAGCACCATGAGCAAAACCACCACAAATAATAAATGAAGCAATATATTGGTGATGTGTGTATAAAGACGCTTGTGTTGTAAAATCATTTGCTAAGAAAGCATAAGGTGGTAATGAATACATGTGCTGCAAGGTAACACTTTAAACTTAAAAAACATGACAAAATTAAATATAAGGTAAAGTATTACGTTGGACTATATCATCATTTTGTCTATCTTTTAAAATAAATAAATAAATATCTATATCTCGAAAAACAAAATGCTCTATGTTGTTATACATAGTCTCTGAGGATGGTTGGCAAGGGAAAGAGATAGCTCGGCTAAAAAGTCCTTTATCTAGCTATAAACTTTTTAGCCGAGAGACCCAGAACAAAAAGTTTAAGCCAACATCCTGCTGATTCATCTTAACGACGTTCCAGCATATTATAGAGTTTTGTGTGACCCAAATCAAGCCACTAAAGAACAAATAGTACCAACAGAAGCAAGAGCTAAACCTAATTGGAAATGTAAAGAATTATTTACAGTTTCAAATAGACCACGGTGGCCATTCCCCATGTTACCACTTGGAGCAACGTGTGATTCTAAAATGTCACTTAAACGGTGTCCAATGCCAAATGACGTACGATACATATGACCTGCAAGCACAAAGATTACACCAATCGCTAGATGGTGGTGAGCCATATCTGATAACCATAAACTTTGTGTTTGTGGGTGGAAACCACCTAAAAATGTTAAGATAGCTTGACCAGAACCTTGTGATGTACTAAAGATATGGCTAGCAGAATCAGGATTTTGAGCATATGCAGCCCAGTTACCTGTCCATAATGGAGCTAAGCCTTGTGGGTGTGGTAATGTTGTTAGGAAATTTTCCCAAGTGATTCTTTCTCCACGCGAAGCTGGAATAGCTACATGAACTAAGTGACCAGTCCAAGCAAGTGAAGAAACACCAAATAGACCTGAAAGGTGGTGGTTTAAACGTGATTCTGCATCTTTAAACCAAGATAATGATGGTCTAAAATTTTGTTGTAAATGTAACCAACCTGCTAATAAGAATAAAGCAGCTAATAATGATAGAAATAATGAACCATTATATAAATCTTGGTTTGTACGTAAACCAATAGTGTACCACCATTGATATACACCAGAAGTAGAAATATTTACTGGACCTGTAGCACCTCCTCTAGTAAAAGCTTCAACAGCAGGTTGCAAAAGCCAAAAATCCATCGTTTTGAGAAAGAAAGGACAACAATGAAAAAAAGAAAGGACTATGTAAGGTTGTTTTGGTAAGTCTAACCAAGACACAAATCTGACTCGCTTAATATTCTATTAAAGGACATGAGAGAAAGGAAGGACGCAGTCCTTTCTTTCTCTCATGTCCTTACTTTGTTGACATTTTTTCCAAACGCTGGGTTTTGGCTACGGACTTTATCTTTAACCATTAAAAAATTTTAAAACATAAAATAAATCTCCCGTTATTTAATATTTTCGAAATATAGATAAGCAAAATTTTGCTCCTGGCTGCCTTAACCTAGGGTTAAGGGTTTATCGAAATCGGAACGATTTCGTTGTGCGGCTCGGTTAATTAAAAATTAACCGAGGTAACACAATTTTTATCCAAATCGTTCCGAGTTGGATTCCAATTTGGAGGAAAATAACAGGCGTCAGCCCTTTATTTTATGTCACCGGTTAGTGGGCGTAAAGTCTCCGAGGTTTCTACTAGATTTTAAAACCAGTTTGTTACCTGCTGATTGACAGAGGATCGTCTCTGTTTTCCAGCATATAGCCCATTGCACTCGTCTTATCATTAAGAAAAGGGGCCAACATGACCAAAGTGAGGGTCCCAAATTGCGTGAGCAATAGGGCGTACACGTAAAGGATCTTGAACCCATTGTTCAAAGTTTCCTTGCCACGCTACGTGGAATAAGTTTCCAGATGTCCATAAGAAAATAATAGCTAGTTGACCGAAATGAGAAGCAAAAATTTTTTGATATACTAATTCTTCAGTCACACCATCATGACTTTCAAAGTCATGAGCTGTCGCGATACCAAACCAAATACGACGAGTTGTTGGGTCTTGAGCTAACCCCTTAGAAAAACTAGGAAAGACTTTTGTTGCCATAAAGTTTTTAATTCCTCCTTATATGTTATTATTTGTTGGAAAACTACATGATCTCATAATACATCAAACATTCCGAAACTAACAAAAAAAAAAATGCGATTTGCCAAAGGAAAAATCTTTTCCACAAATTTTCGACCTCAGAAATCTCCGATTTCCGAGGTCGAAGTGTCTGAAAAGCTCCATTTTTTTTTTTTATTTTTCCTTTTGAGGACTAAGAAGCACCTAAACTAAGCAATAACAACGTTCCCAATCTTTTTTAAGATAGATTGAAAATTAGTAGAAATTATCAATCATAAACTGAGAACAAAAAAACAGATTTCCGCAATCAACCTCGGAAATCTGGCTCTTAATTTTTAATTTATTAAAAATTTAGGAGCTTCCGGCTTGTAAATCCAACGGAGAAAAAGGACAAAGTACTTTGTCCTTTTTCTTTCTCATTCACATGGTCGTTCGATCCCCGAGCCGATTTTTAGCTTCTCAAACACAAATCTTCTGGATCCTACTTAAAAATTAAAGCAACCGAGTTGTGTAAATGAAACCAAATTTCCCAATTTAAAATTTTTGACTAATAGACTAAAAGCCTGATAATTTCATTGATAAATACCCCAGTTCAATGCTGCTGATTCTCAGCACAAATTATACTGAAGAAAATCATTTATGTCCAGAGTAAAACCCTGTATTCAGATTTCGTTCTATTTTATTAAATAAAGCATATTTGACAAGTGCTATAGCACTCACCTTAAAAAATAAAGAACTATAACGACTGGCTGCTAGGTAAAAAAAGTATAATAAATTTCCGTTGTTTGTGAATTTTGCTGTTTGTTTAATTTTTCGTTTACACAAATCGGTTACTTACTTTTTTAATTTTTTTTTTTAAAAAAAAAAAATTAAAAAAGTAATTACAGCTTTAAAAGGTAATTCTCGGATAAATCTCCACTACTTGACTTAGTTATTTAAAGTAGTCTAATTAGTTTTTTAAATTATAACAAAAAGAAATAAAATAGCTATTTCTAAACCTATTTCTGAATAAATCCAAAAATAATGTTCACCATATTAAGACCTTCTAATACTCTCGCTTACACTGCTAACAAAAATCTACGATTTTTTGAATTTTTGAATTTTTTTAGCTTCGCTAAAAAAAAAGGAAATCGGAGATTTCCGAGGAGGAAAGGGACAAAGTCCCTTTTCTTTCTCACTTTTTTAATTTTTTAAAATTAAAAAATTAATCGCTAAAAAAAAAGAAAATCGGCGATTTCCGAGGATCTCTCACTTTTTTAATTTTTTAAAATTAAAAAATTAATCGCTAAAAAAAAAAAGGAAATCGCCGATTTCCGAGGTCGAAGATTTGTGTAAAACATTTACAAAGTCACCGAAAGAAAAGTATAAATTTTTATTTTTTGCCCACTTACATAACCAACTAAACCACCTGCTTTTGCTACGATCACATGACCCGAATCACTAGCAACCCTAGATTCGACACCGGTCCCAACAATAGCTTGTTCGGAACGTATTAATGGAACTGCTTGACGTTGCATATTGGCTCCCATTAATGCTCGGTTTGCATCATCATGTTCTAAAAACGGTACTAAAGATGTTGCAACTGATATCATTTGTATGGGGGAAACAGCTACAAAATTCACTTCCTGACGTGGAACTTTTGTAAATTCATCAAATTTTCTTACTGGAAGCAATCCTTTAGGTAAAAAATTGGTTTTTGATAAATTTAAATCACCTGCGGCAATTACAGACTGTTCTTCGTTTTCAGCAGAAAGATAAAAAAAACCAGCTTGCTTTTGCACTTGCCCTTTATAAACTTTATAATATGGAGTTTCAATAAGTCCTTCTGGATTGACTCTTGCAAATGTTGTTAGGGCATTAACTAAACCCGCGTTTTTACCCTCTGGTGTTTCAACGGGACAAATTCGACCATAATGAGTGGGATGAATACCTCGAATATCCATAGTTGCGGTATCTCTAGAAACCCCGCCGGGACCTAAAGTTGTTAGACGACGCTTATGAGTTATTTCCGCTAAAGGATTAATCATATCCATAAACTGGGATAAAGGATTTGTTCCAAAAAATTCTTTTAATGCCCCATTTAAAGGTTTTGTACTAAAAAACGAGTGAAGTTTTGGCACCTGTTTAATGGCAAACTTGCTACGAATAGTTTTTTCAAGACGAAGTAAACCGATTCCTATTTGCATTTGTAATAAATCACTCGAGGTTCGAACTCTTCGATTCTTTAAATTATCAATATCATCTGTACCTAATAGACCTTGCTCCACTCTTAATAAATGTTCTGTTGCTAACAAAACATCGTACATTGTTAATGTTCTTTGGGATAAAGGTAAACATAACGATAATTTTTTATTTAAAGATAATCTTCCATGTAATCCTAAATCATATGTACGAGGATTCATAAATTTTTTAAAAATCCATTTTTGACCTTGTTTTACAAATACTTTCTTATTTAATTGCGTCATTTTTTTGGTATTTGTAATTTTTGCATAAATTAATTCTAAAGCTTGAGACGAAGAATTGACATATTCGGCTCGGAAATCCTTTGTTGGCAAAATCCTCCGGATTTTGCCACCGAGATCCATTTTTTTCGCTTTACCCAAATCAAGACCATTTAGATCCGAAATAGGGGCATCATCAAAATTATCTTGAAATACGTTTTTACTTTCGTTAGCATCTTCCATATCTGCATAAATATCACTAACTAATACGCTAGGTTTAAAATTTAGTGTTTCAAGTAAACTTTTTTTGGTCGCTCGGTTGCAAAATACGGAGGATTTTGCCACCGATTTGTGTAAACCGAGGTCGGTCGATTTTAATTTTGTTTTTAAAACCAATTCACGCAGAAAAGCACGCTTTGACAAAGCATCATTTTGCGATTTTGGATTTACAAAAAAATTTTCAATATTTAAATAATCCAAATAATTAGCTAATAATCGTTTCGGTTGAGTTAAAGATTGAAATAAAATTTTTTCATTTAAACCCATAGCTAATAAAAACCATATTAATGGAATCTTTGGAGTTTTCTTCAATTCAGCCCATAGCATTTTTTCTTTGTCAATTGATAAACGAAGCCAAGTACCTCGCATAGAAATAAACTCAGCAGCATAACGACGAAATAACGGTTTTTTATTTGAAGAATCAACATTATATTGAATTTCTGAAAAATATAAACCTGGACCACGAACAATTTGATTAATGATAACACGCGCTGCCCCATTTACTATAAAATGACCACGTTTTGACATTAAAGGAATATCTCCTAGCTTAACCCATTTAAAAATTATTTGTTTTGTTTTTCTATTTGTGATTTGTGTTGGTACATATAATCCACACGAATAAGTTTTAGAAAACATAATAGCCTCTAAACTATTCCAACGAGGAGGACATAATTTATAATATTCCGGATAAAAAAGAATTTCAATATTTTTTTCACTATTTGAAATCGGATTTCTTTTATTTAATTCTTCAATCAATCCTTTTTCTAAAAAACGTTGAAAACTTTCCCTTTGAAGATCCATAAAATCCGGAATGAAATAGTTTTCTATAGTCATTACGCTTTAGTAAGGTTAAATTCTAAAAACTTAAATAAAGATTTATTTTTTCATTTCAGTAATATTCGCCAAATAGAATTCGGAACGCCAAACGAATCTTGAAACAGACTCAAAAGTAACCAAACTGTTTCAGTGGACTTTACCATAAAGCTTCATGTCAAAAATCGTTTAGGACAAAAAGTCCACCTTGTAAATATGGAAAGCTCTTAATTTTTAATTTATTAAAAATTAAGAACCGAAAAATTAAAACCACCAAAAAATAAAAAAAAAAAATGGTTTATAAAAATCTTTTGAGTATTTTCTAAAATTGCCTACTACTAGATTTGAACTAGTGACATCCCGCGTATGAAACGGATGCTCTGACCAACTGAGCTAAGTAGGCATTAACATATAAAATTTTAAAGAAAAAGAAAAGCGGTTAAAAAATAAAAAAGAAAAGAAACAAAGTTGAAAAAACTTTGTTTATTCAACTTTGTTTCTTTTCGGACAATGCGACCTTGGAAATCTGGAATATTTCCAAGACACAAATCCAAGATTTTTTTAGAAGATTTGTGTAAAGTCGGATTGTTTAAATGCTTTGCTTATAGCAAAATCAGAATGTGTAAAAGAAAATCAACGATCTTGAAAATATAGAATATTTTTTTTTTCTCGATGGTTTTTTAGCTCCGCGAAAAAAAAGAAAATCGTTCCTTACCACAAAAGGGATAAGGAATATAGTATTTTCGAGTCAAAGACCGTCGACAAAAACACAAAAAATTATAGATAAGCACCGAGATGGAAAGGAACAAAGTTGAGAAACCTGTGTTTATTCACCAAAGTTTCTTTTCGGACAGAAATCGTCTCTTCGACCGCGTAAATCCTCCGGTATCAAAATCGGTTAAAAATCAGTTGATTTTTTAAAAGGATTTTGCTTTTTTTTTTTAATTTTTAATAAACTAAAAATTAAATCGCCGAAATATAGAATATTTCCAAGGTCCCAGTGTAAACTCATTTTTATTTTTAAATTTTTAATAACTTAAATAATTAAAAATGTCGACCAATTTGTGTAAACTCCTCCGAAAAGAAGCGATTTTTAAAAAATCGGCAAAACAAACGTTGACTGGTTTATTTTTATTAACCAGTCAACGTTAAGCGTTTGTTTAGCTTTATAAGTTAAAACTTTGTTTATATTCGAAGTCGTTTTAAGATGTTTTAGTTTTAGATTAATTATAACATAAATTAATTATCATGCAAATAAAACTAGTTTAACAAATATTCTTAGTTAGTTTTTTTTTATTTGTTAATCAGTAAAATTGACTCGGAAATCCTTCAGGAGCAAAATGGTTTACACAAATCGAGACTTCTAGAAAAATCTACGATTTTTTGAGTTTTTAAATTTTTTTCTCGGAAATATAAAATATTTCCTTTTTTTTTTTAGCTTCGCTAAAAAAACTGTAGCTTCGCTAAAAAAACTGTAGCGTAGCTTCGCTAAAAAAAACTGTAGCGTAGCTTCGCTAAAAAAAACTGTCGCGTAGCTAAAAAAATCCAAAAAATCGTAGATTTTTTTAGCAGTATCCACAAAGCTTTCCGTTTTTAATTTTAAATAAAGTAAAAATGTAGAAGCTTTCGACTTGTAAATCCTTCGAATTTACAAGGTCGTTCAATTTCGGCTCGGAAATCGGAGGCGAAAAGGAACTTTGTTTATTCAACTTTGTTGAAAAGACAAAGTTTATTCAACAAAGTTCCTTTTCTTTTAATTTTTAATTTATTAAAAATTAAAAAAGGACAAAAATCGTCCCTAACAAAATCCTCCGGATTTTGAAACCAATTTGTGTAAACCGAAGTCGATTGCAGATTTTGCTTTTTTAAATTTTTAATAAATTAAAATTTAAATCCAAATTGTGAAACAATTTGGATCCAAACGAGTTCTATCCTTTTTTAATTTTTAATAAATTAAAAATTAAAAGAAAAGGGTGAAAAACGGTTGCTTATCTTACAACCTTTTTTTCACCCTTTTCTCAATTCATATTTAAAACACAGAAATATAAAAATATTTCTGAGGTCGAAGTTCAGATCTAGAAACCAAAAAACCTAGTAATTTATACCCAAATTGCAACAATTTGGGTATAAATAAAAAAAATTATGCTTCGTTAGAAGCTGTTTTTACGTATAAAATTAATAAGAAAGAAGTTGGAATAATAATAAATAATGCTGTAGCTGTTAAACCTAAAATATTAACTTCCATAATTTAATTTGTTTTTTCTATTTTAATTATTAAACTAAATGAATACTTTTTTCGCTTTGAAAATAAAATTTGTAAAACTCGGCGAGCTCCGACTCTTAATTTTTAATTTATTAAAAATATGAGTTACACCAATCTTCTAAAAAAATCGACCGACCTCGTAAAGCCGAAGGATTTCCAAGGTCGCCGGATTTTTGAATTTTTTAGCTTCGCGACCTCGGAAATATTTCATATTTCCGAGGTCGCGGACTTTTTTAGCAGTGTCCGCAAAGAGACTTTGTCCCGTTCCTACTCAGAAAGCATTTAAAAAATCCGACTTTAGACAAATCGAAACTTCGACAGTTTTTTTAGCTTTAATTTTTTAATTTTAAAAAATTAAAAAAAGACCTTGGAATGAGAAAGAAAAGCAACAAAGTTGCTTTCCTCGAAAAAAGAAGCGAAGCTTCTTTTTACGAGTTGGGAAAGAAAAAGGACAAAGTACTTTGTCCTTTTTCTTTCTCATTTACAAGGTCGACAAAAAAAGTAAATATGGACTATTTCCTAGACAAAAATTGGCAAAGTGTTTTTTAATTTTGAATAAATTAAAAATTAAGAGCCGAGCCAATAAGATGATAAAATAAAAAACGGACATACTAAATGAAAAGAGGAAACAAAATGGAAGATTAATTGACAGAAATTGACCTTTTAATTCAGCCACGTGATTTGTAAACCATTGGTTTACTGATATGATTGGATTTAAGCCCCCGCTGACTCTTTCGCAGCATACATGACATCAATAGAAATAGTAGTAATATTATTTTGACGAGCAAATTTTTCCGTATTTCGTTTAACTTTTCCGCGTACAAAACCAGGAATTTTATTTAATTCTGAACTAGCTTCTACTGTCCAATTTAATTCGGAATCTGTGGATAACGATTTAGTTATAACTTCCTTAGAATCATGTCCGCCAAAAATTTCTAATAAGTGATCTTCCATTCCTAATGTAAAAGAATTATAAACTAAATCTGCTATTTGATTTGTCCCTTCATAACCTAAAAATGGTCGATATCCAAGTGGAAAATTTTGAATATGGACTGGTGCAGAAATAACACCACATGGAATATCTAAACGTTTTCCAACATGACGCTCCATTTGTGTTCCAAAAATAGCGGATGGCTCAATTCGAGCAATCATGTCTCCAACTTGGGTATGGTCATCCGTAATTAGCACTTCATCACAAAATCCCCAAACTTGTTCTCGAAACCAATCCGCATCATGCTGACAATATGTTCCCGCACAGGCTACTCGAATACCCATTTCACGAACTAAAATTTTTGTCATTGCAACTGCATGTGTCGCATCTCCAAAAACCACAGCTTTTTTATTTGTTAAATTTTGACAATCTATTGAACGTGCAAACCAAGCAGCTTGTGATACATAAGCAGTTTGTTCGTCAATATACTGATCAAAATTATAAACATTATTTTTCTCGATCTGATTCAATATATCGGCTACTTTACGAATAAAAGTTTCTGTTTGAACAATTCCCATAGGTGTTGTATCCACATAAGGCATTTGAAACTCTTTTTCCAAATAAACTGCAGTCATTAAACCTACTTCACGATATGGTACAATATTGAACCACGCTTGGGGTAAATTTTTTAAATTTACCACCGAACCTCCTTCTGGAATTACTTCATTAACTAAAATACCTAATTGGTTTAACAGAATTTTTAATTCACGACAGTCATGTTGATTATGAAAGCCCAGGGTAAATATACCTAAAATATTTACAGATGGTTTCACTGTTTTTGTAACCGAAAGAGTGTTTTGTTTTTTTGCTTTTTCAATATAAAAACGAACAATTTGTTCTAATGTTCGATCTGCAGCTTGTAATTCATTTACACGATAATGATTTACATCTGCTAGAAGAACATCAGACTTGGATTCCATTGCAGCACGATCAACAAAATTTTGTAAATCTTCTTGTAAAATACTTGATGTACAAGTTGGTGTTAATAAAATTAAATCTGGTACTTCTTCTTTATCTTTTCTAGTAATGTTTTCAACAACCTTTTCTTGCGATCCTCTAGCTAAAACATGTCGATCAACAATACTAGTAGTTACGGGAGTAAAATCACGTTCACGTTCAAGCATAGAGCGCATAACATTAAAATAATCATCGCCTAAAGGAGCATGCATAATTGCATGCACATTCTTAAATGAGCTTGCAACACGTAGAGTTCCAATATGTGCAGGCCCAGCATACATCCAATATGCTAATTTCATTTTCGTATTTATTTGTATTTTTTCTATATCATAATTCAAACTATTATATTAAAATCGACCGACCTTGTAAATCGGTCGATTTACAAGGTCGCTTCGCGACCTCAGAAATATGGAATATTTCCGAGGTCGAAAAATTACGAACTAACACATATTATATTAACGAGGATATAAAGCATTACCTAAAAGAAATGCTAAAAATCCATTACCTAAAGCAAGAAAAAGAGCAATAAAAATTTGAGATTCTGCAATTGTCATATTTAAGTAGAAAACTTATATAATTTGTTTTTCATGTCCTATCTATCTAATAGCATAAACTTAAAAAGTTTAAAGAGTGGAAAAGCCTTCTTAAAGGAAGTACAAATGGTTTTGTAACCCATGATTTTTTCCCACTTTCCCTTTTTTATTTTTAATAAATTAAAAAACAAGTCAATAAATTTTTTTGTCGACAAAAAAATAAATCGGCTCGGCTCGGAAAGCTTCGCTTTCTTTTTTTTTTAGCGATTAATTTTTTAATTTTTAAAAATTAAAAAAGTGAGAATGAGAAAGGAAAGGGACTTTGTCCCTTTCCTCCTCGTAAATCGACTGACCGTATAAATGGTAAAGAAAAGCAACTTTGTTGCTTTTCTCCGTTTAAAAAATCATTTGATTTTTTAATTGGATTTATAAACCGAAATGATAAAGAAAAGCAACAAAGTTGCTTTTCTCCGTCGGATTTCTGAACCGATTTACGAGACAAAAACTCAAAAACCGTCATTTTTAATTTATAAAAAAGCTCTTAATTTTTTAATTTATTAAAAATTAAAAAAGAACACAAATCCAAAATCCGGAGTTCGATCTCGTAAATATGGAATATTTACGAGACAAAAAATCTACGATTTTTTGTCAGTTTTTTTAGCTTCGCGACTTTGTAAATCTCCGATTTCGGCTTGTAAATCTGACGGAGAAAAAGGACAAAGTACTTTGTCCTTTTTCTTTCTCATTTACAAGGTCGACAAAAAAAGGAAATAGGGAATATTTCCAAGGTCACAGCAACCGATTTTTGTAAGCGAGGAGAATATTTCCTTTCTCAAATTTTTAATTTATTAAAAATTAAAAAAAAAAGCAAAATCCTTTTAAAAAATCGGGCGATTTTTTAACCGATTTTGCTACCGGAGGATTTCCTTTTTTTGTTTTGTTTCGCGACAGTTTTTAATTTTTAATAAATTTTAAAATCGGCGACCTCGCATACTGCGACAGTTTTTTCTTTTTTTGATTTATTTAACTAAGGTTTTATTCGAAGTACTTTGCATCATATTACGACGTAATGGTCTAGTTACAAGTTCCAGAACATCTTTTGAATTTGCAAACCCATGGATTTGAGCAAACGTAAATTCAACTGACCATTTTGTACTAATACCTCGAGCCTCTAATGGATTACTTAAAGCCATACCTGTTATGACTAAATCTGGTTGGAGTTCACGAATACGTTGAACCTGATAATAATTATCAGGTTTTTCTACAATACGTGGCATAGGAACATTTTGTTCCAAACAAGTTTGTTCTAATAAGGCAATTTCTGAAGCCTGATAACGTTTATCTAAGTATGGTACTCCACATTCATATACAATCATTCCACAACGTGTTAAAAAACGGGCAAGAGACAATTCTAATAAATTATCACCCATAAAAAAAACCGATTTTCCCTTAACTAAAGATAAATACGTTTCTAAACTTTGCCAAATTTTTGTTTCGCGTTCTTCTAAGCCAACAGGGGTTACGCCTAGTACACTACATATTTTTTCAATCCATGCTCTAGTGCCATCTGGACCTATCGGAAAAGGTGCATTTATTAATTTACATTTTTTTCTACGCATTAATGTCATAGCGGTACGACTTAAAAAGGGATTAACCCCACAAACATATACATTTTCACCCAACACTGGTAAATCAGTATATCGTTGCGCAGGTAACCAACCATCAACAATTATTCCTTGTTTATTTAATTCCAACGTAAGCACATTTACAACTGTACTTGGTAATGAACCAAATAAAACAAGAGGAGGTTGTGTTCTTTTTGGTTCAGACAAACTAATGCTTGTAGTAGTTGATAAACCAATTTTCTGATTTGGGCCCAAATCGTCTAGATTTTGGCAAGTTTGATGAGCACTAGAAGGTAAAACATCGGTATTAATCTTTGACCCTTCAATAGTCAGATTATTTTTAATTTCCTCAATATTACCATGTTCCCCAATGTCTGGACAACGGCACGCCATAGACGCTAAAACAGTATCTTCACCTTGAGTAAACGCATAATCTAATCCATTTGCTCGAGCTACAACAATTGGAATACCAATTTCTGATTCTAAACGTGGCGCCATTCCTTCTAAATCCATTTTAATAATTTCAGTAGTACAAGTTCCAATCCAAACAATAACACTTGGATTACGATCTCTTTTAATTTGTAAACATAATCTTTTTAACTCTTTATAATCATTTAATTGTGCAGATATATCAGCTTCTTCTAACTCTGCCATTGCATAACGTGGTTCAGCAAAAATCATAACTCCGAGAGCATTTTGTAGAAAATAGCCACAAGTTTTTGTCCCAATAACTAAAAAAAAGCTATCTTCAATCTTTTGATATAACCATGATACACAGCTGATGGGGCAAAAAGTATGGTAATTACCTGTTTCACATTCAAATTTAAGCGTTTCAGACCCAAATCCTCGAGATTTGGGTACAGCCGAAGAAACCATTTCGGCTTGTAAATCCGAAAGATTTACAAGATCGGTCGAAGTACTAAGTTGTGACATATTTTTATAATTTTAAATTGCTACATATGATTTACTATGAATACGGTGATATAGTAACTTATTAAAATCTTTATTTAGTAAATTATATAGTCAACAAAATAATTGTTTCAGTTCACCGAATAAAAAAAAAAGTTATCTAGGCCAGTAAATTAAATTTATAAATACTTAGTTTTAATATAAAGAACGAATTTTTTACAAAATTTAAAAAAATAAAATTGACCGAGTTCGATTTACGAGCCAAAGTTGAAACACCTTTGGTTTCGTTTACACAAATCGTTCAGATTCAAATTGTTTCACAATTTGTATGTGGTTTAATTTTTTAACTTTAAAAAAGTAAACCGAAGATTTTTTTGTTAGCAATTGGCTAACCAGAAATAACCTGCTTCATAGTCTCTTTTCAACACAAATCGGTTTAAAAATCGTCCAGAGCTAGCTTAATTTGGCTCGAAAACCGAAGGAGAAAAAGGACACTGCGACAATTTTTGTCTTGTAAATCTAGCGACCTTTTACAAGACAAAAACTGTCGCAGTGTTTTTTAATTTTTAATAATTAAAAATGAAGAGAAAGAAAAAAACTTAAGCTAGCTCTGGACGATTTTTGTAATGAAAATTAGTCATCTCTCTTACCAGGATTACGACCAGGATCATTTGATAGGAATCCAAAAACAAAAAGACATACAAAGAATGTTACAACGGTATACACGAAGATTTTTAATGTTAACATATTTTTATGCTAAAAATTTTTTATTATTTATGAATTAAACGGAGTATATTTAAGATTCACTTTAATCTTTTCATTTACACAAATGTCTTAAAAAATTAGGGACTTAACTTTTTTAATTTTAAAAAATTAAAAAGACAATTCTCATTTTTGTCCCCTCTGAGACGACATCGACGTTCTCAAAATAGAAATGGAACTTCTCTTTTTTCCGAACTTTTTCTACGTAAAGTTCCGAACCGTAGAAAAGGTTTTAATTTAAAAAAAAATTAAAAAGATTGGGCGTGGTTACACAAATCGTCCGGAGTTCTAAAAAAAGTCAGCGACAGTTTTTTTAGCTTCGCTAAAAAAGGAAATATGGACTATTCCCAAGACGAAAGCAGAGCTTTCCGAGTACGATTTACAAGACAAAAACGATCGCTTTAATTTTTTACTTTTAAAAAATTAAGCAACCGATTTGGGAAAACAAGTTAGGTTTACACAAATCGAGACTGCGACCGCGAAAATCTACGATTTCCGCGGAGGACACAAAAATCGAAAGACTTTTTTCAGATAAGTAAAGCGTTTTCCACAAATCTTTTTCGACGGTTTTTGAGCCTCCTTTTGAATTTTTTTAGCTTTAATTTTTTAATTTTAAAAAATTAAAAAAGACCTTGGAAACCGGAGATTTCGTCTTGTAAATGAGAAAGAAAAAGGACAAAGTACTTTGTCCTTTTTCTTTCTCATTTACAAGATCGACAAAAACTGTCGCTGTACGAGATCGCCACCTAGGTCGGAGTGTTTTTTTAATTTTTAATTTATTAAAAATTAAAAATTAAGATCCGATTTTTGGTTCAAAAATCAATGGTGGCTCTTTTTTAATTTTTCAAAATTAAAAAAGAGCCAAAGTACGAAATTTTCTAAATCGTTAAAACTAAAATTTTTTGAACTTAAAGAGGACCAGAAATCCCCTGTTTACGGATCATTAAGAAATGCATTAACATAAACACTGCTGTTAATAGAGGTAATACGAAAGTATGTAAACTATAAAAACGAGTCAGAGTAGCTTGACCAACACCTACACCGCCACGTAAGAACTCAACAATAGTTGGTCCAACTACTGGAATAGCATCCGGTACTCCAGTTACGATCTTAACTGCCCAGTATCCTAATGCGAATAGGTAACCTTTTCAAAATCATAGATAAACTCCTGTTGTCTAGGTTTTCCCCTCGCCCGCACCGTACGTGAGACTTTCACCTCATACGGCGCTCCACCGGTAAAAGTTTACCGGCTCAGGGCCATCCCTCCATCGCTGTTAAGCGATTTCACCGGTACTATGCCCCTACTTTCACTGTAATAAAAGACTGTTTCTTTTCTTGTTTAAAGAACTTCCCCAGATCTACCGCTTTTCATTTAAAGAGCAGTATAGCTACCATAAAAATAGCGTTCACAGCTTCCCACGTTCTTTTTGTTCTATCCATTTATGTAAACCCTTAGGTCATTGCTTTGAGCTTGGTTAGAGACAGTGCCTTTAACACTGTAGGGTATTTCATAACCAAGAATTTACTCTACCCCGTAACCTCTAAAAAACAAAACTATAATGCCGTGTACCTACACCTAGGTGTTTTTTCAGTTTTTTTCGTAAAAAAAAAAAAAACTGAAAAAAAACAAATTGCTCTAATTTTTGTTTTCTAGTTATAAAGTGTTACCCATTCGATAACTTTTGAGCCCGTACATTCGCAATTTCGTCAGTGGTGCAACAACTGGAATAGCTGACCACATTCTAACCATAGGTTTTTTTAAACTACGGATACACTCATTTGAGAAACTACCCATAACCACTTCTGTGGATTTGCCTTAAAAAATTAAAGCAAAGTAAGGACCCCCGACCTATCGGACACAAAGCTTGCACTTCTTTCGTGTTTTTGAGTTAATCTGGGTAAGACTTTGCTTACCCTTTTTTTGAGTTTTTTTAGCTTCGCGACCTTGGAAATCCCAAGGATTTCCAAGGTCGCGAAGCTAAAAAAACTCAAAAACTACCTTTATTTTTTTTGTTTTCATAGAAAAAAAATTACAAACGTTACTTCTAACGTTGATAGACGAAAAAAAAAAAACAAAAATTCAACTCACTTAACGGTGTCGTTTAGCCGTCTTCACCGAGCTTCATACCTAAAAAATACTAAATATTTCTTACGCATGTCGGAGATTAGAGGCGTGCTTCAGGACGTTACGCCTTCATTTCACAAACTCGAACAAAAAGTTCTCTTTAAACTAGTCTCTTTAGTTCAAAAAATACATATAAAATTATTTATTATACTTTTAGACGAAATTGACCCCAATCATTGGTTATTAAAGGTCTAATCTTTTCAATTAGAAACGTGTCGCACCTTGATCCCAAGGTAAAGAGTAACCTGTTACACCAAATGAAACTGTACATACTGCCATAATTACACCAGTTGTCCAAGTTAATTCTCTTGGTTTTTTAAAACCACCTGTTAACCAAACACGGAAAACATGTAAAATCATCATTAGAACCATCATACTAGCCGACCATCTATGAATAGATCTAATTAACCAACCAAAGTTAACTTCTGTCATAATATATTGAACAGAAGCAAATGCTTCTACAACTGTAGGTCTATAATAAAATGTCATTGCAAATCCAGTAGCTACTTGAACTAAGAAACAAGTAAATGTAATACCTCCTAAACAATAAAAAATATTAACATGAGGTGGAACATATTTACTTGTAATATCATCAGCAATTGCTTGAATTTCTAAACGCTCATCAAACCAATCATAAACTTTACTCATAAATAAACGAAAAAAATTTGTATCGCTATTAATTTAATTAATAAAAAAAAACTGGGATTAATTGGAAATTAATCCTTCGACCTCGTAAATATTCCAGATTTCCGAGGTTGCAGTGTAAAACATATGATAGACCTCACCACTATTAAGTGGTGAAACTTTTCAAAAATCAAATTTAAAAAATTTAAAAATTAAGGTCAATTAGCCATTTAGCTATTAAATTCAGACTCAAAATTGGGGATAGAGGGACTTGAACCCTCACGATCATAATAATCAACGGATTTTCATTTTTGTCTCGAAGGGTAAAAATATTCTATATTTCTGTCTCGGACACTAACGATGTCGCAAAAAATTTTGCGAAAAATGGACTCTCTCTTATTCCAAGAGAGAATATATCTTGGATGTAATTTTATAGAGTCTCTGCACCTATCGAAATATTTCGATTTGGCTCAGGATTGATTTTTTTTTTTTCAATTTTCCCTGAATTAAAAATTGCCACTTTTTAACGCTTATTAAAAAGGCTCAAATTTTAAGTCCGTAGCGTCTACCGATTCCGCCATATCCCCTAACATTTTTAAATATATAATTCTATTATACAGAAATATTTTAATAAAATCAAAAAAGTAAATCACGTAATTTCTTTTTAATTTTTATCTTCGCGACGTTTTTTTCTCTTCACAACGATTTTTTCTCTTCACGAGAGTTTTTTTAGCTCCGCAACCTTCGAAATCGGAGGAGGAAAGCAACTTTGTTGCTTTTCTTTCTCATTCCAAGACAAAAAAAGTAAATCGACTTCGGTCATACAAATCGGTTGCTTAATTTTTTTTTTTTTTAATTTTAAAAAATAAAAAAAAAAAAATTAAAAAAAAAAAATAGTCTTTGTTTTGTAAATTGGAGATTTACAAGGTCGATCGATTTTTTTAGAAGATTTTGCAATCGATTTTACTTTTTTTAATTTTTACTAAATTTGGCAAACTCGGAATAAGAAAGGGTATTTTGCCCCTTTTCTTATTCCGAAGTCAATTAAATCCAAATTGTTTCACAATTTGGAGCCAGACGATTTGTATAACCGATTTACGAGGTCGACAAAAATGAGTCGTCTTTTTTTTTTTTAATTTTTTAAAATTAAAAAATTAAAAAAAAAAAAAATTAACCGAGGTCGAAATCTGATTCCAATAGGATTGTTTTTAAAAGTTCAAGTTCAACACGAGCTTCTTCTTTTAAGAAATAAGAAATACTTCAAACAATTAGTTAATAAAAATCTAGTTTTTAAAACTTTAAAATATAGTTAAGTTAAAGCTCAAAAATTACTAAAAGAAATTCTTTCATCTTGAGCTTTAACTTAAAAAATAAAAAAGAAAAAAATGACCTCGGTTACACAAATCTGCTAAAAAAAATTCACAAAAAATCGTAGATTTTTTTGTAGCTTTCCGAGCCAATAAAAAAAAAAACTTATCCTACAGCAATAATACGTGCTAAGAAGAAAGACCAAGTCGTTGCAATACCTCCTAATAAGTAATGCGCCACCCCTACTGCTCGACCTTGAGTGATCGATAATGCACGTGGTTGGATTGTTGGAGCTACTTTAAGTTTAGCATGACTCCAAAGAATTGACTCGATTAACTCTTGCCAGTATCCTCGTCCAGAGAATAGGAACATACATTTTAATAATTTAAAAAAAAAAAATTATTAAATGGACTCTCTCTTAATCCAAAAACAAGTTTGGATTAATTCCATAGAGCCTCTGCACCTACCGAAAATAAAGCTCTATTTTCGGTTTGGCTCAGGATTAATTGGCAACGTCAATTTTCCCTGAATTAAAAATTTAGACTTTTTAACGCTAGTCAAAAAGGCCCGGATCCTAGGCTGAACGCCCAGACAAAATGAGCGCCCAAGAAAATTAAACCGTAAGCTGATAAAGCACTACCATAAGATTGAATAACCTGTGATGATTGTGACCATAAAAAGTCACGTAACCAACCATTAATAGTATTCGCTGATTGAGCAAAGTTTCCAGCTGTAATATGTGATACTGTGTTATTTACTACAGTACCAAATACATCACTTTGCATTTTCCATGAGAAATGGAAAAATGAAACTCGAATACCACCCTCACGAGCAATACCCTGTTCCCGAACCGTACGTGCGAGTCACCCCGCATACGGCTCTCCCCCTAAATTTACAAATTTGAATACAACTTGTTACTTTCCTTGAATATATGTTATTTCTCTGTTATTTATCTGATAATTTTAATTATTTTATTAATCATTTTAACTATTTTCCATACTACCTTCTTATTAAAATTTTCTATTTTATATTTATATTATTTTATTTTTCATTTTCTAATAACATGTGTAATCTTAAAACTTTTATTAATTCAAATTTGCATTGAAAATTAAAGAAACGTTTAGCTCTAACCAAACAGATAAATTTCTCGCTTTTTCAATTTATTTAGGCTACCCTCTTTTAAGGGCTCTCCTGACATATCCCCGTAACTTTAAGCGAGACTTAAGTCAGCCCGAATCCTTACTCTACGTTTCATTGCCTCCTGAGATTCTCACTATTCTCTCGTCTCGTATAAGACCCAATTTTCTCACCATTGTGTCGGACGCCCTGCAGTCCAAAGGATTTGACAAAAACTTGTAATTTATTTTTGTCGGACTCAGAATCCCCAACTGGGATTGGTCTAGTCTGTAACCAACGTAAGAGCATGAGATTAGACTATAGCAGCTTATTCTCAGATTGAGGCATCTCCTTCCAATATCCTCGGATTTCCCGAGTACCTTGGTTTACTGGCATGCTGTGTTCCCCTCAGGCTTTCCCCAACTCTTTCCTTCTCTGTAAATCTGTGTATTTTGCCTTTTCATTTCTAAAAAACTTGTATGTTTTATATTTTTTTTTTCGGGTAAACCAGTTGGATTAGGGAGAGATCCTACTCCCTCAATAAAATTGAGAAACTATATACTAGGAAACCACACTTACAATTGACAATGAGTTGTACATCCAGAATAGACCTAAGAATACATGGTCCCAAGCTGACACTTGACATGTACCTCCACGACCTGGACCATCACAAGGGAATCTAAAGCCTAAGTTAGCTTTATCCGGAATTAAACGAGAACTACGTGCAAATAAAACACCTTTTAACAGAATTAAAACTGTTACGTGAATAGTAAATGCGTGAATGTGATGCCTGGGTTATTTATTAAAAATACTAATAAAACTTTTCAATATTAAACCAAATTCGGACTATATCATCTTCTATTTATTTACTTTTTTTAAAAATCACTTTCGGACACTACGACCTCGGAAAGATTCCATATTTTTCTTTTTTGAATTTTTTTAGCTTTGCGACCTTAGAAATCTCCGATTTCGGCTTGTAAATCTGACGGAGAAAAAGGACAAAGTACTTTGTCCTTTTTCTTTCTCATTTACAAGGTCGACAAAAAAAGGAAATATGAAATCTTTCCTTTTTTTTTTAGCTTTGCTAAAAAAACTGTCGCGAAGCTAAAAAAACTGTCGCAGTGTCCTTGAAAAAATTTTCTAATATAGCTTCAGCATTATCGTGCATTATAGAAAATTTCAAAAAAATCCGTAACGTGAGATGGAAGTTGTAATAAAAAATCATCAAACTGAAAATGACTAATATTTTCACTTAAATAAACAGAAGCTTCGCGTGTAGTCTCTGCGGATCCCAACCAAAATAGATCAAATAAGTTGGTTTCCGGCTGATTGGCTCTAGCTATAAGATCGTTTCCGTTTGGCGCAAGAAGACGTTTGTCACCCTTGTAAATCCCCCTCGTAACTCGAACCGATTTACTTTTTTTTAGCTTCGCGACCTTGTAAATCTCCGATTTACAAGACAAAAATTCAAAAACTGACAAAACCGTCGATTTTCCCAAACTGACTTATGCATAAAACGAGCGGTTCCAGCATAAAGCGAAGTTTTACATGGTCCATCACTTTTCGAACCATAAAATCAGCTGTACCTAATGAAATAGGCATCATAGCAACTTTTCCACCAACAGCTACTACATCACCACCCCATGATGCACTAGTAGCACCTAATGCATTTGGAGCTGTTAATTGAGGTGCTAAGAAATGAGTATTTTGTACCCATTGTGCAAATACAGGTTGTAACTGAATAGCTGTATCTGAGAACATATCTTGAGGACGACCTAAAGCACTCATTGTATCGTTATGAATATAAAGACCAAATGAGTGGAAACCTAAGAAAATTGATACCCAGTTTAAATGTGAAATAATTGCGTCACGGTGACGTAATACACGATCTAATAAATTGTTATAGTTATTTGTTGGATCATAATCACGTACCATGAAAATAGCTGCGTGCGCACCTGCACCTACAATACAGAAACCACCAATCCAAGTATGGTGAGTAAATAAAGATAGTTGAGTAGCGTAGTCAGTAGCTAAATAAGGATATGGAGGCATAGAATATTGATGATGAGCAACGATGATTGATAATGAACCGAAAAGGGCTAAGTTAATAGCTAATTGAGCATGCCAAGAAGTTGTTAAAATTTCATATAACCCTTTATGCCCTTCACCTGTAAGAGGTCCTTTGTGCGCCTCTAACATTTCTTTCATTGAATGACCAATCCCCCAATTTGTACGATACATATGACCTGCGATTAAGAATAGAACAGCAATAGCCACGTGGTGGTGTGCTGCATCTGATAAATGTAAACCACCAGTTACTTCATTTAATCCACCTTTGAACGTTAAGAAATCAGCATATTCAGACCATTGTAATGTAAAGAAAGGTGTTAAACCTTTCGCAAAACTAGGGTATAAATCTACCATAAGCTGTTTGTTTAAGAAGAATTCATGAGGTAAAGGAATTTCTTTTGGATCTACACCTGCGTCTAATAACTTGTTAATAGGTAATGATACGTGAATTTGGTGACCAGCCCAACCTAATGAACCTAACCCTAATAACCCCCCTAAATGGTGGTTTAGCATTGATTCAACGTTTTGGAACCACTCTAGTTTAGGAGCAGACTTGTGATAATGGAACCAACCAGCAAAGAACATTGCACCAGCTAAAACTAAACCCACAACAGCTGTTGTATATAATTGTAATTCACTAGTAATACCCCCGGCTCTCCAAAGCTGGAAAAAACCAGAAGTAATTTGTACACCTTGGAAACCTCCTCCAACGTCACCATTTAAAATTTCTTGACCAACAATTGGCCAAACAATTTGAGCACTTGGTTTAATATGTGTTGGATCACTTAACCAAGCTTCATAGTTTGAAAAACGAGCACCATGGAAATACATACCACTTAACCAAATTAAAATAACGCCTAATTGACCAAAGTGAGCACTAAAAACTTTACGTGAAATATCTTGTAAATCACTTGTATGACTATCAAAATCATGTGCATCAGCATGTAAATTCCAAATCCAAGTTGTAGTATTTGGTCCTTTAGCTAATGTACGAGAAAAGTGCCCAGGTTTAGCCCATTTTTGGAAACTAGTTTCTACTGGGTTGCGATCAACGGCAATTTGCACTCTTTTTGCCTCTTTTTCTGGCAAATTAATTGTCATAGAATTTATCGTTTGTTTCTACATAAATTTTTTATCAAATTTAACTTGTTGATAATAAACTCTCAACGAAAAACAATGGAACTCTGATTTTTTCGTCTTATTCGTAAATTTACAATTTACGAGCCGATCAACAATCTTTTTCCAATTGTTTCGTTTGAGTTTTTCAATCTATTTAAAATAGTTAAAAACTTTCGAAAGAGACAACTCTTCTTAAAACTCTGAACTGATTCGCATTTCTATATAAATTTTTTATCAAATTGTAATAGTTTGAGAGTAGTTAAAAAAAATATATGACGAACAAGTTAAAATTAACTACATTATACACTTTTTTATTAAATAAATTTGATTAAAAAAAATAAATTTATTGAAATTATACTTAATAGTAAGTAATAAAAAAAAATAAATAAATAAATAAAGCTCCGCTTTATTTAGGAACGGTTTTGGCGTTTTTGTCAAAAGGATTCTGAGATCGCTTCGCGACCTTGGTTACACTGCGACCTCGCAAATATTCCATATTTCCTTTTTTTTAAGCTAAGCGACAGTTTTTTTAGCTTTGCTAAAAAAACTGTCGCTTAGCTTAAAAAAAACTGTCGAAGGTACGATTTGTGTCTGAAAAAAAAGGAACGACTTTTTTATCCGCACTAAAAAAGTTTTTTTAAATTGTGTACGTTGTAGTTTTTAGGTTTTCTTAATCATATAAGTTATATATACTTCATTTAAATATTTTTGTCAATTTTAAAAAGTCAAAATTGACCTCGGTTAGAAAAAGTGGTTGCTGCGACCTTGGAAATATCCCATATTTCCTTTTTTTAGCGCTTAATTTTTTAATTTTAAAAAATTAAAAAAGTGAGAATGAGAAAGAAAAGGGACTTTGTCCCTTTCCTCCTCGTAAATCGCCGGTTTACTTTTTTTTTAGCGAAGCTAAAAAAACTCAAAAACTGAAAAAAAATCGTAGATTTTTTGTCTCGTAAATATGGAATATTTACGAGGTCGAACTCCGCATTTTGCTATCCAAATTGTTCACAATTTGGATACGGACGATTTGTATCCGAGAAAGGAAAGGTTGAAAGAAAAGGTTCTTCTTTTTACAACCTTTCCTTTAAACCTTTCCTTCCACCCTTTCATCTTCTGATTTCCTTTTTTTTAGCGATTAATTTTTTAATTTTAAAAAATTAAAAAAGTGAGAATGAGAAAGAAAAGGGACTTTGTCCCTTTCCTCCTCGTAAATCGACTGACCTTATAAATGGTAAAGAAAAGCAACTTTGTTGCTTTTCTCCGTTTAAAAAATCATTTGATTTTTTAATTGGATGTATAAGCCAAAATGAGAACCGTCGGATTTCTGAACCGATTTACTTTTTGTCTTGGAAATCGGAGGAGGAAAGCAACTTTGTTGCTTTTCTTTCTCATTCCAAGGTCGCGATTAAGTTTTTAATTTTAAAAAATTAAAAAAAAAACCTCGGAAATCGGAGGAGGAAAGCAACTTTGTTGCTTTTCTTTCTCATCTTGTAAAAAGAAGCTTCGCTTCTTTTTTCGAGAAAAAGGACAAAGTTGTAAGGCAAAGCAAAGCTTTGCCTTCCGACTTTGTCCTTTTTCTTTCCCAACTTGTAAAGAGAAGCTTCGCTTCTCTTTTCGAGGAAAGCAACTTTGTTGCTTTTCTTTCTCATTCCTTTTTTTTTTTAGCTTTGCGACCTTGGAAATCTCCAATTTCCTTTTTTTTAGCGAAGCTAAAAAAACTGACAAAAATTCAAAAACTCAAAAATTCAAAAAAATTCAAGAAACAAAACCGTCGAAGTCTATATATTTAGGAAAACAGAGAAATTTTCTGTATATTTTAGATTTAAAATCTAAAATATACAGAAAATTTTAAAGTAATTTGTATTATTACCAACTTGATTTCACAACACCTGGCAATAAACCTTGGTGTGCCATTTCACGTAAAATATTACGCGATAAACCAAAGTCACGATAATAACCTCTTGAACGACCAGTAATCATACAACGATTTCGTAAACGAACAGCAGAACTATTACGTGGACATTTTTGTAATTCACGATGTAAACTTAACTTCTCTCTTAAAGTAGAGGCTAATTTAATTTTCTTTTTTAATACTTTACGTTTAAGTTCATATTTTAAAACGCATTTTTGACGTTTTAATTCTCTTTGAATCATATTTTTTTTTGCCATAAAAAATTTAAATCGAATTTTCGTTTATATAGATTCTCTATTATTTAATATAAATAAGTTATAAAGATCTTTTCAAGTCGAACACAACTCGTTACAAAAATCTTCGACGATTTTTTAGGCTCCTCAACCTTGTAAATCTAACTCGGAAAATGGAGCTTTCCGAATTAGATTTACAAGGTTGAAAAAATTAAAAACGACAAAGAGGGTCCTTGTTTCTCAAATGGGTTACAACGCAACTCTTCGACAGTTTTTATATCGTAAACCTAGCTCTTAATTTTTAATTTATTAAAAAGCTTTCGGCTTATAAATCCAATTAAAAAATCAAATGATTTTTTAAACGGAGAAAAGCAACAAAGTTGCTTTTCTTTACCATTTATAAGGTCGTTCGATTTACGAAGTCGCTTCGCGACCTCGAAAATATTCCATATTTCTTTTTTTTTAGCGAAGCGACCTCGTAAATCGACTTCAGAAATCCGAAAGATTTCTGAACCGATTTTCGAGACAAAAATTCAAAAAGGAAATATTCGACTTCGGAAATCGAAGATTTCCGAGCCAATTTCGAGGTCAAAGAGTTGTGTTGTAACCCAGGTCCAGTAAACCAACCGATTTGTGTAACCGAGTTCAATTAACAAACATTCCTTAACTTTTAACTTTTAACTTTTTAAGTTCTTTCACAGATACTAGTTAAAAAATTAACCTATTGACTTTTTCTGTTATGGTTACTTTGTTAACCCTAACAAAGTAACCATAAAAAGAAAAAAAAAATTATAACTTGTCAATAGTTTCGAATTCGAACTTGATGAAACTAAGAAAGCAACCTTCTGATCACAGTCTCGTTCCCGAACCGTACGTGATAGTTACCCATCATACGGCTCTCCCCGTCATTTAGTCGTAAACCTCACGATTTACAGAATGATTTGAGCATTATATTTCGGCTCGTAAATCGGCTCGGTCGGCTCGGAAAGCGGAGCTTTCCGAGCCGACCGAGCCGATTTACGAGGTCGTTCAAGATAAACCTAATTCTAATACATATTATCAAATCATGAATATTCTCTTTAATTCGAAAGTAATAACATTTAACTCGTAAAAATTCATAGAGTCTATTCCTAAAATCCCCTATAACCTACCTATTATTTCATAGTTCATGATTCTCCTGTCCTATCTTTCAAAATTGTTCAGTCCTTGTTCATAATCATGTTTGTTTTTGATTAGGATAGACTTAGACAGCAACGCTGCTTTCATTTTCTTAACAGAGCTACTATAGGAATCTGCGATACCACATAGGATTACCTAAACTCGTCTCGAGCCTCTGTCTTATCTGCGGTTTCAACACGAGCAGAAATCATACTCATATGAGATAAGACCTCTTAATTACAGGAGTCAGTAATGGATTCACTACAGAGATGGTTTCAGCTTCAGATTAAAATCTTCATCCTAATTTAATGTAACATCTTTACAATATATGCTATTTTCCCTCTAGAGTTTCCTCAGCATTTTTCTGTTATTAATCTTTGCTGTTCCTAGTGTGTTCATTCAAGGTAAATATTGTAAATTCAAAAAGGAAAAAACGTCAAGAAAACTATTCAGTCACGCACATTTCTTTCCAAACTTCACAAGCTGCTGCTAATTCTGGACTCCATTTACAAGCTGCACGGATAACATCACCACCTTTACGTGCTAAATCTACACCAGCATTACGAGCTTGTACACAAGCTTCTAAAGCTACACGGTTAGCCGCTGCACCAGGAGCGTTACCCCAAGGGTGTCCTAGAGTACCACCACCGAATTGTAAACAAGCGTCATCACCAAAGATTTCAACTAAAGCTGGCATGTGCCATACGTGAATACCACCAGAAGCAACTGGCATTACACCTGGTAATGAACACCAGTCTTGTGTAAAGTAAATACCACGGCTACGGTCTTTCTCGATGTAGTCATCACGCATTAGGTCAACAAACCCTAATGTTACTTCACGCTCACCTTCTAATTTACCTACAACTGTACCAGAGTGTAAGTGGTCACCACCACTCATTCTTAAAGCTTTCGCTAGAACACGGAAGTGAATACCATGGTTACGTTGACGGTCAATTACAGCGTGCATAGCACGGTGAATGTGTAATAAAAGACCATTATCTCTACAGTAATGAGCTAATGAAGTATTAGAAGTGAAACCAGCAGTTAAGTAGTCGTGCATAATAATAGGCACACCTAACTCTTTAGCACACTCAGCACGCTTAAGCATTTCTTCACAAGTTGCCGCTGTAGCGTTTAAATAGTGACCTTTAATTTCACCTGTTTCTGCTTGAGATTTATAGATAGCTTCTGCTACAAATGTGAAACGATCTCTCCAACGCATGAATGGTTGAGAGTTAACGTTTTCATCATCCTTAGTAAAATCTAATCCACCACGAAGACATTCATATACTGCACGACCGTAGTTTTTAGCAGAAAGGCCTAACTTCGGCTTAATTGTACAACCTAATAAACCACGACCATATTTGTTGATTTTATCACGTTCAACTTGGATACCGTGAGGTGGCCCTTGGAATGTTTTAACATAAGCTGGAGGAATACGTAAATCTTCTAAACGTAAAGCACGTAAAGCTTTGAAACCAAATACGTTACCTACAATTGAAGTAAATAAGTTAGTTACAGAACCTTCTTCAAATAAGTCAATAGGGTAAGCAACATAAGCGATGTATTGATTATCTTCACCAGCTACTGGCTCGATGTCATAACAACGTCCTTTATAACGGTCTAAGCTTGTAAGACCATCAGTCCATACAGTAGTCCAAGTACCAGTTGAAGATTCTGCAGCTACCGCAGCACCACACTCTTCTGGAGGAACACCAGGTTGAGGAGTCATACGATGAAAGTAGGAAAAATAACTTTGGAAATAACAATCTCCTAATTTTTTCCCTCTTCCCAAACCGGACAAGAATTTCACAATTCAACCGGCTTTATATTTTGTTCTTTTTTTTAAAAAAAAAAATTGTGTAAATCTATCGACCACCCGATCTTGTAAATCCGACGGAGAAAAAGGACAAAGTATTTTGTCCTTTTTCTCCGTCGGATTTACAAGCCGAAATCAAACTCGGAAATCGTTTTTCGGACCCTTCGGTTTAATTGATTAGTTTTGACAACGGTTTTTGTCGCCAAAACTTCAACCAATTTGTGTAAAGGAAACCAAAAGATGCTCGACTTATTATTCGCCAAATATAAACAAAATTCAGAAAGCTCCTAAATTTTTAATTTATTAAAAATTAAAAATGGAAAGCTTCGCGAACAAAAATCGTCCTCCAAATTGTTTCACAATTTGGGTAGCAAAATCGATTAAAAAATCGACCGATTTTTAAAAGGAATTTGTTACCGATTTGTGGAATCGAAGTCATTTTTAATTTATTAAAAATTAAGAGCCAAAAGTTTTAAATCCCTTCGGTTGCAAAATCCGGAAGATGTTGCATCCAAACCAAAGACTCTTCCAAATTTCAGCCCAGGTGATTAGTATTATAAATATTGATTTAGTGGGATTTTCCGAGTAAAAAAGAGGTTTTTATAAAAGAATAGTTACACGTCGCTGTTTTGAGTGGTTTAAATTTTTTTTTCTTTTTTTGTCGACGGTTTTGTCGACAAAAAAGAAAAACCGTCAATTAAAACAATCTCAACTAAACTATTAACGAAAAAAGCTCACCTAAATCTAATTAGATTAATTTATTCAGTTCACGTTATTCAACCATAGCTTGAAACGTTGCAACAGTCGCTGGAGAATGACGATTTAAATGTCGAAAAATCCAATATTTAAACAGTGCATCTAAGAGTACTGGAAACGTTCCAACCAGTAAAAAGATTATATTATGGTTTTCAGGAAGACCAAAATGTTCAAATAAAAAATGAAATATAACTTCCCATCCGCGTGGTGAATGAAATCCAACTAACAAATCTGTAAATAACAACATTAAAAATGCTTTTTTACTATCTTTCAAACTAAAAAAAGATTCAGATAAAAACGCTGTTGTATTCATTAAAGACATTTTCATATTGACAAGCAAAATTAAAAGAATGATTAACCCCATAAAATCCGCTAATAAATTTGTTAAGGCAGAAATACTTTCTTTATTATAATGTTCTGCTAATTGACGAGTTTTTTTACGAAATATAGATTCCGTATTTTTACTAAAATAAAAAGTACCCCCAGGAATACTGAGGTCCAAGTTCCCCACCATTCGCAAAGCTAGTTGATTCGAAAAGTAGTCTGTGTCTAGCACAAATTTTTGGCGTAAATAGTCTATATTTGAGTCCGAGTCGATAAAACCAGGAAATATAGACAGAGAAAAGGAACAAAGTCTTGATTTGGATAAAAACAGGTCATTGGGAGGTTCAAAGGAGAATTTTACGACATCCGGCTCAAAAAATCGGTTCGGGAATCCTTCGGTTACAAAATCCGAAGGATTTTGCAACCAAGGTCGATTTTTAACTTTTAAATCGCAACGATTTCCGAGGTCAAAGTCAAACAATTGTGATCCGCAAGATTTTTGTTCAGGTACAATTTGTGAAAAAGTAACGACACTTTGAAAAAGAGAATCCTGTTTTCCCAAATCGGAAGGATTTGGAAAAACAAGAACATCTGGTTTACCCTCAGAGGTTTTTAATAAATAATCAAAATAAATTTTTTCTTCAAAATTACGAATTTCAGTAAAAGCTTTCTCTTGTAATTCATAATTCAAAAAAATTTCCGTCTGTTTTGTATCCCAAAAGTATTCTACTAAAGGTCGAAAAATATAAATTTTGGTAAAAATATTAATAAAAAAAGGAATAAATAAAACAACAAACAAAGACTTTACACTCGTCAATAACAAATATTTTGAAAAGCGAAATTGTTTAACTAAAGGTTCAGCTGTTCCTAAATAGAATGAAACTCGAAGATCAGCTAAAAGAAAATTGATAAGCAAAATGGTTAACTTACCGATTTTATTAAAAACCAATATCCTGTTCCCGAACCGTACATGCAAGTCACCCCGCATACGGCTCCATACACGAAGTTTTTCAAACTTAAATTTTAAAGGAGAAAAAAGCGTCTTTTTGGCTCTTAATTTTTAATTTATTAAAAATTAAAAAAACACAAATCTTTGACCTCGGAAATATGAGATTTCCGAGGTCAAAGAGACTTCTAAAAAGGACAAAGTACTTTTTCTTTCTCATTTACAAAGTCGTTCGATTTTCGAGGTCGACAAAAAAGAAGTTTACACAAATAGGTTTTTTAATTGACAGTTTTTGTTGAACTCGAAAACTAAAAAATCGTAAAGAAGGATTTCGCACGGCTAAAAAATCGTAAAGAACGAGTTCACAAGACTCGGAATCCGAAGAGAAAAGTGAATAATCCCTGCGACCTTGAAATCTCCGATTCCCAAGTTCGCAGTGTAAACTCACCTTGTTTTCCCAAATTTTCGCATTTTTGGCCCTAAAAGCTTCGTTGGCTCGTAAATCGACAGTTTTTGTCTCGTAAATCGGTTCAATTGCAAAATCGGATTTTGCAACCAAAATCGATTTCCGAGGTCGCTTCACTAAAAAAAAAGGAAATTTTCGACCTCGGAAATCGAAGAGTTCCGAGCCAATTTCTGAGATCGTCGTGTCAACAAGGTCATTTTGGAAAAATTAAAAATTAAAGCAACCGATTTATATTAACAAGCTCGACGTGTCTTAAAATTCACAGTGTAAACTGATCTTAGAGAATATTTAGTTCAAACCAAACATAATGTTCCATAAAAATGGGATACCTGTACTACCCTCTGTTCAAGGCTCTTCTAGCATATCCCCTTAGTTACTAAGTGAGACTTAGCCAGTACAAATTCCTTACGTAATGTTTCAGCACCCCCTAAAGATTCCCACTATTCCCCCATTGCCGAAATACCCGGAAATACTCACTAGTACATGATAAGCCAGGTATTATAGCATACACGCAATAATTCTCAAGGGTCCAAGGCTAATTACCAAATCTAATTGCCTTGCCTATCGTTCCGATATTGAGAGTTTTTATCGACCTCATACTGAGTTTACACAAATCTTCTAAAAAAATCGACCGACCTTGGAAATCCTTCGGATTTCCAAGGTCGCCGGATTTTTTTTAGCCGACTGCGACAGTTTTTGTCTCGGAAATATGAAATATTTCCGAGATCGCTTCGCTAAAAAACTGTCGCAGTCGATTTTGCAACCGATTTGTGTAACCGATTTCCAAGACAAAAACCGTCGTCAAATTTATTAAAAATTTAAAATTAAGGGTTGGGCTTTCTATAGCCAAAATAAGGACATGGGATTATGCTCTAACAGCTTCTTCTCAAAATAGGGCATATCCTCCCGATAGCCTCACGTTTTCCGAGTTCCTCGGTTTACTGGTATGCTATGTTCCCCTCAGGCTTTCGCCAATTTCTTTTTTACTTAAATCCTTTATTCTTTGTACGTTTTACTTTTATGACTTTTTTGAGGAGTTTGTTTATCGGGTAAACCAGTTGGATTAAAAAAAATATTTTTTTGATAAAATTGCAAAAACACTACATATAAAACCGCACTTTGATAATAAAACCGATCTAATATTCGAACTATGGAACGGGGAATTAAACCGATTTTTTCTAACTCCGTCAATTATTGTTGAATAATGATTAATTTCTTTTTAGATCAATAAATATGAAGAAATATTCATCTAACCAATTCTGCTTAACGAAAAGACGCTCTTATTTTATCCAAATGGGTCCTTTAATTTTTTAAAACAATAACCAAACCGTCCATAACCCCCCGTCGCAAAGCGACCTCAATTACACAAATCGGTTGCTTTAATTAACCTTGGAACTCTTCGATTTCCCAGCCGAAATCGAAGAGTTCCAAGGTCGCTAATTTTATTTGAGAATCCTCCTATTTCAGCGACCTTGGAAATATTCCAGATTTCCAAGACGAAATCGGAGGAGAAAAGCAAATGAGAAAAAAAGCAACTTTGTTCCTTTTCTTCTAGCTTTGCTTTTTGGACACTGCTAAAAAAAAAGGAAATCTCCGATTTCCGAGGTCGAAGTCTGGATCCAAATTTTTTCACAATTTTTTCACAATTTGGATAACAAATTCCGGAGTTCGACCTCGTAAATATTCCATATTTACAAGACAAAAAATCATAGATTTTTGGAATTTTTGTCTCGTAAATCTGGCTCTTTTACACTGCTAAAAAAAGTCGACTCAGAAAGCTCCGCTTTCGTCTCGTAAATGAGAAAGAAAAAGAATAAAGTACTTTGTCCTTTTTCGCCGTCTGATTTACGATGTCAGTCGATTTTTGAATTATTTTTGTCTCGTAAATCGGTTCAGAAATCCGACGGTTCTCATTTCGGCTTATACATCCAATTAAAAAATCAAATGATTTTTTAAACGGAGAAAAGCAACAAAGTTGCTTTTCTTTACCATTTATAAGGTCAGTCGATTTACGAGGAGGAAAGGGACAAAGTCCCTTTTCTTTCTCATTCTCACTTTTTTAATTTTTTAAAATTAAAAAATTAATCACTAAAAAAAAGGAAATCGAGGAGGAAAGGGACAAAGTTCCTTTTCTTTCTCACTTTTTTTTTTAATTTTTAAAAATTAAAAAATTAATCGATAAAAAAACTCAAAAAGAAAATATTCGATTTTTTTAGTTAGGAAAATTAAAAACGCCGGATAAAAATTAAAATATAAAAAAACCTTTATACGCGACGACGTTTCGGTGGGCGACAGCCATTATGCGGTACGCCTGATTTTTCTCTTAAAATTGTCAACTTTATCCCAGCTTTATGGATTTCATGAATCGCTGTATCACGAGCTGCACCTGGACCAGTAATTAACACTTTTGCTTCTTTTAATACAAATTCTCTACGAGCTTTTTTCGCTGCATTTGCAGCTGCTAATTTGGCAGCATAGGCTGTAGCCTTACGACGACCTTTTAAATCACATGAACCAGCAGAACTCCAACAAACAGCATCCCCCTTAATATTTGTAATTGTTACAATAGTATTATTCTGAGTTGTTTGAATATAAACTACTCCACGATAAATTTTTGTTCTAGGTTTTTTTACATTTTTTCGAAGTTGTTTTGACATAATTTTATTATTTAATTTATGTAAAGAAGAAAATAGAAAATCTTAAAAATCGTTCTTTGTTTTACGATCTGTGTATACAGAAAGACGAAAAAATACTATTTTGTTAGATTGCAATTTGGTGACACTTTAATTTTTTCGGCTAGAAAATCGCCAGAACAAAGAAAGGACAAATAAGGTAAAAAAAAGTTATGGCTCTTTTAATTTTTAATTTATTTGTCGACAGTTTTTGTCGACCTCGGTTACACAAACTGGTTGCTTTAATTTTTAATTTATTAAAAATTAAAAAAGGAAAGCATTTAAAAAATCCTTCATATTTTTTAACCGCGCACACAAGTCGTCTGGATCCAAATTGTTTCACAATTTGGATAGCAAAATCCGGAGTTCGACCTCGTAAATATGGAATATTTACGAGACAAAAAATCTACGATTTTTTGAATTTTTGTCAGTTTTTTTAGCTTCGCTAAAAAAAAGGAAATCGGAGGAGAAAAAGGACTTTGTCCTTTTTCTTTCCCAACTCGTAAAAAAAAGCTTCGCTTCTTTTTTCGAGGAAAGCAACTTTGTTGCTTTTCTTTCTCATTCCAAGGTCGCGAAGCTAAGAAAAAAGGAAATATTCCATATTTCCGAGGTCTTTTTTAATTTTTTAAAATTAAAAAATTAATCGCTAAAAAAAAAAGGAAAGCTCTTAATTTTTAATTTATTAAAAATTAAAAAAGGACAAAAATCGTCCCGATTTTTGTAACCGAGCCAAATTAAGCAATAGATTTGTGTAACCGAAGTCATTTTTAATTTAGTAAAAATTAAAAAAGAAAATCTGGCTCTTAATTTTTAATTTATTAAAAATTTAGGAGCTTTCTGAATTAGATTTCTAAACCGATTTACAAGCCGAAATTTGATGTTTTTCTTTTAAATTTTTGTTTAAAAAAAAAAGTTCCAATCTTTTGCACAAAATATAACTTGTTTTTTCTTGACTTTTGTTATTATAAATATTAAGTAAATATTTCTTCACAAGATTTCTGTCATTGTTCTATTGGAAACATAACTGCTTTTAGCAGACCCTTATCAGGCAGACGGAATCGTTTTTTAAAGCTACCCCAGATCCAAAATCTTGAAAATACCAATTTGTGCAAAATGCTCACGATATTTTCGATAATTGAGTAGCTACTTCATATTTCTTGTTTTAAGTAAAACATAGCTTTTTAAAGTAATAGATTTCCCATACTCATACTAAAAAAACTCAACTTACTTTCAACTTTCGTAGTAAGCTATCATTCGGTTACACAAATAGTTTGCTTTAATTTTTAATTTATTAAAAATTAAAAAAGGAAAGCTCCTAAATTTCATTAATTAAAAATTAAAAAACACTTCGACCTTAGAAATCTGGAATATTTCCTTTTTTTAGCTTCGCGACCTTGTAAATCGACTTCAAAAATGAGAAAGAAAAGCAACAAAGTTGCTTTTCTCCTTCGGATTTCTGAACCGATTTACAAAACAAAAACTGACAAAAAATCGGAGCTTTTTTTTAGAAGTCTCGATCCAAATTGTTTCACAATTTGGATAGCAAAATCGGTTAAAAAATCGAATGATTTTTTAAAAGGATTTTTCTACCGATTTGTGTAACCGAGGTCATTTTAAATAAATTAAATTCAAATTGTAAAACAATTTGAATCCTGCCGATTTGTGCCTGAAATTAGAATAAGACCTCTAAAAAAGTGGAACCATTCAAGTCTCAAATAGTTACAATTTGAAATTGGAAAAATTGTTTTACCTAGGAAATTCTGCTACAAAGGTAGATTATGATTAACTATAACAAATTTTTCACATTTTAACAGACTGATTATATACTGTATTAAACAAATCCAAAGAAAAATTAAACAGGTTTAAGACTTTAAATTTTTTTATTTTAGTTAGAAACATTTTAAATAAGTAAAACTCATTACTTCTCGTTAAAAAGAATGACCTCGGTTTACAAAAATCGGGTGCTTAATTTTTTAAAATTAAAAAAAAAAAATTAAAGCGACCTCGTAAATATTCCATATTTACTTTTTTTAGCTTCGCGACCTTGGAATGAGAAAGAAAAGCAACAAAGTTGCTTTCCTCGAAAAAAGAAACGAAGCTTCTTTTTACGAGTTGGGAAAGAAAAAGGACAAAGTTCTTTTTCTCGAAAAAAGAAGCGAAGCTTCTTTTTACAAGTTGGGAAAGAAAAAGAACAAAGTCCTTTTTCTCCTCCGATTTCCTTTTTTTTAGCGAAGCTAAAAAAACTGACAAAAATTCAAAAAATCGTAGATTTTTTGTCTCGTAAATATTCCATATTTACGAGGTCGAACTCCGGATTTTGCTATCCAAATTGTGAATAATTTTGATCCAGACGATTTTTGTCCAAGAACTTCGATTTCCGAATCAAGTGAAATCGTTCTGATTTCTGTTTTTTAAATCTAGCTCTTTTACACAAATTGGGACTTCGACTTCGGAAATATTTCATATTTGCTTTTTTTAGCTTCGCGACCTTGTAAATCGACTGCCCTTATAAATGGTAACGTTTAAAAAATCATTTGATTTTTTAATTGGATGTATAAGCCGAAATGAGAACCGTCGGATTTCTGAACCAATTTACAAGACAAAAACTATCGCAGTGTCCTTTTTTAATTGTTAATAAATTAACAATTAAGAGCTTTCCTCTTGTAAATCTTTCGGATTTACAAGGTCGCCAGATCTACAACGTCGATTAAACCCGTTGATAATTTGAATAAAACAAGATAGAGTAGAAACGCAAAGCTGTACCCAAATCATCTAGATTTGGGTACAGCTTTGCGTTTCTACTCTTTTCAAAAAATTAAAAGTATAAACCATTTTTTAAAGGAACGATTTATGAAAGACGAGAAACGGATTTACTAATCATAGCTTTTTTTCGGCTCGATTGAAAAATTCGTAGGCCCTTTTAAAAAGAAACTTCGCTTCTTTTTTCGAGAAAAAGGACAAAGTCCTTTTTCGAACACTGCGACAGTTTTTTTTAGCGAAGCTACCTCGAAATATGAAATATTTCCTTTTTTTTAGCTTCGCGACCTTGTAAATCGGAGATTTACAAAACAAAAATTCAAAACCTGTCGCAGTGTCAACCCATTTTGCTACCGAAGGATTTCCGAGGTCGTATTTTTACTAAATATAAATTAAAGTGACGAACCTAAACCTACGTATGAACCATAAAAAAAGATTCCAATTAAACCAAGAGCTAAAGAACCTACTACTGTACCAATTAGCCATAATGGAATACGTCCAGTTACACCAGTATTTGCCATAAAACTTTTTAAAGATTATAACAATGCATCAAAAACTTAACAATTCTTAGTAAATTCACTTAAATTTTAATTTAAACAATTTAGATACGTTACCCTACTACCCTCGTTCTGAGAAACTGGTAGAAAGGGAAGGGTTAAGAAATCGGTAATTTTTGTATTTTTTGTCGAACTCGACAAAAAACGTCATTTTTAATAAATTAAAAATTAAAGCAACCGATTTGTGTAACCTCATCCAAACAATTTGTGTTACTCAATCCCCTGAAAGATTCCATGAGAGTTCCCACCATTTATTTTGGGATCTCTCATGGAATCAATTTTATTGGGAAAAAAAACTGGGCATAGTTGTGAAACACCGACCTATCTAAATTCGAACAAATTAACATAAAAGCATTTTTATTACTTTTTCTTAAAAATAAGTATAATTTCGAGTTAACGAAAAAAAAAAAATTTGAGTACACAAAAGCTTGTGACCTCAAAAATTGTGTCTTCGACCTCAATTGCGACAGTTTTTTTACCGAAGCAACCTTAGAATGAGAAAGGAAAGAGAAGCGAAGCTTCTCGGGCTCAAATCTTCGACAGTTTTTTTAGCTTTGCGGCCTCGTAAGTTGTCTCGGAAATCTACGAGCCGATTTACGAGACGAAAGCTCCGCTTTCGTCTTGGAAATATGGACTATTTCCTTTTTGTCAGTTTTTTTAGCTTCGCTAAAAAAAAGGAAATATTCCATATTTCCAAGGTCGCAGTGTAAAAGAGACAGATTTACAAGACAAAAACTGTTGCCACCGAGGGCGACATTCCGATTTCACTTTTAATGACCTCTTTGATTCCTTTTTTTTTTTAGCCTAAATTTTTAATTTCGGCTCCAGATGATTTTTATGTATGAAAATGGGATGCCTCCCTTTTTCCTTTGATAAGCAAATGAATTGAAAAGTTCAAAGTAAAAGGAAGATCCTTTGTTCAACAAAAAAAATTAGTTGAAAATGTAGCTTGAAAATAATACAGCTAATACAAAAATTAATAATAATCCCCAATAAAGACTCGTTCTGTTTAATTCAACTACTTGTTTATTTGGGTTTGGTCTTGAAACAACTTCAGATAAACTTAATTTAGTGATATCAACTTCGTTTTGACTCATAGAAATGTATTTATTTATAAAAATCGAGTAAATAAATGTTTTAAAATAAGAATCCTAAACTAACCCCCTTTCTCAAAATTAAAGCGGTTAAGAAATGAGAAAGAAAAGTAACTTTTTTCCTTTGCGGACACTGCGACCTTGGAAATATTCCCTATTTCCTTTTTTTTAGCGAAGCTAAAAAAACTGACAAAAAATCGTAGATTTTTTTAGAAGTCTCTTCGACCTCAGACATCAAACCACCTTGTAAATGGTAAAGAAAAGCAACAAAGTTGCTTTTCTCCATTTAAAAAATCATTCGATTTTTTAACCGATTTTGCTTTTTTAATTTTTAATAAATTAAAAATTAAATCCAAATTGTGAAACAATTTGGAGAACGATTTTTGTCCTTTTTAATTTTTACTAAATTAAAAATTAAGAACTTTCCGTTTTTAATTTTTAATAAATTAAAAATTAAGAGCCATATTTTTCAAGATCGCAGTGTAAAGTCGGATTTTTTAAATCCTTTACTTTTTAAAAATTTATTTGTCGACGGTTTTTCTTTTTTAATTTTTTTAAATTAAAAATTAACCGAGGTCAATTAAAACAATTGAAAGCTTATTACAAGCGTTTCTAGGGGCTTTATGTTTTTTTATGAAACACACTTTTTTTACTCGCAAATCCGTGAATACTCCAATTAAAATTTGAAACAAACTATCAATATCTAAAAAGCATACCTAACTAAAATTAGGACCTTAAAAGGCGGATCGGGTTGAAAATTCCTATTCAATTTTTTGTTGTTACTTCAGAAATATTTCATATTTCCGCTCGAAAATGTTCGATTTTGGCGGTCGCCAAAAATAGAATATTTCCTATTTTTTTACGAAGCGACCTCCAATATCGTTTACAAAAATCGTTCTCCAAATTGTTTCAAAATTTGGATTTAATTGTTTAATTTATTAAACATTAAACAATTATTGGAAAATCGTCGACAGTTTTTGTCTTGTAAATCGAAGGAGAAAAAGGACAAAGTTGGAAGGCAAAGCAAAGCTTTGCCTTCCGACTTTGTCCTTTTTCTTTCCCAACTCGTAAAAAGAAGCTTCGCTTCTTTTTTCGAGGAAAGCAACTTTGTTGCTTTTCTTTCTCATTCCAAGGTCGCGAAGCTAAAAAAAAGTAAATCGGAGGAGGAAAGCAACTTTGTTGCTTTCCTTTCTCATCTTGTAAAAAGAAGCGAAGCTTCTTTTTTCGAGAAAAAGGACAAAGTCCTTTTTTTCCCAACTCATAAAAAGAAGCGAAGCTTCTTTTTTCGCGAAAAAGGACTTTGTCCTTTTTCTTTCCCAACTTGTAACGAGAAGCTTCGCTTATCTTTTCGAGGAAAGCAACTTTGTTGCTTTCCTTTTAATTTTTAGTTTATTAAAAATTAAAAAAGGACAAAAATAGTCACTAGCAAAATCCGAAGGATTTTGCAACCGATTTTTGTAGCGATTAATTTTTTAATTTTTTAAAATTAAAAAATTAATCGCTACAAAAAAAAGGAAAGCGGAGCTTTCCGAGCCAGCAACCGATTTGCTTAAACGAGCTCGACAAAAACTATCAAAAAAAAATTTTATTTGCTGAAAAGGACTTGTAAACGTTTCACGGTTGAAATCTTCCTTTTCAGCAAATAAAAATAATTTCTTCAAAAAGAGCTAGCAAACTTTAGTTTTTATCAATCTAAACTCACTAAAACTTATTTGAATTTTATCTAAAACTAACAGCAGCTTGCCATACAAACGCTAATAACAAGAAAAGTACAGGGATTACTGGTAAAACATCAACAATCGGATCAAAAGGAGCATAAGCTTCCGGTAATTTAGCAAAAATCATTAAAATTGATTCCATGAATTTCCTTCATTTTAAAATTTATAACTATACTGCTAATTAATTAAAAACTTGGAATAAATAGCAAAGAAATGTAATTCACTCTTTGAGAATAAAGTCACATATTTTGCATCTACCTTGTAATGTTCAATTCTATTTTAAAAAATGTATTTTAAATAATTAGCAAACTCATCAAAGAGTTTTATGATTACAGCTTGTCACACTAAATAAGACGAAATAGTAAATATTAATACTATAAGACTCAGTCGAAAAAATTAGAAAATCCCCTGAGATATCTCATCAAAAAAGAGTTTTTCTTTTTGAAAAAAGAAAAACTAAGTCGATTTGTGTAAAGGGATAGTTATTTCCTTTTTTTTTAGCTTCGCTAAAAAAATTCAAAATTATTTTTTTTTTTTCAAATATTATTAATCTATTATAACTCATGTTTAAAAAAAAGTCAACAACGTTCACTAAATCATACTTTTTAAAAATGAGAAAAAGCTTTTAAAACACGAAGACCTCGGAAATATGTAATATTTCCCTTTTGAATTCTTGTAAATCTTCGATTTACAAGGTCTTTTTTAATTTTTTAAAATGACGGTTTTTGAGTTTTTGAATTTTTGTCTCGAAAATCTCCGATTTCCGAGGTTTCTAACTTTTTTAATTTTTTAAACTTAAAAAATTAATCGCGACCTTGGAATGAGAAAGAAAAGCAACAAAGTTGCTTTCCTCGAAAAAAGAAGCTTCGCTTCTTTTTACGAGTTGGGAAAGAAAAAGGACAAAGTCGGAAGGCAAAGCTTTGCTTTGCCTTACAACTTTGTTCTAAAAAAAAGCTTTAAAAAAGGAGGAAGCTCCATTTTTAAAGCTTTTTTTTTGGACAAAGTCCTTTTTCTCGAAAAAAGAAGCGAAGCTTCTTTTTACAAGATGAGAAAGAAAAGCAACAAAGTTGCTTTCCTCCTCCGATTTCCAAGACAAAAAGTAAATCGGTTCAGAAACCCGACGGTTCTCATTTTGGCTTATAAATCCAATTAAAAAATCAAATGATTTTTTAAACGGAGAAAAGCAATAAAGTTGCTTTTCTTTACCATTTATAAGGTCAGTCGATTTCTGAGGTCGAAGGGACTTCTAAAAAAAAGGAAAGTTCTTAATTTTTAATTTATTAAAAATTAAAAAAGCACAAAAAATCTACGATTTTTTGTCAATTTTTTTAGCTTCGCTAAAAAAAAGGAAATCTTTCGAATTTACGAGACGAAAACGGAACTTTCGTCTTGGAAATATGGAATATTTCCAAGATCGCCAATTTTTTAGCCACCGATTAAAAACGCCAATTTATTTTAGCCTCCAAGGTCTACAGAAATATAGACTATTTCTGAGTTTGTGTTGAAATTAAAAATTTCCCGGCACCAAGAAGAAAAATCCACAAGGCTCCCCTTGCAGCTTTTCCTTCTCAGTAATAGTTTCACTGTCAAGTTCGGGATGGATTGACGTGGGACCTATTAAACGTGGGCACCGAGAATCAACGAAGCTAAGCTTCGGTAAAAATTATTCAGTAAAAGTTGCTTTAAGTTTAATTTAAACAACAAATAGTCAAAATCGATCGGTCGTTAGTATATCTCAGCTAAAATCATCACTGACCTTACACCTGATACCTATCAAACGACTAGTCTAGTCGTGACCTCAAAAAGGGAGTACTCATCTTGAGGTGGGCTTCCTACTTAGATGCTGTCAGCAGTTATCCGCTCCGCACGTAGCTACCCAGCGTTTCCTGTTGGAACAAGAACTGGCATACCATTGGTGCGTCCCCCATAGATCCTCTCGTACTATAGGGAGATCCTCTCAATACTCCAGCGCTTATACCGGATATGGACCGAACTGTCTCACGCATGATCATACTAAAATAAAGTATGTTTTCTTAATGTTTCCATTAAGCATGGACTATGTCTTCATCCTTACTTTTAATAAGTAAGGAGTTGGCATTTTATACTTAATCTAACCAGATTAAGTATCCCTAGTTTCTAATGTTTTCGAAACTAGAAGTCTCTACAGGGACTTAAACTAATTATCTAAACCTAATTCTGACCGAACAACTGTTGCAGTAATTGCACGTTTTTTTGAATCATTCAAAAAAGCAATTTGATCAACCAGTTCACATAAGCTTACAAAGCTTTGTAGGTCCTGTGATTGAGGTAGTTTATCGATAATTTTTAGAACTAAAACAGATTGTCTTCTTTTCAGACGAATATAAGGTTTAAATGCAGTAAGAAAGTTTTTAACTGTTTGCCAACCTGTTAAGGTTAACTCAGAAATACCATCATTGCGCTTTCTTAAAACTCCCGTTTTTAATTTTTTTTGTAAAAAAATTAAAAACCAATAACGTGAAGTTTTTTGAAAAAAAGTTATGGTAAAACGAATCTGAAATTTTAAAACATAATCTTTTCTACGAACAATTTGTACATTAATAGAACCATCACCATCTAAAAAACCAGCAATATAAGCTTTTTCTACTTCTGTTAACTTTAACATATTATTTTCCTTCTATTATTCCATTTTAATTAATACTAACATTTTTTGCAATCTTGTTCTTCAAATTATTTAATTATTTAAATCTTCCCTCGGCGTTGCCATTTTAGCCAGTTCAACTAAAGAAGGTTTCACCGATATAAGCCAATACTAAGTTTACATTACTGTAAACTAACGCAGTATATTTTACGTTCTGAACCCAGCTCATGTTCCTTTTTAATGGGCGAACAGCCCAACCCTTGGGACGTACTACCGCCCCAGGATAAGAAAAGCCGACATCGAGGTGCCAAACCTTCCCGTCGATGTGAACTCTTGGGGAAGATCAGCCTGTTATCCCTAGAGTAACTTTTATCCGTTGAGCGACGGCCCTTCCACACGGCACCGTCGGATCACTAAGGCCGGCTTTCGCCCCTGCTCGACTTGTAGGTCTTGCAGTCAAGCCCCCTTATGCCTTTGCACTCAAAGCCTGATTTCCGTCCAGGTTGAGGGGACCATTGCGCTTCTCCGTTACCTTTTAGGAGAATCTCGCCCCAAGAAAACTGCCCATCTGAAACTGTCAAGCGTCCTGATTCAAGGAACGCCATTAGGATTCTAGCTCTTCCAGAGTGGTCTCTCAATGATGGCTCCTATTTCCCCGAAAAGAAATACTCAATGCCTCCCACCTAGGCTGCGCAAGAAAAGCCCGAACCCTATTCCAAACTACAGTCAAGCTTCATAGGGTCTTTCTGTCCTGGTATAAGTAGTCCGCATCTTCACGGACAAGTCTATTTCACCGAGCCTCTCTTTGAGACAGTACCCAAATCGTTACGCTTTTCGTGCAGGTCGAAACTTACTCGACAAAGAATTTCGCTACCTTAGGCAAGGTATTCTTACACTCTCATGTAAGGTTGGACTATATCTTCAATTCAAATAATAGATACTCTCTAAAAAGTTTATCTGAACAGGACGACGTATAGTCTCTGAGGATCCTAACTTTTAAAGTTGTTTTTTTTTTTTAAAAAATCTCTCACATAATTTTGAGCCGAAATTAGATCAGGTAAAGTTTGATTTGATTGACCTATTTGCTTTCGCATTGCATGCCAAATAGGCAATATTTCATTTGTAAATGAATCAAATCTTAAATGCGCTTTTTGATCAAACAAATTTAAAAGGTTTTGAAATTGTACAACTCTTATTTTTAAAGCTTCAGAGCAATAAGGAAACACATAGTTTCTAATATATGGTAACACTTTTTCTTGCAACGATTGTCTATTATCAATTCTAAAAACTAATGTTGCATTACTCTGTGCTTTATAGCTTAATCGACCGGTTTGGAAAACTTCTAGAGCCAAATATAACGTTCCAACACCATTCATGTGTTGGGTAATACTGAATTCTGGATCTAAAACCAAACCCATAGCAGCTGAATCTTGTTTTTTAGCACTTACATTTAACAAACCTTCTCCACCAATAAAACCAGCTAAATAAAGTTTTGACTCTGTAGATACAGCCACTGGAGTTATCTTAAATATATTTCTAAGATCTTGCAAATATAATTGAAACTTTTTATGTTTAGAAAATCGTTTATTTGCTTCCTGTAATTGTTCTAGTACTTCTTGAGGTATTTTTTCACCTGGTTGAATCATCAAACATTTATTAATATCACCTTTTTTAGACATACTTTTTTTCCTTCTTTTACAAAATTTATTAGTTTCCTGCTGATTGCCCTATAACTTTTAACATTTCACCTACTCGGTTTTAAAAGCCTTCAGGGTGTTCCAGCAAATAGTCGTCTTTAAAGACGGCCCTAAAGTTGACCGTCATAGTTACGGCCGCCGTTCACCGGGGCTTCGGTCGCCAGCTTCTTCAAAATGAATAACCAACTTCCTTGACCTTCCGGCACTGGGCAAGCGTCAGCCCCTATATATCGTCTTACGACTTTGCAGAGACCTGTGTTTTTGGTAAACAGTCGCTTGGGTCTTGGCACTGCGGCCCTCTGTTTAAGAGGGCACCCCTTCTTCCGAAGTTACGGGGCCAATTTGCCGAGTTCCTTAAAGAGAGTTCTCTCGCGCCCTTAGGTATTCTCTACCCACCTACCTGTGTCGGTTTCAGATACAGGTTATTTAAACTAAAATCGAACGAGCTTTTCTTGGGAGTATGACATCACTAGCGCCCAACCAAATCCGAAAACTTAATTAGACGGGGTCACGTTTCAGCTCAAGAATTGTTTTTATTCAATCTCTCAATGCCTTAATCGCTTCCATTGCAATCCATAAACAAACCTAGTTTAGCCTCCTCCGTCCCTCGGGATCTGAAGCGTTTAAATAAGTTCAGGAATATTAACCTGATTTCCGTCGACTACGCCATTCGGCCTTGCCTTAGGTCCTGACTAACCCTTCATGGACGAGCCTAGTGAAGGAATTCTTAGGTTTTCAGGGCATTGGATTCTCACCAATGTTTTCGTTACTCAAGCCGACATTCTCACTTCTGCTACGTCCACTAATACTTACGTCTTAGCTTCACCCGCTAGCAGAACGCTCTCCTACCGATACGAGTTTTTCTCGATCCCACAGCTTCGGCAGGACGCTTAGTCCCGGCCATTGTCGGCGCAAGAACGCTGTTACCAGTGAGCTGTTACGCACTCTTTTAAAGTTAGCTGCTTCTAAGCGAACTTCCTGGTTGTTTTCGCATTCCCACATCCTTTACCACTTAGCGTCCATTTAGGGGCCTTAGCTGGTGATCTGGGCTGTTTCCCTCTTGACTACGGCGCTTATCCGTCGTAGTCTCACTGGTTGACAGAAAGCTATACCTTGTATTCTGAGTTCGTCACGACTTGGTACCGCTTTCGCAGCCCGCACCGAAACGGTAGCTTTACCCCAAGGCAGCCCATTGTCACCGCTTCGCCTCAACAAATTTCGGAGAGATCCAGCTAGCTCGGAATTCGATTGGAATTTCTCCAGCTAACCCTAACTCATCGGCCGATTTTTCAACATCGGTCCGTTCGATCCTCCACGAAGTTTTACCCACGCTTCAATCTGGCCAGGGTTAGATCATCCCGGTTCGGGTCCATAAGAAGTGACATATATGCCCTATTCAGACTCGCTTTCGCTATGGCTCCGGATGAATTTCCTTAACCACGCCACTCCCTATAAGTCGCCGGCTCATTCTTCAACAGGCACGCGGTCAGGCTTAACAACCCTCCCACTGCTTGTCAGCGGACGGTTTCGTGTTCTATTTCACTCCCCTCCGGGGGTTCTTTTCTCCTTTCCCTCGCGGTACTATTTCGCTATCGGTCACTCAGGAATATTTAGCCTTACGAGGTGGTCCTCGCAGATTCACACGGGATTCCACGTGCCCCATGCTACTCGGGATAAGACAAGAATTATTAGACTTTAACTACTGGACTTTCACCATCTATGGTGCAGGATTCAGCTGCTTCGTTTTTATCTGTATATAATCATTTTTAGTGTCTTCCCACGACCCTGCTTTTATAATAAAAGCAGTTTAGGCTGTTTCCGTTTCGCTCGCCGCTACTAAGGAAATCGCTTTTGCTTTCTTTTCTTCCGGTTACTAAGATGTTTCAATTCGCCGGATTACCTCTTCCTTTTTATGAATTTATAAAGGAGTTCTTGGGGTTGCCCCATTCGGGAATCTTCGGATCAAAGTTCGTTTCCAACTCCCCGAAGCGTATCGCCGGTTAATGCGCCCTTCATCGTCTCTGAGTGCCTAGGTCTCCGCCGTCCGCCTTCATTTATTTGACTTTAAATAATTCTAGTTTTTACAACGTCTCCTTAATTAATGATAAGGAATATTTATCAACCCACAATTAAATGTGTAAAAAATTGGTGGAGGTAAGCGGATTCGAACCGCTGGCATCTGCCTTGCAAAGGCAGCGCTCTACCAACTGAGCTATACCCCCTGAACAAATTTTTAGCAACAACCGAAATATCGAATATTTCGGATTTTTGAAATACAACTGGTGGGCTATACTGGACTTGAACCAGTGACCTCACCCTTATCAGGGGTGCGCTCTAACCAACTGAGCTAATAGCCCTTAAGAAAAATAAAAAAAGAAATGTCTGATTTTGACCAAGTTAATAAAATCAACCGACCGATACAAGACCGGTCGGTCGATTTTTAAGATTAAATAGAATAGTTCTAGTATTCCTTTTTTAATTTTTTCTTAATTTTTTGAATTTTTGTCTCAGAATGAGAAAGAAAAGCAACAAAGTTGCTTTCCTCGAAAAGAGAAGCGAAGCTTCTCTTTACAAGTTGGGAAAGAAAAAGGACAAAGTCCTTTTTCTCCTTCGATTTCCTTTTTTTTAGCAAAGCTAAAAAACTGACAAAAATTCAAAAAAAACCAGACAAATTTGCTGAATGCTATACTTTTTCAAGTTAAATTTAAAAAAGTATGAATTTGTTTTCCAAAATCACCGAAACAATTTTGTAACGATAAAAAAGGAAACAAAAAACCATTTTTGACTTTTTTGTATAAAGTTTTGTATGGATGCAATTCTTAGGGAAATTGCATAGTGTATGCTTATACAACTAAAAATTCGTTGTGCAATACTTTATTTTATTTTAAGAAGGATCCTCCAGCCCCACCTTCCAGTAGGGCTACCTTGTTACGACTTAAGATTAGTTGGAAACAGGGAATTTGTAGTTGCCCTCGATGAAATCGTTAGGCAAAACCACTTCCGACCATATCTCCTTCCGACCTTTGACGGGCAGTGTGTACAAGGCCCGGGAACGTATTCACCGCCGTATAGCTGACCGGCGATTACTAGCCATTCCGACTTCACGTAGGCGAGTTGCAGCCTACGATCCGAACTGAGGCCGGGTTTGTGAGGTTAGCTGGCCCTCGCGGGGTCGCATCTCATTGTCCCGACCATTGTATTACGTGTGTAGCCCAGGATATAAGGGGCATGCTGACTTGACGTCGTCCTCACCTTCCTCCGGCTTACACCGGCAGTCTCCCCAGAGACCCACTAAAAGTGGTAACTAAGGACGAGGGTTGCGCTCGTTGCGGGACTGAACCCAATAATTCACATCACGAGCTGACGACAGCCGTGCACCACCTGTGTTCAGATTCCACTTTTTTGTAAAAAAGTGGCACCTTTCATCTCTGAAAGTTTCTGACATGTCAAATCCTGGTAAGGTTCAACGGGTTGCATCATATTAAACCACATAATCCACGGCTTGTGCGGGCCCCCGTCAATTCCTTTGAGTTTCACTCTTGCGAGCATACTCCCCAGGCGGGATACTTAACGCGTTAGCTACAGCACTGTTTTTTGACAGCACTTAGTATCCATCGTTTACGGCTAGAACTAAAAGGGTATCTAATCCTTGTTGCTCCTCTAGCTTTCGTCTCTCAGTGTCAGTAACGGCCCAGCAGAGTGCCTTCGCCATTGGTGTTCTCCTCAATCTCTATGCATTTCACCGCTCCACTGAGAATTCCCTCTGCCCCCACCGAACTCTAGTTTCCGAGTTTCTAATGCCTGTCCAAGGTTGAGCCTTGGGATTTGACAGTAGACTTCGCGAAACCACCTACAGACGCTTTACGCCCAATCATTCCGAATAACGCTTGTAACCCCGGTATTACCGCGGCTGCTGGCACCGAGTTTGCCGTTACTTATTCCTTAGGTACCGTCATTTCGTTCTTCCCTAAGAAAAGGAGTTTACAACCCATGGGCCGTCATCCTCCACGCGGTATTGCTCCATCAGGCGTTAGCCCATTGTGGAAAATTCCTCACTGCTGCCTCCCGTAGGAGTCTGGGCCGTGTCTCAGTCCCAGTGTGGCTGGTCATCCTCTCAGACCAACTACTGATCGTAGCCTTGGTAGGCGTTTACCTTACCAACTAGCTAATCAGACGCAAGCCTCTCTCTAGGCGGTTATAAAACCTTTTCACTTCTCAGCATATGGGGTATTAGCACCAGTTTCCCAGATGTTATCCCCCTCCTAGAGGTAAGTTCTTACGCGTTACTCACCCGTCCGCCACTACAATGTTTTTTCTTTCTGATCGAAACCAAAAAGAAAAAACACGTCGTATGACTTGCATGTGTTAGGCATACCGCCAGCGTTCATTCTGAGCCAGGATCAAACTCTCCATTGAATTCTTTTCCGCTCATAAATCGACAACAGTTTTTTAGCTTCGCTAAAAAAAAGAAGGCGATTAATTTTAACTTTTACTTTTTTTTTTTATTTTTAGACTTTAAAGTAAAGTTTTTAGGTTTTTCACAGACGAAGATTATTTTAAATTACTTTTAAAAAGTTTTCAAGAAAAAAAAAATTACTCATTTTTCACTCTAAAACACATAAAAACCTTTTATTTATAAGGAAAAAATATATTAGTACATCCCTAGTAAAAAAAAGTGTATTTAAAAAATAAAATAACTGCTATATTTTTAAAAACTTAAAAATGATTTCAAAATATAGCAAAATAACATAGACCTAATTAGTAACTTTTGGAAATAAAACATCTAAAAATCAATTCACTAAAATTATTAATAAACTTTTTTCGTTAATTTTTTCCTTCGTTTACACGAAATTTCTAAGGTCAATTGCCTTTTTTAGCCGTGTCCTTTTTTATTAAAAAATTAAAGCGAAGCTTGCTTCTCGGGCCTAAATCAGTAGAAAAAAAGAGGCGACGCTTGTATTTACGAGTTGGGAAAGAAAAAGAACTTTGTCCTTTTTATCCTCCGATTTCCAAGATTATTAATTACTAAAAAATAAAAATCGCTTCACTAAAATAATTTTTGGTTAAAAATTTGAGTATTAATTACTAAAAAATAAAAATCGCTTCACTAAAATAATTTTTGGTTAAAAAATAGCAAAAAAAAGAAGCGACGCTTATCTTTACAAGTTGAGGAAGAAAAAGGAAGCGAAGCTTGTTTTTACGAGATGGGAAAGAAAAAGCACAAAGTCCTTTTTCTCCGCTGATTTCCAAGGTTATTAATTACTAAAAAATAAAAAATCGCTTCACTATAAATTTACAAAACAATTTACATATTAAAAAATAAAAACCAATTTGACAAATTTGACAACTCAAAAAACTATGTTATAATTCACTTTGTGGGGAAAGTAAAAAAAAAACCAATGTTTACACGCCGGCTTCGCCGGCGTTAAGAAGAAGTTCACCGAAGGTGAACTTCTAAGCCGACTACAGTCGGCTTTTAAAGCAGTTCACCAAACGGTGAACTAATAAGCCGACTACAGTCGGCTTTAGGAGGAGTTCACCGAACGGTGAACTCATAAGCCGACTACAGTCGGCGAAAACTGAAAGTTCAAAGACTAAAAATTCCCTCTCCTCTACCCCTGCAACCCAAAGTGGAAGGGGTAGAGGAGAGGGAATACAGTAAACTACTGTAATTGCCATTTGGCAATTACACAAAGTTAATTGCCAAATGGCAATTAACAAAATGGCTGGCTAGCCAGCCATTTATAGTGTATTTTTTTTTTTTATTTGTACTTCTTTTAGAAGAATATACAAAATATATAATAATTGTTAGTCAAAATACTATAAAAAAAAACAACGTTTTTTTTGGTTTCTATTTTAGGAACCAAAAATCAATTGAAAAAGCATTTTATCCTTAACCTTAAGGATTTCTATTATTTGTAAGATAATAAAGGTTTTTCATTACTAAAAAATTGAAAACAAAAAAAATTGTATTTTTTTATTGGATACTATATAATTGTAAAAGAAAGAAATTAGAACTTTTAATTAAAGCCCTCTTAGCTCAATTGGTAGAGCACCGGTTTTGTAAACCGGTTGTTAGGGGTTCAAGTCCCCTAGAGGGCTCATTTTCTAAAATTTATTAAAAATAAATTAGACAACCTCGGAAATATTTCATATTTTCTTTTTTTAGGGAAGCTACCGCGTAAAGCGGAGCTTTCGTATTGAAATATATTGTATATTTCAACGTTTTTAATTTTGGAAGAATTGAAAACGCCGACTTTTAGTTGTATTTGTGTGCGAAAAAATTTCCTTAAAATAAAAGTTTGTATGTGTGGACAATAGATTTTATTTTGTTTATACTAACAGATAGAATCTGTCTTAGTAGTTCAGTGGACTAGAACGATCGCCTTCTAAGCGATAAGTCGGGGGTTCGAATCCCTCCTGGGACGAACAAAACTATTAGGATGTTATAGAATATAACAAAGAATTATAGGATGTTATAGAATATAACAGAGAATTAATTGTGTTAAAAATTTTTTGTTAACAATTTACATATTAAAAATTTCTAGTTTTTTTTATTTGTAAAGTTTGTGTGTTATTGTATAATTAAAACAAGCTCATGACTCTGTTTAATAAATATTTTTAATCATGTCAGATTTTTATAAAGCAGCATATAGAAATATAAATTTAAGCCAAAGTTCATGAGCCCAAAAAGACTATGAAAAGAGCCAAAAATCGTTAACAAAAAGAAAATATTAACTATTAAAAGTTTTGTGTAATTCAATCTCTAACTTTAAGAGAAAAACTAAATGTGGCAAATTTTGAAATTTAAATTTCAATTTTTACGTTACAAACGTTTTTTAAATAGTTTTTTAAAAGATACTATTACGCCCTTAGTTCAATGGTAGAACAGCGGTTTCCAAAACCGCATATGTGGGTTCGATTCCTACAGGGCGTGTTAAAATATTAACCATCAACTTCAAAAAATTGTTTGGACACGGCTAACAAATTGGTTCCGAAATCGGAAATTTCGGCTCGGAAATTAAAAGAGAAAAGCACAAAGCATTTAAAAAATTAAAAAGATGACATAGAAATTGGTGCTGAGTAATTCTATTAATAATCTATGTGTTTTTTCGATCTCGCGAATCGGAGGTCCGTGTTTTCCCAAATAGGTTGCAAAATCATCGACGACAGTCTTTTAGCGAAGCGACCTTAAAAATATTCTAGATTTCCTTTTTGTAGCTTCGTTAAAAAACTTCAAAATGGAAATATGGACTATTTCAAAGGTCGGAGTGTTTTTTTAATTTTTAATAAATTAAAAACTAAAAGCCGAGTTGCAAATATTAAATTATTTTTGTTATAATAAAGAATGATTTTTTTTTTCTAAATAAAATTCAAAAAAAAATTAAAGTTCGCTGGGTAGAGCAGTCTGGTAGCTTGTGGGGCTCATAACCCTAAGGTCGCAGGTTCGAATCCTGCCCCAGCCAAAATCCAAAGCAGCAATATTTCCAAAAAACTCCGACTCTATCAAAAAAAATGGAGTTCTGTTGATTTTCTATTTGACTAATAGTCTTTTACAAAGAAACTCTTGTATTTTTGCTTAGCTCTAGCGCTTTTTAATTCGGTTTACCCATTTTATTTTCTTAAAAAAATTATTTTTAAGAAAATTTCTAATAAATAGGCGGCATCCAGATTCGAACTGGAGAATAGAGGATTTGCAATCCACGGCCTTACCACTTGGCTATACCGCCTTCGTTTTTTTTTATAATCGTTCTAAATATACTATGAAAAATAAATGAACACAAGAAAAGAAACATATTTTACAGGTTTAACTAATATGATAATTCCAAAGACTTTCCTCTTTTTTTAGCGAAGCTAAAAAAAACGGTGGATCCCATCTTTTAATATTCTGTAACGTTGTCAACTATTCTATTTTTATTGTATATATTGGTTTTGATTTTGGGTTAAATAATCCAAATTGAAAAAATGGTTTATGTAGTATTATTTTAATTAGAGTTATAGAATTCTTTCTAGTTAGTTAATTTTAGAGGTTAGTGCTGAAAAATTACCTATTATTATTGTTCAAATATATTTTTGTTTTTAAGAATTTCACTATTTCCTGGTCGGATCAAAAATCGTTCAGTTAAAAAATTTTTCAGATCGACCGAGGGTTTTTTTAGCTTTAATTTTTTAATTTTAAAAAATTAAAAAAAGACTTTGGTTTACAAAAATCCGTTGCAAAATCCGGAGGATTTTGCTAGAGACGATTTTTGTCTGAGAAAGAAAAGAAACAAAGTTGAGAAAACAAAGTTTATTCAACAAAGTTCCTTTCCTCAAAAAGAGAAGTTTCGCTTCTCTTTACACGTTGGGAAAGAAAAAAGAAGCGAAGCTTCTTTTTACGAGATGAGAAAGGAAAGCAACAAAGTTCTTTCCTCGAAAAGAGAAGCTTCGCTTCTCTTTACAAGTTGGGAAAGAAAAAGGACAAAGTCCTTTTTCTCCAAAAAAGAAGCTTCGCTTCTTTTTACAAGATGAGAAAGGAAAGCAACAAAGTTGCTTTCCTCGAAAAAAGAAGCTTCGCTTCTTTTTACAATTTGGGAAAGAAAAAGGACAAAGTCCTTTTTCTCCTCCGATTTCCTTTTTTTTTTTTAGCGAAGCTAAAAAAAAAAAAATTGACAAAAATTCAAAAACTCAAAAACTGTCGAAGTTGCGGTTTGTGTAAACCATCTACAAGGTCGACAAACTAATGATTTGATTTTCAGATATATACAATCTGAATAGACAAAAACCTAAATTTCTGATAAATTTAAAAAACTAGTAGTTAAAGTTACTTGCCTTCGTGATGGAATTGGTAGACATCCTGGTTTTAGGAACCAGTGCTGAAAAGCGTGTCGGTTCGAGTCCGACCGGAGGCACAAGGAATAGTTAATTTTTCCGGTCGTTACAGTCAAAAATTTGAAATTTTTGACTGTAACAAGTCTTCGATTAAAAGAAATTGTAAGAGGGGAAAAGAGAGAGTCTCAAAAAAGAGACTTGTCCTTTTTTTGAAGACCCTTCATGCAAATTTACAATGAGAATGGGAATTTGGTCGTAAATCGTTTTTTCGATAACAATGATCAAAAACGATTTGCGTTTTTGATTTATATCTGGGGGACTTCATTTTTATTGTGGTATTTATTTTTGACTTTTTAAAAAAGTTTCGTTATTATAACTGAGTAAAACTCAAAGTCTGTTTACTGAGGGTCGATGCCCGAGTTGGTCAAAGGGATCGGATTGTAAATCCGCCGGCTTCGCCTACGCAGGTTCAAATCCTGCTCGGCCCAATCAAGAAGAACTTCCAAAAAATAAATTCAAATAGTAGTTTTTTAGATGGAAAAAGATTTTCATATTAAATTAATTGTTTGAACAAATTTTTTTCTGTCTCTTAATTTTTAATTTATAAAAAAATTAAAAGTAAAGTAACTTTATCGAATAAACAAAGTTATTTTCTTTTACTCAGTGCGAAATCGAAGAGACGATCTGTGTTCGAAAAGGAACGTTGTTGAGAAAATGTTGTTTACTCAACAACGTTCCTTTTCTTTTTCATTTAAAAAATGTTTTGCTTTTCTACTTTCGGCCATTTTGCGAATGGAAAAATCGCACATTTGTTAGACACATATAACTTTTCCAAGTTACTTTAATTTCTTCCTCTAACGAAAGGGTATGTTGTTCCGAAAAGTATAGTCTAGTCTTTTCTGAGGATTTTTTTTCTGTTAAAGTTAGAGTTAACAAGTTTCTTAAATAAATTTTTTGTTTATACTTCGACGGTTTTGTTGCTCTTGCAAGGAGTAAAAAAACAAAGTTTCTTTTTTTCTCGTTTACACAAATTGGTTGTTTTAATTTTTAATTAATTAAAAATTAAAAAAAAAAAGAAATCTCTGATTTTAGCTCGGAAATCCAACGACCTTGTAAATGAGAAAGCTCTTCATTTTTTTTTTAATAAATTAAAAAAAAAAAATTACGGTTTTTGAGTTTTTAAAAATTACCCGAGATAAAAAGTCGACAGATAAAACAAAAAAGATTTAATCAATTTAAATTGAAGAGTAATAAAATTTTTGTGTTCGAAAATATTTCAGTTTGCAAATTTATCTTTTTGCAGTCATCTAAGACTAAACAAAAATATTTGAGCAGAGTCGAATTTTTAACTTAATCATGTTATGTTTGTTTGAAGCTTGCCGGGGAATTAAAAAAAAAAAAGAAGGAAAAAATATGACAGCTATTTTAGAAAAATCAGAAGTACAAAGCTTATGGGCTCGTTTCGCATCTTGGGTTGTTTCTACTGAAAACCGTTTATACATCGGTTGGTTTGGTGTATTAATGATTCCTACGTTACTAACTGCAACGTCAGTATTCATTATCGCGTTCATCGCAGCTCCTCCAGTAGATATTGAAAAACAGTATCTTACATTAGAAATAATGTAGCTAATAATTGGGTGAAATGCTGGAAACCAACTTTGGATTAAGTTCTAATGTTAGAATGATTTGCAACAAACGTTGCGTCCAGAGGGTAATCAGCAGCTAAGGTACATTAAATTTTTCTATTTTTAGAGAATTTATTGTTCCATGTTCAGAGACTAACTACTAGTATATATAGAGTAGTTTAGTGCCCAACATCCTAATTTTTTTGGATGATGATGTAGTCCAACGAATTATTGCTTGTTTTAATTTTTTTTTTAGTTATGTTACTGTGTGTAAGCACTTCCATTCAAATTGTTTAATTTTTAATCTTATTTTAAATAAATAACTTATAGCCTACAAATTTTTTATGATTCGAAATTTTCAAAATGATGCAGTATCTCCACTTGATGAGGATCTTTTTGCATACGTATCAATTACCGACTGGGCTTGGATGGCTGGATTGTTACAGGGTGAAGCGAATTTTACTATGGATAAGATAGTTCGATCTAACAGTAAAGATCCAGAATATACACCGCCTCCACCTATGCCTCTCAGAACGGTTTCTATAGTAGAAGAAGATGTAATGACTCACCTCGCCTCTTTATTAGGCGAAAAGGTTCTTCCCTTAAAACGTCAAAAATCTGCAAACAAAAACGTTTACAGGGTAACAATCCAGAAGCGTGCAAAAACAGAAGTTTTTTTAAGAAAACTTCTGCCATATGTAGTGGGTGAAAAAACTTCTACTAAAATTAAAGAATTATTAGAAGTATGTGACCAGTATAATAACTGGCTCACAGATGGAGGTCCTTCGAAAGCTGGTCGTTTAGCTGCTCGAAAAAAATTAGACAGAAACAAGTAATTTTAAAAATTTATTTCTATTTTTAATCTAAATAAAACAGACTTTTTTGTTTAGACGAAAAATAGAAATAAATTTCGTTGTGATGGTATTCGTGAGCCAGTTTCAGGTTCATTACTTTACGGTAACAACATCATTTCTGGTGCGGTTGTTCCAACATCTAACGCTATCGGTCTGCATTAAAAGAAGTGCCTAGTTAAAGCTAAAAAAGGAAATCTTCCAGATTCCTGAGGTCGCAAACTTCTAAATCGAACTCGGTTGGAACCTCGACGAAAGCTTTAATTAGAAAATTGGGTTAAAAGCAGAAAAATTTTAAAAAAAGAAATAGAATAAATGTATATGATTAGAATACGACTTAAAAAAATTTCGGAGAATATAAATAAAAGTAGGAAAACTTCACGAAAGCTTTGATTAGAAAAACTTCACGAAAGCTTTGATTAGAAAATTGGGTTAAGAACAGATTTTTTTAACTTAATTTATCACATCAAAAAATTTTAGAGAATATAAAATAATTAATATTTAAAAACAAATAAAAACTAAATAATTTATGAACTATAAACATGAAAAATTAACTAAAGTGGACGAAATTCAAAAATTAAGAATTAAAAAAATTGTTCAATGCGTTTTAAAACGTGTAGCTGCTGGTTATCGGTTAAAACCGGGAACTTATGATAAATATATTAATTATTTACGTAACAAATTAACTAGTGGTAACCTTGAAAAGCATCATATTGTCCCAAAACATTCAGGGGGTCTAGATATTCAGACAAATTTAATTCAAATAATGCCAAGAGATCATATTTTAGCGCATCTATTAAGATTTTTGGAAATGGGTGAAAACGGGGACAAATTAGCTTATATTTTTCGTCGTTATAATCATTATATTGATTTATCAAGTCACGGAAAAAAAATGGCTGCAATTCATGAATTGAACCGTACAGGTTTTTTTAACTCTGATTTTCAAAGAAAACAAGGCCTTAAAGGGGGAAAAGCTGGTGGGTCAAAAAATACCCAATTGCAGTGGGAGGCAAGGAGTAAAGTTGGAAAACAATATGGGGCTCAGGTTGGAAAAAATAATCAATCTAACCTTTTAAAAACCAATTTAACGTCTACATTTGTATTTAGGTATAAAGATGCACCTGATATCCCTTTTATAGTCACACCTTGTGATTCAGCAGCAGAAGTTAAAAGAAAACTTATTACACTTTGTGAAGATTCTGGTTTTCCAGAATTTGCATCAAGACTAATTACTAGTCCAACTGGTGGTTTGTTTTACAATTTTTTAAAAGGTAAAAGACCAACAGCTTATGGTTGGTCAGTGAAGCAAATTGCTGCTGATGCAGTAAATGAATTTTATTTGGATTAATTTCTTAGTCTAGTGACAAACCCTAAAGGTTTCAGCCTCTACTTGTAGCTTACGTATATAACTTTTGAATTGTTTTTCTTTAATTTTTTATTCTAAATTAATATTACTCTCTCTCTTTTTAGAGAGAGAGAGTAATTAACTTATTTTTTTTTTTAAAAATAATCTGCTGCGAAGTCAAATTATATTTTAGTAAAAAATAAAAATATTTTGACCCGTTCAGAGACTACAAGCTAAGGTGCACTTGTTGCCTTAGTCTAGTGCCCAATAAACTACCTTTTTAATCTCACGCAGTAAGCTTAAAAAAGTAGTTTAGTGAAATAGTCCAAATTTTGATTGATGAAAAATCAAAATTAAGTTCTATCCAATTTGGGAAGCAGCTACAGTAGACGAGTGGTTATACAACGGTGGTCCTTACCAATTAATCGTTTGTCACTTCTTCTTAGGTATCTGCTGCTACATGGGTCGTGAATGGGAATTAAGCTACCGTTTAGGCATGCGTCCTTGGATTGCTGTAGCTTACTCAGCTCCAGTTGCTGCTGCGACTGCTGTATTCATTATCTACCCAATTGGTCAAGGTTCTTTCTCAGATGGTATGCCATTAGGTATTTCAGGTACGTTCAACTTCATGATCGATCGTGACTTCAAGAAAAATTTTTTGTTGAAAAACGGGTGAATTGATAGGAATAGATTCTAATTTTTTATTGATTACTATAACTATCAGCCAATTTTATTGGAAGAAAAATTCCTCCAATAAAACGGTTCAGAGACTATTTTTAGTGCCCGAAAACTAATTTATTTAAAGTTTTTGTAACTGATTTTAGTTTATGATATAGTCCATTACTATCTAAATAACTTTATTTAAAAAAGTTAAACATTCTGGGGGTTCCCAGTAGTAGCAGGATCGTATTCCAAGCTGAGCACAACATCTTAATGCACCCTTTCCACATGTTAGGTAACACTATTGCCTCGCCTCTTGTGCATTGTTTAAATCTTGGCACTCTAATTGGGTTTTGTACTCCACGAAACTTATTAGCCGAAAAGGAGAGGTTGAAAACTCGTCTAAACGGGGGAAGTTCATGGGGAAGTTTTTTGGACACAAATCATATCGATTTGTGTAAGTTTCCAAATAACTCAATTTTTAGTTTTTATCCTCAATTCTTTTTTTATAATGGAAATTTGGAATTCGAAAATAATAATGACGAGTCATTTGAGAATAAAGACTCTTCTATGAATAATCCCGTACCAAACCGTATGTCACCAAGACAATTACCTGGTGTATACATGATACTTTGTCTAAACAATAACAAACGATACTATGGTGAATCAACGAATGTTTCAAATAGATTATCGCAACATAAATCAAGATTGCGTAGAAATATTCATGAAATTCCAGAACTACAGCGTGATTGGAATCTATATGGAGAAAGTGCTTTTGAATTTTCAGCAGTTTTTCTTTCTAAAGATTGCGATAAAAAACAACGCGAAGCTCTTGAAATAGAACATATTGCGCGCTTCCATGATCTTTGTTATAATAAATTCTTTCAAAACTCACGTAAAAAACAAAATAATCCTTTTTGGGGACGTTCACATAGCGAAGAAACTAAACAACAAATTAGTCGATCAAAAGTTGCAAATAATGTCACGAAAATGCCAGAAGGAGTAGGGATTCGTTTAAAAGGGCAACTCTACCCAAGTATTTCAGAAGCTTCACGTCAAACAAATCATTCACGTGATACAATCCGATGTTGGTTAAATGATCCAAATAACTTAGATTGTATCGCAATTGATACGAGCCAACCTAGTTCTAAACCAAAGGTTGAAAAACAAGATGTTTTGTTAGAAAATAAAGGTGTTCCTAAGCCTATTAGTGTAGACGGAGAAATATTCCCAAGCATTAGTCAAGCTGCTCGACAAAAAAAATGTTCTCGTGTACTTATTCAACGTCGTTTAATTTCTGACCCAGAAAATTGTTTTTTAGTCTAAAAATAAAAAAGATTCAAAGTATTCTTCAGACAAATTACGTCTAGACATACGGCAATGGTGTAACGACCATCCTAAAAGGAGTAGGCCCAAGCGGAGCCGAAATGACGAGGCCCCTACTCTCTTTGCGTCTTTCATATCAAAGAGAAGGGGTAAGATATGGTCTGATCCCTATAGTAATATAGGGCAGGTTATAGGATTTCCCATAACCGGGTAAGGCTGCGAACCTTACTGAACACAAATGGTAGCTGGTGTTTTTGGTGGTTCATTATTCTCAGCAATGCATGGTTCGTTAGTTACTTCTTCATTAATCCGTGAGACTACTGAAGCTGTAAGTACTAACGCTGGTTACCGTTTTGGTCAAGAAGAGGAAACGTACAATATCGTAGCTGCTCACGGTTACTTTGGTCGTTTAATCTTCCAATATGCATTAATTTGGTGCATTAATATTTAGAAATATTATTAACAAACTTGGTTGTTTGCTGGGACATCTTTATGTAAAGGTTATCAGCAGGGAAAAAAGAGTTTTTCTTTTACCTTCAAAGACTTTACGCCAAGTTTCCAAGAGTTTTTGGAAAATGATAAAGTCTAAGCTTTTATTTTTAAAATAAAAGAGCTAGCCTTCACAAATATTAGTAATTTGTGCTATGCTAGCACAATTGATTTTCTAAATAACCTAAAAAAATCTAGATTTATACTGTTTAGTTCAAAGCAAAACTTTTAAAATTCTTCCGATCCAAGTAGAGAAGAAAAAGCTTTCGAGTCTTTTAAAAATTATATGAGAAGAGTTTTTACAAAAAATGTTAAAAGTAATAAAAGACGTCAAGAGTATTTAGAAAAAATACAGACATTTTTAAAAACTTCTTTTTACCAATGTTTTGAATTGAAGATTTTTCAAAACTAAGCAAAAAATTAGATTTTAGCTAATCAATTGTCTTGCATTCAACAACTCTCGTTCATTACACTTCTTCTTAGCTATTTGGCCAGTTGTAGGTAAATTTTGCCCTTTTAATAGGTAACTATTAAAACGAACTCGTCTAAAAGGAGAAACTCTAATCAGTCTTGTTAAAACTGAAGACAACTCCTTACTAAGTTATAATTTCCAATTACATTGAAAGCATGTCCGTATAAATTGGCGTAGTGACATTTTTTTGTTAGTGATAATTTCAGTAATTGGATTATAATAAGTCGAACGACTATCCCAAAATGGGAGTAAGCGCAAGCGCGTTGAAACGGCGAGTATCCATTAGAAATGGATAAAGATATAGTCTGACCTTTGCAGAAATGTAAAGCGGTAACCTTTGTAAGGTTACGGGAATAAAGTAGCGAATTATTCTGAACATAAGTGATTTGGTTTACTTCTTTAGGTTTATCAACTATGGCTTTCAACTTAAATGGTTTCTTTTAGTTTGAGACCCTATCCACTTAGATCGACTATTCTAGCAGTCATTTAATGATAGAAAATAAAGTGAAATGCAAAAAAAACAAATCTATTCTTTCTTTATTTTTTTTATAATTAAAAAAAATAATAAATCTTTATTTCAGTTATATAATCTATACTTACTATTATTTATGCTATGAAACAAATCTTTTCAAATAGAAGGTATATTGATTAATTGAAAAAGATAGAATTACTAATTTGTTAATTTGCAGCGTAACTGAATCCTGCAATGTATGAACTGGATTTAGGACGTTCAGAGACTATCAGCACTTTGCTTAGTTTAGTTTTGCAGAAAAACGAAATTTTGATGACATAGTCCAATAAATTTAAAATAGTAAAAATTTTAAATTTGCTTGTCAACTTCAACCAATCAATTGTTGATTCTCAAGGTAGAGTAGTAAACACTTGGGCTGATATTATTAACAGAGCAAACTTAGGTATGGAGGTAATGCATGAGAGAAATGCACACAACTTCCCGTTAGATTTAGCTTCAGTTGATGCTCCTTCTATCGAATCATAATTTTATTTTTTTTTTTAACAAGCACACTGTTTTAGAGAGAAATCTCTAAAACAGCTTTCTTGTTAAAAAAAAAAGTGACAGTTTTTGTCTTGTAAATCTGGCTCTTAATTTTTAATTTATTAAAAATAAAAAAAAACACTGTGACCAAGTTTTATTTTTTTTTTTTTTTCCAAAAACTAATTTTCCTTTTTTTGTAAAAGTATGGACAAAAAATAAAATTATCTTAGAATAAGATTAATGGATTTTAAAAAATTAAATTGAATTGAATTGAATTTTTTTTTTAAATCCGAATAAAAAGAGATTAAATTTTTTTTACTTCTCTCCTCTAAAGAGGACTTACTATCTTATAATAGACTCGTTATCCCTTATAAAAAGACTTCTTTATAAAAAAGAGGTTAAATTTAACCATTTAAAATAATAATTGTTTGTTTAAATTAAACATGTTTGTACATATTGTTAGTGGTAAACTTACCAAACCATTAAGTCTACTTCAATTTAGAAAAGTAGTAAGGAGTTTTTCAACGTTAGATCAAATAGACAACGAAAAAAAAAACTGTCAAATTCCTAATATTCAAATAGTAGAATCTATGGTTGAAAATTCTGTTGATTCTATCACTGAATCTCATTCAAAACAAAACCCCAATTCTTTCATTTCAGACGAAAAACTCTTAAAAGAGAAGCTTGTGATATGAAAAATAAACCTTAGATGAAGAGGAAAAGCAAGCTCAAAACAAGGTATTTCAAATCTTATTTTTGACTTTCAAGCCTGTTTGTCACCCAAAGACGCTCGAATTCTTCAAGAATTCCAAAATTTTCGAAGAATAATGGCTAAAGAGTCTGACGATGGTTCAAGAGGGAGTTTTGACAGAGCTCGTTTAGATATTGAAAAACGAGCTCTGTCAATAGCTCGAGCTGGAGCTTACTATTATACGTTAAGTTCCATTCGTCGGAGTGGGACTTATTTATTTTTTGTTTAGCCATTAATTTTTTAATTTTAAAAAATTAAAAAAGTGAGAAAGAAAAGGGACTTTGTCCCTTTCCTCCTCGGTTTACAAAAATCGGTTGCAAAATCCGGAGGATTTTGCTAGGGACGATTTTTATCCTTTTTTCATTTTTAATAAATTAAAAATGAAAAGAAAAGCAACAAAGTTGCTTTCCTCGAAAATAGAAGCGAAGCTTCTCTTGACAAGTTGGGAAAGAAAAAGGACAAAGTTGTAAGGCAAAGCTTTGCTTTGCCTTACAACTTTGTTCTCAAAAAAAGCTTTAAAAAAAGGAGGAAGCTCCATTTTTAAAGCTTTTTTTTTGGATAAAGTCCTTTTTCTCGTAAAAAGAAGCGAAGCTTCTTTTTACGAGATGAGAAAGGAAAGCAACTTTGTTGCTTTCCTTGAAAAAAGAAGCTTCGCTTCTTTTTACGAGTTGGGAAAGAAAAAGGACAAAGTCCTTTTTCTCGAAAAAAGAAGCTTCGCTTCTTTTTACAAGATGAGAAAGAAAAGCAACAAAGTTGCTTTCTTCGAAAAGAGAAGCGAAGCTTCTCTTTACAAGTTGGGAAAGAAAAAGGACAAAGTCCTTTTTCTCCTCCGATTTCCTTTTTTTTAACGAAGCGACCTCGGAAATCGGAGGAGGAAAGCAACTTTGTTGCTTTTCTTTCTCATTCCTTTTTTTTAGCGAAGCTAAAAAAACTGACAAAAATTCAAAAACTCAAAAACCGTCATTTTTTAAAAATTAAAAAAGCAACATATGTTAGGAAATAGGTAGAATTTCTAGAATCCTATCATATTTATTCCAAGAAAAAGTACCTTCAGGTTTCTTTGTAGGTGTTAAATGGCTTTCTGACCTTATAATCCCTCTGGATTTATAAGCCGAAAGCTCTTAAATTTTTAGTTTAGTAAACATAGAACCTATGGGTACCATACAAAGCTAGATGATTTGCTACACTTTATTAAATGGTTAGAGGAATCTAACTTAGAATGGTTAGATGTTATTTATTTAAAAAAAGTTAAAGAATATTTAAAACAAATTAAGCAATTTCTCGAAAAAAAATTTAAAGAACCACGTTTTAAAAATCGAAGGTTGCGAGGGGGCTATTTATTCCCCCTCGCAACCTTTTAGGAAATTATTCCGTTTTTTTTTTCTTGTTAAATTTTACGAAAAAAACTATTCCTAAACATTGCTTCATATGAGAAAATAGACTTACCAATGAAAAGTTTTTATTTTAAATTTAACAAATGTAAAACCTAAAAATTAGAATTTAGAATAAAATTAGTATAACTCATAAAAAAATAGGCTATTTTTCTAATCATACAAAATACAAAAAATGTAAGTTCAAAATACAAAAAATGTAAGTTCAAAATACAAAAAATGTAAGTTTGTCTATCTCTCTCTTTTGAACTCCTTCTTTTCGTTAATGAGTTCAAAAGAGAGAGACAGACAAACAAAACTAACAAATATAATGCAAGAAAAAAACACCTAGATAAAAATTAAAATACCAAAACCGTGTTCATAGTTGAAAACTATGAACTAAAACTATTACTTACGGGATTTTTATTCGTAAATTTTTTAAACACATACTTATTGTCTCCATAAGTTAGAGCAATAGTTTCTACAAAATTTCCACAATGAAAAAGAAAAATTTTTACTAAATATTTTTACCAAATTTTGTTTTTTTCTTAAAGCCTGTATTGCCATTCCCTTTTTCAATGCCACAACATTTCATACCGAATTTATTCATTTTATATTTATACACATTGGTTTCAACGATTTCGTTGTGCTTTGTGCAACGAAGCAGAAAAAAGTCTCCTTGTGTTTTTGGTTGATCCCAATGATCACGTGCGAAAAAAGTTCATTTTTGGACACAAATCGTCTTTTCGACAGTTTTTGTCTTGTAAAGCGAAAGAAAAAATCGAAGATTTTTTAAACGGAGAAAAGCAACAAAGTTGCTTTTCTTTACCATTTATAAGCCGAAAGCTCCGCTTTTCGAGCCAGATCTACGAGACACAAATTCAAAAAAGAATGCCATTGTTTTCGAAAATCGTCCCAATTTGGGCCCGAGAAGCGCCGCTTTTCTTTTCACACTCAAATTGTCACAATTTGGGTATGAAAAGAAAAGGGAAATTGGAAAAAGGAAATTGGAAATTTCTTTTTTGTCGACCTCGTAAATCGTTCGGATCCAAATTGTTTCACAAGTTGGATTTAATTTGGCTTTTAATTTTGAATTTATTAAAACTTTAAAAAAATAAACATCGTTTGCAAAACAAGCTGAAATCTCCAAAAAAATCGTCAATAAAGCAAAGCTTTAAGAGGTCAAAGAATACTTTTTCTATTCTATTTTCTCATTTTTTAAAATTTTCTCTCTAATTTTAATTGACAGTTATATAAACTTTAGTTATAATTATACTAATCTGATTATTTATTTTTTATTTTATTAAAAAAATTTTCTATATGAAAATTTCATAACTATAGAATAGTCTATGTCTGGAGTAGTGAAAAAGGTTTTAAATTCTATTTTTCTTGGATTTAAAAATTATACAAGGTTGTTTATCTAAAAATAAAACAATTTGTTTGGACCCAAATTGAGTCGCTCGATTTTATACAAATCGGAACGATTTATATAAAACAAGAAGTTTCGTTTTTCGGACACTGCAACAATTTTTTTAACGATTAAAAGACCTCGGAAATATGGAAGATTTCCTTTTTTTGTCGACCTTGTAAATGAGAAAGAAAAAGGACAACGTACTTTGTCCTTTTTCTTTCTCATTTACAAGCCGAAATTTTTCTCATCTCGTAAAAAGAAGCTTCGCTTCTTTTTTCGAGAAAAAGGACTTTGTCCATTTTCTTTCCCAACTTGTAAAGAGAAGCTTCCCTTCTCTTTTCGAGGAAAGCAACAAAGTTGCTTTCCTTTTTTAATTTTTAATAAATTAAAAATTAAAAAAGGACAAAAATAGTTCCTAGCAAAATCTTCCGGATTTTGCAACCGGTTTTTGTAAACCAAGGTCGCGAAGCTAAAAAAATTCAAAAAAGAAATCTCTGATCTGCGAGGTTGATAAGACTCATCTAAGAGGCGATTTGTGTCCGAGATCAAAAGGACGATTTTATAACCAGTTTTTTTTAGTCTTTTTTAATTTTAAAAAAAAATTAAAAAGTAAACCGAAGGTTCGATTTTAATTGCCTCTTTGGTCCGTTAAATAACGGAAATAAGACCAAATCTTATTCAATTTTTGTAAGGTTATTATTATTATTATTTTTCAAAAATAATCTAGTTTATTCGGCATGAGAAAGAAAAGGAACAAATCATGATTTGTTCCTTTTCTGTCTCGGACACTTCGACCTTGGAAATAGGGAATATTTCCGAGGTCGAAGTGTCCGAGGTCGGTCCATTAAGCATCTTATTTAAGGTAAATTAGAGTAAAAGTAATTTTTCTAGACAATTCCTTACATTTTAGACTATAAATATTTAATATGACTACTGCTAATTCTGAAGAAAAAACATATCCAATTTTTACAGTTAGATGGCTTGCAGTTCATGCTTTAGCAATTCCAACTATTTTCTTCTTAGGTTCAATTACTGCGATGCAATTTATTCAACGTTAAAAAATTAAAGCAGATTAAATTACTAACAAAAAAAAGGTTGGGAGAACAGGTTGTTTCAACCTGTTCTCTCAACCTTTTCGACCAAAATAAACTGGACTGGACCTATTTAAAGGAAAACAAAAGTACTATTTTTTCCGCGGTCAATTTTTGAATTTTTGTCTCGTAAATCTGGCTCTTAATTTTTTAATTTTTTAAAAATTAAAAAACACTGTGACAGTTTTTGAGTTTTTGAATTTTTGTCAGTTTTTTTAGCTTCGCTAAAAAAAAGGAAATCGGAGGAGGAAAGCAACTTTGTTGCTTTTCTTTCTCATTCCAAGGTCGCAAAACTAAAAAAAGGAATGAGAAAGAAAAGCAACAAAGTTGCTTTCCTCTAAAAGAGAAGCTTCGCTTCTCTTTACAAGTTGGGAAAGAAAAAGGACAAAGTCGGAAGGCAAAGCTTTGCTTTGCCTTACAACTTTGTCCTTTTTCTCGAAAAAAGAAGCGAAGCTTCTTTTTACAAGATGAGAAAGAAAAGCAACTTTGTTGCTTTCCTCCTCCGTTTTCCGAGGTCTTTTTTTTAATTTTTTAAAATTAAAAAATTAAAAAAAAAGACCTTGGAATGAGAAAGAAAAGCAACAAAGTTGCTTTCCTCCTCCGATTTCCAAGACAAAAAGTAAATCGGTTCAGAAATACTACGGAGAAAAGCAACTTTGTTGCTTTTTTTTTCTCATTTCGGCTTATAAATCCAATTAAAAAATCAAATGATTTTTTAAACGGAGAAAAGCAACAAAGTTGCTTTTCTTTACCATTTATAAGGTCAGTAGATTTACGAGGTCGCTTTAATTTTTTAATTTTAAAAAATTAAAAAAGACCTTGGTTTACAAAAATCGGTAGCAAAATCCGGAGGATTTTGCTAGGGACGATTTTTGTCCTTTTAATTTTTAATAAATTAAAAATTAAAAAAGGAAAGCAACTTTGTTGCTTTCCTCCTCCGATTTCAGCTTGTAAATGAGAAAGAAAAAGGACAAAGTACGTTGTTCTTTTTCTTTCTCATTTACAAGGTCCACAAAAAAAGGAAATATTCCATTTTTAGCGAAGCGATTTCGGAAATATTCAATTTCCGAGGTCAAAGATTTGTGTCTTTTTTTAATTTTTAATAAATTAAAAAATTAAGAGCTTTTCTCTTGTAAATGAGAAAGAAAAAGGACACAGTATTTTGTCTTTTTTCTTTCTCATTTACAAGGTCGCCAGAGTTACGAGGTAGCTTCGCTAAAAAAAACTGTCGCTTCGCTAAAAAAAAAGGAAATCGGAGGTCGAAGATTTGGGAAAAAGGACTTCCGTTTTCCGACGTGTAAGTTAGCTCAACAAGGTGGATAAAAGTAAACTAAAAAGAAAAAATAGAGAATTAGTACTTTTTGAGTTAAGACAAAGTAAATGAAAAAGTTCAGGAAGGGTAAACCTCGAACAAAGTATTTTCTAATAATTTTCCAACTCAGGAATATTTATTTAAAAAATACGTTCAAATAATCGATAGTATAACTATTAATCGTTTACACAAATCGGTAATTTAACGGTTTGTATAAAACCATCTTGGTTATCGGGTGACTTTGGAAATATTCTATATTTCTGTTGATTCCGTAAATCAACTTCGGTTACACAAATCGGTTGCAAGATCCGGAGGCTCTCGTAAAAAGAAGCGAAGCTTCTTTTTACGAGAGCCTCCGTTTTCCCAGGCTACTTACGAGCCAAAAACCGTCGACAAAACTTTACGATTTTTTTAGTTAGACGATTTGACTAAACAGAAACATTTTTTTTTTTACGAAAATTTTTTCAGAAGTTTAGCTGGTTACTTTCTTCACTATCTAGGAATAAACAAAAAAACACTAAACCTAAAATAAGGTTCTCTCAATGTGAGATAATTTTAAAAAGAATTAGTACAGTTTATATTATTTGGATAAAATAAAGAAGAGTATATGAATTCTTCCACTTTGTGGTGGCTGAAAAAAATCATAGATTTTTGTTTTGGTTCTACAAATCGGTTGCTTTTACCTCGGAAATATTCCATATTTCCGAGGTAGAAGCAACCGATTTGTAGAACCAAAACAAAAAGGGTTTATACTGTTTTTTATTTTTTAAAAATTAAAAATTATGTGACGATTTATGTCCGAAAACGACGAAAGAGACAAAGTTTCTTTTCTTTTTCATTTCGACGTTGACAGTAACATATATATATATATATATATATGTTAGTTGGCTAAAAAAAAGGAAATATTTTCTATTTCGACCTTGTAAATCGTAGATTTACAAAGTCGATGGATAAAACTGTGTTTTTCTCTTTTTTTAAATATGTAGCAAGTTTTGCTTTCTTTGTATCCAAATTTTATTTTATATTTAAAACTATTTAAAATTTCTTTAGAATTATGACATCTATTTTCCAGTTAACATTATTCGCTCTAGTTCTGTTTTCTTTCGTTTTAGTAGTTGGTGTACCTGTGGTATTTGCATTACCTAATGGTTGGACAGAAAACAAACGTGTTGTTTTATCTGGACTAGGCTTATGGCTTCTTTTAGTTTTTGTTGTTGGAATTTTAAACTCTTTTGTAGTTTAATAGTTTTTTGTTGACAGTTTTTGTCAGTTTTTTTAGCGAAGTTAAAAAACTGACAAAAAATCGTACATTTTTTTAGAAGTCTGGATCTAAATTATGAAACAATTTGGATTTAATTTTTAATTTATTAAAAATTAAAAAAAAGCAAAATAGGTTAAAAAATCGACAGATTTTTTAACCGGAGAAAAGCAACTTTGTTGCTTTTCTTTCTCATTTTGCAATCGATTTTTGTAACCGAGCCAAATTAACAACCGATTTATGTAACTGATTTACGAGACAAAAAGTGTGGACGGATCAAAATTATTAGTGGAGCGTTTTCTCTTAAGAGCGTTGGCCGCCTTTTAACAAAAATGTTGAAAATCTTGTTATGTGCTTATTCATCTTAAAGGTAAGTTAAATAGCCTATTTTTCAATTTAGTATGCTCGGAAATCGACTTGGGAATCGAAGCACCTTTTGTAAATGAGAAAGAAAAAGGACAAAGTCCTTTGTCTTTTTTCTTTCTCATTTACAAGACAAAAACCGTCGGTCGATTTTATATTTTTATTTTAAATTATTTTACTTAAGGAAGGAAGATATTATGAAATTAGCTGTTTATGGAAAAGGAGGTATTGGAAAATCAACGACAAGTTGCAATATTTCTATTGCTTTGGCAAGACGTGGTAAAAAAGTGTTACAAATTGGATGTGACCCCAAACATGATAGTACTTTTACTTTAACAGGATTTTTAATTCCAACAATTATAGACACACTTCAAGCAAAAGATTATCATTATGAAAATGTTTGGCCTGAAGATGTGATTTATCAGGGCTATGGTGGAGTTGATTGTGTTGAAGCAGGAGGTCCTCCAGCTGGCGCTGGTTGTGGGGGTTATGTGGTTGGTGAAACTGTAAAACTATTAAAAGAATTAAATGCTTTTTATGAGTATGATGTTATTTTATTTGATGTTTTAGGGGATGTTGTTTGTGGCGGTTTTGCTGCACCATTAAATTATGCAGATTATTGTTTGATTATAACAGATAATGGGTTTGATGCTCTTTTTGCAGCAAATCGAATAGCTGCTTCAGTACGAGAAAAAGCACGCACTCATCCTCTAAGATTAGCCGGATTAATTGCAAATAGAACAACTAAACGTGACTTAATTGATAAGTATGTTCAATATTGTCCTATGCCGGTTTTAGAGGTTTTACCTTTATTAGAAGATATTCGAGTATCTCGTGTAAAAGGTAAAACTCTTTTTGAAATGGCTGAATCTGAACAAAGTTTAAATTTTGTATTAGATTATTATTTAAACATTGCTGATCAATTATTAACCGAACCAGAAGGTGTAGTACCACGTGAATTAGGAGACCGTGAATTATTTAGTTTATTATCAGATTTTTATTTGAATGTCGAAAGTACGCCATCATTAAATCAAACTGAAAATTTATTACACAACTCAGAAGGATTTGTGTCCGAAAAGCTTGACTTTTCTTCTAATTTTTTCTTAGTATAAATATTTAATGTTTTAATTTTTTTTAAAAAAAAAAAAAATTAAAACATTAAACAAATTGTATTAATTTTTGATGCAATTCTGAATTGATCCCAATAAAAATTTTGGGATCTTTAATGGAATTGCGGAGAAAAAAACTTCAAAGTTTTTTTTCATCTCGTTTTATGCGCCGATGATTTGTGTTTTTAACTTTTTAATCAATTAAGACTACCGTTTTTTTTTTGATTAAACAGAAAATTAATTTAAAGTTTAACGGTTTTGAATTTAACAAATACTATTCAAAATAAGAAAACATCTAATTTTCTTTTTTTTTTGTAGAGGCTAAATATACAAAAGTTGATAGGTTCGAAAATCTTTAAAAGTGCACAATTTGCCTTTTTTTTGTATGTTATGAATCTATTTCGTATCCGACTAATCCTATTTATTGAATTACTTAGTAAGAATGAAAAATTCTATTTGGACCGAAATTGTTTTATAATTGTTTAATTGATGAGGAAAGGAACAAAGTTGAAAAAACTTTGTTTACAATAGTTCCGAGTTTTGTTTTGCAGAGGAAAAATGGTTCTTATCGATTTTCCTCTTTTTGTTAAGTGGTTTAAAAAACGGTAAGAACTTCAAAAAAGAACAATAGAATTTTTCTTTTTAAATTTTTACTAAATTTAAAAAGAAAAATTATAGAAACTTACCGCAATTTTTGTTTAATTTATTTTGCAAATAAGTTTTTCAGATTAAATTATGAATAATTTAGAAGTACTTTTTCAGCTTATGGCTTTATTTTTTGTGGTATCAGCAGGACCGGTTGTTGTGGTTTTAGTTGCAAGCCAAAAAGGTAATTTATAATTTTTTATTTTGAGTAAAGTAACTAAAGCATTTTAAATTTGCTTTAGTTACTTTACTTGTGTGTTTTTTGTATTTTTTCACTTCAAATAAAACCTTTAAGGGTATTTTAATTGTTTTTTTTAGAGAATTTTTGTATCTTTTAATTTTTAATTTATTTGGCGACAGTTTTTAGTGACCTTGGAAGTTGGGGGAGAAAAAGGGCAAAGTCGGAAGGCAAAGCAAAGCTTTGCCTTCCGACTTTGCCCTTTTTCTCCCCCAACTTGTAAAGAGAAGCGAAGCTAAAAAAATTTTAAAAATCGTAGATTTTTTTTGAAGTCTTGATTTGTGTAAACCCAACTTGTTTTCCCAAATCGATTGCTGTGACTTTAGAAATATTCCATATTTCTTTTTTTTGTCGATCTTGTAAATGAGAAAGAAAAAGGACAACGTACTTTGTCCTTTTTCTTTCTTATTTACAAGCTGAAATCGGAGGAGGAAAGCAACTTTGTTGCTTTCCTTTCTCATCTCGTAAAAAGAAGCGAAGCTTCTTTTTACGAGAAAAAGAACTTTGTCTTTTTTCTTTCCCAACTTGTAAAGAGAAGCTTCGCTTCTCTTTTCGAGGAAAGCAACAAAGTTGCTTTCCTTTTTTAATTTTTAATTTTTTAAAATTAAAAAATTAAAGCGACCTCGTAAATCGACTGACCTTATAAATGGTAAAGAAAAGCAACTTTGTTGCTTTTCTCCGTTTAAAAAATCATTTGATTTTTTAATTGGATTTATAAGCCGAAATGAGAACCGTCGGATTTCTGAACCGATTTACTTTTTGTCTTGGAAATCGGAGGAGGAAAGCAACTTTGTTGCTTTTCTTTCTCATTCCAAGGTCGCGATTAATTTTTTAATTTTAAAAAATTAAAAAAAAGACCTCGGAAATCTCCGATTTCCGAGACAAAAACTCAAAAACTGTGGAAGATTTTGCTTTTTTAATTTTTAATAAATTAAAAATTAAATCCAAATTGTGAACAATTTGGATCCAGATGATGTGTGCTAGAGAGAGCTTCGCTTCTCTTTTCTCTTTAAACTTGTTTTCTCAAATCTTCTAAAAAGTCGATTTACGAGCCGATTTTAGTCTTAGAAATATATAATATTTCTAAGGTCGCCGGATAAAACAAGAGAGTTTTTTCCTTTCTATATTTTACATGGACTAGATGTAAGCTCAGATTAAATTAGAGTTGTTAGTGTTATTAATTTTTTTGGTTTTATTAAGTAAATTATTCAAAGAAACTTTTGTAATAGTTTCCTAAATGAAACTTATTTAGAATATTAAAAATATTTTGGATAACTTTTTTTTTTCAAATCAAATAAGCGTAGGTCTGTATTCTGTCGAAAGTAATTATGTTTATAATGTTCGCTAAATTGGTTCTATTGACACTATTCTGATTTTATTTTATCATAAAGATGATTAAATAATATAAAAAAATATTATTTAAATTTTTAATAAGAAAATGTAGCCCCCATCGTCTAGAGGCCAAGGACATCTCCCTTTCACGGAGGAAACGGGGATTCGAATTCCCCTGGGGGTAAAAAAATGTGTGTTTTTTATAACACAAACTGAATAAATTAATAGTTTATATAAAGAAAGAGAAATAATTTATTTTGGAGGCTATAGTGCTATATAGCCTCCAAATGTTAAGGCTAGGAACATGAATAGACTTAGTTTTGATCTTGGTGCAGATTTTTCTTTTTGACTTGGTTACACGGCGACAGTTTTTTTAGCTTCGCAATTTTGTAAATTTTCGATTTATAAGACAAAAACTGTCGCCGTGTTTTTTAATTTTTAATAAGTTAAAAACTTAGGAACTTTTGGTTCGTAAAGAGGAAGAAAAAGAACTTTGTTGAATAAACAAAGTTGAATAAACAAAGTTTTCTTAACTTTGTTCCTTTCCTCATTTACACAAATCGGGACTTTGATAGTTTTTGTCTTGAAAATTTGGCTCTTTTACACAAATCTTCGACCTCGTAAATCTCTGATTTACGAGACGAAAGCGGAGCTTTCGTCTCGTAAATCAGAAAGAAAAAGGACAAAGTCCTTTGTCTTTTTTTTTTTCAATTAAAAAATCGAAGATTTTTTAAAAGGATTTCCAAGGTCGCGAAGCTAAAAAAACTGTCGCAGTGTCCTTTTTTAATTTTTAATAAATTTAAAATTAAGAGCTTTCGACTTATAAATCCGGAGGATTTATAAGGTCGTTCGATTTACGAGGTCGCGAAGCTTTCCGAGCCAAATTAAGCAACCGATTTGCGAAAATAAGGATCTCTGATTTCCGAGGTCGGTTGCTTTCAAAAAAATTAAAAAAAAAAAAACTTAAAAAGTAAAGAGGTTAAAAAAACCTTGCAAAACGCCTTCAATTTTCGAGTTCGACAGGCGTAGCTAGCTAGTTGGAAAAGTTGTTGCTTTTCTTTTTTTGAAAAAGTAAAATAATAAAAGACTATTTTCTTCGGGTTACTAACTCAATGGTAGAGTAATCGGCTTTTAACCGGCAAGTTCTGGGTTCAAATCCCAGGTAACCCAGAATTCTATAGATTTTTCATTTGTAAATTTATACAAATGAGATAGTATTGATAATAGACATAAATTGGTTAAAAAAAAGTTTTACTTTTTAAAAGTTTGAACATTATCCTTCGACCTCAGAAATTATTCCCAGCTAGGGATGATTTACGAGGTCGAATATTTAGGTCCGAAAACATAAATAGGTCTAAAAAATGATTAAAAGTTTACATATTTAATTTTCTTTTCAAAGTTAAAATCTTAAATTACTTGCAAAAAATCCTTTCTTTAAATAAAATAATAAAAAAATAGTTAATCCATTTTAGAACTTTTCGAGTCTAGAATTAGAAAGAGTTCTATTTATATATATATATATATATATATATATATATAAATATATATATATATTATTTCGTGTTTTTCGTTTGATCTCTCACCTTTAAAAAAGGTCCATAGCTCAATTGGTAGAGTATATGTCTTACACACATGTTGTTTCCGGTTCGAGTCCGGATGGGCCTATAATTAAGATTAATATAAGATAAATAGTTGTCTCTTTTTCGGATACAAATCCAAATTGTAAAACAATTTGGATAGCAAAAATCGGTGAAAAGATCGACCTACCTCGGCAGGATTTCCGAGTTAGGTCGATCTTTTCAAAGGATTTTTGCTCCCGATTTGTGTAAATGAGGAAAGGGACAAAATCCCTTTTCGGACACTGCGACAGTTTTTTTAGCGAAGCTAAAAAAAAAGGAAAAATTGCATATTTCTGCGACAAAAAAGGTTGCAGTCCGCGACCTTGGAAATATTCCATATTTCCTTTTTTGTCGACCTTGTAAATTCGAAGGATTTACAAGGTCGACAAAAACTGATAAAAATCCGTCCGATTTACGAGGTCGGTCGATTTTTGAATTTTTTAGCTTCGCTAAAAAAAAAGGAAATCGGAGGCTTTCGTAAAAAGAAGCTTTGCTTCTTTTTTCGAGGAAAGCAACAAAGTTGCTTTCCTTTCTCATTCCGAGGTCGAAGATTTGTATAACTCACATTTTTAATTTTTAAAAAATTAAAAAGACCTTGAAAATCCAACGACCTTGTTTTACAAAAATCGGTTGCTGCTAAAAAAATCTACGATTTTTTTTCTCGTAAATATGGAATATTTCCGAGGTCGAACGGAGAATTTTGCTTTTTTTAATTTTTAATTAATTAAAGATTAAATCCAAATTATTACACAATTTGGAGGACGATTTTTATCCGAGAAAGAAAAAGGACAAATTACTTTGTCCTTTTTCAGACACTGCGACCTTGGAAATATTCCATATTTCCAAGGTCGCAGTGTAAAGTTGGATTTACAAGCCGAAAGCTCTGATTTAAACGAGACAGAAACTGTCGCGAAGCTAAAAAAGAAATATGGAATATTTCTGAGGTTAAAGTCACACAATTTGGATTTAATTTTTAATTTATTTAAAATTAAAAAAAGCAAAATCGGTTGCTTAATTTTTTAATTTTAAATAAATTAAAAATTAAGCAACCGATTTTGTGTAAATGCGAATAGGTTGTGAGAGAAGGGTGAAAAAAAGGTTCGTCTTTTTACAACCTTTTTTCACCCTTCTCTCACAACCTATTCTTTCTCACTACGAGGTCGCGAAGTGACTTCGTAAACGTTTTTCCGACCTCGGAAATCGTTTCGATTTTTTTTTACCTTCGAAGACAAAAACCGTGGACAAAGAAATTTAATTTTTTGTGATGAAGTAAAAACTTTAATTGTTGTAAAGTACTCTTGGCCGAGCGGTTCAGGCAATCGACTCATAATCGATTTTAGGTAGGTTCAACTCCTACAGGGTGCAATTTTTTTGCCTTGTTATTTTCAAATTTTAGGTTTGGTTTACACAAATCTTTATTTAGATAAACAATACGAGTTTACACAAATCGCTTTAATTTTTAATTAATTAAAAATTAAAAAAGCCGACCTCGGTGGCAACGATTTTTTAAATTAAAAAATGTGAGAAAGGAAATTTCCTCCTCCGTTACACTGCTAAAAAAATCGACCGACCTTGTAAATGAGAAAGAAAAAGGACAAAGTACTTTGTCCTTTTTCTTTCTCATTTACGAGACGAAAGCGGAGCTTTCTGAGCCCATTTTTTTTAGTAGTGTAACCGAGTCAGCAACCTATTTTGTAACTGATTTGTCTAAAGAAAACTTAACGCAATCCAAAGCCAAAAGACGCTAAAAAAGGTCAAAAATAAGGAACATAATTTTCTAATTAATTAAATAGTCAAATATTAATTTTTAATAATACGGCTCAAATGTGTAAATTGAACAGAATTGTACAGTCGGTTTTCGAACGACTAGTCCAAAAAAGGAAGGCTATTTAGTTTCATCAATAGCTCAAAAGTGCAAATATTTTGGCTTGGATGAAACTTTTTTAAAGAATCCTTAAACTACGAATATTTTTTCAATGCAGAAGAAATAACTTTGTTTCCAATTTTTTCTTTATTTTCTTAATTTAACCTGTAATTTTGGCCATATCTTCAAAAATAGGCACTATACAATAAAATTTTTTCCGTTATAATTTTAATAGTTTTTTTTAGTTAAAGTTTTAATTAAATAAAAATAAGGTTTTTGCGAGCGTAGCCAAGTGGTAAGGCAGTGGGTTGTGGTTCCACCATTCGCGGGTTCAAACCCCGTCGTTCGCCTTATTAAAAAATAGTCATATCACCCGGATAAAAGAGAAGATTAGAATAACGTAAGTATTTTTACTTAGCTTTTTTAGTTAAAGCTACATTCTGTTGTTTTGAATTAGGTAGATTTTTTTTTTTTAAAAAAAAAATTTTAATTTTGTAAAATGGCAGACTAAATTTTTTTAACTGGGTTTTTCTTTTTTTTTGTCGATTTCACTGGCTCGGAAATCTTCTTCGACAGTTTTTGAATTTTTGAATTTTTTTAGCTTCGCTAAAAAAAAAAAGGAAATCTCCGATTTCCGAGGAGTAAAGGAACAAAGTCCCTTTACTTTCTTACTTTTTTAATTTTTAAAAATTAAAAAATTAATCGGGAAAAAAAGGAAATTGACTTCGTAAATCGGCGATTTACGAGACAAAAAACGTCAATTAAAGCAAAGGCATTCCGAGCCGGATCTTGACGTTTTTTTGTTAACAAAAAACGTCAATTGAAGCAAAGGATTTTTAATCCTTTTGATTTGAAAGGAGGATTACCCTACCTTTCCCTGAGTTTTTCAGTTCGAGGTTAGTAAAAAAAGTAAAACAATTCGAAAAACAAAAGAAGTCTCTCATTTTAAAATTCATTAAAAGCAAATTGGCTCGGTCGATTTTTATTTATCTCTCTTTCTTGCAATGAATTCCTGTTATTACTTTTCTTTCGTTATAATTTTTATTGGAAAACATATGTTATTAATTTCTAATATACCACAAAATTTTAGTTCATTTCCTTGGAAAAAATTGGCTAAATTCAAGAACATAGATTCCACCCGTGGTTTTGCTACTGCCAAACAAGTGTCAATGAAATATGGTTCAAAAACTTTTTGTCTAGAGAGAATGTCCGTTTTCTGGATCAAAAAGCCTATGCTTTTCACTTTTTCTAAGGAAAGAAACAGTTCTCTCTTCGCTGGAAATAAGTCCGAATATCTCGATACATTTCGAGATCCTGGAAAATTTCAAGAAATAAAATTAATCACACTGCGCTTAGCTTCGCCCGAGACGATTCGTCGTTGGGCTGAAACTAGATTACCTACTGGTAAAGTCGTGGGTCTTGTTCATAATGCAAACACTTTGCATCACAATACATTAAAACCTTTAAAAGGTGGATTATTTTGTGAACGTATTTTCGGACCAACAAAAGATTTTCAATGTGCTTGTGGTATTCAAAAAGAAAAAAATTTTTCTCGTATTACTAATACTAGGTTTTTTTGTTTAAAATGTGATGTCGAATATACTTGGTCATTAAAGCGTCGTTATCAATTGGGTTATATTCGATTAGTATCTCCTGTAGCCCATTTATGGTACGTTAAAGAAACGCCAAGCTTTATTGCAGTACTTTTAGATATGAAACGAAAAACATTAGATTCCGTTATTTATTGTAGTTCAACTTTAACCATTAATTCATCGATTTATCAATCTCAATTTTACCCGGCTAAAAAAATGGCAGATTTGTGGTATTTTTATCTCGGAAATAGAGAATATTTTCAAGGTCGCGAAGCGACCTCGAAAATTGAAGTAGGAAAGGGTCAAAGTCCTTTTCCGACTTCAATCGGCTCGGAAATCGGAACAATTTCCGAAGTCGATAACGACATTTTTAATACTGATATTTATCAAAATTTTTTCTGGTTAAATAACAAGAGAGAAAATATTTTTTTTGAAAAGGTTGTTTCTTTTTTGAAAGAACAAAAAGAACTTGTAAACAGGAGCAAACTAGGTCCGAATTCTAATTTGAAGCTTCAAAAGATTGTCTCTGCTAAATCTTTAGCTTCCTTTCTTTTAGTTAAAAAAAGAAAGTTAAATTTTAACAAAATACAAAAAAATAGTGAAATTTTGGTGCTTTCAAGTAATCTATTCGCGCGATTAAAAATCGGTATAAGTTGTCGATCTGGGAAATATGCTGCGCGAAAAAAAAAAGAAATATTCCATATTTCCCAGAAAAAAATTCAAAAATTCAAAAATCCGTTTAAAAAATCGGCCGTTTTTTTAAACGATTTTGCCACCGAGTCGATTTTTTTAACCAGATCCAACAATAGTTTTGACATCGCCCCAACGTTACCAAACTATAAATATTGCGTTGAATATTTGGGTAAAGATAAACGTGGGTATCACCCTCTTGTTGATCCGTCTAATTTTACTTTTGTCTTAAATTGGTCAAATTTTTGGACAATTGCTTACAAAATCGCTAACAAACAAATTGGGGTACGTTGGAGACTTGAAGACATTCATATACGCCAGTTAACAAAAAAACTGTTGCTTTATTCTCAACCCTTAAGGCAAAAAGAATTTCTGTTACTTTTTTATGCTAAAAAAACAAGCAAATTGTTTAAAAACTCAACAAAATTTTTCTATTCATTTAAAACATTATTCGTTAAAGCTAAATTTACTGATAGGCAGCAAAGTAAAAAAAAGCAACCAGGTGTAAATAATGAATTTCAAAGAAAAATAGCTGCGCTTTTTTTCTTTAGTATTGGTAAAAAATTTCCTATGGTTGGTTTATTTCGTAATAAATTGCAACAGTCTGCGTACCCTTTTAATGACCTCGGAAATCAGAAATATTTTCCTGCGGAGTTTGCAACCGATTTGTGTAACCAAGGAGGAAAGGGACAAAGTCCTTTTTCTTTCTCACATTTTGAACAAATTAAAAACGCTGAAAATCGTACTTTACGCTCGACCTCCAAGTCAGAACGATTTGAGACCCAATTTAACTTTGATAAATTTGTTTTGAAAACGAATAGATTACATTTTTCTCTAACAACTTTTCCAGTTTTTTTAAATATGCTTATGTATTTATTCCAAAGTAGAGGCGAACATTTGTCTAAACATGGTACTGAAATTAGAAAAGAAACGATTTTACTGTATATTTTGATTAGAAAATTAAAATCTATACTAAAATACTGGTCCTTGTTTAAAAATTTTATTATTTTTCAAAATCTTCTTTTAAAAAATAATTATTGTTTACAAAAACAATTGGGGAATTTAACAGAACAAAAAGTCTCTTTCAAAAACGTCATTAAAAACTCTGCTCAAAGTTTTTCGAAATTTTTTCTTTTTTTCGTTTCCACAAATCGGAACACTTTATGTTGGCAAAGCGAAGGAAGAGGGAGTGGCACAAGCCACCCTTCTTCCTTTCAGTCCCGTGACCAAATAGTCCCTGCGGAAAAAATCGGCTCGGTAGAAAAATCCGGAGGAGAAAAAGGCCAAAGTCCTTTTTCGGACACTGCGACAGTTTTTTTAGCGAAGCTAAAAAAAAAAGAAATCGGAGATTTTCGAGGTCGCAGTCGGCGACCTTGGAAATATGGAATATTTCCAAGACAAAAATCTAAGATTTTTTTTGAAGATTTGTGTAAACCATTTTGCTACCGAAGGATTCCCGAGGTCGATTTTTGGTGTTTTTGTCGACGGGACAACGAGAGCACTGTTAGAAAATTAAAAATTACAAGTAAGTCTTTCTTCCAACACAGAAAGATATCGCAAGCATACCTTTCTTTTGGCGCCGAAACAAAATGTTTAAATTGGAGTTTATTGACCGACCTTGTAAATCCTTCGGATCTACAAGCCGAAATTTCAGATTTACGAACTGATTTACAAAGATCGTACAAAAATTTTGAAAAATTTTGTTTTTGGTCAAACCAGCAGCAATTTGTGTTTTCTCAAATCGTTCAGAGTTGGGAAAAACAATGGGGGAAAGAGATTTCTGTCCCTTATTTTTCGGACCCAAATCGTTCTTCGCAAGATCCGGAGAATTTTGAGAAGAACGATTTGGGTCCGTTTTACTTTTCTCAATCTTTATTAGCTAAAAACACATTTAATTTTTTTAGAAACAAAAGTTTGGTACTTGAAAAAAGTTTTTTACTGTTTAACTATTTCACGAAAATTTCACCAAGTAACAAATATGTTTTCCTTAAGTCCTCTTTTAAACCCTTTGTCGGTTTTTGTCTTGGAAATATGGAATATTTCCGAGGTCGTAGTGTCCGAAAAAGGACAAAGTCCTTTTCCTCGAAAAAAGAAGCGAAGCTTCTTTTTACAAGGTGGGAAAGAAAAAGGACAAAGTCCTTTTTCTCCTCCGGCTTTTGCAACCGAGCTGACGCTTCGTCTATTCGCTTAAGAAAAAATCAGTTTAAAAAATACTTTTTTCAGAGAGAATTTGCTTTTTCTCTTTGTGTTAAAATTTTTCAACAATTAAAAGTTTATAAGCATAATTCAACAAAAATTTCTTCGATAACAAAAACTGTTGCTTCGCAATTTCGGAAATTGGAGGAATCCCATTTCGAGCCAACACAACGAAAGCTTTTATTAATTCAAAAGTCACAGAGCGCAGCTCTTTGGATTTTGAATTCTAACAAGACTGTAAAAAATATTGACGAAATTATTGTGTTGGATTCAAATATTCAGAGTAATACATTACTAAACTATAGTACTAGATATTTTTTAGGTAATATAAAAAGCTTTAATGATTTAGATTTTCAGACTGAAGTAAACATATCTGAAAAAAATATTTTTTTGAACTCTCTTGCGGATAATTTAACTCTATTAGTATCCAAATTAAATAATACATTAGTCCAAATTTTATTGGAAAATAAATTTTTTTCAGTAATGACTTTGACTCATACTATAAACAATATGAAAATTTTTAATAAAAGTTTTTATTCAAAATGGTTTTTCTGGGATTGGAAAAAGGAGTTTAATTACACGTCAATTTCGGAAATATTTTATATTTCGGCGTTTTTAATAACCTCTGTATCGACAGTTCAGAATATTTTTGGTAGTAGCAAATTTGTGAAAAACGATTTCACAAATTCCCAGGCTAAACACGAACATTCTCTTTTCGACATCTTTTCCAATCAAGTTGTGAAACTCAACCTGACTAAAAATTGGAATTATTTTTCCCCGAATGGAGTATTCAAAAAAGGGGAAAAAAGAACTTTACATTCAAAGAGGTTGGTATTACCTGTTTTTGAAAAAATGACGTTTTTGTCAGAACACTTTTCATTTCATTTTTATTTAGGTTTCTTTAAAAAATTGATAAATTTTGAAAAATTAAATATTAGTTTAAAATTGTTTAATAAATTTTTTTTATTAAAAACTCATTTTAGTTATTTAAAGAAAATAAAAAGTCTTTATATTGAAAATTATAAAAATTTAACTATTTGCTTAAAAACGTTGAGTTTAGTTCAAGATACGAAAAATTATGTTGATAAAGTAATCTATTTTCCCTTTATGAAAACTGGGTATGTTAAGTTTTTCTCTCCGTTATATTTTGGTAATCGTTCTTTTTTCTCAAATCAGCCGACCAAATATAGTTTTTTAAAACGTCAGATTTTAGTAAACAAACAGTTAGTTTATCAGTTAGTTTACAAATTAAAGATTAGTAGGGAAAATCCTTTAATACTTCATCGCCATTTTTTAAAATTAAATCAAAAAAATAAAAACTATAAGTTTTCGTTTTATGATTTTGTCAAGGTAGAAAAAATTGGTAATGTCTTTGAAGCCCAAAAAACTCAACCTAGAATCTACATTCGTTTTCCAAAATCGAATACCAATCTTCTCAATTTACGTAAACAATATGCTTCCTTACGTTCAGCCCCTAGACTCTATAATAATATTTATGTACTTTCAAATCGTTATTTTTGGGATTTAGATGACGATTTACAAACTTTTTTATATTATTTTAATGAACCAACAAGTCCTCTTGATGTTTGTATTCCAACGTATTCAGAGCGATTATTAAAATCTAATTTGTTTAGAGAGCCTCCCCCTGTACTTGGAGGGGGTTTAATTCAAAAGTTTTTAGGAGAATTTCATCCTACGGAATGTAGTAAAATTCTAATGGTTCTGGAAAAAAGTTTAAAAATTGTAAATATATTATTGAAATCGTGTGATGACTTTTTAGAAGCTAGGACTTTACGTTTAAAGAGAAATTATATATTACGTCGATTAAAATATATTCGAAGTGGTAGTTATAAATTTACAGATGATTTTCTGCGTTTGTCATTTAACAAGCAGTCTTCTACTTCTCCAAATCGTTCTGATTTTGCACCGAATTTGGTTCCTATAATCCCTGCTTCTGAGAACGAAGTAGCCAATAAAGTTAAGAGTTCAAATCAGACATTTTCTATTAAAACTTCTCCATCAAATAGGACGTTTAAACTAAAAAACTTACGTTCGTTTTTAAAAGAATCCCGTCCTGAATGGATGGTTTTATCTTTATTACCTGTGTTGCCCCCAGATTTACGTCCAATTTTACAAATTGGAAATCAAGTAGCTGCTTCGGATTTAAATCGATTATATCAAAAAGTTATTTATCGAAATGAACGTTTGAAACGTTTTTTAAAAGATTCGACTAGTACAAATTCACCACAGATAAAATTTGCTTATCGTTTACTTCAAGAGGCAGTTGACAATTTAATAGATAATGGAAAAGGTAAAGGTTCTGCCGAGACTGATAATCGCGGGTTACCGTTAAAGTCCTTAACGGAATTGTTAAAAGGCAAAAAAGGTCGTTTTCGTCAAAATTTATTAGGAAAGCGCGTGGATTATTCAGGACGTTCTGTTATTGTAGTTGGACCACGTCTTCGTCTCCATGAATGTGGATTACCAAAAGAGATGGCAATTGAATTATTTTTGCCTTTTTTAATACAAAAAATTTTCCAAAGTGGTAAGGCAGCTACTATTTTAGGTGCCAAACTCCTTTTAAAAACGGATCCAACTCAAACGTGGGAATTTTTAACAATGGTTATGAGAGAAAATCCGGTTTTATTAAACCGTGCTCCAACGCTTCATCGATTTGGTTTCCAAGCTTTTCAACCTAGATTAGTTGAAGGAAAGGCAATTTTACTTCATCCATTGGTTTGTCCAGCTTTTAATGCAGATTTTGATGGAGATCAAATGGCTGTACATGTTCCGATTACTGCTGAAGCAAAAGTTGAAGCTTGGAAATTAATGTTAGCCCGAAATCATCTGTTGTCTGCGTCAACTGGCGAAGGAATGCTATTACCAAGTCAAGATATGGTTTTAGGTTGTTATTATTTAACCGCAACAAATCCAAAATTGTATAAAAAAAATAGCTTCTTGCAACAATATAATTATGTTTTTACTTCTATTGAAGAAGTTCTTCAAGCTTACGAGTCTCAGAAAATAAATCTTCATTCATTTATTTGGTTACGATGGAATGGTAAATTCCAAACAAATTTAAATAATGAAAAATTAATTGAATTACAAATAAGCTTAAAAGGACAAATTGCAAAAATTTTTCAAACGTATGTTATTTATACAGATCCTTCTGCAGTTGTACAAAGTCGTTTTATAAAAACCACTCCAGGGCGTGTACTATTTTATAATTTTATTTTTAATGATCTTCGAAACTAAAACACAAAAAAGTCGGCTTGGTTTACAAAACTCCTCCTCCAAATTGTTTACAATTTGGATAGCAAAATCAGGAGTTCGATTTCCGAGGAGGAAAGGGACAAAGTCCCTTTTCTTTCTCACTTTTTTAATTTTTTAAAATTAAAAAATTAATCGCTAAAAAAAGGAAAGCGGAGCTTTCCGACCCAAATTAAGCAATCGATTTTTGTAAACCAAGTCGATTTTTTTGTGTTTTAGTCGACGGTTTTTGATTAACCAAGGTGGTCAACTTCGTTATTGGTGTAGAAAAACTAATTTTCTTACACCAATAAACAAGAGAATTTTTAAAAAATGAACAGAATCTTTCCATTTTTTTAACTGAATACTGATTTAATTAATTTTTTGTTTTAGTTGATTTTTTTTAGCAATTATGTTAGTATTTTTTAAATAAAATTTAATAAAAAAAATTTAAAAACAAAATTTTTCGGCTCTTAATTTTTAATTTTTTAAAAATTAAAAAACACTGCGATAGGTTTTGTCTTGGAAATCTTTGATTTCCAAGGTCGCGAAGCTAAAAAAAAAGGAAATAGACGAGTTCCGCGGTCAATCGGTTCGCTAAAAAAACTGTTGGAGTTGGCGACAGCGGAATTCTTTCATATTTCGGCGCGGAAATCCGGCTCGTAAATCGGAGATTTACGAGGTCGCTTCGCTAAAAAACTTTCAAAGATTTGTGTAACCGAGGTTGCTTTACGAGACAAAAAACATCCAAAGGAATTTACTTTGCTCAGTCTGAAATCGCAGTGTAAAGAAAAATTAAAGGGTTATTTTTAATTTTAGAAAGCTAACTAATTAGAAATTCTAATTAATAAACTTTCTAAAAAATTATTTTAATAGTGCTTCAAAAAAACAAACAATTTATGCCAAGATCTCAACGTAATGACAACTTTATTGATAAAACTTTTACAGTAGTTGCAGACATTTTATTAAAGGTATTACCTACTTCACAAAGAGAAAAACGAGCTTTTGCTTATTATCGTGATGGAATGTCAGCTCAATCAGAAGGTGAATATGCAGAAGCGCTTCAGAATTATTATGAAGCAATGCGATTAGAAGTTGATGCTTATGATCGGAGCTATATATTATATAATATTGGCTTAATTCATACAAGTAATGGGGAGCACGCACGTGCTTTAGAGTATTATTATCAAGCTTTAGAAAGAAACCCATCTTTACCTAGTGCTTTGAATAATATTGCTGTTATTTATCATTATCGTGGTGAACAAGCTATTGAAAAAGGTCAAGCGGAAATTTCTAGTTTGCTTTTTGATAAAGCAGCGGATTATTGGAAAGAAGCAATTCGTTTAGCTCCAACTAATTATATTGAAGCTCAAAACTGGTTAAAAATGACGGGTCGTGATTAATTTAGTTTTGCTATTTTCTATACTAGTCTGTATTTTTTTTAAAAAAAAAAATTTCGATACTGCAAAAAAAAATAAGAATCTTTGGTTCGTCTCAATCTCCGAAATAGTTTCAGAATTTTTAATTTTTGACAAAAACTCTCGCCAAAAAAAATTAAAAGAGAACGGCTTATGTTACACATTGTCTTGGAAATCTGGTTCTTAATTTTTAATTTATTAAAAATTTAGGAGCTTTTGGCATTGTATATTCGACGGAGAAAAAGGAGACTGCGACTTCGGAAATCGAAGATTTCCGAGGTCGCAGTCTCCTTTTGTGTAAAACATTTACAAGGTCTTCGATTTCCGAGATCGAAAAAGTAAGCTTCAGTTAACAAATCTTCCATGTTTTTTTTAACTGAAAAAAGATTTGTGTCTATTTTTTTTTTTACTTTTAAAAAAAAAATTCTACTTTCAGTATTTTGTATTTATTTATTTTGTTTTTCTTTATTTTTCTATTGATAAATAAACCCTTATCATTTATAATAAATAATAAGAGTTTATTTGCGGATGTAGCTCAGTTGGTAGAGCGTGGTCCTTCCAAGTCCAATGTCGCGCGTTCGAATCGCGTCATCCGCTAAAAAAAATTTATGAATATGTCCGAAGTCTTTTTACAAATTTAAAATTAAGGGAAAAAGCATTTTGAAAGAATTTGAAAAGAAAAGTTGTTATTTTTTCTGGTTCCAATCAGTTTTTGGAACTGATTAGTGGTCATGGGGGTTACATGGTTTCCAAATAAGAAATACTTGTGAAACTCAATTCTTTTTTAAGGGTTATCAGTTCTTTTTGTAGTAGTAAGCGAGTTGTTTTTAACATTGCATTTCGGTTTAAATGATTTAAATTTAAACAAATCAAAGATTCATCTTTAAAATTTTTTATTTTTAACTTTTAGTTATTTAGGTTATAATATATTTATAGGAACAAATTTTTATCCTTTCCTTAGTAGCTCAGTGGTAGAGCGGTCGGCTGTTAACCGATTGGTCGTAGGTTCAAGTCCTACCTGAGGAGATTAAAAAAGAAAGTAAGATTTGATTTCACAAATTTATTGTAGTATAATAGATTTAGAGCAATTTAAGCATTCGGGCATGTAGCTCAGTGGACTAGAGCGTGTGGCTACGAACCACAAAGCCGGGGGTTCGAATCCCTCCTTGCTCAAAAAATAATTACTTTTAAATAATGGATTAATTATCAAAACCAATAGGATTATATAGTTCAGATAATATTTTTTTTTCTTTAGTAAAAAATTAAGATATTTTAATCGTATTTTAATTTCATGTCTCCATTAGCTGGCTATGAAAATAGCCAGCTATCCTCTAGGATTAATTTTATGTAAACGAACAAACCCTATCTTCTTTTTTTGAGAAGCTGATAGGGCTCAGGAAACTCACCAACGTTAAAAGAAAACTTTTTATAAACTTAACAAATAAAAAAATTTAGTTTTTTATTTTAGTTAGGTAGTTTTTATATTTTAATAGAGTTTTTTTTTGGAAAAAAAAAAAATTCAAAAAAAGCTAATTTACTGCTTTTTTTGAATTTTTTTTTGTCGACCTCGGAAATATTTCATATTTTTTTTTTTTTAGCTTCGCTACGTTTTTTTTTAGCTTCGCTACGTTTTTTTTTAGCTTCGCTAAAAAAAAAAGTAATGTTCTTGTTTTATCCAAATTGTCTGGATCTAAATTATTTCACAATTTGGATTTAATTGCCCTCAGAAATTTTGGAGTTCGGCTCGGAAATCTGACTCTTACTTTTTAATTTAGTAAAAATTAAAAACGAAAAGCTCCGCTTTCCTTTTTTTTAGCTTTGCAATTTCGGAAATCGGAGGTACTTGTAAAGAGAAGCTTCGCTTCTCTTTTCGAGGAAAGCAACAAAGTTGCTTTTCTTTCTCATTCCTTTTTTTTAGCGAAGCTAAAAAACTCAAAAACCGTCATTTGTAATTTATTACAAATTAAAAACGAAAAGCTCTTAATTTTTAATTTATTAAAAATTAAAAAACACTTCGCCCTTGGAAATATAGAATATTTTCGAGGTCGCTTCGCTAAAAAAATTGTCGCTTCGCTAAAAAAGTAGCAAAATCGGTTAAAAAAATCGACCGATTTTTTAAACCGATTTTGCTACTTTTTTTTTTTTTTAATTTTAAATAAATTTAAAATTAAAACGCCGAAATAGGTAATATTTCTAAAACCGCCGGATCCGAAAAGCGAAGCTTATCGGACACAAGTTGTCTCAATTTGTGAAAAACCTGCGTCTCTTTCGATTTCCGCCTTTGGAAAATTTAAAAACGCGGAACTATTAAATATTTCCGAGGTCATTTGCTAGATTACTCTATAAAAAAAAGTAAGGTGAGTTGTTATAGAGCACTATTAAAACTTTAGTGTGCGCTATAGTTGAGCTGTATGCTGTTACTCCAGCATGTACAGATCTATAGGGGGAAGGATGACTTTTCCGACCTACCTAACCATACTACACGCCTGACTATATGGTAAAAGACACGGATATTCTTGCTGCTTTCGTGCGAGTTGGAAAAAGCATTAATTCAGTTTTATGGCTTACTCGGTTAAACTGTAAAGCCGAGAAACTTAGCTTGCCATAAAACTTTTTTGATAAAAATCAACTGTTCTCCTCAATTTTTTTTTTTTTTTAAAAAAAAATTAAAAACTAATGTCGACCTCGGAAATCTCCGATTTCCTTTTTTAATTTTTAATAAATTAAAAATGTGAGTTACACAAATCGAAACTTCTAAAAAAACTGTCGCAGTGTCCTTTTTTTTTTAATTTTTAATAAATTTTAAATTAAAGCACCCGAAGTGATGGATTGGGTCCAGGTTTACATTTGTAAAAAGAAAAATTAACAAAAAAAGATCAATTTTTTTTGGATCTAATGAGTTTTTAGAATAGTTGATTCTAATAGGGAACATAGGCTTTTATGAAAAAACCAAATATAAATATATAGTCAAAAGTTTAATAATGAAAAGGATAAGCAATAAGACTGTAAAAGTTTGTGAATTCTGTTGTTAGTTTAAACAGCGAAAAACACTTGCAAGATTAAAAAGTTGAAAAAGAACGGAAAGCTCTTTTTCTAATACTTCAATTTTATAATTGAAGTTAAAAATCTCTGGTTCTTACACATAAATATATAATGGCTATAGATATTTGGTCAAATTAATGAAACCAACATAATAAATATTTTTCTTTTTGAGTCATTCAACAATCAAATAAATACTGGTCAAAACTAGAGATAACTATTTGTGAAAACTTTTAAAAAAACAATCTTTGAGTTTTGCTTTTAAAGTTTGGTCGGCGACCTCGGAATTAGAGAAAAGAGAAGCCGAGTTTCTAGCACCTAAATCGTCCCTTCCACTGCTAAGGAAATATTAAATATTTCCAAGACGAAGGCGGAGCTGTCGTCTCGTAAATCTTTCGGATTTACGAGGTTGGTCGATTTTTGAATTTTGTTAGCGAAGCTAAAAAAAAATTCAAAAATTATGAGACGATTAAGTAACCGATTTTGCCTTTTTTTTAATTTTTAATAAATTAAAAAAAAAAAAAAATTATGGGACGATTTGGGAAAACAAGTGCCTTTCGATTTTCAAGCCAAAAAATAAAAACGCCAAAAAAATTAAAAGAGATTGACGTGTCAACGAAAAATAGTTATAAAAGATTTTTTTTTATTTTAATGCATAAGATGTCCAAAATGGGTTAGATTCTGTAATAAGTTATTGCCATAAAGTTTTGGGAAAATAAAAAATATTATTTTGTTCTTTTTATTTTATTTCAGCCCCCCTTTTTTGTACCAAAAAAGGGGGGCTTTTTACATTTGAGTTTTGCTTTCAAAAATTGGGAATATTTTTTATCAGCTTATACAGGCTGTTTTAAGTTTTAAAATTACCTCCAATTTTTGAGTAACATAATTCCTCTATCAAATTGCAAGAATTTTTAAACCGAAGAGCATATTTGTGGCTAGTATAACAGTGAGTGTGGTTCTCGGTTTTTAATTTTTAATTTTAAAAAATTAAAAATGTCTGTGTTTTCCGAAACACAGACGATTTTGGAAAACAAGGTGAGTATACACAAATCGGTTTCAAAATCGGGAAGATTTTGTAACCGATTTGTGTACAGTCGGATTTTTTTAACCGCTTTTCTTTTCTCGAAAAGAGAAGCGAAGATTATCAGGCCCAAATCGGGACGATTTGGAAAAACAAGTTGGTTTACACAAATCGAGACTTCGACCTCGTAAATTGGAGATTTACGAGGTCGCTTCGCTTCTCTTTACAAGTACTTCCGCTTTAAAAGACAAAAACTGGCGACGGTTTTTGTTGCCAAATTTATTAAAAATTAAGCAAGATTTGTATAAACTCCTTTTTTTTTTTCAGTTTTAACTTAAATTATCGGCTTACCTTGTTTTCATTATAAATTTAACTTCAAATTTTTCATTTGAAATCCAAAAAAAAGTAACCTTTTTAAAAGTCTTTTTTTAACACAAAGTGAATTAGTATTTTGGAGACAGACTATGTCTACTTTTAGTTCACTTTATTTTTGGAGCTTTTTTTTGGTGAAGGATATTTATTTTGAATCTCCTTCATAAATAATATAAAAAGAGGATTTTTTCATGGAAACTCTATATAATGGTACACTGTCTATCGGTGGTAAAGACCAAGAATCCACTGGGTTTGCTTGGTGGGCGGGTAACGCTCGTTTAATTAATCTTTCAGGTCGACTTTTAGGTGCTCACGTAGCACACGCGGGTTTAATTGTATTCTGGGCTGGTGCGATGAACTTATTTGAGGTAGCGCACTTTGTACCTGAAAAACCTATGTACGAGCAAGGGCTTATTCTGCTTCCACATTTAGCAACATTAGGCTATGGAGTAGGTCCAGGTGGTGAAGTAATTGATACTTTCCCATACTTTGTTTCTGGGGTATTACATTTAATTTCTTCTGCTGTTTTAGGTTTTGGAGGTGTATACCACTCTCTAATTGGACCAGAAACTCTTGAAGAAACTTTCCCATTCTTTGGTTATACATGGAAAGACAAAAACAAAATGACTAGCATTTTAGGTTTCCACCTAATTATTTTAGGTATTGGTGCTTGGTTACTTGTTTGGAAAGCTATGTATTTTGGTGGTGTATATGATACATGGGCTCCAGGTGGTGGTGACGTTCGTATTATTACAAACCCAACTACAAACCCTTCAGTTGTATTTGGTTACCTATTAAAATCACCTTTTGGTGGTGACGGATGGATCGTTTCGGTTGATAACATGGAAGACATTATCGGCGGTCACATTTGGATTGGTACACTTAATATTTTTGGTGGTATTTGGCATATTTTCACTCAACCTTGGGCTTGGACGCGTCGTGCATTTGTATGGTCAGGTGAAGCATATTTATCTTACAGTTTAGGTGCTATTGCTACAATGGGCTTTATTGCTTGTTGTATGGGTTGGTTCAACAATACAGCTTATCCAAGTGAGTTTTACGGGCCAACGGGTAAGTCTGTGCCCTTTTAGTCTGTAAAGACTACCAACAACTGGGTGAATTGTCAAGAATGCTAAAGGTCTTTAAAATTGCTTATGCTTGAGCTAGACCCATGCCAACTTGCAGCGAACATTGCCAAAAGATTAATTTTTATGTAGGCAAAAACGTTCAACGACTAGAGAGTGCGGATCATCTACCAATAATCTCTCCACGAGTGCCCAGCACTCTTATGCGATCATATTTGCAGTTTTACAAATTGACGTTATTGTCAAAGTTTCTCTAGCATTTTTCAAACATAAGAGTAATGACATAGTCTGAACCATAGAGAAATCTATGGGAAAGTTAGAGATTCAATACTCTAACAAGAAATTTTAATTCTTCTAAAAAAGGTGTTTGCCAGATTTTTTAGCTTCGCTAAAAAAAGTAATTTATTCGATATTTTAAAATTTGCTTATTTTACTTTTATGCAGTCAAAATTAACTTATTTTTCTGCTACAAAGGTAAAGCTGTCTCAAACTTGGTCACAATTCCTTTTTTTAGCGAAGCGACCTCGGAAATCGGAGGAAGAAAGCAACAAAGTTGCTTTTCTTTCTCATTCCTTTTTTTTAGCAAAGCTAAAAAAAATGACAAAAAACTGTCGAGTTGCTTCAATACCGTCAGTACTTCTTCATAAAGAGCGAGGTGATTCCTTAAATGACGAAACGCATACTTCATCAAAGCCTAGGTTAGAAATAGCTGGTACAGAAACAAAATCTGAAAGTCTAACTGAACCTTATGGCACGCCGCTATCTAATGACAGTACCCCTGGCACTCGCCTTGATATTACTGCAGCTATGGACCCTGGCGTTTATGTTGTGTTGGATACTACTTCTGGAAGAGGTTATTATGGTGAATCCAATGAATTAGCTGTGCGATTAGGTCGTCATAAACAAGCATTAGAAGATGGTGTTCATGATAACGCCGTTTTACAAACCGCTTGGGATGATATTGCAGACCCAAATAAATTTAAATTTATTATTTTAGAATGGGGTTCTGTGTGGAAAAACGTTGATGTTCGGAGAACAAAAGAAAACGCTTTAATGACCGCAAATTCAGATAAATGTTTTAATACATTACCAGGTACCTCACAACCACGAAATATTATTCGACCTCTAATGATAGATGGAGTTCGTTATGAATCAAGTCGTGATGCAGCTCGGAAATTAAATCGAAGTCGTATAGATATTTTACGGGACTTAAAAGATAAAAAAACCAGATTCTTATTATTTACCAGAAGAAGTGTATGGGATTATTCCTGTATTTGCCCAAATAGGCAAAGACGGTAAAGAAGGGCCAGTTTTACTTTTTCCTTCAATGACGGCTATTATTGAAACTAAATTTGCTACTCATCAACTGATACGTAGGCGTATTGCTAGTCCCCATTTTCCTAACTGGCGTTACGCTGCCTTAGATGATAATGGTCAACCACTTCGAAGACCATATACATTAAAACCAGGTAAAATATCGTATGAGCAATGGAAGTAACAAACACAGTCATCATCTCCAACAGAAAGTTCTTGAATAGGATCCTAATTAGAGACCAAAAAGTCTCTCGTAGGTGCCTTCAAAGCTTTAACCTTTTTTAGAAACATCAGAAACGAGGGTTTTTGATGATAAAATTTCAAAATTCGCCAGAAGCTTCTCAATCACAAGCGTTCACTTTCTTAGTTCGTGACCAACGTTTAGGTGCCAATGTTGCATCAGCACAGGGTCCAACAGGTTTAGGTAAATACCTAATGAGATCACCAACTGGTGAAATTATTTTTGGTGGTGAAACAATGCGTTTCTGGGATTTCCGTGGTCCATGGTTAGAGCCGTTACGTGGCCCTAATGGTTTAGATTTAAATAAACTTAAAAATGATATTCAACCATGGCAAGAACGTCGTGCTGCTGAATATATGACTCATGCTCCATTAGGTTCATTAAACTCAGTAGGTGGTGTTGCTACTGAAATTAACTCAGTAAACTTTGTATCACCTCGAAGCTGGTTAGCTACTTCACATTTCTGTTTAGGTTTCTTCTTCTTCGTAGGTCACTTATGGCACGCAGGGCGTGCTCGTGCTGCTGCTGCTGGATTTGAAAAAGGTATTGACCGTTTAACAGAGCCAGTTTTAAGCTTAAAACCTTTAGACTAGTTTTTTTTTTTAATTTAATGAAATTCGAAAGTGATTAACTTTGTCAACAAATACTAAAAAACTTTGTCTCTTTCACAAATCTTTGGATAAACCGATAGGGAAAAGAAAAAAAGAAGCAAAGGTTCTTTTAACTTTTAATTTTTTTTGGCGATCGACCTTGTAAATCCTTCGGATTTACAAGACGAAATATGAACTATTTCCGAGATCGCCAAAAATTGACCGACCTTGGAAATAGTTCATATTCAAATTTTCCAGATTTTTGGTTTGTTTCTTCGTATTTTTGTACAATTGAGGAATTACTTTCGAATAATACTAAATAAACCAGTAAATCTGTTTTATTTAGTCTAATTTTTTAAACACAACGATCCAAATATTATATTTGGAGTCAGAAAAAACTACTATTAATCAATTCGAATAAAAGATTGAAGATAGTTTTTAAAGTGTCTTTTTCTCCCAAATGCAAATACATAAATTCTTGAGAGTTATTACGTTCTTTAGGAACGTTAAATATTAGTATTTTAGGTATTAAAATTAGACTAAAAGTAAATTATTGAAGGAATAAATATGTCACGTTCTCTGAAAAAAGGCCCTTTTGTTGCAGATCATTTATTAAAAAAAATTGAAAAATTAAATGCAAAAGGTCTACAAAAAGTTATTGTTACTTGGTCTCGTTCTTCAACAATTGTACCTGTTATGATAGGTCATACAATTGCTGTTCATAATGGTCGAGAACATATTCCAGTGTTTATTACAGATAAAATGGTTGGACATAAATTGGGTGAATTTGCTTTAACACGTACGTTTAAAACTCATACTAAAAAAGTCAATAAAAAAACAAAACGTTAATAGATCATAAATGATCCGCTTTCAGATAAGAAAAGCGAACTGATTGGATTATTTTTTTTTTGTCTGTAGTTTGAGTTTCTTTTTTTCATGTGTCAAATGTGTTAAAATATTCTGCTTTCCTTTGTTTGATTATTTCTTAGTTAAAAGATAGAAACAAGGAATTTTTAACAAAGAATAAAAGACATATATATTTATTTATGTCTAATATATCTTTGTTATTTAAATTAGGGAATGAAATTTGCTAACTCAAAAAATGTGTGATTTAATTTTTTTCTCACTAGTAAAGTTCTATATTTCATAAATGTTTCATAAAAAGCGATCTCGGAAATTTTCTTTGACGATTTTTGGCGTTTTTAATTTCTTCGGTTTTTAATTTTTAATTTATTAAAAATTAAAAAAGGAAAGCTCTTAATTTTTAATAAATTAAAAAAGGACAAAAATCGTTTCGATTTTTGTAACCGAGGAGGAAAGGGACAAAGTCCCTTTTCGGACACTGCGACCATTGTTGACAAATAAATTTAAAATTCAAAAAGCAAGCTTTTTCGTACCTAAATTGTTTTATAATTTTTACTTTTGAGTTCCAAGCCAAAAATCGTATATTTTTCTCCACGAGTTGAAACAAAAGCTGAAAAATTTTTCCCTACTCTTTTTTGAGTTTTTAAATTTTATTTTTGTACTTAATTTAGTACAAGGGAAAATTTCCCTATTTTAAAAATTGCGAAAGTAAATTAAATTTTTTCTAATTTTTATGAAAGTTCGTGCATCCGTAAAAAAAATTTGTACAAATTGTCGTTTAATTCGTCGAAAAGGTAAAATTTTAGTAATTTGTGTTAATCCAAAACACAAGCAACGTCAAGGTTAAATATTTTTCAGTTTCTTAGTTTTTGTTCGTTAATAAATTATTTTGCCTTACTTTTAAAATAGGTGAAAAGCGTATTAGTTTTTTTTTAAATTTTTAAATTAAAAAGAATACTAAATTTTCAATAAATTTTAAATGTGCTGTTTTCTTTTTCATTCGATCTCGGAAATATTCCATTTTTTAGCGAAGCGACCTCGGAAATATTTCATATTTCCTTTTTTTTAGCGAAGCGACCTCGGAAATCGGAGATTTCCGAGACAAAAATTCAAAAAGGAAATCTCCGATTTCCGAGACAAAAATTCAAAAAGGAAATCTCCGATTTCCGAGACAAAAATTCAAAAAGGAAATCTCCGATTTACGAGGTCGCAGTCTGGATCCAAATTGTTTGACAATTTTGATTTAATTTTTAATTTCTTAAAAATTAAAACAAGATGGATTTGTGTAAACGAGGTCGACAAAAACCGTCGCCAAAAACAAATTTAAAATTAAAATGAGAATTTTTTTTTTTTATTTTTGAAATAAAATATTTTAGATTAACGATTTTGAACAAGAATATTTGAGTTTAGACGTAAATAGCAACAAAAAGATTTTGTATTTAATATAAAAGAACATTGAAATTTGTATAAACGAGATGACCTTGGGGTTAAGAAGTTTTGCTTTTTTTTTTACTTGGAAATGGTAGATTTCCAAGAAAAATGTCAAAGTCAAACAATTTAGAGATCGCAAAACTAGTGTGTTAATCTCATGAGAGCTTAACACACTAGTTTTGCGATCAATTCATAGTGGGCTGAAAAATTGAGACAATTTGTATTCTTTTTTAATTTTTAATAAATTAAATTAAAGTACCGATTTTTGCTGTCTTTAATTTTTCAAAAAAATTAAAAAGTAAACAAGTCCCATTTTCGAAAGCGCAGTTTTTTGGACAAAAAATCCTCAGTTTTTTTCCATTAATATTTTTAGGATGTTGACAGTTCGTACCTAAAAAACTTTGTTAAAGTTTTTTTCCTATATGTTCTTTGTACCGAAAATATATCTATATATCTATATCTATATCTATATATATATATAGATATAGATATATAGATATATTAGAGATTAAAATAAATATGTCTAGATATTTAGGACCTCGTTTAAGAATAACACGTCGTTTAGGACATTTAAGTGGATTAACAAGAAAAAAACCTCCATTTAAACCTTTAAATCCGGTAAATCCATTTGGGCCTAAGAAAATTATTCCACCCGGACAACATGGTCGTAATAAAAGTTTTAAGAAAAAACCATATGAATCATGTGAATACGATTATTTAATTCGTTTAAAATTAAAACAAAGATTACGTTATCATTACGGTTTAACAGAAAAACAATTAGTTCGTTATGTTCAACAAGCCAAAAAAATAAAAGGCTCTACAGGACGTGTATTATTACGTTTATTGGAGATGCGTTTAGATAATATTGTATTTAGATTACATATGGCTCCAACTATTAAAGCAGCGCGCCAATTAATTAGTCATGGCCATATTTTAGTAAATAAAAAGAAAGTTACAATTCCTAGTTATCAGTGTGAACCCAAAGATATTATTACAGTAGCTCCAAAAATTATTTCAATGGAATTAGTAAGCCGTTTTTTAAATGAATTTGATAGAGAAAAATCACGTTATGAGCGTCTTTTAAAAATCTTAGAATTTGGGCGTAAAGGAACGACTATGTCTCTAAAAACTCAAAAAAGCTTAACAACTAAAAAGTCTATTGTTAATAAAACGCAAAAGTTAAGTAATGTGCAATCTTTAAAAATTGGTTCAATTTTAAATGTTAAAATTAATAATAAAGGTAGAAATGAAGCTGAAGCTATCAGCTATGCATTTGGAAAAATGATTGTAATTCATCCATATTTTGTTGGACGCCAGTCTCTTAATAAGAATATTTCCGTTGTTATTTATAAAAAGTCAAGAAATAACAAAATTTTATATACTTACCCAGCAAATCCTTTTTATTTACATTTAGAGAATTTACGTAAATTAAATTCTTTAGATATTGCTAAAATTTTTAATAATTCTATGAATAAAATTTCACTTGTTAAAAAACAAGCGTTAGTTAAATCAACTGGAAAATTGAAAACGTTGCGATCTGCATTAATTGTTATGAATGGAGCAAAAGTTTTAGGCACTTCACGTTCTTCTATTACTCAACGAAAAACAAGAATTACTCAGAATAACATTAATGCTAGTAATTCTGAAACTCAACAAGTAAGAGCTGATAAGTCGGGCTTTTCGGCTCGAAAATCTTCGATTTCCGAGGTCGAATTTTCTCCAAGTATTTTTATTCGTATTATTGCAGCTAAATGTTTAAATAAAAAAGCAAAACAAAAATTATTAAATATTTCAAATTTACAAACATTACGCCCAAGTTTTAGTAAAGATCCAGTTGCTTATAGGGAAAAATATGTTTATACAAAAACAAGTAGAGTATTACGTTTATTTGGAACCAGATTTTATGCAAAAATCTTAAAAACTAAAAAAGAAAAAAATTCCCCGATGGATCGTAGAAAACCATTTTCAACTTCAGACGGAAATCGTTCTGATTTCCGTAAAGGTGTGCGTTCAAAAATTAAAAATACAGTAAATAATACAAAAGCTAATTTTGTTGACCAAAACAATTTGGTTAAACCTGACCTAAGTTCAGGGTCGGTTTTCCATAAAAAAAATATTCCATTTCCTTTTAAAGCTCAACAAATAAATACAAATAGTGGAACAAGTTCCAATATTTTAATAAATCCAACAAAAGTTGATTCTAATTTAAACTTTGAAACTTATCAAAATCTTCCGATTTTGGTTAACAATTATAAAACTATAATTACTAAAGTATCGACTTTGTCGAAACCAACTCTTACTGCAAAAATTTTAAATAATTTCCTTTATGAATCAAAAAATCAGAGCTTAAATTTTAGCTCGTTCCATGATTTTATTTTTGTTGTTTTCTCAAAATTAAGTCAAGTTTGTGACCTTGTAAATACGAAGGATTTACAAGCCGAAATCGTTTCGATTTCCGAAGTTGAAAGAAATACTTTTAAAACTGAAAATATTTTAGATATTTCTAAAAATTTTAATAGTTTTTTTAAAAAACCATATTTTGAAACAAATGGGGGGAATCAATCGGCAAAATTTAGTGTAGATTTAGTAGTTTTAACTTTAAAATTAAAACAAGTAATAAAAGTAATGCAACAGGGTAACCAGACTGGTTTCCGAGGAATGGATTTTTCAGGCTTAAATAATACTATTCAAAGAAACATTTCTTTAGCGTTATTGTTAGATAAAATTAAAAATCTGCTTGAAACGACGGTAAAATTTGCAAGTTCATTTTTTTCTACAGATGTAGTCGTACCATCGATTAGGTTATATTTAAATGGAATGTTTTCATTTATTTTTAAAGCTGAAAAAATGATAAACGATATTGTACTTAATAATATCAATACAATAAAAACTATTCTAATGCTATTAAAAGTTAATAGTTTAAATAAAAATATCAATGAAAATCTTGTCCATCAATTATTACATAGTATTACAAAGCGAATAACTCGTGTTTATAAAAAACTAATTAATTTCTCTATGGGAAGTATTCCGAAAGCTGGTTTATTAGAAGCCTTAGGTTCAAATTTATTATACAGTGATATCAAAACCTTAAGTTATTCGGAATATGTTCAACAAAACACAAATTTAGTAGAAAAATATAGTTTATATTCTGCCAAAAATCAAAATATTGAAATGGTAAAAACAGTCAATTATTTAGTGAAACATAATTTACTAAATAGTTTGAAGACTGATCTAGTAAATCAATCAATTAATAATAAAATGCAAAATATTCCATTGCTGCTAGCTTATTTCAAACAGAAAAGGTTAGATCAAGCAAAATTTCATTTCTTAGATAGAACCTTAGTTCAACAGAAAAACTTAGCAGATAAGATTGAACAAAAAGTTTGGTTTGAACAATTATCGACAATTTTTGAACAAAAACTTTCGAAAAAACAATTAAAATGTAAAGCACTGTTATATGACAAGTTACAATCTACTGAACTGCTAACACGTGTGAACGTCAAACTAAATTTAGTAACTAGGTATGAGCAAATTTTAAGCAAAGTAAATAGATTAAAAGATTTTAATTTAATTAAATTTTCAAATTATACTGTAATAATAAATTTATTACATAGTTACTTTAATAGTTTACAAATTTTACAAAGTTTTGGTTCAACAATCTATTTTTCAAAATATAATCTTTTAAATAGTATTGGAAGTAAAACTGTTAAAAAAATCTCTCAACTATTAGCAACAAATAGTTCAGTTTTCAAAGTACTTTATTTAAGTCAAGAACAGAAATTAAATGGACAAGTACCAATTGAATCGTTTAATCAAACTATGTTGAAATCTATTTCACTTGCAAAAACTAATTTCATTAAAGACCTATTATTAGATCTTTCTAAAAATACTGATTTAGCTGCTTTTTTTAATCCTTTAACAGATAATGGAAGGAAAGACTTTAAATTTGTGTCTAAACTTAATCAAATTCCATGTTTATATAAATTAACTAAATTAAATCTTTTAGATGAGACAATTTTTACTCAATTACTAACTGAAATGTCAGAAAAATTAGCAGTTAAACAATTAAATCAAACGAATCTTGTCTTATCTTCATATTTAGATAAAAACACTAAATTACCAAATTTACAAGAAGTTTGCGCGTTAGATAAGTTTAGTGGAAATTCTGTTTTAACTTTAGCATCTTCGTTAGTAAAAACTCAAGATAAAGATCGTGGATTTACGAATTCCTCAGTTTTTTGGAAAAAACTTACAATCTCGGTAACCCCAACTTTAGTACAAAAAGGATTATCAAATTTACAACAGTTAAATCTGCTTTCAGGGGATAAATATTCTTATTTACTTTTAAAATTTAAAAATCTTTACAGTCAATATAAAACTTTAGGGTTACAAGGTAATAAAAAATATTTAACTGAAAAATTTCTAATTTTAAAAACTCTTCTTAATTTTGTTTCAAGGAATTTAATTGGGTTAGTTTTCAATAGAAATATAGTATTTAGCCAATCAAATAATTGGGCGACTAACGTTTTATTAAACTTAGGATTACAGAAACAAAAACAAATTAAAACGTGTTCTCTTCGTTTAAATAAAGAAAAAACAAATTATATTTTAAATATTCAAAAATTAGGAAGTTCTGCTGAAATAACTAATTTAGCAGTTTTTGTAAATAATTACATTGAAATGCAGTATAAATCTCTTTATCGAAAAATTTTATTTATATCAAATCTAGAGACAAATCTAAATCTTCAATCAGAAAAAACAAAACTTTTAAAAAGCATTAAATTATATTTATTACGTTATAAATTTATTATTGAAAACCAACAAATGATTTATACGTCAAATTCCCGTATGTTAGCTTTAAAGAAACAAACATCACTTTTAGTAGATAAAAATATGTACCAAAATTTAAAAAATTCCTTAAATCAAATTTTATCAATGAATTTAGAATCTTTAATTCAATCAAAAGATTTTATTGTTATTTATTTAATGAACGAATTAAAAAATAAACTTGCTTATAAATTAAATTTACAATCTAAATATAATTTATTAACAGATAGTCAAATTCAACAATTTACTAATACGTTTATGTTATTAACATCTCCTTATGCTTTAGTAAATTTAAGTCAAAATTTACTTTTAACCGTTGGCTTCTCGCATAACGGATGGGATCAAAAAACAACTTTATTTCATCAAACTTATTTAACACAAAAAATTTTAAAACTTTTAAAATCGTCAAATTTATCTCTTTCGTATAATGCATTATATGAGAATAGTTTAGTATTAGACACGACTTTAGATAAAGTATACTTGTTTGATGTTTTACACAAATTAAAAATTGAATTAAATAAAACGAAATTAAAAGTTTTACTAATGAATTATAATGAGCAAACAGAAATAGACTTAGTTGTATCAAAAGTATTAGATTTAAAGGTACATTCAGCTATGTATAAAACTCTGACAAATCTATGTTTATTAGAAAAAGCTGTATCATTAAACAAAGATTTTGTTTTAAATAATCAGAGTTTTATGATAAAGAAACAAGCTTTTTTAACGGAGTTTAACCAAATCTTAAGTTATATTATTTATATGGCTAATTTAAATTTATTAAAAAATAATGATATTTTATCTGAAAAAATTTATGATCAATTTAAAAACCACTATGAAACAATTTTTAAACTTGTAAAAAAAGAAGCGCTTGTTATTAGTGAATTAAACAAACGTAAAAAATGGAAATTTATTAATTATGCAACTTATCAAACATTGTTTAAAACAATTTCTGAAAATTTAACGACGAAAATTCTTTCTTTATTACAAAGAACAGAGAAATCTTCTGTACAACAACAACAAAGTAAAACTATTTCGAATGCTAGTTCAAGTCTTGAAGAATTAATTCAGCAAACGTTAGAACAATTAGTGAATACTTCAGAATTATCTCCAACGAATTTTACATCGGTTATTTTTAATTTTGTACAAAAAACTAGTTTAATGCAGAATTTAGCTTGCGCTAGTCAAGTAAATAGGGGAAAAATTCCGAATAGCTATTTATCAGCTCGTTCAGTCCAATTTGTTACAAATGAAAATAAACAGATAATTAAAACAACTTTACAAAATTTAGTAGCAATTGATAAAAAATTCCAAGTTTTAGGGCCTTGGGGGTCAAAAGAAAAAACTGTGCTTCAAAAGCAACAAAAACTTCGTCTTCTTCAAAATTTAATTTCAAATTTACAGAAACAAGAATGTGTTGCACTGCAAACACCGTCTAAGTTATTTACAATTTCAAATAAATATAAACAAATTCTTCTAATTACTGATTGTTCTGTAACTCACAGAACAAATTCATTTAAACAAATTTATACGTTAAGTAATATTACATCCCAGCATTTATCAAAACAAGCTAAGCAAAATTTAGTATCCCAATTAGAAAACCTTCAATCGAATTTTAAAAAAGAATATGGAAACAAATTAACGAACAATCTGTTAACTTTACAAAATAAAACTCCTAATGTATCGTCTTTAAATATGTATAAAGATTCTATTTTTGGTTTTTTACAAAAAACTACACTATTACAATCTGATATTAATGAGACGGTTAATTTTGAAGAGAATCTTTCAAAATTCCAAACAACTCAATTTTTACAAAATATGTTAATGTACAAATTAGTATCTTCAACAGCTGAAGTAAATTTACTGAAACGTGACAGTGCTGATTTCTTTACATATATATTTACGGTTATGCCATTTAAATATACAACTAATTTTGAATTACAACGTTTTATAACTTTAGCAAATTTACAAAAACTAGTTTCTTCTGGTATTTTATCATCTTCACTAGTGAATACAATTCAGAAAAAATTACAACTTCAACTGAAAAAACAAAACTTTAGAAAAATTGGTTATTTACTAAAAACTTTACAAAAATTAAATTATACTTCGGATGCAAATTATTCAAAATCTAATACGTTTGTTTATTATACGACGATTCTTGAGCTTTTTTCTTGTTTATCTGAATTAAAACAAGCTAAAGCTATAAGTGAAAGAAAGTATGGAGTTATTAAACAAAAAGTAAAACTTTTTAGTTTATTTTCGAATTTAAATTATAAATTATTAGCTATTAATGAAACAGATCCAGTTAAAACGGAATTAAAAAAACAACTATTACAAAAACTACTTCAGAAATTAAAACAAGCGAAAACTGTAACTCAATTTAAACAAAATTTAAAATCTGTGTCTAGCCTTACTGAAATCGTTCCTTCTAAAAAAATCGGAGAGTTTTTTAGCAGGGCCCGAACAGATTTAGCTAGAGTAGAAACTTCTAAAAATCAATCAATAAAATTGTCACAACTTGTATTTAAACTTTTAAAGTCACGTGGTCGTTGGGCTAGAGTAAGTGTACATCAGCTTGCAACACAAAAATTAATTACCACAAAACAACAAGAGAAATTAAATACGATTATTGATAATCAAAACATTGGTAAAATGAAAAAATTACGTCATTTAATTATGGTTTTTGATTATTGTCGTACTATCTTACAAAATCAACCAAATAGCCTTTATACTACGTCTAATGCTCAATTACTGCAAGAAGTTATTACTTCTGTATTAAAATCATTTACTGGTCCTTGGAGAAATGTATTAGTTAATTTGTTATATAAAAACAATTTTATTTCAAAAAATTTAGTAGTAAAATATTTGTCAACAGTAGAAAATAGTGAAATTTCTAATCGTAATTCATTAGCTAATATTGATGCGAGTGATAAATCTACTGTATCATCTACAAAAATAAAACTACAACAATTATTAGGTATTTATTTAAGACAATTTAAAGCTCTTCTAACGGCTCAAAAGAATCGCAAAATTATTAAGTCCGAATTTGAACAAAAATTATCTTCTATTTTATCCAATATTTTAATGATTTTAGAAAAAGGTCAATTTACTGCATTTAAAATTCTTTATAATTCGAAATCGTTAAAACAATTATTGAAAGTTGGAAATAGTGCTAGTGGAGGGGGATTCTCGAAAAAAGCTAAATCTAACAAAGTTTCTTCTTCAATTCGAGATTTTGTTACAAATTATAGTTTGATAAAAGACAAATATTTACCAACATATAAGAATTATATTTTAAATGAAAAAATGAAACTTTTTAAAATTTATACAAATAATCTTTTCCAAGACTTAGTAACATTAAAACAAAAAGTACAAAATTTACCTACAAATGAAAATTTCACAAGAAGTGAGAAACCTGCTTCGCGTTTTGAAATCACATTACTTTTGAATCTTACTCGTTTAGAGCACTTTAAAGCACAAGGTTTAATTTCTTTAAAAACATATAAAAAATTAAAATCAACATTAAATATTTCTCTTCAACGTTTAATTAAAGTAGACAAACTTTTTGCCCTACAAAATTTATATTCATTAACAGATGACTATAAGTCAAGTATTGAAAAATCTAATTCAAACTCAGAGTATGCTTATGAATCGAGCCCGGTTAAAATTCAATTCCAATTTGAGTCAAACGTGAAGAAAACTCGAGAACAATATATTAATCTGACATACAAAATTCTTTTATCATATCTGAAATTTGAATATAAACAAATTGAAAAAACGTTAATCAAACAAAAACTTTTATTACAAAGATTACAAAATTCTAAATTAAAACAAACACGTACAAAACAGTTTAGAAACTTAAAAAATTCAAAATTCTCATCTTCAGAGCAATTTAATAACTTCTTCAAACAACTTTTAAATTTCTTAGATTCACGTTATAAGTCTGGTGGACGTAATCGCCGAAATCCACGTATTAATACAATTATCAGAAGATTAAATCAGCAATTATCGTTTGATAAGACATTAACTCAAAAATTTGGAGAGCATTTACAAATGTTTATTGATAAGCGTTTTGGCCCAGCTCTTCCTTTACCACCACATTTAGAATTAAAACGTTGGAAAATTAAAACTTCAAAATTACAATCTAAACAAAAATCAAATTTAAAATATTTTATTCTTCCAGTTGGAATTGTTCGTGATTTAGCACCTCGTAGAAGTGTTGGTTTACCAATTTTAGAACGATTAATTATTGAGTACTATTCTCGTAAGTAATCTACAAGAGATTTCCAAGATAACCTCTTTCTGTTTATCCAACTCGTTAAAATAAAAAGTTGTATAAACAGAAACTTCTATTCTTACCTTAAATTTTTCTCTTCAATTTTTTTTTTTACCTGTTTCTTCGAATCATATAATATTTTAAAAACTCCACTTCCAAAAGAAAAGAGATATTTTTTTTTTCTTATGTAGACAAGGTGTTTCTTTAAATAAAGAAACACCTTGTCTACATAAGAAAAAAATTTTCAAACTGCGATTTTTATTTTCGGCTCGGAAATCGAACGACCTTGTAAATGAGAAAGAAAAAGGACAAAGTACTTTGTCCTTTTTCTCCAATTAAAAAATCGAAGATTTTTTAAAAGGATTTTCAAGCCGAAAGCTCCTAAATTTTTAATTTATTAAAAATTCAGAGCTAGGTTTTCGAGGTTGTAGAATTGTCTTAAACGAATTTTCGGAAATAAATTTAGCCAATGTAAAAAAAAAAAAAAGACTTTTAATTTTGAAGTTTTCGTACTCAAATGATTGTGTACCCAAATATTTCCGAGTTGGGTACACATTTTTGGTTTACAATTGAATTTTTTAGGCAGCCTCGGAAATATTTTATATTTCCGAGGCTGAAGTATGTATAACAAAGTATTTATCAGAAAAATTGGATCTAGGAACTGTGTTAGGCCTGATTTTCTAGCATAAAATTTTTCTTTTTACATTTATGTAATAATTCTTTCAATAAATAAATTCTTTATTACATTTTACAAGACTCATGTGTATAGTTTATTATACATATAACTTTTTAACTTGAATATTTAGATTGAGTATAGTTATTAAGATAATAATAAATTTAAAAATTAGAGAAAGCTTTTAACAGAATTTTTAAATTTCTTTGTCTAGAATAATTTCTTCGACCTCGAAACTCGGAACAAGTTCGAAAAGAGGAGAAAATCAGAGCGGACCCAAATGGTCTATATTTGGGTCCAAGATGTTTTCCGTTGAAAAATATCGAAACTACCACGAATCTAGGATCATACTAATTTGCCAAAGAATTAGTTTCTTTTTTAGTAAAAAATCGTAAAAAAAAGCTAACGCTTAGTTTTACCTTATGTTTTTACTAATAACTCAAGTTAAAAGGAACGAAGTATTTCTTCTTTTACAATTTATAGAAAAATAGGTGGACCTCAATCTCGGTGGTTAAAAAACTTGAGTTTTTTTGGTTGGCTAAATAGAAAATATGTCTTTTTTTTTGTCGACCTCGGAAATCCAATATTTCCGAGGTCGACAATTTGGAAAAACAAGGTGAGAAAGAGAAACAAAGCTAGGCTTTGCTTCTCTCGTTACACAATTTGGATCGCAAAATTCTTTAAAAAATCGGTCGATTTTTTTAACCGATTTTGCGATCCAAATTGTGAAACAATGTGGATCCAGACGTCCACTTTGGAAAATCGGAGATTTTCTTTTTTTTTTTAGCGAAGCTAAAAAAAAAGGAAATATGGAATATCTCCGAGGTCGCGAAGCTAAAAAACTGTCTCAGTGTCCTTTTTTATTTTTAATAAATTAACAATTTTCTGAGATCGTAAGTTTTTTTTCTTTAATTTTTTAGGAAGTAAGGTTCGACAGGAAATATCTTTTATATTTAATCATTAAGAAGAAATAGGATAATTATCAAAAAATTCTGATAAGTTCTTGATTATTTAGTGTATGTGAACAATAAAAAGTTCAAACATACAAAAGAAGCTGCATGAAAAGAAATTTTCATGTGCAGTTTTGAACAAGCGAAAAGCAAGTCTCTAAATTGCAAGATAAAAAGTTTTTTTTTTCTCAAAAAAACGCAAAAAGCGACCGACCTCGTAAATCCGAAAGATTTCCAAGACGAAAGCTTCGCTTTCGTCTTGGAAATATGGAATATTTTCTTTTTGAATTTTTTTAGCGAAGGTAAAAAAAAAGGAAAGATTTCATATTTCCGAGGTCGCTTTAATTTTTTAATTTTAAAAAATAAAAAAAAAAAGACCTCGGAATGAGAAAGGAAAGCAACAAAGTTGCTTTCCTCGAAAAGAAAAGCGAAGCTTCTCTTTACAAGTTGGAAAAGAAAAAGGACTTTGTCCTTTTTCTCCTCCGATTTACAAGATAAAAACTGTCGCTGATTTTTTTGTAGGGACAATTTCGGAAAACAAAATCATTCCGAGGTCATTAAAAAAGGAAAAATAAAATCAAACTTCTTTAATGCTTTTTTGAGTTCGGAAATCCAAGGAGAAATGGGTTCACACAAATCGGTTGCTTTAATTTTTAAAAAATTAAAGCAACCGATTTGTGTAACCGAAGTTACTTTTCGACTTTAACCAGTTATTAAAAAACCAGATTTAAGTGATCCTGTTTTAAAAATGAAATTAGCTAAAGGTATGGGTCATAATTACTATGGAGAACCAGCTTGGCCAAATGACTTATTATATATTTTTCCAGTATGTATTTTAGGAACATTTGCTATTGTAATTGGGCTGTCAGTTATGGAGCCTGCTGCAATAGGCGAGCCGGCAAATCCTTTCGCTACGCCGTTAGAGATCTTACCAGAATGGTACTTTTACCCTGTTTTTCAGTTACTTCGTGTAATTCCAAATAAACTTCTAGGAGTTTTACTAATGGCTTCAGTGCCGTTAGGTCTTATTTTTGTACCGTTCATTGAAAATATCAATAAATTTCAAAATCCTTTCCGTAGACCAATTGCAACAACAGTATTTTTATTAGGTACTGTAGTTGCTCTTTATCTAGGTATTGGATCAACTTTCCCTATTGATCAATCATTAACTTTAGGTTTATTTTAGATTTTATAAATTAAGTGTTTTCGAGCTCGACAAATCGAACTCGGAAAGCGCCGCTTTCCGAGTTCGATTTGTCGAGCTCGGTTAATTTTTTAATTTTAAAAAATTAAAAAGACGGGTTTTGTCGACTTTGTAAATCGGAGGCGAAAAGCAAATGAGATCCTAGCTTTGTTTTTCTCTTTCAACTTGTTTTCCCGGCTCGGCAACCGTTTTTGTCTTATAAATCTCCGATGTACAAGATCGCTTCGCGACCTCGGAAATATGAAATATTTTCAAAGTCGCCGATTTTTTAGTCTCCGAGGTTGACACAAAATCTATGATTTTTTCAGCTGAATTTAGACAATTTGTATCTGAAAAAGATTACACTTTTTTTAGATACAAATTGTCTCGGGAAGTCGCCTCTTTAGTAAAAAAAAAAATAGTTTAAAATGGAAAAGTTTTTAAATTTTTAATTTATTAAAAATTTAAAAATGACACAACTTTTTAAATTAACAAATTGTGTCGAAAAAACAAATTACTTTTAGTCAAATTTGACTTTTTTTAAATAAATATATAAAATAGAGATTTATGCGTAAAGATTTTTCCATTAATAAAGTCAGAAATAGAAATTTATTCAAATTGATCGTTTTAATAATTTTCTGTATAAAGTAAAAAAAATATTACTTGATACAGACATTCTTTATAAAGTAAAAAAAAAAAATTTAGTTTTTATGGGTTTACCTTGGTACCGTGTACATACTGTTGTATTAAATGATCCAGGTCGTTTAATTTCAGTGCATTTAATGCATACTGCATTAGTTTCTGGATGGGCTGGTTCAATGGCATTATATGAGTTAGCTGTTTTCGATCCATCTGACCCAGTTTTAAATCCAATGTGGCGTCAAGGGATGTTTGTACTTCCTTTTATGACACGTTTAGGTATTACAAAATCATGGGGTGGTTGGACAATTAGTGGAGAAACTGTTTCAACTGGCTTTGAGTGGACATACGAAGCAGTAGCTGCAGCTCATATTGGTTTATCAGGTCTGTTATTCTTAGCCTCTATCTGGCACTGGGTGTTCTGGGATTTAGATCTATTCCGTGACCCAAGAGAAGGCAAGCCTGCTTTAGATTTACCAAAAATTTTTGGTATTCATTTATTCTTAGCAGGTCTTTTATGTTTTAGCTTTGGTGCTTTCCACGTAACAGGGTTATATGGTCCTGGTATTTGGGTTTCTGACCCTTATGGTTTAACGGGTAGTGTTCAACCAGTTGCTCCATCTTGGGGGGCTGACGGATTTGATCCGTATAATCCGGGTGGTATTGCCGCTTTAATGATTGGGTGGCCGATATTGAAAAATATCGATAATAACTTCGCTATTTTGCTGGAAAGTCATTGTAAGAAATTACTGAACAATCAGCAGAATTCTAATAGTATGTACTACCACTTTTTTTTTTCGTTAAATACTAAACAAATTATGAGTTTATTAAAATATTATAAGTATTTCAGATCTCGTTTCTTTCGAAAAAGAAAAGAAACGCGGTTCGTTTTAAAGAAATTTGGTCTCGATAACCCTTTACAGGGTAAGGGTTTTCCAGAGAAATTAGTACAAAGGTTAGAATTTTCAGAGACTAAATGCGAAGCATCTTTTGATAGTAATATTTGTCAAAGCAATAAATTTGATGTTTCCGATTATTTATTTCATTGTGGTAGTAATCGTGAGTTAAAAACTAATTTACATGATTTAGAATGGGTGGTAGGTTTCTTTGAAGGGGATGGGACTATTTACGTAAGAGAGGTTACAACCAAAAACTTACGGAACGCTTTGTTTTTAAAATAGCTCAGAAGGATTCCGCAGTACTTAATCGCATCAAAAAGATGTTAGGTTTTGGTTATATCACTTCTTATACAAAGAAATTGAGTGATTGTTCAGCAGAAACTTATTCTGTTTTTTCGAGTAGAAAAAAAAAGAAAACTTAATGTTAGTGTTTCGATTATTAAATGGAACTTTAGTTTTACCAAAACGTCGACATCAGTTTTCAAAATGGTTTGACCAATTCACGTCAGTTAGATTACGCCAATCCGGCTCCAAATCGGAACGATTGGTAGGGTCGGCGAAAACTGAATTGTTTCCTATGAAAGCCATAATTTAATAATCCGATATTTAAATGTTTTCAAATTAAAAACGAGGAAATTAATTGCATTTCATCGCTGGTTTCGTATTGTTAAAGCAAGAGATCTAAAAGAAAACTTAAATTTAGCTAATTTTGATAAATTACAAAAATTATGCCAATCGGTTAATAAAGTAAATAAATTACTTTCGACTTAATAAATCGTTTATTTTTCTTGCTGACAGAAAAACTCAGAGAGTTTTTTTAGAACCAACTATAGTATATTTGGTTATGTAAAATTAGTTATAAATATTGCTTTATTACATTTTCTATCAAAAGGTTGAAGATATAGTCCACTTGATTTTTCGGTTAATAATGTAGATTAATCGAGAAATCAATCTTGCATCATATTGCTGCAGGTATTCTTGGAATTTTAGCAGGTCTTTTCCACTTATGTGTTCGTCCTTCTTTACGTTTATATTTAGGTTTATCAATGGGTAGTATTGAAAGTGTACTTTCTAGTAGTATTGCTGCTGTTTTCTGGGCAGCGTTTGTAGTAGCAGGTACAATGTGGTATGGTTCGGCTGCAACTCCAGTTGAATTATACGGTCCAACACGTTATCAATGGGACCAAGGATTCTTCCAACAAGAAATTGAAAAACGAGTAGCTAGTAGTTTAGCAAACGGTGCTTCAGTTTCAGAAGCGTGGTCTCAGATTCCTGAAAAATTAGCTTTCTACGATTACATTGGTAATAACCCTGCTAAAGGTGGTTTATTCCGTTCTGGTGCAATGAACAGTGGAGATGGTATTGCTGTAGGTTGGTTAGGTCATGCAATCTTTAAAGATTCAGAAGGGCGCGAGCTGTATGTTCGTCGTATGCCAACATTCTTTGAAACATTCCCAGTAATTTTACTTGACAAAGATGGAGTTGTACGTGCAGACGTTCCTTTCCGTCGTGCTGAATCTAAATACAGTATTGAGCAAGTAGGTGTTTCAGTAAGTTTCTCTGGTGGTGAATTAGATGGCGTAACATTTACTGATCCAGCAACAGTTAAAAAATATGCTCGTCGTGCACAATTAGGTGAAATTTTTGAATTTGATCGTGCGACTTTACAATCTGATGGTGTATTCCGTAGTAGCCCACGTGGTTGGTTTACATTTGGTCATGTTTGTTTTGCTTTATTATTCTTCTTCGGTCACATTTGGCACGGGGCTCGTACTCTAGCTCGTGATCGTTTTGCTGGTATTGATGAGGATCTTAATGATCAAGTAGAATTTGGTAAATTCCAAAAAATTGGTGACCCTAGTTCAACTCGTCAAGCAGTGTAAAAAAAAATTAGTTATAACAGTAAGCCGTTTTATTCAACTAAAAAACTTGTCTTTAAATGTCAAATTTTAGATGGGTTCTATGGATTAGCTGTGTTTTAACTCAACTACATTTTAATTTTAAAATAAAAAGGTTTAATTGTAGTATTCGGAGAAAAAATTGTAAATTTTTTCTCCGAATACTACAATTAAACCTTTTTATTTTTTATACAAGAAAAACCAGAATTTTTATCAAAGAAAAAACGGTTCGTAAATAAAATGGAAATTTCGGATAAGCTGTTTTTTTATACAAAACTAACCTAAGCTTTTCTCCTAAATCAAAAATGGTCAGGGTCATACGACGGTTTTTGTCTCGGAAATATGGAAGATTTCCTTTTTTTGTCTTGGAAAAGAAACAAAGTTTATTCAACAAAGTTACTTTTCTTTTAATTTTTAATTTATTAAAAATTAAAAAAGGACAAAAATCGTTCTTCAAATAAATCTGGCTCTTTTACACTACTAAAAAAATCATAGATTTTTTGAATTTTTGTCTTGTAAATCGGAGATTTACAAGGTCGCGAAGCTAAAAAAGGAAATAAGGAATATTTCCGAGGTCGAAGGAACGATTTTTGTACGCACAGCTTTCCGAGTTCGACTTCCAAGGTCGCGAAGCTAAAAAAAGGAAATATGGAATATTTCCAAGGTCCCAGCAACCGATTTTTGTAAACCGAGGTCGTATGTGCAACAATTTCTTAGTTGGGCTCAGCAGTTGGTTTGAGCAAAAGAATTTTTTATTTATATCCAAGATAAAGGTTAGTTAGATAACTAGTTAGCTTTTTATTATATAGTTCTTTAAAAATTTAAAAATTCGAAATTATTTATTATAAAATTATAAGAATACAATAAATCTTATGGAAGCTTTAGTTTATACTTTCTTATTGATTGGTACTCTAGGAATTATCTTTTTCGCAATTTTCTTTAGAGAACCTCCTCGTATTGTAAGATAATTATTTTGTTGTTTAGTATGTGACTTTTTTTTTTTTTAGTCTGAGCATTTCAAAAGTAGCGATTCTTAGTGAACATTTCGATTTTTGTGGTCGAAATGTTCAGACTAAAAAAAAATTCAGAAACTTATAAGTTTACTATTAAACTTTTGTTATTGTCAGAGCCTGTAAGTTAATAAATCGACCTACGTTTTTTTTTTTTTAGCGAAGCTAAAAAAAGGAAATCAGAGATTTCTGAGCCGAAATTAGAGTTTTTGGACATAAATCGTCTGGATTCCAATTGTTTCAAAATTTGGATTTAATTTTTAATAAATTAAAAATTAAGAGCCAAAAAATGTTTTATTATTTAAAGCATAATTTAAGAATTGTAGAAACCTAGTAAAGGTTAAATGTGATATTAAAAAAATAAAGTGAAACATGAAAACTATTGATAAAAACATTTTTCGTTATATAGATATTTTAGTTCTCTTTTCTTAGCTTAAGAAAGATATTTTACCTTTAAAATCCATTTTTATGTAAGATGTCGACCGAAAAGATTAAAGCAGACTGTTACATGTCTTGTGCAGTAAGCATTTTCTTTTGTATTTGAAATCGACCTCGGAAATCAGAGATTTCCGAGGCAAATAGCAATGTTTTTTTTTTTTTAGTTTTTAAGTCACATTAGTAATACTAAAGTTTCTCCTTAAACCGAAGGGTACGAAAAACTTTATTATTACTAAATATTTTTTTATCACTTAAGTTATTACATAAAGTAAAAGTAAAAATTTAAGATAAATTATGGCAACAGCTAAATCAAATTCATCTAGTTCAGATATTGAATTTCAACCAGGTATCAGTACTCCATTAGGAAGATTATTAAAACCATTAAATTCTGAAGCTGGTAAAGTTTTACCAGGATGGGGAACAACTGTTTTAATGGGTGTTTTTATGACACTTTTTGCAGTTTTTTTAGTTATTATTTTAGAAATTTATAATAGCTCAGTAATTCTTGATGGTGTTACTATGAGCTGGGAATCATTAGCGAAATAATATATTTTTCTTTTTTTCTCTTTTTTTACCTTAAGTTAAAATAATGTTAGGGTAAAAAAAGAGAAAAAATTTTAATTGTTTAAATCGTATGGTTTAAATCCAACTTGTCTTGATATAACAATACTGTCGTATTATCAATGTGGAAGAGTCTCCTTTCTCGGAAAAGCGTAGCTGTACCGGTCAAAAAATTTACGATTTTTTTAGCCTATTTAATTGAAGGTTTTAGGTAAACGACCTAAAACCATCAATTATCGAATGATTTTGGTCTCAAAAGTTCCGTTTCTGTTTACAAAATTAAAAAAAAAAAGGGTGAAAAACAATCTTTTTTCACCCTTTTCGGATACAAACCTTTGTATCCGAAAAAACAAAGCTTGCTGTTTTAATTTTAAATTTATTTGTCGATAAAAACCGTCAAAGATTTGTGGAAAATCCTTTTTCCGAGACTCAAATTGTTTAAGAATTTGGATAAACATGAAAATGTCAGTGTCAAAATTTGACTCCAAAAGAAAACCCAGGAAATGTCCTGCTTTTTATTTACTATTTCATTTAAGAATTCTCAATCTTATTTTAACTAAAAAGTTTTAAAAATTAAAAAGTATGTCTCATATCGTTAAAATTTATGGTGCGACTTATGTGCGGCTTGTTCTTTTTCATTTCATTTAAAAAAAGCAGAAAAAAGAAATGTTATGAACTCAATAAAAATAGGAAATGTTTTTCTAGAGAATATTAATCTTCTACTTTGTAATTTAAATTTTAGATTTAAATTACAAAAAAGCAAAGTTTGTTATTTTCGACTATTTTATCTTTTTTATTGAGACATTTAATCAAGATACTTTATGTTAAAGTAATAGGTTTAGAGCCAACTAATTTAGAATTGAAACTATTAATTGTTAAAAAAAAATCGTTAAATTTTTAAGCTTAGCAAAAAGATTTTTGTGCTCGATTTGAGATGACATAAAATAAACACTTTTGGTTGGATTCTAAGTTCATGTAAAACGAATATATTTGTTTATTGAAATGCTCCTTTTAATTAAAAGGAGCGACTTCGTAAATCAATCTGGCTCTTAATTTTTAATTTATTAAAAATTAAAAATGGAAAGCGGAGCTTTTCTTTTTTTAGCGATTAATTTTTTAATTTTAAAAAATTAAAAAAGTGAGAATGAGAAAGAAAAGGGACTTTGTCCCTTTCCTCCTCGGAAATCTCCGTTTTTTTAGCGAAGCTAAAAAAACTCAAAAACCGTTATTTTTAATTTATTAAAAATTTAGGAGCTTTCGGCTTATAAATCCGAAGAATTTACAAGATCGTTCGATTTCTGAGCCAAACTGTAAATGTACGAGAAATCTTTTAATTATAAATTAAAATTTTTCTTTTGTAGAATCTAGCATCATCCATTTGAATGGAACATGTTTAAAAAAAAGAGTATAGTTTTAACGAAGTTTCTATTTAAGTTTCTTGATACAAGCAAGAAGTTAACATTAAAAACTAATAACATAATTAATTAACGTATAATAATTAAAAATGCTTTTTTTATTGAAAGTTTTTTTTAGTCTGTATTTAGGGTTGAATTTAGTTGTTATCTTACTATTTGGACTAAACTTTTCGATGATCGTATTAAAATAATTATTATCGATTTTGATAGTTTTATTTAGTTTTAATATTTTAACTTTAGAGATTTTTGATTCTTTGATTAAAGGATTAAAAAAGAAATTTTACGTATTTTTTTAACTAATGCCATTTAACAATTAAAAACAACAAACAAAAAGACAGTTTTTGTCTTGTAAATCTCCGATTTACAAGACAAAAACTGACACAAATCCGGCTGCCTTGTAAATTCTTCGGATATACAAGACGAAAGCGGAGCTTTATAAGGTCGATTTTTTTAGAAGATTTAGGAAAACAAGGGCTTTTGATTTCTTTTTTTTTAGGGAAGCTAAAAAAAAAACGTCGATAACCTTTTTAATTTTTTTTTGATTAAAATAAGTTGTGTTTTGATAGAGGATGATTTTTAAAAATCAATAAATAACATTTTTATGGATAATCCAGCATTTTTCTTTACTATTTTTTTATGGTTTTTTCTATTAAGCATTACAGCTTATTCAATTTATGTTGGTTTTGGACCTCCATCTAATAGGTTACGTGATCCTTTTGAAGAACATGAGGACTAAGTGTTTTTCAAAAAATCTTCCATGCCATTTTTTAGACGAATTTAAATTTCTTTGGACCCAACTTTCGACTGTAAAGGTTTTTCTTAACGTTTTTGTCAATTTCGGAGACTAAAAAAGATACGATTTTTTAGTAAGGAACGCTTTCCGAGCAGAATGCCCTTCTTTTATCCAAATTTTCGCCAGTTTTTTTAGCTTTAATTTTTTAATTTTAAAAAATAAAAAAAAAGACCTTGGAATGAGAAAGGAAAGCAACAAAGTTGCTTTCCTTGTAAAGAGAAGCTTCGCTTCTCTTTACAAGTTGGGAAAGAAAAAGGACTTTGTTCTTTTTCTCGAAAAAAAAAAAGCGAAGCTTTTTTTTACGAGATGAGAAAGGAAAGCAACAAAGTTGCTTTCCTCCTCCGATTTCGGCTTGGAAATCCGAAGGATTTACAAGGTTGACAAAAAAAAGGAAATATTCTATATTTACAAAGTCGAGAACCGGCATTAAAAAGGCCAAATTTATTAAAAACCAAACAAAAAAATTATTCCTAATTTACAATTTTTTCTAATTCGTACGAGTACATTAAATTATACTCTTCTGAGGGTTTAAGCATGTTGAACCGCACATAGTGAGTTTTTCGGCTCGGAAATCTGGCTCGGAAAGCTCCGCTTTCCCAGTTCGATTTCCGAGGTAGAAACTAAAATTTTTTGAACAAAAACTTGCAAACAACTCTGGAACATTGGGTAAGAAATAAATTCTTATAAAATTGTTATGAATTAATATTTCTGAAGCTAGTTTTGCTGGGAAAAAAGCAGTTTCTGTTTTCGTTTTTTTTATGTTAATCGTTTTTTGAAAATTAATGATTCTTTTCTGTACTACTGGCCGTCAACAAGTTAATTTTCTCTTTATATTTGTAAAATTTCTCTAAGCCGTATGAATAAAAAATATTCATGTACGGTTTTAATACCAAAGAATTTAGAAGTCTGTTCTTTAGGTTCATAAACATAGAATTTTGACCAATTTTTCGTATCCAACTGGTTCCGTCGACCAATAAAAAAACTTTTACTAGTTTCCTAGTTTTTTTTTTCACAAAGGGTTATCTAGCAATAGAAAATTCTAATAGCTAAATGAAAAAACTATTATTACTGTTTTCAATAGTTTAAAATATCAAAAAAGTATTATTCTTTTGTAAACATAATTTTGTGTTCAAAGCGTAACACTTTGGAAGAAATTTTTAAATTCAGCAAAAATGAGAAAATGTTCCTGTTTATCCGGCTAAAAAATCCGGCGCGTAATCCTGGCTCGGAAAGCAGGGCTTTTGGCTTCTAAACCCAATTAAAAAATCAAATGATTTTTTAAAAGGATTTAGAAGATCATTTGATTTACGAGGTCGATTTTTAGTTTGGAATGAGAAATAAAAGGGTGGAAAAAAAGAGAAGCGAAGCGTTTTGGATCTAAATCTTCGACCTCGGTTACACAAATCGAGAGTATTTGCGTAAAATTCTTTCCTTGTTTATACAAATCGGGGCATTTGGGAAAAAAAGGGCTTCTGATTTATGAGGTCAACGGATCCTCCTAAAAGCTACGCTTCTCCTTTTGTCTACAAATCGTTAATTTAACGAGTTGTATACACTCTATTTTACTTATCTTTTTTGGACTTTTTTTTCTTCATCTTTAATATTCGGAATTTTAAAATATCAAAAAGTTCATAAATCTTTTTGATTGGAAACAGGTACTTATCTACGGCTTCCTTATGAATTTTATTTAAATTCTATGAAAAAAGGCTTTCAAATTAACTTTTTTACACACTATTTAGAATTGTAGTTTTTTAGGTAATTTGAAGTAGGATATTCGTCAAGCTAATACTATTTTTAACTAACTTTGTTTAAATTTTTAGTTTCATTTGAAATTTAGACAAGCTGAAATAGATAACGGTTCCATTCCGTTGAATAGTTAAAAAACTAGAAAAGAGATTTGAAAAATATATTAGTTAAAACTTCTAAACATTAATTTTTAATAATTGGTAGATAGAAATGAAGTACAAAAGATTTCATCTTAGTCTAAAACTAACTTTTTTTTTTTAAAATTAAAATTTATAAGTAACTATTTGTTTCTCAAATTAGTAAACTTTTTTGATGCAGACACGAATAAATTAATTTGTTTTTTAATTAATTAAAGCTAGATGTTAGGTAACTTACATGTCTAGTTTTCAAGGGGGAAAGATTTAGTTTAACCTACCTTACACACTTGTATTGGATGTACACAATGTGTACGTGCTTGTCCTTTAGATGTTTTAGAAATGGTACCTTGGGATGGTTGTAAAGCTGAGCAAATGGCTTCAGCTCCTCGTACAGAAGATTGTGTTGGATGTAAACGTTGTGAATCAGCTTGTCCAACAGATTTTTTAAGTGTTCGTGTTTACACAAGTTCAGAAAGTACTAGAAGTATGGGTTTAGCTTACTAAGTTTTTTGAAAAAAAAAAAAGCTTAGTCATTTATTAATTTGTAATTTGTAATTTATAAGTTGCACTGGAAAGTTTTTGAACATAAATTGAAACCATTTATGTTCAAAAACTTTCCAGTGCAACTTATAAATTACAAATTACAAATTAATAAATGACTTTTTATCTTGACAAGTTGTCTCTAATGTATTAAATTATTTTTAATATTTTTTATACTCACATTACTTAAAATTATATTGCTTCTAGCAAAAAATGGGATTGTAGTTCAATTGGTTAGAGCACCGCCCTGTCACGGCGGAAGTTGCGGGTTCGAGTCCCGTCAGTCCCGAAAGTATACCTATTAAACGCGACAATTTTTTAGGGTCGAAACCCATTTTCTTGTTCTCAACACAACAACATATGTTGAGATAAAAAAAGAATATAGATTTGTCAATTTTTCCTTTGGAGGAGACTTTAAGAAAAATTTTCGCTTGAAATAAATTGTTCGAGTTCTGCAAGTGAGACGATAAGCTGAGGCTACGTCCTTAAATTAAAAGACTGCCCAACGAAGGTACCATTGATAATTTTTTTTTTTCGTGGAATTCTTCCTTTTTGAAAAATCCTTTATCTAAATTAGGGTAAATCATATGCCCCTGAATCGAATAGTTATACTATATATATATATATATATATATATATATATATATATATATGAAGAGAGAGAGAAAGAGATTGTAGTAAGTTTCTTTCGAAAATTGGAGAAAAATTAAATATTAACATCTCATCACCAAAATGTGACAAAAATTTTTTATGTAACAGATATATCAAATAATTAGAAACAAAGATTTTGGAATTTTTATAAAATTTTTCTTGTAGTTTTTTAATTTAACCTCGTGACCATTGAAAAAACGTACACATAGAAGAAAAAGAGCGAAACGTAGTGTATTGGGTATCAATTAAACAGTTTCGTTTAAAATTAAAAAATCCAATTGAGATCCTTGCTTTTTGAATTTCTGTTAGTTTTAATTTTTTACCACGAGGAATTAATTTTTCATTTCTCGGAGATTTGAATTTTTGTTATTATAAAGTTTATATAAATTAAGAAGGCAAAACAAATGACTAGAGTTAAAAGAGGTATTGTTGCTCGTAAAAGAAGAAAAAAGATTTTAAATTATACTAAAGGGTTTCGTGGTGCTGCTTCGACACTTTTCAGAACAGCAAATCAACGTTATATGAAAGCTTTAAAATTATCATTTATTAATCGTCGTAAAAAGAAACGTGATTTCCGTAGTTTATGGATTTCGCGATTAAATGCAGCTGTTCGAAAAAATGGTTTAAATTATAATGAATTTATTTTTGCGTTAAAGATTTGTAATATTAATTTAAACCGTAAAACATTATCACAAATTAGTATTTGTGATCCACAAACTTTTAATCTGTTATATCAGAATTTAAAACCAATGTTAATTAAATATTTGAATTCGAAATAATTTTGTAATATTACTCAAAAATAAATTCTTCGACAAAATCAAGAGAGGCTCATGCACACATCTGTGTGCATGAGCCTCTCTTGATTTTGGGTAAACCTATTGGTTGTAAAATGGTTAAAGTTGTCGACAGTTTTTTTAGTTTTACGATCTCGTAAATCTCCGCTTTACGAGACAAAAACTGTCGACAAAAAAATTGAAGATTTTTGACCTTTTTTAATATTGAAAATTTTTGGCCTTTTTTAATTTTGACAAAATTAAAAATGTTCCTGTTTTTGCCTGGATCTCGGAAATATTCCAGATTTCCTTTTTTTAGCCTCTTTAATTGTTAATTTATTAACAATTACCTTGGAAATCGGTCATACAAATCGGTTGCTTAATTTTTTAATTTTTAATAAATTAAAAATTTAGAAGATTTCCTTTTTGTGTCAGTTTTTGTCTCGTAAATCGGTTCAGAAATCCGAAGGATTTCTGAAGTCGATTTACGAGGTCGCTTTGCTAAAAAATCCTCCGGTAGCAAAATCCGGAAGATTTTGCTTTAATAAATTAAAAATTAAAGCTCGGAAATCATAACTCCGACCTCGGAAATTGGGGATTTCAGCTCGGAAATTTTCGATTTCCGAGGTCGACAAAAAATCTATGATTTTAGTTACTAAGGTTGGCAACAATTTTCGATTTTTTAGCTACCGGGGTGGAAAATTTGTGTTAAAGAAAAGCGTTGCTTTTCGCTTTTCGAAAAACTAAACAAATTTGTAAATGGATGAATTGTAAAATCAAAGAATCCAACAACCTATTATTTTAAAATGTTTTCATTTTGTGGTTCTCTAAGAAAGTTGTAAAGAGGGATTTAGTACTATACATAGGAGGTTTAAAACATAAAATTCAAAACCTTTAAAGGTTCAATTTTAAATATAATCTATAACTTACATAAAAATAAAAGATTAGAATCATCTATTTATATATAATAATTTTTAGATTAATTGATGTCTTTTTTAGTCCTCTAATTAAATAGTTCTTATCAATAAAAAATTAAGATTAACTAACAACTTTTTTTTTTTTAATAAAGTGCTAGTAGTTCTGGATAAAAAGTTTTTGTTTTATGAAATTAAATAAAAATTTTAAATGCTTTGATATAATTATTCATCTTCTTGCCGGGATAGCTCAGTGGTAGAGCAGAGGACTGAAAATCCTTGTGTCACCAGTTCAATCCTGGTTCTCGGCAACAACTTCAGATAAATATAAGTGGAATTTTTCTTTATGGTAAAGAAAAATTCTTGATTAAATACTGTGACATGTAGTAGTATTTTGAAATGTATAATTAACTTTTTGAAGAAAAAAAAAACTCCTTTATTTTCCTTTCGCTTTTTATTAAGATTTTTAGAGGGTTACTAGTCTAGTAATTTTTTTTTTGTAAAAAAAAGTGCTCTCGGTACTTGAGCACCTAGTTGCAAAAATTAGACTTTTACTTTATAATAAAATCATACGTCAATAGATAACTATCGGGATGTAGCGCAGTTTGGTAGCGCTCCTGTTTTGGGAACAGGAGGTCGCAGGTTCGAATCCTGTCATCCCGAAACGAAAATTTAAGTTTTGTCAATAATATCTAATTGTGCCGTTTTTTACTAAATAAAAATAACTAATTGTTTAGGATTTTAAAAACGTGAATTTACATAGTTTTTGTAATAAAAAAAACTCACTGAATTGAAAAGAACAAAATTATTCCCAAAAAATTTTAAACGGAGTATTCGTACGACTAATTTCGTATGTTTTTTTTGGTTTTAAAAAATTGCTGATAGTTAAAGTTAGGGTAAAGTTTAATTGTTACTAGCTTAACTTGCCTTATTACTAGAGTATTTAGTTCTTTTTTTTTTTAGCGAGAGTTTGGCGACCTCGGAAATCGGAGATTTCCGAGGTCGCCAAACACATTTGATCCCAGTCACCGTTAAAAAAACTTTAACGTTTCGTTTACACAAAGCGTTTCTTTTAAAAAGAAACGCTTTGTGTAAACGAAAAAAGCTTTGAAGCTTTTTTTTTCTTCCTTGATTTATCGGAAGAAGGGACCAAAGATTATTTTGGAACTAGTGTTTGAAATATTTTAATTTTTTAACGAACATTATCCAATGTTTAATTATAGTTATAGTTTAATAAAAAATACGAAATTACTCCTTCCTTTAACAAATGTTAAAAACAAGAAAGTACTAATTCATAATTGTTTTCAGTTTAGCATGAAACATATTAATCAAGTTCAACACTTGAATACCAAATCATTTTATTATAATAAAAAGAAAATTCAGAAACAATATTCTGTCTATTCGTATTTGGAGTTTCAAAAGAAAAATAGACAAGAAAAAAGTCCTCTCAATAGTATTGTAAGAAACCCAGCTATTGATTGGCATTGTACTAAACCTTTAGGAAAAAATGAACTAGGACTTTGGTTTAGTTTGATTACTCAACCTTTTTCAACACGAAAACATTGGTGGATTTTATTACCTGCTCAAAATTTATTATTTCGATTACGTTGGGAGCGTTTCCAGGCACGTGACTTTAGATCCGCACAAATTCCCACTGTTACATCATCCTTAAATTGGTTTAGTGAAAAACCAATTTATTTCTATGTGGTCATACCATTTTTAGGTTGTTTAGGTTTGATTTATAGTACTTTACCAAATGATTTAAGAGAACTAAAACGTAGAAAAGATCCAATTTTTTGTGTTGACGGACATCAGTCCAAAATTGTTTCGACCGACCTTGGAAATCCTTCAGATTTCCAAGCCGAAATCAATTTCGGAAATCCTTCGGTTGCAAAATCCGAAGGATTTTGCAACCGAACCGAGGTCCGAGCCGAAAAAACTCTTTCACAGGTTTCCTCAAATTGGTCCTACGCTGGTCAACATCATTATGTCGCAACCTATTTCGATTCACAATCGTATTTTAAGTATTTAAATTGTTCAAATTTAGTTCAAAATTTAAATTTAGATGTGTTTACTGGTTGTGTAAACAATAAATCCCATCTTAAACAGGTATTTCCTGATCATAACTCCGAGAATAAAAATGTTAAGTCTGATTTACACAATTCGCAAGAATTTTTGTCTAAAAAGAAACAAAGTGCCTTTTCTCCGCCATTCGGTACATGGTGGGAGCAATATTTATTGCAAAAATCAAAAATTGATTGGTTTTGGTCACAATGGGCTTTAAAGGATTTTTCTTTATTAAACGAAAAAACTGGTGTTCGTTTAATTTGGGAAAAATTAAACAGTTCTACCGTTTATAAAATTAATTGTGAAGGCAAAAATAATTCAGAGCCAGCTTTTTCGAAAGGGTTATTAGTTAAGAAAAACAATAATACTTCTTTTTCTTTCTATCATCTGGGAAAAGCTAAAAAAAATGACTTTGCACAAAAACTTTTTTCTACTGACTTACATTTTCCAACAAAAATTTTAACAAATATAAAAAGATCTAACCAAACCACGGATTCGATTTTTACACAAAATCAAAATAATTATCCAAGTAAATTCGCCGGGAAATCAGAATGGCAAAGAAAAGGGACTTGGTCCCTTTTTGCAAAAAGATTTCCATCTCGTTTGTCCAAATCGTCTCTCTTTGAGAAAACAGGTACATTTGGATTTCAACAAATTGAGACTTTGAAAAATTCTTCTGGAAACTTTATTTTAATTAGTGGATTGCAAAAAAATTCTCTTTTTAATTTTTTTGAAACTGATTTTCATGACCTTGAACATCGTTCCGTAGGAAAATCCGGAGGAGAAAAAGGACAAAGTCCTTTTCAAGTTACTCAGCAGGATGATGAATTAAAGAAAAAAGAATTTTATAATTTATTCGGATTTGTTCATTTAAATAAAAGTTATCGTTTTCAGAATGCTCTTACCTGGACAAAAATGTTGCCTGAGAGAATTTCTGATTTGAAGTATTTTACGACTGCTTTTTTCTTAGATAATTTATTTACTAAATTTTATTCATACAAACAATTTCAGTTTTTAAACTCATATTTTACTTCTGAATCTTATCGAATTCAAAAAACTTTAGATGCGAAATCAAAGTTTTATAAATTAAACTTTCCAATTTTATTCTCTGGCTATAAAATCGATAGTTCAAACAAAAAATCAGATATATGGTCACAATGTTTGAAAAGTAATAAAAAACTAAATTATAAGATTGAATTGTCTACCTATTCTCGAAACTATAGTATTTCTCCTGAAAGCCGAACGTTTTTTGAAAACGTTGTAAATCAAAGTGAAAGTCATTTAATTAATACTTTTATTAGTAATAACACAAAAAATAAGTCTTATTCAACAAATTGCAAATGGCAATCTGTAGGAAATTGGTCGTTCTATTGGAATTATTTTAAACATTTTTATGGTTCGTCGGGTTTATTAAAACCTTGGACTTCGACATTTGATTCTATAATGGTACAGAAACCTGCTAAAAATTTAATTTCTAATATTTTGTTAAAAAAATTTTATAATCCTTTTCCGTCTGTTAATTTTTTTCCAGATAAAAATTTTCTTTTTACGAAATGGCATTCGAAAAAGAAACAAGGTTTTTTCTATAAAAGAATTACTAAATTACAATTAAAAAAACGAACTTCACAAACTTCCTATAGCAGAATCGTTTCACTTTTATGGGGATTTCGAGCAAAATATAAATTAGATGAAGTTTTACAATATCAAAAGTCCAAATATTATCAAAGTAAGAAAGCTCAACAAACGGCGCATCAGAATTTCAATCAAAATACAACTTCTACAAACATTAATTATCAAATGGTTTTGAAAACATTAACAAAACGTAGACGTTATAAGAAATATATTGAGTTTAATACTTTATCTTCTTGGTTAAGAGATGTTCTTTATTTTAAAAAAATTGGACGTAAATTAGTAAAAATAAAAAAAGATACGTATTTATTTAACTATGCAAATCTTACGACCAGTGTTCCGGAAGTTTCAAAGCTTTTTTATAGGGATTCCATAGAAAGTAAAGTTGGACAAAAATACCCATTATTGAACCAACAAAACATTGCCTTTCTGCGAAATATCAAGAACCGGGGTTCACTTTCACAATCTTCAGTTAGTAAAAGTTACAAAAAATACCAAGTTTTTCCAGTTCCCAGATATGCTAAAAAATTTCCATCAGTATCTACTCTCTTTCCTCAAGATTCAGGAAAAACAACGGAAAAAGGATTCATTAGTACAGTTCCGGATTCTTTATACATAAAGAAAAGCACTAAGAATAATTTTGATTTTCAAATGCATTTTTTCAATTCTCAAAGTTTGCATACAAGTAAAACGCTTTTTATGACTTTAAAAAAATTTAATCGTTTAAATAAAAATCATCAATTAAATCAATATTGGAAGTCCTTTAAAATTAAAAGATTTTCGACCGACCGTGTAAATGGGTCGCATTTACAAGCCGAAATCGACAGTTTTTGTCTCGGAAATAGTCCATATTTCCGAGGTCTCGAAGCTAAAAAAAAAGGAAATCCTTCGGTAGCAAAACCCGAAGGATTTTGTCACCGAACCGATTTCCTAGCCAAAAATCAATTCGGGACTTCTTATGGCACTGGGTACATGCCGTATTCATTTTCAGTTAATAAAACACCAATTGTCTTAAAAAAAATTGCCTTAAAGTCTTTAAATAACAGACTTTTACAACCTTATCGAAACACACAAATAAAATATGGTTTCCTAAGTCGAAACGATTTGTGTAAAACCCTATCTGTTGCTAAAATTTTTAAAAATTTTAATCGTTTTTTTTATAACTTTCAAAAAAATCTTAAAAATAAATTTTTTTCAAAATTACCTTTGAGTTATTCTGTTAAAAAAATTAAACCAATACAGACAAATTTAGGTCGAAAGCTTTTTTCTCTCTCATTTGATCAAAGTGTTACCAAACCAAATGCTCATTTATTTGTCCAAAAGAAAATAAGTAAAAAGGAAAATTTGGCCACCAGTAGATATGTTGGTTTACACAAATCGTCGGGAAAAGTTATGTGCGAAAAGCAGAGTTTATCTCAGTTATCTACTAAGCTTAAAACAAATATTAGGATTTCATTATTAAATAAACTCTCACATTTTTCACCATCATTATATAAACCATTTCAGTTAGCTTCTCCGTCTAGCATTGAAAAAAGAGAAATTCAACCCCTGGTTAGTGTTGAAAAGAAAAGTTCGGACCGAATTGCTGTTAACTTTTTATCTTTAGATGAATTAATTTTTAAATTTAAAAATTTATCCTCTTCATTTGTTATTTGGCGCAATAAATTTCAAATTCGTCGAGATTATTTATTATTATCTTATATGTATTTAGACTATTTAGGCACTCTTATTAATTCTTTTACGAATTCATATGATTTCTTCTTAAATTTTGTGGATAGTAATGACTACAAAAATTCAACAACCTTAAGTGCGAATTTTGAAATAAAGTCTAATTATTTTGTAAAATGTGACCGGTATAAAACAAATTTAATTAAACCCTGCTGGTCTTTTTCAATAATCAATCATTTAAAAATTAATCATATGGGGATTTCTGATCAACTATTAACTGCTTCAAATCATATTGCAGAAAGTGAGTATGATTATCTCAACTCTTTTTCAACCGAGATTTTCAATTTTGGAGTCCTTCCAAGGAACTCGCTAACTAGTTTCATTAATTCTAGGAAAATAAATTCTAGTGTTTTATTTAATCGTTCCTGCGCTAAAAATTTGCGAGGATCAAGATTTTTTGAGACTGGAAAACAAGATAAATTGATACAATTCGAAAAAACGAAACTTTTTTCTTTTTTAGATAGCACTACTTTTAATAAAAATTATTTGAATTATAAAACGAAACTTTTTAATCAAAAACTAATTTTATTAAAAAAACAAAAGTTAATTTCAGCTTTTAATAAAGGACCGAAAACAATAAACCTGACAGTCAAAAAACAATCCAATTTTAAACAAACAATTCAGTGGACAAAATTAAAATATCGAAGAAAACCAGGGATTTCTAAAAGTAGAATTGGTAGTAAGGAAACAAAAATTTATAATGGTCTTTTATTTCAAAACTTAGGTTTTCATTCGGAACGATTTGAGAACATATCAGTACAAAATTTCACTTTTTGGTTATGCACTATCGTGTTTCATATTTGTTTGCTTTCTAGTTTAATTAGAAATTACAAAGTATCGTTTCATTTTTGTTTTAAAACATTATATTCTTTTGTATTTATTTTAAATAAATACTTTGTTTACGCAAAATATAGATTTCAGAGATTAATAAATTATATTTATCGAAATAATCTTGAGCCTGTCATAGAAAATTTGCCGTGGGTTTCTGGCTCGAAAAGAGAAACGAAAAAAGAAAGGTATTGGGCACCATTAGCAATTTTTAATAAAATGAATAATGAAGCGTTGCAATCTTCAGATTTAGTAAGTCCGTTTCTTGGCACTTTAAAAATTACTCAAAATACAACTCCGTTAAATACTTTTTCATCTCAGTTACACAAACCGGGACAACTTTTATACGAGCCGAGTTCCGAGTTCATTTCGGTAAAGAAGAATTCTTTTAGTAAATTATTTTTTTTACCTTCTTTTTATGCTAATACAAAAACTTACAAAGACTCAAATTTTATTTTTTCTGTAGATAACAAGTATAAATCTTTGTTGTTCTCTCATTCATTTAACCGTTTTAGGATGAAAATTTTAACGTTATTGCAATATATTCAATTTAAATATCATACACCTTTTAGTAATTTTCAATTTGATTCAAAACAATTAGACAAATCGTTTGGTCAAGCAAAAATCTCGGATCAGAGCAAAGGAATTATTCCTATTTCATTAACGAAAGCAATGTCCTTGTTGGAAAATTTTAAAGGGGTTTCAACAAAAGTTGATTTCAAAAAGTTACAAATAGATTCGAATTTTCAAGTCCAAAGGACAACTATAAATAAAAATTTGTTACAGGGTTCATTGGTAAGTTTACAGACAAATAAATCTATAGGTTCGACATCGGAAATCGGCGATTTGACTTTTAATGACTTCGGAAATCGTTCCGATTTCCGAGCTGAAAAAATTCAAAACGTCAAAAAAATACCAAATAATAATATTTCGGAACCATTTGGTCGAATTTTAAATTTTTTAAAAAGTAAAAAAGAAACAAATATAAAATTTTATTTAAAAGTGTTAAAGTGGAATATGTTGTTAACATTATTAATTGGAGAATCCGAAGTTTTAGCAGAATTAGAGCCTTATAGAGAAATGCACTGGTATTTTCTAAAAAAATTTCCAATTTTTTTAAGAACCTCTGCTACAAAAGATTATTTAAGCATGTCAGATTATCAGGCTGATGAAAAAATTCGTATTATTAAACAAAAAATTCGTCAAACAATTATGATTCTTTATTTACGTACTAAAAAATATGAATCTAAATTACAAAATCGTGTAACTCAAAATGAAAAAACTACAAATTCTTTAGTACGAAATCGAGTAAATAAAAAAAAGTTAATAGCAAATAAAAATGATTTATCAACATCCAAATTGTCCCAATTTGGGTCCGAAACGAGTGATACTAGTCAATCAGGTTTGTCTCAATCCAAATTGTTCCGATTTTTTTACCAGTTGGATTTTTTCCGTGTGTTTACTGATAATAAAATACGTAGAAGAAAAATTAAAAAGCTTGCTTTCTGGAAATCAATTTTAACTTTTTTAGGAAAATATAGTTTTCTAAGTCGTTCTGCTATTTTAAGTAAACGATTTAGAGAATCTCTTCTTATGTTTTCTTCACCCTTAGTAGTTTTTGGACCTCTTGGCACTATTTTTTTAACTTATGGGCTAAAAAAATTTATTTTAGGTTTTGAACAAAATTATTATCAAAAAAGTAAAACCAGGTTGGCTTCAAACCATTTGCGACAAATGAAAGAAAACTCCGAAAAAGCTTTAGATACTAATCTTTTTTCTTTGTTTTTAAGAGCATCACAAAATAAAGATTTATTTTCGGCTCCGTTCCAAAAGCCGGAGGCTTTCCATTTTGCTAACAAAGGATTTCCAAGGTCAGATGAAGTATTAAAATTAAATTCTTATATTTTGCAAAAAATTACAAACCAGATAAAGTTCGAACAGAGAACATTAATAAATGGCCGAAACATTGGGGTTTTACACAAATCGACTGAACAATTTCCGAAGTCCAGCGGGGATCAACTAGGATTTCAAAAAGAATTAATAAAGCTTCAGACTAACAATGAGTCGTTTTTTGATTTAGAATTTTTTATAGATAGTCAAAAATTTCTTAAAAAATATACTAGAATTTATTCTCGCGTAACAAACCCTTTAGATAAAACATTATCTAAATCTAAACTTCAATCTCGGAACTATTCTATATTTCCGATTTTTTTAGCGGAGTCCGAAAAGATTCGTCTTCAATATAAGAAAAATCTCATCAATAGTTCACTGGAAAATACTAGTAGTAGTAAAAATATGCAAATATTAAAATTGAGCGATTTGTATAATTGGAGCTATACTGAAAAATCTAATACATTAGGAAAAAATTCAATCTATGCGGATACATTTGATCCCAAACTTCGTTATTATCGTTTTTCCACAAATTTTTCAAAATTGTTAGCAGATGTTGGCGGGTTTTATACGAATATTTCTGCTCAGCAAGAGATAGGACCAATTATTTGTAAAGTTTATACAGGTTTGTTTGCCAAACAATCTGCTAAAAATTATTTAGTAGTTTCTGGTTCGACAAACCAGGAATCGGTTTTATTATTAATTCAAGCCTTATCGGCTGAAATGGGTATGAAGTTATTTATCGAAGACGCTAAGCGTTTACAACGAATTGGGCGCCGTGGAATTAATAAAGCAACTAAAAGATTAGAAAAGCTTTTTGATATCGCTCAAGCAAATACTCCTGCGCTTGTTTTTATTGAAGATATTCATGTAATTGGCGCAAAAACAAAAATGATTAAAGTGGATGAAGAACATGATGACATTGAAATTTTATCTCGTTCATTATTATCGAAACTTGTTTATCGTAAATATCATAGAAATAAATCATTACGTGAATCCTTTATTGATCAAAATTTATTCACAGGTGGGTCTTCAAGTACTCGTAGACGTTCTTTAAAACCAAGCAATCCAATTCCAACAAGTTTAGTACTTTATCAATTAACTCGTCGACGAGCTTTAGCAAATTTCTTTAAAAGTCAAGAGAATCCAGCTCGCAGATTAAATAATAAATTATTTTTATCAAAAAAACTGTCGCCTGCATTTACAACAAACGCAGTTTTAATTTGGAAACTCTTTAAGTCTAAAATTGCAACACCCAATAAACGTATTAAAGAGACACCGTGGTACCATATCCCTGTTGATGCTATGCGTAGTATTAATCCGTTAACTTATTCTATCAGAGTAAAAGTTGCTAAAATAACTTTATTAGCTATATTTACAATGGGGACAAGATTAAGATTAGTAAAAGATTTAATTCGATTATTTGAAAAAATTCAGTTTGAAAGTTATCAAAATTTGATTGTTTTTGCAACAACCAATAAGTTGTCGACTTTAGACCCAAATTTACGTCGACCTGGTCGATTAGAAGAAACTATTTCGTTGGAAGGTTTGACCGGTACTGTCTCTAGTTCACGTTCACCTGCTTTTATGGCTATTTTAGACACTTTTAAAGTTCATTTAAAAAATGTGCCTGGCTTTTCAAAAACTTTTAATATAATTGATAATACATTATTTTCTACGAATTTAAATTTACACGAATGGACAGTAATAAATTATTTAGCTGAAAATGCTTATTATTCATTTGACAGTTTTAAAAATAATTGTGAAGTTACAAATGTTACACCATTTGAGTTTTCAATTACTAACTCGAATTATTCAAATAAAATTTTTAATTTTATGCTTTTTTCAGATAAAGAAAGGAAAAAGCGTTTGCTTTTCCCTATCCGACCTGTAGGTTGCCAAATCCGGAGGATTTTGCCAGGGAAGATCTTCGAGCCGAAAAAATTAAAAACGCCAAATATAAAGGTCCTTAGATTGAGTCAAAATCAACGAATGACAAATTTTTCGCTAAAAAATCCAATCAATTCACCATTTTCATTATTCGCCACTCAGAATTCGGGAGTAAATAATATTGCAAGTTATTGGCAAAGTTTATTTTCCAATATTTTATTACAAAAGAAGACTGGTTTATTTACATTTAATTATATTTTGAATTTTTACAAAATTGATAAGTTTAATCTATTTGTGATTTTTGCTTATTCTCGTTCCGGTCAAAGTTTAGTGTCTTTTTTCTATTCAAATCGTTCAGATTTGGGTCCGAAAAAATCACAAAACTACTCGCATTTAGACGGGTTTAGCCAAGCGACCGACCTTGTAAATTCTTCGGATTTACAAGCCGAAATCGGAACGATTTCCGAGAGCGACAAAAAAACAAATCATCTCGTAGCAAAATCCGGAGAATTTTGCTACCGAGTGGGTCAAAATAAGTCGGATCGTTTACAAAAAAATAAAATGGTTGTGACCCAAGCGAAATATTTAAGGTTTGATTCAGATTATTTAATAAATCTTCAATTATGGCCAGAAATGGTCAATTTAATGAGTTTAAAAAAATCAAATATTTTTTCTAAACGAAAACAAAATGGAATTCCTCAGGGGGATTTACATTTGGGTGATTTACATTCATCATTTGTAAGGTTCTTTGCTTCTAAAGTTGGTGAATTAATTTTTGGAAATTCAGTAATATGGACTAAACCAAAACTAAAGGAAAATTTCAACACTACTTTTTTTAATAGTATACAAAATACATTTATTATGTATCCAAATCGTGGTTTATCAAATATTTACAATACAAAAGCTTCTTGGTCAGGTGCTTATGCTTCTATCAAAAATGTTGTAACGACAAGTGCGCTTTATTCAAAAACGCCTTTATTATCAAAACTTTTACATTTAGAAGACCTAAGTAAACCAAGACAAAAGCCATTCTTTGAAAGTTTAAATGCAGGAATGCTTTTTGAATATTCCGATTTTCATTATCGTGCCTTTTTCAAAAAAAATAATTTTTCAACTGAAGAAAACTTAAATTTACTAATTTATCAAAAATATATGCTTAATAATCAAGGTCGACCACTTCGTAAATACGTAAAATTAGAACATTCGAATCGTTTATGGTTATTCCGTATTCTTTATACAGAACTAGGCTCTTTAGATAATCTTACTTTAAATCCAACTTCCATGAATTATTATTATCGTAATAAAATAGCTTTAAAACAAGTATTTAAATTTTCTTCTTATCAGTGGTGGAATTGGCACTTAAGAAAACCAGTCGAACAATTAGAAGATATTCAAGAAATTGCTTATTTTCCTTGTGAAAATAAATATTATACTCCTCGTCGTAGACGTTGGATTTTAACAAATGGGTTTTGGGGTTATTGGTTTTCTTTTGACAAGAACTTTTATTTTGAGTTATATGAACAATATATGTTGCAAAGTTTACATTTTGCTTGTTTACAGTTAGATAAAAATCGTGAGGTTTTAGACTATTTAGCAAAACTTTATATTTGTAAAGAAAAACTTTCTGAAACAGATATTATTTTTGCTTTAAAACGTTATCAAATTTAATTTAGACTTTTACCCTGACAAAGTGGTTCGAACCTCATAAATCTGTCAACATGAGTTTATAAATGTTCTTTAAGAACTCGAACAGGTCTTATTTTTTAAAGAACATTTATAAACTCATGTTGACAGATTTTAGCGTTTTTAATTTTTTCAAAATGACTTCGTAAATCGAGGTCATTTACGAAGTTGAAGATTTGGGAAAACAAGGTGAGTTTACACAAAATTTTCAAGACGAACGCGGAGCTTTCGTCTATTAAATCCGACGGAGAAAAAGAACAAAGTACTTTGGCCTTTTTCTTTCTCATTTACGAGGTCGTTCAATTTCCGAGCTCATCGAAGCAAAAAAACCGTCAAAAAAGAAAACTTGCAAATAAAAAAATAAAAAGTTAATATAAATAAAATAATATTATGAAAAATTCTCAAAGGGACGATTTGGGAAAACAAGTTGACGAAAAGAAAAGCAAAGCTAGGAGAAAAGGAGCTTTGTTGAATAAACAAAGTTCCTTTTCTCCTAGCTTTGCTTTTCTTTTCCCATATCCGAGGCGATTTAAAAGAAAAAAACTTTCGACAAATATATATATATATATATATATATATATATATATATATATATATATATATATATATATATATATATATATATATATATATATTTTAGCTATGTTAACATGAGCCTGGTATTAACATTGTTTAATACTTTAAAGGTTTTGTACATTTGGTACCAACATTTTCCTAAGTTATATTTGTTCATTATCTAAGAAACATAAACAAATATAAAATAGATTATTAGATTTTATAGAATTTAAAATATTAGAATTGAGACATATTTTCACGATTTGCACAAATTCGTTTTGTTTAAACAAATCCTTGTTTTATTCAAATCTTTGACAAAAATCCGGCTCGGAAATCGAACTCGATTACACCAATCGGTTGCTGCGACCTTGGAAATATGGAATATTTCCGAGGTCGAAATTCGGATTTTGCTATCCAAATTGTGAAACAATGTGGATCCAGACTTCGACTTCGTAAATCGAAGATTTCCTTTTTTTAGCTTCGCTAAAAAAAGTCAAAAATCTAAGATTTTTTAAATGTGTGTCTTGTAAATTTCGGATTTACGCGGTCGCGAAGCTAAAAAAAAAGAAATATAGAATATTTACGAGGTCGCGAAGCTAAAAAAACTGACAAAAATCCAAGATTTTTTTAGAAAATTTGTGTCCACCTAGCTTTCCGTTTTTAATTTTTACTAAATTAAAAATTAAGAACTTTCGGCTGATAAATCCGATTTTACACTGCGACCTTGGAAATATTAAATATTTCCTTTTTTTTTAGCTTCGCTAAAAAAAAATCGAAGAGTTCCGAGATCGAAGAGACTGCTAAAAAAAATTGTAGATTTTTTAGCAGTCTCTGAAAAAGGACAAAGTACTTTGTCCTTTTTCTTTCTCATTTCCAAGATCGTTGTATTTCCGAAGTCGAGTTTTGAGCTTCCGAGGTCACTTTGTCTTTTTTTTACTTTTTACTAAATTTGGCGGCGGATAAACGGGGACATTTTTTAAACCGATTTTTTCTTTTTTTTAACATTAAAAAAGAAAAAATCGGTTTAAAAAATGTTTTAGCAAATAGAACTGCAATCGTAACAAATAAGGTTTTGTCTGAACTTTTTCTAATATTTTCGTTCTTTATTCGTAACTTGACTACAGAATTTTTTAGTTTAATTTAGAGTTTTCTTTATGGAAACTGTAAAAAGTAATATGAAAGTACGCAGATAGTTATAACAAAATTTTAACATATTAAGATACTAATCTTAACCGAAAAGATCAAAGATTCTAAGCCCTTTCGGCTTGTAAATCCGAAAGATTTACAAGGTCGCGGAGGTTTCCCCTTTTTAGTCTTGAAAAAATTAGGGGTAAAGTTTTTTCTTTGGCTCGGTTACACTGCTAAAAAAACTGTCACCGATTTTTTTTAGCAGTGTAACCAAGATCGGTCAAATTTTAAAGTTTTTTTTTTTAAGTGCGGCTTAAAAGGATAGGTTTAAAACTCAAACTTTTGTTTACACAAATCGGTTTCGGTTACACAAATATAGACTCCGACTTCGTTTACCCAAATCGGTTATTGTTTCACAATTTGGATCCAGACGGTTTATGTAACCGAGGTCTTACATTTTTTAATTTCTTAAAAATAAAAAAAAATACCGAGCTGTGTAAGGTGTAAACCGTGAACATTAGATTTTATCCTTTTATTCTTGTTTATTTTATGGGTCAAAAAATACATCCGTATGGTTATCGTGTAGGTATTACTCAACCTCATTCTGCGCGTTGGTTTGCAAATAAATATCAATATCCTCAATATGTTTTTGAAGATTTTTTATTAAAACAATCTTTGTTTAAAAATTTGCCTATAGAAAATTTACCTCGTAAAAGAACCGAAGACAAATCTGAAACAAAGCTTGTACAAATTAAAATTGAAAGATTAATTCGTAATACGATTAAAGTGAAACTTTATGTAACAAGTCCAGAAAATGCTCAAGAATTATTTGAAAATATAGACTTTAATAATTCAAAAAAAAATGGTTTAAAATCAACAAAAGCAAGTTCTTCGCCAAATTTAGAAACAAAAAAACAATTAAATAGTTTTCTTTTAAATATTCAGAAAAAAACGTTACATAAAAAAATTTTACAATTGCAAATTTTAAAATTGAAAAATTTACAATCAAAATTAGTAATGTTTAAAACGTTATTAAATCACGGACAAACAGTCGACAAAACACCGAGATTTTCTGGAAAACACGTCGATTCTGTTCTTCAGGCAAGTTCAAATTGTGGAATTATTAATTTAAATCAAAGAGAGTTAAACTCTTTATCAGTTAACAGTGGAATAAAACCAAGTGCTTTAAAATTACTTTCTGATTTGGTTACACATAAACAAAAAGTATTATATTTATTAACAAAATTTGAAAGTTCATCAACTTTTTATAAAACTCAATTAAGCAAAATTAAACAGTTAAATTTAACTGGATTTACTTTATTAAATAAATTGTCTAAGGTAAAATTTGATAAAAATAAGCAAATGTCAGATAGTACTCTATCCGATAGCATTAAAACTGAATTAAAAAAAGTCTTAGCAAAAAATGTATTACGTGTTCGAAAATTAGAACTGCAGTTAGACAAAAATTCTAAAAATGTAAATATTTCTTTAACTGCACAATTAGCCACGTTGTCAAATTTTGAAACTCAAATCACACAAATTAGCAAAATAATTGGCACTATTGCAATTCTTCGCACAAAAGAAAAACTTACTATCAAAGATCCTGTTACTTTTGCGGAATTTGTTAAAATGTTCGTTCAGTTTTCGTCAAAAACTTCAAACACTTTTGTTAATAATTATTTTAGTAACTATTGTTTACTATTAGGAAAAAATGTAAAGATGTCAACTTCTGCTTGCAATAATATCTTACGAAAAGATTATTTAGTATCGCTAAAACATATTCTTAAAACAGAAGGTAATAATTTTTCTACAGGAAAACGATTATATAACCTTTCAATAGCCTTATTAAATCAGCGTTATAAGTTAAATAAAGTAATTGAATTAAAACTTAAAACTTTAATGTTAAAATTTACAAAAACTCACGATAAAAGTTATATCTGTTCTATTCAACAGTTAAATAATTCTTTAAAACAAAATGCTACTTTTATTAAACAATTAGAAAGTTGGTTAACATTATTAACAAAAAAATTTAAAAATCCACCAGTTACTACAACACAATTATTACGCGATCGTATTTATAAAATTGATTGTTATGTGAATAAAGTTGAAATAACACCGAAATTAATGGCATCTACTGAAACATTGTTAATGAACAACAATTTTATAATTGTAAATTATAAAATTCTAAAACAAAAATTAATTGCAGAATTATTAAAACTAGAAAAAGCACAAATTTCATCGCTTTCCATTTGGGAAATCCAACTGATTTCCCAGTTAAACGAAAGATTTTTCAATATGGACGCACAGTTAACAAAAATTATTTATATTTTGCAAAATCGACTTCTGGAGTTAAAAAATCAATTTTATCAACACAGTGAAATAAAAACTAACACTGAAGAACAACCTAGCGAACTTCAGAGTGATGCAACAATTTTATTTTCTAATAGTAAAGAGTTGGTGGTCGGTTCAAAAACACTTCGTTTAAAAACAGCTTTACAAAATCTTTTAAGAACAAACTATGAGAATAGTTTTATTGTTTTACAAACACGTCGTCAAGTTTATAATAATATTATTAATCGTTTTGGAGGAAAAAGAAGATATAATCAAATTTTAACGAAAGAAAAAACTTGGATAAACCCGTTTTCTAAATTTAAAAATCATCAAACAAGTGTTACTCAACAAAGTCTAGTGAAAGACAAAACTAAGTTAATTGAACTTTTAGATAGTATTAACCAAAAAATTTATCAAAGAAAACCAATAAAATCGTTAGAAACTCGAAAACAAAAGTTTTTCGTTAAAAAAGCAATTAAAAAACGCTTAAAACAATATTTACTTTTAATGTTTATGACAACTAATACAAATTTAGCGTCTTTAAAAACAATTTATAATGTAAAAACATTATCAAAATTATGTGAAAATTTAACAGATTTACAAACTGTACCGAAAATTAGTGTGATTGAACTTGTGAAAGTTCATCAACCTAAACAATATGCAGTTTGTTTAGCAAATTTTATTGTTGAAAATTTAGAAAAAAGATTTTCATTTAGAAGTACAATGAAGAAAGCTGCAGAACAAGCTATGTCAACGACAAATGTAAAAGGAATAAAAATTCAAATTTCTGGGCGTTTAAATGGTGCTGAAATTGCTCGTACAGAATGGTTAAGAGATGGAGTTGTTCCCTTACAAACATTACGAGCAAATATTGATTATAGCTATAAAACTGCAAAAACTATTTATGGTATTTTGGGTGTGAAAGTTTGGCTTTTTAAAGAGGAAAATAAAAAATAAAAGCGACCTCGGTTACATAAATTGGTTGTTGCGACCTTGGAAATATGGAATATTTACGAGGTCGAACGAAGGATTTTGCTTTATTACAAGGTCGCCAAGTTTAATTTTTCAGTTTGCTACCTATTTTTCGATCTCGATTATACTTCGATCGTTTTTTTAGCGAATCTATCGACCTAGGAAATCGGCGACTTTGGGAATATGGAATATTTCCAAGTAGCCTTGTCCGGATTATGTAAATGAAACAGCAAAATTTTTTTAGCTTTAATTTTTTAATGTTTTAAAAATTTTTTAAGTTATTGACTTTAAAATATTTTTGTTTTATAATATTTTTTATATAACTGTTTTCTTCTAGATTAATTTATACAAATATAATAAAACAAAATTAAAAGGAATTTATTTTGAGGCTTGCAATCTTGAATATGTGCTACTAACAAATTTTAAAAGTCTTTTCGCAAAAACTAGTAGTATCATATAAGCTTGATTTTTACGTTTTTTTTGTGGCTACAAACGTGTTTTGTTGACAGTTTTTGTCTTGAAAATCGGCTCGGAAATGGGAGGAGAAAAAAGACAAAGTTGTAAGGCAAAGCTTTGCTTTGCCTTACAACTTTGTCTTTTTTCTCCTCCCAACTTGTAAAGAGAAGTTTCGCTTCTCTTTTCTGTTTCGAACACAAATCCTCCCTTCGACAGTTTTTTTAGCGCAGCGAGCTTGAAAATTCTTCGGATTTACAAGCTCGCTGCGCTAAAAAAACTGTCGCCGATTTTGTTAGCATTGTAACCGAGGTCAATTTACGAGCCAACATTTTAAACTTCTTTTTATTTTTTAAGAAAAGTAAAAAGTATACACAATTTTTACGGATCGATGCACATAATAAAATTTTTGTCAAATATTTTAAACATTCGTGTTAATGTTACACTAACCTATACTTTTTCTGAATTGTTTGAAACAATTCTATTGTTTAAAACAAGTCAGAAAAAAGCCTAGGATTCTAGCGAATAAGCTTTCTCTTACTAAGTTTTATTCAGCGTGGTAGTGGTATTTTTCTATGGCTCTTTTAAAACAATTGTTTAAAAGAATTCATAATTTAAAGAGAGATTATATATTGTCAACATGGTTTTTTTTCTAAAAAAAATTAAATGGTTCCACAAACTGAAACGAAAGCAGGCGCTGGATTTAAAGCAGGTGTAAAAGATTATCGATTAAGTGCGATTCGTTAAAACATAGAATTAAAAATAGCATTCAGTTATTTGAATTCCCTTTCTAAAAAGGCTTTTTTGAAAACAAAAAAGTTTTATAGCTATTAGAAAAAGCTCATTAATAGAAACTTTACGTTTCTGTTCTTATTTACGAAATAAGTTAAACAAGAAAACTAAACCTAGAGCAAAGGAAATCTAGAGGAGGATAATATAATTAAATTTTTGAACAATTGTCCGAAATTAAAAAAGACAACAGTTTTGTGTTACCCTAAATTTTTCCGGTAACATAGATTGCAAAATAAAAAAAAAAAATTCACAAAATGTCAAACTAATACAAATAGTTAATAAGACAAACTAATTTTTATAAATATTTAACTTTCAAAGAACTATGTGAAAAATGAAAACTCAAGAAACCAACCCTTAGACGAGACTTTATTTCCAATGAGGTATTTCCGGTTTCATTTTTCACATAGTTCGTAATGAAAACATTAAGTAGGATTAGATTTTTTGAATAAAAATGTAAACCTAAAGTTCAGAGTACAAATGCTCATGTACAAAATCTTTTTAGCTCGCAGTGTACTTTTTTTATTTTTAATAAATTAACAAGAAAAACGGAGCTTCTCGGGCCCGGTTAAAAATTCAAAAATCTACGATTTTTGAATTTTTGTCTCGGAAATCGGAGATTTCCGAGGTCGCTTCGCTAAAAAAAAGGAAATCGGAGATTTCCGAGGCCTAAATCTAGAGTTCGACCTCGGAAATATTCCATATTTCCGAGACAAAAAATCTACTATTTTTTGTCAGTTTTTGAGTTTTTGAATTTTTGTTTTGGAAATCGGAGGAGGAAAGCAACTTTGTTGCTTTCCTTTCTCATTTCGGCTTATAAATCCAATTAAAAAATCAAATAATTTTTTAAAAGGATTTATAAGGTCAGAGTCGATTTACGAAGTCTTTTTTAATTTTTTAAAATTAAAAATTTAATTGCTAAAAAAAGGAAATATAGAATATTTCCAAGGTCGCAGTGTCCGAAAAAGGACTTTGTCCTTTTTCTCGAAAAGAGAAGCAAAGCTTCTCTTTACAAGTACTTCTGATTTCAGCCTGTAAATCCTTCGGATTTACAAAATCGTTAGAATTTCTAATAATAATAATAATAATACATTTTTACCTTAAATTAATTACTATAAAAATTGTTAGATTTAACTTTATTTACAAAATCAGCTTCAAAACGATTTTATATTCCTAATTATGCTGTATACAAAAATCGTCCTTTTTAAACTCTTTGAAAGAGCGTAAAACCTACCCTCTTTTTTTTTTTCATTTTTTAATCTGAGTTCGCTTTCGTAATTTAGTGATCTATCACGAAAAAACTCATTTTTTGGTTAGAAAATTGGAACGATTTTCGAAAAAGCCTCTTAGCTTTTTTTTTTCTCCGGAAACTACCGTTAATTAACGGTAGAATAAGCTATTTTTTAGGAATAATTCGTATATATAATTGTTAAAAATATTTTTTCTAATTGGCGTTGAGAAATTATAAAACTTTAGTTTGTAATGAACTGCACCTTTTAGTTTCAAGAAACTTAGTACTCGTTAACATAAAAGATAACATTTTCTTGAAAAGTAACTAAATAAAAACTTATGAAAATTAAGCCAGAAGAAATTAGTAGTATCATTATGACTCAAATCGAGCAATATAACCAGGAAGTGAAAGTAGTAAATTTTGGTACAGTATTCCAAGTAGGTGATGGTATCGCTCGTATCTACGGACTTGAAAATGTTATGGCTGGTGAGTTATTAGAGTTTGAAGATGGTACAATTGGTATTGCATTAAACCTTGAAGCAAAAAACGTTGGCGCTGTTTTAATGGGTGATGGTTTACAAATCAAAGAAGGAAGTAAAGTTCGTGCAACGGGTAAAGTTGCACAAATTGGTGTTGGTGAAGGTTATTTAGGTCGTGTTGTAGACGCTTTAGCTCGTCCAATTGATGGAAAAGGCGAAATTGCAGTTGATGATACACGTTTAATTGAATCTCCAGCACCAGGTATTATTTCACGTCGTTCAGTTCATGAGCCATTACAAACAGGATTAGTTGCTGTAGATGCAATGATCCCTATTGGCCGTGGTCAATTTGGCCCTTTAAATTAGATGTTTAAAAATGAAATTTTTAAAACATCTAATTTACCGAAGGAAACTATATGCTGGGAACGATAGTGAAATCTTAGAAAGATTTCAGCCGTAATCAGCAGGAAACAAATGAATGAAAATGTATTCATTGAATCCTCAGAGACTCTATGTTTCCTAATAAAACAAATAAAAATATCAACACTTTATTATACCGAACGAAAATTGCTTAAGTAGTTTACTTTTGTATATTACACATTTTTTCAAACCAAAAACTACAATTCGAAATAGGTTATTTGGAAGGCTCAGTTTAGCTTTTCGTAGTAACCATTTTAGTTTCACTTAATGAATTTTATATCGTTAATTCACTATTGATTTTATCCTTTAATTTATCAAAAAGACTAAACTCATTAAAAAAGCGATTGGTCGTTTTTTTTTTAGTGTTTTATTTTTGATTTTGACGCCTAGTTATTATTTAATATTTAAGTTCAAAAAGAAATGTGTAATGCTGTAACTATTAAAGTTGAAGACGATTGGAATTACTGGTTCGCGGGTTTTACGGACGGGGATGGCTATTTTTATGTCAACAATAATGAAATTTCGTATGAAATTACAATTAATAACTTGGACAAACATCTGTTGGAGGACATTAAACAGACTCTAGGCGGGGGGTAATGTCACACCTAGGGCCGGTGTTAAGGCTTCACGCTTCCGTGTTAAGAAAAAATCAGTTATTTTAGATATTGTTACTCGTTTAAATGGAAAATTACATAATTCTATTCGATTAGAACAGTTTGGTAGGGTTTGTTCTCAATTAGGAATCGAACAAATTCCTACACCAAAATTAATCGATACAAACAGTAGCTATTTGGCTGGTTTAATGGATGCGGATGGTATAATTGTCTTATCGATTGGTCACTCTAGCGTTGAAACAGAAAACGTAAAAGCTACGGTTGAAGAGAGAATACAAAAAGCAATAAATGCTGGTGGCAATAATCAAATTAGGCTTAAAATAACAAGTCGTTATGAGTCAAATGTTCGTATTATTTCTGATTCTTTTAAATTTGGTACAGTTAGGTCTGAAAAAGCAAATGTCAAAAAAAGAAAGCCAAATGGACTCTTTTATTGGTCGGTATCAACTGACCAAGACATGCTACTACTTTGTAATTATCTAAGACTTCATCCGTGTAAATCTAAAAAACGCCATAGGCTAAGATTGGTTCTTATTTTTTTTCATTATAAAAAACAAAAATACCATTTAATTGCTAAAACCCGTCCGAATTCAGTTGAAGCACAAAAATGGCAAAAATTGTGTATATCGTGGTTTAAGTATAGTTTTTAATTTTTATTTTTTTGTTAAAGAGAGAGCCCCCACTTAAGTTTTATTTTTAATTATTTTCAAACCAAAAGCTACTTTTTCTGATTGTAGCTTTTGGTTCTAAAATAATAATTGATTATAAAATAAAGTGTAGCAGCGAGAACTTATTATTGGGGACCGTCAAACAGGTAAAACAGCAATTGCTGTTGATACAATTTTAAACCAAAAAGGTAAAAATGTTATTTGTGTTTATGTAGCTATTGGTCAAAAAGCTTCATCTGTTGCTCAGGTAGTAAACACTTTAAGAGAACGTGGTGCTTTAGACTACACAGTTATTGTTGCTGCAAACGCAGATTCTGCAGCAACATTACAATATTTATCTCCATACACAGGAGCTTCAATTGCGGAGTACTTTATGTATACTAAGCGTCATACATTAGTTATTTATGATGATTTATCTAAGCAAGCTCAAGCTTATCGTGAAATGTCTTTATTATTACGTCGTCCACCAGGACGTGAAGCTTACCCAGGAGACGTTTTCTATTTACACTCGCGTTTATTAGAGCGTGCAGCTAAATTAAACGATGCTTTAGGATCAGGAAGTATGACTGCTTTACCAATAGTAGAAACTCAAGAAGGTGACGTATCTGCTTATATTCCAACAAATGTTATTTCAATTACAGACGGTCAGATTTTCTTATCAGCAGATATTTTTAACTCAGGTGTGAGACCTGCAATTAACGTGGGGATTTCTGTATCAAGGGTTGGTTCTGCTGCGCAACCAAAAGCTATTAAAAAGATCGCCGGTAGTCTTAAGCTTACTCTTGCTCAGTTCGACGAGCTAAAAGCTTTTAGTCAGTTCGCATCAGATTTAGATGCGGCTACACAGGCACAACTTAAACGAGGTGCACGTCTAGTTGAAATTTTAAAACAAGCACAAAATAGTCCATTAAGTACTGCGGATCAAGTTACATCAATTTATGCAGGTGTGCGAGGTTATTTTGATGCACTAGAAGTAAGTGATGTTCGTCCATTCTTAATTGGGTTAAGATCTTATTTAACATCGAAATATCCAAACTATGCACAAACTATCAATAGTACAGGTGAGTTTTCACCAGAAACGGAATCAATTTTAAAAACGGCAATTGAAGAATACTTACCAGAATATTCTTCAGTTAAGAAAGCTGCTTAATATATATATATATATATATATATATATATATATATAAATAAAAAAACTATATAAAAAATAAACATTTTTAAATTTTGTAAATAGTCCTTAGACAGTGTAAAGCCCACTATTAATAGTGGGCTTTACACTGTCTAAACAAGCTACCTCTTATTTCTAGAACATGGTATTTATTGTTTGTTAATTAAACGCTTTTTAAGCGTTAACAGAATTTAATCAACAAAAAACGAATATTTTGCTTGGTTCATAATGGTTTTTAATTTCGAGATTTCCCTTTACTATCGACTTTTCCATATTAAAGTACATCTCGAAATTAAGAATTAGAAAAGGGTGGCATAAGATTAAAACGAACAGGAACTAAAGTGTTCAAACAAACACAGAAAGTACAATACGAAGAAAAAAAGTGGTCATTAAATTTGAAAAGACCATACTTTTCGCGTCTTAGAGCGAAAATTTTTGTAACTGTGATTTTCGGATACACATTTTTTGGTTTCGAACGGTTTGTGTCCAAAATTGTACTATTATTACATTTAGATTTTTTAGAAGTTGGGGTCTTTATCTAATCGGCTCTTAATGTTTAAGCAATTAAAAACTAAGAGCCAATTTTTGGTTAGAAAAATTTTTTGTTGCTCCCCTATTTTACAAAAAAAGAGCTGGTCAATTTTATCCATTTTTATTTTTAATTATTTTATGTTATACTATTATTTTATAGAAATAAATTGATAAAAATAGTTTTGGTTGTTAAGAATATTATACCTAAGTTAGGATTTTTGATCTGATAAGTTTAAAGTTTATCTAAGTTAAACATATTTAACTTAGAAAAACAAACTCTTTTTAAAACTAACAAAATTCACTTGGTTATAAAAAACTTATAGAAATTTTTTTAAAAAAATCTATGAATCCTCAAATGTTAAATTTACAAAATGTTGTTAACCCGTTATTTGAACTTTCGGAAGTTTCCGTAGGGGAACATTATTATTGGGAAATTGGTGGGTATGAAGTTCATGGCCAAGTTTTATTAACATCATGGTTTGTCTTAGGAACGGTTATTTTATTTGGTTTAATTGCCAATAAAGATTTAAAACCATTACCAGAAGGTCTACAAAATTTTTCAGAGTTAGTGACGGAATTTATTCGTGATTTAGCAAAAACTCAAGTTGGAGAAGAAGAATATTTAAAATGGGTACCTTTTATTGGTACTATTTTCATTTTTGTTTTAGTATCTAACTGGTCAGGTGCTTTATTACCTTGGCGTTTAATTGAAATTCCAAATGGGGAATTAGCAGCGCCTACAAATGATATTAACACTACGGTTGCTTTAGCTTTATTAACATCAATTTCTTATTTTTATGCAGGTATTCGCAAAAAAGGGTTAGGCTATTTTAAACGATATGTACAACCTGCAGTATTTTTATTACCAATCAATGTTTTAGAAGATTTTAGTAAACCATTATCTTTAAGTTTCCGTTTATTTGGTAACATTTTAGCTGATGAATTAGTAGTAGGTGTATTAGTAGCTCTTGTTCCTCTAATTATTCCTATCCCAGTAATGTTATTAGGGGTATTTACAAGTGCTATTCAAGCTTTAGTTTTCGCAACGTTAGCCGGGGCGTATATTGGAGAATCTGTAGAAGATCATCATTAAATTAATTCTACTTTAAAATACTAAATTGTATTTATATCCTAAATTTTTTGTTTACAGCGCTAAATAAATTTTAATTTAAAATTTTAAATTTTTTTTTTGCCGACCTTGGGGACTTGTAAAGAGAAGCGAAACTTCTCTTTACAAGAAAAGAAGCAAAGTTCAGTTTCTGTCCTTTTTTAATTTTTAATAAATTTACAATTAAGAGCCATATTTCCTTTTTTTTAGATTTGCTAAAAAAACTGTCGAAAGCGATTTGCTAACAACAAGCGTAAATGAACAATAGGGTTAAATTCAGAAAATTTTCCTTTACTATTTTATGGAAGTGAGATTTAGTTAGTTTTTTGAGATCTCTTGAAGAAACTAACTAAAATGGTTGCTGTCTAACAGATTGTGTAAACGAAACCTAACCGCTTTACTGACGAACTAATGACTTAATAATCTTTTTATAAATATTTTTTTTTTTATTTAAACCTTTTTGATATATAAATTTATGGTAGAACCTTTATTATCTGGAATTGTTTTAGGATTAGTACCAGTTACTATTGCTGGTTTGTTTGTAACAGCTTATTTACAATATCGTCGTGGAGATCAGGCTACTTGGTAATTTTTTGTCGACCTCGGAAATCGGAGGAGGAAAGGGACAAAGTCCCTTTCCTGTCTCGGACATTGCGACCTTGGAAAATATTCCATATTTCCTTTTTTTAGCTTCAACTGACAAAAAATTGATCGACCTTGGAAATATGTAATATTTCCTTTTTTTTTTAGCTTCAACAGTTTTTGTCTTGTAAATCGGTTCGGTTGCAAAATCCGAAAGATTTTGCAACCGAACCGATTTACAAGACAAAAACTGTCGAAGAGATTTAATTTTTCACTTAATTAAGCGTAACTTTAAGTCTATTTTTTTTTTTAATTTGTGAATTGGTCTATATGCTGATAAATTACTAATTAAATTTTATTAAAATTTAATTAGTAATTTATCTAGTTTGGTTTCCCCAGAGAGGAAACTTGAAAAAAAACATAGTGACCGCAACTTTGACCGCAAAAATCGTGCGAATTCTAAATGTTTGGTTTACATAAGTTAATGAAACGATTTTTGTAAACACTCTTGTTTATCTTAATTTTTGACGGTTTTGGTGCCTAAAAAATCGTAGATTTGTTAGGCAGGTAAAGCTTATTTTTTTAAACATAAAAATTTTTGAGCAAATATGAAAATGTGATTCAGATTAAAAATTTTAATGGTTAGGTTTAAAATTACAAACTGCACTTAGTATTCAAGAAATTGCCTTTTTCCTTTTTTAATGAACGACTCGAAGACTAAGAACTAGTTACCCTAACACAGTGGTTTTTTAATTTATTATTATTTTTTAATACTCTTTTTTTTGGCAAATTTCATTATTTATTTAAGATTAAAATTTTGTTTTGATTCCACAAAATCTACTTTTAGGCGATTTGCCATCTGATGAATCGCCTAAAAGAAAGTCAAACTCAAGGAAAGGTGACCAAATTTTCGGATATTTTTTTAATTTTTTTTAAAAATGACCGATCTCGGAAATCTCCAATTTCCGAGTCGAAAGTTTCTAAATTTTTAATTTATTAAAAATTAAAAACGGAAAGCATTTAAAAAATTCGACTTTACACAACTCGAGACTTCGACCTCAGAAATATGGAATATTTCCAAGGTCGAAGTCTCTGAAAAGGAACAAAGTTGAGAAAACTTTGTTTATTATTCAACAAACTTCCTTTTCTTTCTCATTTTTTAACCGAGGACACTGCGACAGTTTTTTAGCTTCGCGAAAAAAACTGTCGCAGTAACCGATTTGTGTAACCAAGCCGAAAGCTCTTAAATTTTTAATTTATTAAAAATTAAGAGTCAAGAAAACTAGTGAAAGATTTGGCTAAACGGGGGGAAAAAGAAAAGTAACGCTTCTTTTTACACCGGTCCCCTTTTTCAACTGAGTTTTTAACCGAATTATTTGTAATCGTGGTTATCAGAGCCTTTTTGTACACGGGTACAGTTTTTTTAGCTCCGCAACAGTTTTTTTTTTTAGCTTCACGACCTTGGAAATATGGAATATTTCTTTTTTTTGGAAATCTCCGATTTCCAAGGTCGCGAAGCTAAAAAAATTCAAAAAGGAAAAATAGACTGAGGATATTACTGGGTAATCTAGAAAAATAAAATCGATCGACCTTGGAAATCGGAGATTTCCGGGCCGACATTGGAGTGCTCGGTTTTTGTAAACCGAGCCAAAAATTTTCTCTAATCTTAATGCCTTCATGAATAACTATTAATTAAGTATGAGTTACAATTGTTTATCCGTCTCTTTCAAAACTATAAACGACCGACCTCGGACATCTCCGATTTCCGAGCTGAAAGCTCCGGCTCAAAAAGCATTTAAAAAATACGACGGAGAAAAAGAACTTTGTTGAATAAACAAAGTTCCTTTTAAAAAAATCTCCGATTTTTTGAATTTTTGTCAGTTTTTTTTTTAGCAAAGCTAAAAAAAAGGAAATCGGAGGAGAAAAAGGACTTTGTCCTTTTTCTTTCCCAACTCGTAAAAAGAAGCGAAGCTTCTTTTTTCGAGGAAAGCAACTTTGTTGCTTTTCTTTCTCATTCCAAGGTCGGTAGATTTTTTTAAAGATTTGTGTCCTTTTTTAATTTTTAATAAATTAAAAATTAAGAGCCGAAAATTTTGAAAGACATGGATAAATAATTTTGAACCAAACAGAAAATTTGTCGTTAAGTTTTAATAAAAAATGAACGATAACGTTAGTAGTTGTTAGTTTTTATTAATTCATGCTTTTCTATCAGAATATTTTAAACAAAATTTTTTATGCCAATTGGTGTTCCAAAAGTTCTTTATTATTGGGATGATGAATTACCTCTACAATGGGTTGATTTATATCATTTAATTTTTAGAAGAAGATTAGTATTTGTTATGTCCGAGTTAGACCAAGATTTATGTAATCAAATTGCTGGAATGATGGTTTATATTCATTTTGAAGATAAAAGAGATGAATTAGAAACTCAAGGTAGTTCAGCTAGAGATTTATTTTCTTCAAATTTAGATTCTAATCCTGAAACTAATAAATCTTACAAGTTAACATATCAAGATTTAATGGATTACGACAATATTTGGGACTTAGAAGCAGGTATGGAAAAAGATTATTATTTAGATCTTTATAATAGTGATAATTTTGGCAATGATATTTGGACCAACGATTATGATGAAAGCTCATTAGGATTTAATAAGCAAATTTTAAATAATACCAATGATTCAATTTTTCCTGCCAAAGATTTTCAATCTTTAAATTTTTCCAATATTTCCCCAAATTTTGATTTAAATTTAGATGCGTTAAATCTGCCTTTAAAAAATAGCGAACAAATTGGTAATAGCGATGCTTTAAAGCAATATTCAAATTTCTTTAATATTTGGCTTCCTTTATTACCTGTTTTACAAAAATATGGTACGAAAACTAAAAATAAAGAGTTTCTCTCTGACACTTTAAAAAGTCTTTTATTAGCAACTAAAGAACCAAATCAAAACTTAGATGTTAATACTGATCGAAAGTCAATTTATCAAGCGTTAAAATATTATTTAGATCGTTATCAACGCTCACATAATCAAAATGAATTTGTTCAACAATTACTTCGAATTTCTGTAAAAGAAACATTAAAAAAAGCGTACTATCAAGATGTAAAAGATCAAAAAATTCATGATTTATCAACTTATTCAAAAGTTATGGAAGATATCGCTATGCCACGAAATATTCGACAAAAAAAATCAGAGTCAGAAGATTTACTGTTTATGGAAACACAAGAAAGATTACAAGAACAGAGTCGCGTATTTGTATTTATTAATTCAACAGGTGGCTCTGTGAGTAGTGGTATTACAATTTATGATGCTTTACAATTTGTTAAAACAGGGGCTGTAACAGTTTGTTTAGGTATGGCTTTTTCAGCAAGCAGCATGGTGTTAGCAGGTGGTAATATTGGTCATCGTTATGTTGCTGAAGGTGCGCATGTAATGATTCACCAACCAGAAGGGGGAATTACTGGTCAAGCCTCAGATGTTTTATTAGACGCATATGAAATTTTAAGAATTCGTCGTCAAGTAGCAACAATTTATTCGTTATGTTCAAAACGTGCTTTAAGTGAAGTTTTAAAAGATTTAGATCGTGATAATTTTATGACTCCTCAAGAAGCAGTTGATTACGGGTTAGCGGATGAGATTGTAACACGTTATAATTCAGAATGTATTCTAGACGAGTTTGAAAAAGATTGGTTTGCTCATGATGCAAAACAAATTGAAGGTATTTCGAAAAAAATTAAACAACAAGAAGAAGACGATGAACCAAGCACAGCTGGTTCAGAAAGTTTATTCTAATTCGTTTGTTTTTACGCCTTGTATATAAATAGCTTAAATGTTACTTTTTTGATTCAACCACAAATCGATTGTTTTAATTTTTAATTTCTTAAAAATGACGTTTTTTTAGTTTCGCTAAAAAAAAGGAAAGCTTCGCTTTCCGTTTTTAATTTTTAAGAAATTAAAAATTAAAAGCTAGATTTCCTTTTTTTTAGCGAAGCAACAGTTTTTTTAGCTTCGCGACCTTGGAATGAGAAAGGAAAGCAACAAAGTTGCTTTCTTCGTAAAAAGAAGCGAAGCTTCTTTTTACGAGATGAGAAAGAAAAGCAACAAAGTTGCTTTTCTCGAAAAAAGAAGCGAAGCTTCTTTTTACGAGTTGGGAAAGAAAAAGGACAAAGTCCTTTTTCTCCTCCGATTTCTTTTTTTTAGCGAAGCGACTTCGTAAATCTCCGATTTACGAGACAAAAAATGACAAAAACCGTCAATTAAACAATCGATTTGTGTAACCGAGGAAGAAAAGGACAAAGTCCGTTTCCTCCTCGGTTACACAAATCTTCTAAAAAAATCGACCGACCGTCTAAATCCGGAGAATTTAGAATCTGAAAGCGAAGCTTTCGGATTTACAAGGTCGACGAAATAGAAATTTTTTTTGTTACACCGATAAAATACGAAAAAGTCTAAGTGATCGGATAACCAATCACTTTTTTTTTGAGACGAAAAAACACTATATATTTTAAGAAAACCATCGAATTAAAAAGCATTTTTTAATATTATTATTTAATTTTATATGACATTATTAACAAACAGCAGTACAAAACTAACGAAAAGTAGTACAGAATTGATTTTAGTAAATTCTCAAGGAAAAAAAGCTTTATTACGTAGACGTTTATTAATTATTCAAAATGTAAGAAATATTTTAATTAAAAAAATTATTAATTTTGATAATTCTTCAACGCTGGAAACATATAAATTATTATTAAGAAAGTCTTTACATTTTGGCCATCCAATTATTCAATGTAACTCAGGTATGAAAAAATATGTTCGTGGTCAATCAAATGGAAAGCATCTTATAAATTTATTCCGTACTAGACGTTATATTCGCAAAGCTTTATGGTATTTAATTAAATATTCTTATCAACGTAAAAATATTTTATTTATCGGTACAGCAGTTCCGTCAGCACGTTATGTTGCAACAACAGCTTTAAAAACAAAATCGTTTTTTGTAAATTTTCGTTGGTTAGGTGGTATGTTAAATAACTGGAAAACACTTCGTAAATTACTTCAAAAATTGAAAGCTTTACAAACTGAACAAAAAAATAAAGCTTGGCGAAATTTACCGAAAAAAGAAGCAATCTCGCGTTTAAAAGAGAAAAAACGTTTAGAAAAATACCTAAAAGGAATTCAAATGATTAAAGGATTTCCAGAAGTTGTTATTATGACAAGCCAAACGAAAGATTTAAGTGCGGCATTAGAATGTAAAAAAATGGGCATTTGGAATTTAAGCATTCTTGACACAAATTGTGACCCAAGATTTGCTGATTTAATTATCCCTGCAAATGATGACTCTGCGTCATCATTAAAATTTTTATTATTTAATTTTGCAAAAGCGATTCAAGCTGGGAAAGCATTATTTATTTTAAAGAAAAAATTAAAAACAAAGTTAACTAAAAATAAACCCAAATTTTCTAAAATGAACTATAAAACAAATAGAAGAAAAAGCTAATTTTGAACCTTTTTTTAATTTTATAAATAGTAGTCCTGTTTAATGGGTTTACTACACAAATTGGTTGCTTTAATTTTTAATTTATTAAAAATAAAAAAAGGAAAGCTTTTAAATTTTTAATTTATTAAAAATTAAAAAACACTGGGACAGTTTTTGTCTTGGAAATCGAAGAGTTCCAAGGTAGCGAAGCTACAAAAAAAAGGAACTATGGAATATTTCCAAGATCGGTCGATTTTTTGAATTTTTTTGAATTTTTGACTTTTTGTCTCGTAAATCTGGCAACCTTGTAAATCCTTCGGATTTATTACAAGAGGAAAGCGGAGCTTTCGGTTTATAAATCCTTTGGATTTATAAGGTCTAAGAGGTCGCTTCGCTAAAAAAATTGTCGAAGTCGGGCTCCGAAAAAACCAATTTTTGTCGAATTGAACTTCACGTCAAAAATTTTGGTTCTTTGCTAATTTATTATTTAATTTGTTTTGTTGTTGTTTAGTATTGAGAGTGGAGTTGTAAATGACTTTGCTTTCAATAGTTAGCTATTTTTTTTTTCCGAAAAAACGTTTTAAAAGAAGAAAGGTTTGAATAATAAAAGAATTTTTTTATAGAAATTATGGAAACTTTAATGATTGATTTAATCAAATACCCGGTTATTAACTTTAAATCTTATCGCGCTTTAATGTTAAATAATCAATATATGTTTAATGTAGATTTACGTTTAACAAAACCTCAAATTAAAAAATTGATTGAACAATATTTCGGTGTAACTGTAATCAGTGTAAATACTCATCGTCCACCTCGTAAAAAACGTTTATATATCCAAACTTCTCCTGGTTACAAAAAACGTTACAAACGTGTAATTATTACATTACAAAAAAATCAAGAAATTCCATATATTAAATCTTTAATGGCAAGTAATTTAACAGCAGCAATGCAAAGGGCTCAAAGCGCTCAAGCTTCTAGTTCGACTGAAGCTTAAGAAAAAATACATTTAAAAAAGAAGTTTTCTTTAAATTTTTTTTTTTAAAAAAAAAATGCCTACTCTAGTTTTTAAAAAATCTTCAATTACAAAGAGATGGAAAAATTTTAATAAAGGTATTTTTCTTTGGTAAATTTGTTGAGCCCTGGTTTTAGGGTAACTGATTAATTAGTTCTCAGTTCCTTGTTTTTGTTGAGTATTTACTAAAAAGAAATACAAAAAACAAGTCTTATTTAGCTTTTTAAGAGAAAACTGGCCACATCGATGAATTCGAATTAGTATTCGAGTTGGCGTTGCCACTGATATTTATCAATGACAACGCCAACTCGGACGGGCCTACTTTTCTTTTCAAATTAAATTATTTTAATAGTTAAAAAATAAAAATTTTTCAAATCTATTTATGGGTATTCGTTTTTTACGTTCTTATACACCTGGTACACGCAATCGTTCTGTATCAGATTTTACTGAAATCACAATTAATAAACCAGAAAAATCCTTAACTTCTTCTTATCACCGTTCAAAAGGTCGAAATAATCGTGGTGTCATAACATGTAGACATCGTGGAGGTGGGCATAAACGTTTGTACCGACAAATTGACTTTCAACGCGATAAAACTAAATTACCTGGACAAGTAGTTTCTATCGAATATGATCCAAACAGAAATGCTCGTATTGCTTTACTTCGCTATTCAGATGGAGATAAACGATATATTTTACATCCTCGTGGATTAAAAATTGGCGACACAGTTATTTCAGATGTTAATGCGGCTATTCAAATTGGAAATACGTTGCCGTTAAGAAATATACCATTAGGTACAGAAGTTCATAATGTTGAATTTCAGCCAGGTTCAGGAGGACAACTTGCTCGTTCAGCGGGAACTTTAGTTGAATTATTAGCAAAAGAAGGTGATTTTGTAACGTTACGTTTACCTTCAAAAGAAATTCGTTTAATTTCTAGACACTGCTGGGCAACAATTGGGCAAGTTGGACATGTAGAAGCTTATAGTATTGTTGTTGGAAAAGCAGGACGTACACGTTGGTTAGGAAAACGACCAACAGTTAGAGGGTCAGTTATGAACCCAGTTGATCACCCGCATGGAGGAGGTGAAGGTCGTGCACCAATTGGGCGTAGCCGACCTGTAACTCCGTGGGGGAAACCTGCGTTAGGTCAAAAAACAAGAAAACCTAAAAAACAAAGTAATAAATTAATTCTTCGTAAACGTAAGAAATAAGTTTAATAATGCGTTTTTTAATAAGTTTTTAATTAAAATTTTATTAAACAAATTTTGTTTTGTAATTTTTAATAATTGAAAAAAAAAAGGTTCTACACTGCGATTTCGGAAATTGAAGGAGAAAAGCAAAGCATTTAAAAAATTAGAAAGAAAAGCAACTTTGTTCTTTTTTTCCGTCGGATTTTTTAAATGTTTTGCTTTTTTCCTCCGATTTCCTTTTTTAATTTTAAATAATTAAAAATGACGTTTTTTTTAGCGAAGCTAAAAAAAAGGAAAGCTCAGAAATTTTTAATTTAGGAGCTTTCCGAAGTCGTTTTGATTATTTTTTTTTTCTTTACAATAATTTTAACCAAAAAATAATTTTATTTTAAACTAGCAAATCAGTTGACATGAATGGAGTCAGATAACTCACTCATTATTATTAATAATTATTGTTTCGCTTATGGGTGCGATTCGTTGAGTCCAATTAAAGAAGAGTCCAAAGCTTAGTTCCAACAATCATATTTAAAAATCCATTTTTTTAGCCGGAAAAAAACCGTTGGGGCTAAGTTCTCTTTTGATTTTGTATTATTTTTGTTTTTGACCTAAATTAGATTATTTTTTTTTTATAGGAACCCACTAAAGCGTGGGATTCCTATAAAAAAAAAAAGTAGTAAGACTGTACTTTTTTTTTCTAAAAAATTGACTTTTTTGCTATATTATTCTATAATTCTATTTAAGTTTGTTAAGTACTCACTTAAAAGACTTTTATGCGGGTATAGTTCAGTGGTAGAACACCTCCTTGCCAAGGAGGTTGTCGCGCGTTCGAGTCGCGTTACCCGCTTTTAGTTTAAAAAACTCCAACACTTAGTCAAAAAATAAATATTGACAAAAAAAATTTATTTATGTATAATAATAATTAGTCGTTATATTGTAGACGCCATTGATTTTTAATAACTTACATATAGCTTTAGTTTATTGTTAACTAGACGCTTTAAAACATAATTATGCATACGAGTAGTAAAATTAATATTTGGAAGGGAGGATATTCAAAAAGACTTGAAAGACTTGATAGAAAATCTAAAAAAAAAAACGTGAGATCAAATCAAAAAGATTCTGAGCGTAAAATAGAATTTTTTTATGGTGAGAATTTGGATCTAAGAAGTTCCACTTTGCTTTATTTTTTGAAAAGAAAAGCAAATAAACATCGAATAGAAAAAAGCTTGTAATATAAACTCTTTTGTCATTTTTAAACAATTAAAAATTAAAGTAGTTAAAAAAGCTGGATCGTAAATCGACCGAGCTTGTAAATACAAGGATTTACAAGCCGAAATCGGAGGTACTTGTAAAAAGAAAAAGAACAAAGTTAAGAAAACTTTGTTAAATAAACAAAGTTCCTTTTCGGACAAAAACTGTCGCCGATTTTTTTTTTTTTAACAGTGTAAACTCTTTCCCAAGTTACAAGGTCGATTTTTTAATTAAAAAAATTTTTGTTTTTTCAATTCGAATAAATTTAATCACATTCTTTTTGTTTTTCTCACTTTTTTATCCACCTTATTCATAGTTTTATTTTACAAAAATTGCATTCCTTACGTATTTCAAGACGCCTTGTATTTTTGTTAAAATATATAAGATAGATATACACATATGACAATTACAATTGGTCAATACGTAGAAAAGCGTGGTTTATTTGATAATGTTGACGACTGGTTACGTCGTGAAAGATTCGTTTTCGTAGGATGGTCAGGTTTACTATTATTCCCTTGTGCTTATTTAGCGTTAGGGGGTTGGTTAACAGGAACAACTTTCGTAACATCTTGGTACACTCACGGATTAGCAAGTTCATATCTAGAAGGTTGTAACTTCTTAACAGCAGCTGTTTCAACACCTGCAAACAGTATGGCTCACTCTTTATTATTCCTTTGGGGCCCAGAAGCACAAGGTGACCTTACTCGTTGGTTCCAACTAGGTGGTTTATGGACATTTATTGCATTACATGGTTCATTCTCGTTAATTGGTTTCATGCTTCGTCAATTTGAAATTGCTCAATCATTAAAACTTCGTCCTTACAACGCTATTGCTTTCTCTGCGCCAATCGCTGTATTCGTATCAGTATTCTTAATTTACCCACTTGGTCAATCTGGTTGGTTCTTTGCACCAAGTTTTGGTGTAGCTGCAATCTTCCGTTTCATCCTTTTTTTCCAAGGTTTTCATTTTCAAAGTGACTTTTTAATTTCTATTTTTTTTAAAGAAATTAATCGAAAATCGGGTGAATTCATGGAATGCGTTCACGCATATTGGGAAAAAGTATTTTTTTTTAAAAAAAAAAAAACAAAATAATTCCTTTGTTTCTAGATTGTTAGGGATTTATTATTTTGGATATGAATCAAATCAAACTGATAAAAATTTTGATAATGATTCACAAAAGAATCAATCTGAGCAAGAAGAACAAGATCCTAATTTAGAGTCTTCAAAACAAGATAATAAATTAGGATCTCAGTTAAAAAACAAACCAGGCAAAGTTTATAAACGTTCTGAAGAAACTCGTCTGAAAATAAGTAAAGCACTAAAAGGTAAACCTCCCAACAGCAAGAGCTATTGGTTGGGTAAGGGAGGACCAAGTCATCCACTTTATAAGCATGGTGGTAAAAATCGCGATTATGATCCGAAAAAATACGCAGCTTGGATTACAGGTGTAAAAGAAAAGTGTCATTTTAAATGTTTTATTACAAATGAAATAAACAAATCAAAACTACAATGCCACCCTTTGCGCTCTTGGGATTATATACCTGGTCGGTATGACGTAGAAAATGGTATTTTACTACATAAAGAAATTCATAAAAAATTTCATTCTGAATATGGTTATGGAAAAAATACACCAGAACAACTAGAACGTTTTTTAACTGAAAATTATAATATAACTTTTTTTCCATGGCGAAACGAGAATCATGAGCCTAGCTTATCTATAGAAGAAAGAATTCAAACAAATGAAAGTCTGCGAGAAAAAAGAGGCAAAGACTTTGAAACATTATGTTTAGCAAGGGGACACATTATACTAAAAGGGGAATATAACAATATTAATTCTTCTTTCCTTATTGAATGTGACCACCACAAACAATCTTTTTCAACTACAGCTAGAAAATATAAAAATGCTAAACACGGGTTACCTTGTTGTGGAAAAGAAGCTGTTATAAAATTTTCGAATCAAGCTAAACGTGATAAAAAAGGACGTTTTGAAAACTAATAAAAACTTCTAAGATAAGAAGGTGCAGAGACTACTAAGAAACCTAGTTTCTTAAGTACCCGAAGTCTATTGTTGTAAAAAACAATGGACTATGATATAGTCCAATTTTTTATCTTTACTGAGCGTTCAAACTCAATTAAGGTAAAAAATTGAACTGGACACTAAATCCGTTCCATATGATGGGTGTTGCTGGTGTATTAGGTGCTGCATTATTATGTGCAATTCATGGTGCAACTGTAGAAAACACTCTATTTGAAGATGGTGATGGTGCTAACACTTTCCGTGCGTTCAACCCGGTGTGCGGCTGTTTACTTTTATATAGAAAAATTTTTAATTTTATTAAAAATGCAATATTTACCTTTTTGATTTTTGATATAACATATAGTTTAAAAAGTTTATTTAGTTTTAAGTTACTAGTATTTGGTTATTTAAATTTCTTTCCTCAACAACAGCAAAATTTTCTGTTATATGCTACTAGTGATTCAAATAAATCAAGGTTCATTGAAAAAAAAAGTAACTATGAAAACGATAAGAAATAAAAATCGAGAGGCTTACAGAAAATAAAAAGGGGCATTTAGCCAAAAATTTAATAATCAGTGTTTTATTACTAATGAAAAAAACAACGTTGTACTTCATCATCTAAATGGATTTGAATGGTGCGTGGAAGGTCGATATGATCCTGCAAATTGTGTTTTAATTGATCGCGACATTCATAATATGTTTCATAGTATATATATATATATAAATGTAGAGGAAATACAAAAGAACAATTTGAAGCGTTTTTAAAAATCTATTATCCTGAGGCGCCAATTCCTTAGATTAATGAAAACTTTCAACTAAGTATGACATTAGAAGATGCTAACATTTTGATAAACAAACATCGTGACTTTTTTATTTAGCATTAAGAAATCATCAACTTCTAGATGGTAAGTATGAAAACAATTTATCAAAAATTACTATATGTTGTCCTCAACATAATAAAACTTTTCAAACAACTCCCGATAACTACGAAAAATCTTTTTAGGGGTTACCTTGTTGTGTAAAAGCTGGTCAAGCTCAAACCGTATTTAAAAATTTAGAAGATTTAAAAAAGTTAGCTGTTCTGCGTAACCACGAAATTAGTGACGAATCTTTACAGGATTACAAAACTCAAGATACGAAGTTAACTTTAAAATGCCTTATTCACAACAAAATTTCTGTTACTTTTCGTTGTGCATATAAAAGGTCTAAATACGGTCTAAATTGCTGTTAAGAAGATCCAGAAATTTTGCCGACATCTCTTTTTTCTACAGAGAAAAAAACTGACTAAGTATACTTTTTTTTCTTTGTCTCGACCTCGACCTCGGTTAGACTAAGAAAGTTACAACTAAATAAGTTATAAATTTATAATAAGGGGGAAATTAACATATATTGCACTTATAATTTCTTGGGGTAAAAATATTTAAAATAAACTATTTTATTCGTAATGCAACAATATTTTCAGAGTCGGGTCCTGAAAATATTTTTTTCGTTTTAGTTTAAGCAAACTAAATGTCCGAAAAAAAAAACAGGATATTGCTCGTGAGGGTGGTATTCGAGTTTCAGAATTCTTTTATTTTTAACTAAACGTAACCAACAAAATTACTTTTGTTGGTTACGTTTAGTTAAAAATAAAAAATAAATAGGTTACTCCCAATATATCTATATATATATAAAAGATCAGCGTTGCTGTTTTTTAAAGAAATTTAAAAACAGAAGAGGCTTAAATTGTTTAAACAAATAAAAGCCAGAAAATATTTTTTTTTTTCAAAAAGCCATATGATGGGCAACTATCATGTACGGTTTGGGAACGAGTTTATTCTTAAAACTTAGTTTCATACTCAAGCTGAAGAAACTTACTCAATGGTTACAGCTAACCGTTTCTGGAGTCAGATTTTTGGTGTAGCTTTCTCTAACAAACGTTGGTTACACTTCTTTATGTTATTTGTACCAGTTACAGGTTTATGGATGAGCGCTATTGGTGTAGTTGGTTTAGCATTAAACCTTCGTGCTTATGACTTTGTATCACAAGAAATTCGTGCGGCTGAAGATCCTGAGTTCGAAACTTTCTATACTAAAAACATTTTATTAAATGAAGGTATTCGTGCTTGGATGGCTGCTCAAGATCAACCACATGAAAAATTAACGTTCCCTGAAGAAGTTCTTCCTCGTGGTAACGCTCTATAATTTTTATTCTTAATAACTTTTTTACCAAGAATTCCTAAGGTCACAAAGCAGTCGCATTTGTGACCCGGGAATTCTTAAGGTGGTAAGATTATCACAATAAAAAAGCCCATGGTCGTTTAGAGATATTAACAACACCACTTGAACCGACAGCTTTTGACTGCGGAAATCCTTCGGTAGCAAAATCGGTTAAAAAATCGACTAATTTTTTAAAAAGACTTTGCTTTGTTTAATTTTTAATAAATTAAAAATGATGGTTTTTGAGTCTTTGAATTTTTGTCAGTTTTTTTAGCTTCGCTAAAAAAAAAGGAAATCGGAGGAGAAAAAGGACTTTGTCCTTTTTCTTTCCCAACTTGTAAAGAGAAGCTTCGCTTCTCTTTTCGAGGAAAGCAACTTTGTTGCTTTTCTTTCTCATTCCAAGGTCGCGAAGCTAAAAAAAAGGAAAGCGGAGCTTTCCGAGCCGAACCGAAAAATACGAATTTTTACTAATTCTAGCTAACTACAACAACTGCTTTTCTTCACTACACGTTTAGCTTCATTTCTTTCATTTTTGTTGTAGAATAGCTAGAATAGAGAAAAGTTCGTCATTTTTCTCGTGTAAACGAGAAAAATTTCACTTTAAACACGTTTTACGTGTCAGAAATTTTTGGCTTGAATTTTGTCTTTTATGTGATAAAGAATTTTTAACAGTTTGGTGTTGTTTTTTTTATGACACTTTTTCTTAGATTAAGTTATATTTCATAGTATTACTCTTAATTTTGGAAAAAATTTCGATTTCACTTTTAATGACCTCGGAACGATTAGATTTTTGTGTCGCAAGCTAAAAAAAAATCATCGACAAAAACGGTCGAAGTTACGATTCCAAAAATAGAAGCTCAGCTTCTCGGATTTGTCTAAAAAAAATAACTGAAGTTATTTTTGAAAAATTAAAAAACACCGATTTTTTAACTGGATTTTTTAAATGCTGTGACACATTTTTTCTCAGTCCAAGCGAAAAAACGGCAATTAAGATTAAGCATTTTCACAAAATGAGCCTGATCTGATGGAATTTGTAAAGTGTTAAACTATTTACTGCCTTTGCATGGGTTCTCCGTAGTATGATAATTAGAATTAGATGACAGTAAAAAAAAAAATGACTTTTTATTTACAAATAGAATATTTTTATTTGATAAAAATTATTTCTATTTTTTTTTTTTTATGATTTTTTTTGTCTAGGTGGTGTCCACTGAAACCGCTAGATCGCTCGACAAATCAGTACATTTAAAACAGGTGATTAAAGTAAGAGTTCTTATTGAGTTGATGTTACATAAGTGTGCTCTTAACTATTGTTAGTTTTAATAAACAAGTTCTGTTTAAAGGAACTTTTTTTGATCAGATCTCCTTTCTTTTCGAAAAAATGGCGGGAAAGTAAAGTGCTTTCAAAAGCTTTTTATGAATATGACAACTTTTTTAAAAAAATAAACAAGTTTAAAAAAATCATTATTAAGAAATATTAAATTTTAAATAAAATTTTTAATTAATAGGGTAAAAAAATCCGACCGACTTTGTAAATCCGAAGGATTTACAAAGTCGGTCGGATTTTTTTACCCTATTTTTTTTTTGTCTAAATGATGTTTTTGGTTGCTAGTTTAACTCTATAGACCAAAAAAATTAACCTAAAATACAGTTTTGGTAAAAATAAAAAACCTGAAAAAGGGAAATTTTTCAGTTAAATTTAAGTAAACCCACCTTGTTTTAGCCAAATACTCGTCGCTGTAAACGGAAACTTAAAATAGCAAACGTATTTGAATTTAAAAATACGTTTGCTTAAAAAAATTTAACAAAAGAATTTATTCTTTAGGAGAGGAGTTTTTTTCCTATTAAGATTCTAAAACTTCTAATACCATACCTGCACCAACAGTACGTCCTCCTTCACGGATTGCAAAACGCATACCTTTTTCAATAGCAATTGGAGTAATTAATTTAATTGTCATGTTTACATAATCACCAGGGCAAACCATAGGGTTAGAATGCATTGTAGAAAGTTCAGATGGATTACGTTGTTTAATATAACTAAAGTTTAAAATTTTTCCAGTAACATCTGTTGTACGAACATAGAATTGAGGTTGATAACCTTTAAAGAAACCACTCTTACGTCCCCCTTCCTCAGCTGTTAAAACATAAACTTGACCTTCAAATTCAGTATGTGGTTTAATAGTTCCTGGTTTTGCAAGAACCATTCCTCGTTCAATATCTTTTTTTTGAACCCCACGTAATAAAATTCCAACATTATCACCTGCAATTGTTTCATCTAAAGTTTTTTGGAACATTTCGATACCAGTAACTGTTACTGTTTTTGTATCTTTTAAACCAATAATTTCAACAGATTCACCAACTGTTAATGATCCTCTTTCAACACGACCTGTTGCTACAGTACCACGCCCAGTAATACTAAATACATCTTCAACAGCTAATAAGAAAGGTTTATCCATTTCACGTGCTGGAGTTGGAATAAATTCGTCAACTGTTTCCATTAACTTATAGATTTTATCGACCCACTCATTGTCACCTTTTTTAGTATTAGGATTTTCAACTAATGCTTCTAAAGCTAAAAGAGCTGAACCTGATAAAACTGGAATTTCATCGCTTGCAAATCCATATTTATCTAAAATATCACGTACTTCTAACTCAACTAGTTCTAATAACTCTGGGTCATCAACTTGATCCGATTTATTTAAGAATACCACAATAGCAGGTACACCTACCTGTTTTGCTAATAATACGTGTTCTGTTGTTTGAGGCATAGGACCATCAGCACCAGAAACCACTAAAATTGCACCATCCATTTGTGCAGCGCCTGTAATCATGTTTTTAACATAATCAGCATGGCCGGGACAGTCTACGTGTGCGTAGTGACGGTTTTCCGTTTCGTATTCAACGTGCGCAGCATTAATTGTAATACCACGAGCTTTTTCTTCAGGAGCAGAATCAATTTCATCATATTTTCTTGCTTTAGCATTACCACTTACAGCTAGCGCCATTGTAATAGCTGCTGTTAAAGTAGTCTTCCCGTGGTCAACGTGACCAATAGTACCAATATTTACATGGGGTTTTTTACGTTCAAATTTCGTTCTTGCCATAATTTTTTTTTTGTTTGTCAAACCAAATAACTTAATAATACGTCAAAATTAATGGAGTTAGAAGATTAGTTCTAACTCCAAAAGAGAAAGTATAACTGTTCTCTTTAGTAGAAACAAAGAAAGTAGCAGCAGTAGTGAAAATTATCTAACCCAAGTAGAAAACGTCACATCATGAGCACGCAGCTATTACACTTTTCGCTTTAATTTTTTAAAATTAAAAAATTAAAGCGAAAAGTTTTTATTTCAGATCAGTTTAACAAAATTTGTGTAAACTCATCCGGACTTTTTCGTCTTTCTGACATGTCGACAAAAACGAAGAATAGGCCCTAACCAAACTTAGTAGCCTACATCTTGGAGATTTGTGAGTAGGATCTATTTTTTTCGTCGTACCCAAGAAAGACTATTACTTAACTAGACACATTTGAAAGTTTTATGATTTTTGAATAGGAAATAATTGTTGTAGTTTTTTACTCTCTATTATTAATTATATCCGAAAAATCGGTCAGCTTCAAACTTCTTTTGAATTTTTTTGTATACATCCCTGTTTTCAGTTTTTCTAAAAGACAAAAGCTAAAAATAGGGATGTATACAAAAAATTTTCGTTTTACCCAAATCGAAAAGATCTGGTTCTAAAATTAAGTTTTCGAGTTAAAAGTCATGAAACATTGAACATTAATTGAAAAAAATTCTATTTGGTTAAAAATCCACACTATGTTTGGTGAATTGGTTAAATATTGTGCCCCCTCCTTCAAAAATGGAAAATATTAATTTTTTAAATTTGAAAATAGTTACACAAATCTTCGACAGTTTTTGTCGAAGATTTGTGTAACTATTTTCAAATTTAAAAAATTAATCATTCCTTTTTTCGGCTCGGAAATCCGAAAGATTTCCAAGGTCGTATTCATTTTTTTTATCTTTTAAAAATTGAGTATTAGTTTTTTTTAATAAATATAGATCTTTTATTTCTTTTGGTAATAATATAGTTTGAAGTCTTAAATAATCACCCGGCCAAACAAAGCCACCATTTAAAGGATAATGACGATTATTTTCCAATGTTAATCTATAGTCCTCGACTAATGGGGGTTTATTAAATTGAGCAAAAAAGAAACGATCTTCCGCATATTTTTTTTCTTTTTTTAATAATGTTTTATTACTTTTTACAAGATTTCGAGGAGAAAAATTTGTTGAAGTAGAATTTTCAGAATCTTTGTTTGCAATTGAAAATAATTTAAAATTGTCTAAAACTGAAAATTCTGTATCAGCTCTGCTACTTGTCTCTTTTTGATTGACGTTTTGAGCTGTAAGCATGGAAAGTGTTTTTTCATTATTAGATTTTGTATTGTCGTCCCCTGTGGTATTTTGTAAGGCTTGGTTATTATCAGTGCCTCTATTTTGTGCTTTTGAATAAGCTGTGTTACGTAAATTTTTTAAATAAGATCTAAAATTACTTTGATTTTCAAGTTCCTTTTCTTTTCTAGAAAATGAAATGTGAAATGTTAAAAAGTTTTTAATATGTTTAAATGGAGATAACGCTCTTTCTACAGAATCCCCCGCAGAAGAACTTATGATGGCTTGTTTTATTTTGTTAGTAATGTTTGTTTCAATGTTTTCATCAAAAAATAACTTACCATTTTCAAGAACTTCAAAACGCTCCTCTTTTTGAGGGTTTGAATTTGTATTTTTATAATAATAAAAAAACCAACGATCGTAAAGTCTTAAAGACATTGTATAACTTAATTGACGAAGTTTATAAAATCGTCTTTTAAATTCACGAGAAGAAGAAAATCTAGTTTTATTTGTTGTTTCTAATTCAGTTAAATATGTTTTTATTAAATTATTTAAAGATTCGGACACAAATGGTTTCTTCGATTTGTGGAATTGATTTTCTGAATTTACTTTTTGATGTAGGTTATTTAAAAATAATGTCATGGCCCATCCATAAGAAAGATTAACTCTATAAAAACGAGATGCCCCATCCGCAGAACTCCATTTGATTACAC